TAATCGATAAAAAAGACCAGATAGAAATGTTATTCTATCTGGTCTTTTTTAGTCTTGCTTTATAGTTAAATGTCTTATTATTTTTTCATCAAAACGTATTATTTTTTCTATTTTTTTTACGATTTGTCCATTTCCTTTATAGTTACTTTGTAAGTAAATACCATCATTATACTTATTTACTAAATAGCTTAGATGATGTCTTCCTTTGTTTTGAAAATAGATTTGTACTGCTCCATTTTCTTGTAAAAATATGGAATATTTTTCTATTGTTTGAGTATAAAATTGACATTTTGTTTATATCTTTTTTAAACTGTGCATGTAAAGCTTTTTACACACAGCTTTTACGTACTATATATAGTACTTTTGGTTTTCAATCTTATTAATCAAGTTTTTGTCTGTATAGTTAAAGATGGTAGGTTGTAATAAAAAGTAAGCTAATACCTTGGCTTATGTTTTTAGACATATTATTTTCTTTTGATATAACCCTGATCTTTATATATGAGTTTTTAATCTGTGATCTGACAATTTGATGTTACGGTATCTTCTTCTGTTTGATCTGGTTTTAATATCAATATCGTTTCGTATGTATTGATAGCTTTCTTATTTTTTAAAGTAATCATTATCTGTTGTTATTTCATAGAATAGTTAACTTAATAGTAGTTATTAAATGCCTTTGCTATTTATCTGAATTCGGACAGCCTCGGATATGACAGGTATATCAGCATACTTACCTGCAAGTGCCTTAATTAATGAGTAGCTAATTGTATAAAATATGAAAAGGAAGAACATGTTGCAGACCATGCCTCCATAAAGGGCAAGTCTAAATTCCATTGGCAAGGCTTTAAAAGTGACTCCTAAAATAGTTGTAATTAAAAATATTAATAATGCTTGTAGTGTATTAAATCGTAGAAAGTCGCTGACCGGTAAAGGACTTTTTGAACTTACTAGCAAAAAATATAGAGTCAAAAAACTTATAAAATTGACAAAACGGTTTTCCGTATAGAATTTTACCATAGGCTTTAATATATGTCTATATAGTCTAATAATCTTAAATGGATAATCAGGAATTACTCTACCTGCAAAATGTTCACAACTTTCTAAAAGGGGCAAAAAATATGGTAATATACAAATAAGACGAGTTGGTATAGCAATATGGTTAGGATCTTGTTGTTGCTTTTTAAATAGCTGTGACTTAGGAAAAATTTTTTGGGCTATCAGGAAAATAATTGCTAATGAAAACAAAGTAAATATTACTGTAGAAAAATACAATTTTATTGTTCTTTGTGTAATTAGTGTTTTACGAGTGACTCTGATTTTTGGCATAAAATTTATAATCTCCACTTTTAAAATCAAAAATGAGGCCTTGCGATGCTACTATTTGAGTAATCAGATACGTTTATTAAAGCGTTCTTGCGAATAGTGTGATTATTCAATTGAGATTAATTGTTTATACATAATTATTACTTCAAAAATTAAGCAGAATTTTTATTATCAACTTCAATTTAGACCATTTAAATATTTTTATAATAAGCTTATTCAAAACAATTGTTTTAGCTTAATTATATCATTAATTATATAATTATTAAATTACAAAAAAAAAGAAACAGTGATTTCAAGTCTTAATAAAACTACCGTTCGCCCAATTTTTCCATTTACTGCAATTGTTGGTCAAGAAGAAATGAAATTAGCCTTAATTTTAAATGTTATTGACCCTAAAATAGGTGGTGTCATGATCATGGGAGATCGTGGTACAGGAAAATCTACAACAATAAGAGCTATTGCAGATTTACTCCCAGAGATTCCAGTTGTATCTAATGATGCTTTCAATTCTCATCCTAATGATATTGATTTAATGAGCGATCAAGTTAAAGAAGCTCTCGATAAAAAAATTGAATTAGATTTGTCACAGATCAAAGTCCCAATGGTCGATCTTCCTTTAGGAGCTACAGAAGATCGATTGTGTGGAACAATAGATATTGAAAAAGCACTGACTGAAGGTGTGAAAAGTTTTGAACCTGGTTTACTTGCTAAGGCTAATCGTGGGATTCTTTATGTTGATGAAGTCAATTTACTTGACGATCATCTAGTCGATATTTTGTTAGATTCAGCAGCTTCAGGCTGGAATACAGTTGAAAGGGAAGGTATTTCTATTAGACACCCAGCTAGGTTTGTTCTAGTTGGTTCTGGAAATCCAGAAGAGGGTGAGTTAAGACCGCAACTATTAGATCGTTTTGGGATGCATGCGGAGATACGTACTGTAAAAGATCCTGCATTAAGAGTTAAAATAGTTGAAGAGCGCAGTAAATTTGATCAAGATCCTACATTATGTATCGAAGAGAATAAAGAAAATCAAGAGATTTTAAAAAATCGTATTATAGATGCACAAAACAAATTAGCTTCTGTTGAGATGGATTATAATTTCCGTGTAAAAATTTCAGAAGTTTGTTCAGAATTGGATGTAGACGGATTACGAGGTGATATAGTGACAAATCGGGCAGCAAAAGCTTTTGCTGCATATCATGGACGCACCAGTGTTACTTTAGAAGATATAAAAACTATTATTACTTTATCTTTACGTCATAGGTTGAGGAAAGATCCTCTTGAAACTATTGATTCAGGTCAAAAAGTGCAGAAAATTTTTAATCAAGTGTTTAATGACATTATTGAATCTTAGATTGTTTTTATTTATTTAATTTATAATTTGTATCAGATGGATAACTATTATTTTGCTATTGCAAGTAGGAAGTTTTTAACAGAAGAAGAACCTTTAGAAGAAATATTAAGAGAACGTGTTAGCTATTATAAAATGAATAAAAAACCAATTGACTTTTGGTTTGTTGAAAACTCTGATTTTTTTAATACAGAAGAAGTTAAAAAACTCATAGGACAAGACACACGACCATTTGCGGCTATTGTTTCAACAAATCGAACGTTTATTAATTGGATTAAATTACGAGTAGGTCATGTTGCTATTGGGAAACTAAATGAATCTGAATTTTCGGCTAACAATTTATTAGAAAATATTGTGACCACTGGATAATTGTAGATTAGTTCTTTATTGTATAGGCTGTATTGTTAATTGAATTCAATTTTGTTTTAATATTTTTTAGAAGTTGCGTTTGATTTTATGACCGACATTCCATTTACTATTGATCAGCTTAGAATTCTAAAAGCTATAGTTTCCGAAGGAAGTTTTAAGAGAGCAGCAGATTCTCTTTATATTTCTCAGCCTGCAGTTAGCTTACAAATTCAAAGCTTAGAACGTCAGTTAAATGTTCCATTATTCAACAGAGGGGGGAAGAAAGCACAGCTAACAGAATCAGGTCAATTGTTAATTAGATACGGAGGAAGAATTCTAGCTCTATGTGAAGAAACTTGTCGTGCCTTAGAGGATCTTCAAAGTTTACAAGGTGGTACATTAATTGTAGGAGCTAGCCAGACTACAGGAACTTATTTGATGCCTCGATTGATTGGTTTATTTCGTCAACGTTATCCTCAGGTTGCCGTTCAATTGCAGGTACATTCTACGCGCAGGATTTCTTGGAGTGTTGCCAGTGGGCAAGTAGATTTGGCTGTTATAGGCGGAGAAATTCCGCCGGAATTGCAAGAGGTTTTACAAGTGACTTCTTATGCAGAAGATGAATTAGCACTAATTCTTCCTAAATCTCATCCTTTTTCTACATCTACGGATATAAAAAAAGAAGATCTGTATAGACTACGATTTATTGCTTTGGATACTCAATCTACTATTAGAACTGTTATTGATAAGATATTAAATCAAAACGGTATCGATAGTAGTCGTTTTATGATAGAAATGGAATTAAATTCTATTGAGGCAATTAAAAATGCTGTACAATCAGGATTAGGCGCTGCTTTTGTGTCGGTTTCAGCTATTGCTAAAGAATTAGAGTTAGGTATTTTACATTGGGCAAAAATAGAGAATGTGACAATAAAACGTATGTTATCAATAATAATTAACCCAAATCGATATAGATCAAAAGCTGCTGAAACATTTACCCAAGAAATTCTTACTTTATTCGTCAATTCTCCGCAATCAACAAAATCTTTAGATTAAAAATTTCGAGAATAATATGCCGGTATATTACTTTATTGTTAATGTTTAATTACAATACAAGTAAGGAATATTTACTAAAAAAAATATATTAGCATATGCTAATATAAAATAAATTCTATAATTTGTATTAATTTTTTAACTTAATGTTGGAAAATTGAGTTACAACTATTAATAGACTTATATTAACAATCTATAACTATTTAAAAAAAAGAAATTATGGACACACGTGTTTTAATCGTTTTGCTTCCTGTTATTATTGCTGGATCTTGGGCTATATATAACATTGGAAGAATTGCTTTGCAACAGTTACGTCGTTTACAATCATAGCATTCTGTTTGTTTGATAAATAAGTTTATGCCTCCCTTCTTAGAACATTTTTGTATCTATGAAGGGAGAGTTAATTTGTATAGTATTAACAACTTATACTTTTTTATTTTTTTAGTCTGGGAGGATTCATATTTCTGTTAAATTTATATATACAAAAATAAGGCTCAAAAAAATTTTTCTTTGACAGAAAAAAGTTTTTTACCTATAATACACTATTAGGATAATTATTCAAAAAATCGCTTTTACCTTTACAATACTATAATTTAAGGTAGATTGATTAACATGAGAATATTTTTATAAATTTAATAACAATATCGTAATTTTTTATGGCAGTTCCCAAAAAACGTAAATCAAAATCTAAAAAAAATTCTAGAAAAGCAAATTGGAAAAAACAAGCTAGTATTCAGGCACAACAAGCCTTTTCCTTAGCTCAGTCGGTTCTAACTGGAAAGTCAAAAAGTTTTATTTATAACTCTCAAATAGATGATGGGTAAAATAAATAACAGAATCTATATTTACTAAATAATTAATGAAAATCAAATTAGTATGAATTATGCAATTATAGAAACCAGCGGAAAACAGTTGTGGGTAGAACCAGGACGTTTTTATGATGTTAATCGTTTGGCTGCTAATCCTGGTGACACTATTATCTTAGGAAGGGTCTTATTAGTCAACAATAATGGTCAAGTAGATATTGGTAAACCATGTCTTCCGAATGTTAATATTAGGGCAACTGTTTTAACTCATCTTAGAGGTCCTAAGATTATAGTGTATAAAATGAAGCCTAAAAAAGGTTATCGAAATAAAAGAGGGCACCGTCAAGAATTAACACGCTTAATGATAGAAAAGATAGAGGTGGCTACATAATATTGAGAATATAAAAAAAGGAAATATTTAGTATAAATGGCTCATAAAAAGGGAAGTGGAAGTACTCGTAATGGTAGAGACTCAAGAGCTCAAAGATTGGGAGTTAAAAAGTTTGGCGGAGAAAAAGTGGTTGCAGGTAATATTATCGTAAGACAAAGAGGCACTAAATTTAAAGTAGGTTCCAATGTTGGAATTGGAAAAGATCATACAATTTTTGCATTAATGGATGGAATTGTAAAATTTGAAACAGTTGCTTTAAAGAGAAAGAAAATTAGTGTCTATTGATCCTATTTATTAGAGCTTTTTTTTAATATAAGTAGTGAAGATAAGTTTTTTTAACGCTTTTGCCGAAGAAAAGCGTTAAAATATTTTTAATTGAGCATACTTGTTTTATATGCAACAGAAAATTATTATTTCAGAATTCTATAATATAGCAGCGATTGTTAATGATCATAAAGTTCAAGATCTCGTTTTTGCCCAAAAATGTTACCAAGTTAACAATATTTACATAGGTCTTGTAAATAAAATTTTTCCAAGTATAAATGCAGCCTTTATAAATATTGACCATAATTATAAAAGTGGCTTTATTCATGCAAGTGATTTACATTTTATTAGTAAAAAAAGATATCATAACAATCTTTATCAAAATTCTATTACAGAGACATTAGTTATAGGCCAAAAGCTAGTAGTTCAAATTTTAAAAGAATCATCAGCGCATAAAGGCCCTCGTCTAACAACTAATATTACCCTAACTGGTCGTTATCTAGTTCTGATTCCTTTTTCCAAGTCTATTAGTGTTTCAAGAGCAGTTGAAGATAGTGACGAACGTAATTACTTAAAAGCTCTGGCAGTGCTGATTAAACCATCAACAATGGGCTTGCTTCTTAAGGCTTCTATTATTGGTGTGAGTGAAGATGTCGTTATACAAGAGTTAACTTATTTAAAGAAACAGTGGAGCTTTATACAGAAAATAGCTTGTACGGCATTGGCTCCTAAATTAATATATAGTGATAATAATTTGGCCTACAAGATTATAAGAGATTTTTATAATTCAAATACTTCCTCAATTTTTGTTGATACCCCTTCAGTTTTATCTTCTGTAAAAAGACATTTGTCTCATTGGTTTTGTTCACCTTCGTCAGACTCGTGTATGTTAGGCGTTTACAATAATATTGATACGGTTTTTGAAAATCATGGTATAACAAGCGTTTTCCATAAAGCATTATATAATAAAGTAGAGTTACCTCTTGGATCTTATATTTTTATTGATACAGTAGAGGCTTTGACTATTATTGACGTTAATTCAGGAGGATTCAATAAATCTCTAACCTCTAAAGAATCTATTTTGCAGATTAATATTGAGGCTGCAAAAGAAATAGCATATCAACTTAAGATTCGGAACATAGCAGGTCTGATTTTAGTAGATTTTATCGATATGCATTCTGTAAATGATCAAATACAACTCCTAAAACATTTACAAAGATGTTTAGAATCAGATTTAGCTAGTCCTCAAATTGTTCAATTATCTGAATTGGGTTTAGTTGAATTGACTAGAAGAAGAAGCGCTAAAAGTTTTCAGGAAGTTTTTTTTAAACTTCTTGAAGTTTCTACTCAGGAAAAGAGGAAGAATCTTAAATTCTCTAAAATTTTTAAATCAAAACCAAAATATTTAGGTTCATCTTCTTCTAATTGTTTATCTTTAGAAATAGAAATGTTATTATCTTATTCTATAATTTATAATTCTCGTAAATGCAATAAGGAAATATCAAAAAATATTTATTTTAATTTTCGATCTTCTTTATTGTCTTCTTCTAGAATGGATTAAAAAAATATATATGATTTTCTCAATTGAAACGTTTCTCGTATAATTATATTTACATCTTTCTTATAATAGAATGATTAGATATCATGTTACTACTTTCTTTATATCTTTTTGCCTAGGAAAAGTTAATGAAACAGAATATTCGACGTCGCTTTTTAAATTTAATGACTAATTTACGATTTTCAATTATTTTGTTGCTGATTATAGCCTCAGTAACGGTAATTGGGACAGTGATAGAGCAAGACAAAGCTTTAGAATTTTATCAAAACAATTATCCTATTGATAACCCAGTATTTGGATTTCTATCATGGAAAATTATTTTGTTGTTTGGTATAGACCATATTTACAGTAATTTTTGGTTTTACTGTTTAATGCTTATTTTTTCTTTTAGTTTACTAGCATGTACATTTTCTACTCAATTACCTCTTTTAAAGGTTGCGAGGACATGGAAATTTTTAACTAAGAAGTATCAATTTTCTAAGCTTTCACTTAGTTTGGTTGCAAATAAAGTTTTGAATTTATCTCAATGTACATTAGCATTAAATAAAAAAGGCTATTTTGTTTTTCAGAAACAAAATACTTTTTATGCTTATAAAGGGTTAATTGGTCGCATTAGTCCAATATTTGTCCATTTTAGCTTAATCTGTATACTTTTTGGAGCGGTTATAAGTGCTTCTACTGGTTTTATAGTTCAAGAAGTTGTTCCTCAAGGAGAATATTTTCATGTTCAAAATTTAGTATCTGCGGGAAATTTTAGTGTTATAAATCAAGAATTATTAGGGAAAGTTGAAAAATTCAAGATTTCATATAATAATGATGGTTCGATAAATCAGTTTTTTTCTACTTTATCTTTGCGAGATTTGAAAGGTAATTTGATTAAGAGAGAAACGATTTATGTAAATAAGCCTTTGCATTATGATGGTATGTCAATTTATCAGACAGATTGGAATATTACGGGCCTTAAACTTTCTGTGAACAATAGAGTTCTTCAACTAAGTACTGTACCTAATGTTTCTAAAGATCAAAAAAATCTTTGGACAGTTTTTTTTAGAACAGGGTCTAAGCCTTTTAGTCAGTATGTTTTTGTAATTCGTGATTTAAGAGGTGGAATTGATGTTTATACAAATGATTTAACTTACTTATTTTCTCAAAAAATTCATGTTCCATTTTTTTTAGATGGTCTAGAAATAAATTTTATGGAAGTTATATCTAGTACTGGCTTACAAATTAAGTCTGATCCTGGTATTCCTATCGTGTATATTGGATTTTTCTTTTTAATGTTGAGTAGTTTCCTAAGTTATTTAAATTATTCTCAAATTTGGATTCAATCTTTTGAAAATACAACTATGCTTGGAGGCAATAGCAATAGAGATGTTGTTAATTTTGAAGAAGAGTTTTATTTGCTTTCCAAAGCTTTTAATAGAAAAGAAAAAAGTCCGTAGCAATTTACAGACTTTTTTCTTTGTTTGTTTAGATATTAGCCAATACTATTTAATCCAATAATTACGCCAGCACCAATTACATGGCCTAAGCTAGTTGTTGCTAATAGTTCAGCTAATCCAAATCCATCTAAGAAAGACAAAGGAATTGACGGACCTAATCCTCTAACTTGAATAGCATAGCGTCCAATAGCAATAGCTATAATGTTACATGTTGACATTTTGAGTTGTTATCTGAATGTTAATAAAAGATAACTCTCTCTTTGAAACTGCCAAAATAATTTTTAATATAGGCAGCTTGTTAATCTTGAATCATAGAAGTTTTAGAGATTAGCCTGAGGCTCACGTGTAAAAAACAGTCATTATCTCAGTTTAGTTGGATTAGAGTTAGCCTTAAGTAATATTTAATGTTTATAATGGTAATTAAAAACAGAACTGATTACTTTTTTTTAGATATTTCGTATGTAATCATACCAACGCAGAATCGTTTGAATAGACTTGTAATTTCTAACTAATAACGCCAGTTTGAATAGACCAAGCTGAAGTATGAGGAGCGGCACTTAATAACAGGTTTGATATCATCATTTTATTTATTAAATAAAATTTCTTATTGTATTTGTATATAGTTCATAGCAAATATTATATATTACAATTAATGTGAAGAACAATGAAAGTAAGAAACAGTTAACATAAGTTTTTAAAGTCTAAGATACCCAACCGTAACTATGAAGCCCTTTTCCTAAAAAATTTACTCCTAGATAACATATCCATACTACAATAAAACCAATCGATGCTAATATTGCTGGTTTTTTTCCTTGCCAAGATTTGTTAATACGCGTATGCAAATAGGCTGCGAATATTAACCATGTTATCAAAGCCCATGTTTCTTTTGGATCCCAGCTCCAATAAGTTCCCCAAGCTTCATTTGCCCAAACAGCACCAGCAATAATGCCTATTGTTAGTAATGGAAAACCTAAGCCTATAGTTCTATAACTGAGATTATCAATACTTTCGACTAAGTTCATTTGTCTGTGATTATTGTCTTGTTTAGAATTAATTATTTCTCCAGCTTCTACATTTTTTGTAAAGTTTGACTGTTCATTATTGCCAATCGAACTCCCTCTTAGAACAACATCTTTTCCTTTGGTAATTATTAAGAAAAGAATTGATAATAGAGAACCTAATATGAGGGTTGCATAACTAATAATCATTATACTTACATGCATCATTAACCAGTTCGACTGTAATGCAGGTACTAAAGGTGATGCTTTTTGCATATCGACAGGAAGAGATATGCTGGCAAAAGCTATTATAAACATTGATACAGGTGTTGTCACAGCCCCCACAATTTGGTTTTTTATTCTATTTTCAAGAATTAGTTGGATGAATGTTAGTCCCCATCCTAAAAACAGCAATGACTCGTATAAATTACTGAGTGGAAAATAACCTTCATTCCACCATCTATAGCTTAATATTACTGTTATTGCCAAATTTGCAATCATGACACCGATTTTGCCTATGTTGTGCACGACTTTTAGTCTTGGAAAAGCTATACTAGTCCAGTACATAAACATAGAAACTAATAAGTTTAAAAAAGTATAATTTGCTAGTGAATTTTGGAAATTAGGCATATTTTGTTACCTTTGTTAATGTAATAAAAAATTATTTCTTATATTTTGTATTATAAGAAAAAATAGGTTTAAAAAATATAGCAATTAGCTATACAAAATATTATTTTTTGGCTTTTTGATTGGATAAAAGGTAAATCCAGTTTCGACTAATATATAAATGCCAAAAAAAAGAAATAGGCTTGATTTTGATGTTTGGTGATTCGACTAGAGATATATATTGCGTAGTTTCTATAAAATTTAGTTTAATATTTGTATTATGGTAGATGAATGTTCTTATCAATCTTTTTTTCATAGATAAAGAAATAGATGTAAAAATGGCTTTATTTATTCCGATATATTTAGGATGTTTATATTTATAGTATAAGTAGTATGTTCTTTCTTGTAAATAGTTCAAATCGCAATTTATATTGTTAAAAAAATTGGAAAGTGAATTTTCTAAACTTATATTAAAATATTGTTTATAATATGGCATAAGCTCTTCTCTTATTCTATTTCTCTTTATTTCTCTATTGTAATTGGTAAAGTCTGACCAAATAGGTAAATAAAATTTACGACAAAACCAAAAAGTTTCTTCTCTAGTTATATTTAAAAGGGGACGGATTATATAAAGCTTTTGTGATATTTGCATGAATGGTTGAATTGTGTTAATTCCTTCAAAACCAGAGCCTTTGACCATATTAAATAATATACTTTCTAACTTATCATTATAAGTATGACCTGTTAGGATATAAGTGATTTTTAGTTGTTTGCACAGCTTGTTCATTGTAGAATACCTCCATCGTCTTGCATCTTCTTCTGATAAGATGGTTTTAGCTTTTTTCTGATGAAAAATAAAAGACCATCTATTTGAGATGTTTTTTACAAAAATACAATTACGAATAGAATCTTTTCTCCATTTATGATCGAAATGTATAACGTGTATTTCTAAATTATGATCTAATTGGTAATCTTTTAATAGCTTTAATAGGCATATTGAATCCTGCCCTCCAGAAACTGCTAATAAGATAGAAGAGTTGTTTTTAAATAGTTTATTCTTTATTAGAAAATCATTAAATTTTTGATGAACAATACTTTTATTTTTTTTCATTTTTATTGTAAATAAGATTTTCTTGTTAATTTAAAAAAATATATTTTGATTACTTTTGTTATCAGTAAAGTTTTTGGGCTTGACAAATCAGCGAAAATTAGTTATCTTTAGTCTGTAGTTAAAACAGACTTACTAGGCCCCCATCGTCTAGAGGCCTAGGACACCTCCCTTTCACGGAGGTAACGGGGATTCGAATTCCCCTGGGGGTAATAACTGATCCTTTAGTTTGCTCTTGTTGCTCTTCTAAGTTAGGATATGCTATAGTAGTGAACATTTTATAGATAATAAGAGATCTTACTAAATTTATGACAAAAAGCATTTCACAAACTTTTCAAACATTAAAACAAGAAAATAATTGTGCATTGGTTCCTTTTATTACAGCGGGAGATCCTAATTTAGATGTAACAGAAAAGGCGTTAAAAATTCTTGATTCAGAAGGAGCTAGCATTATAGAGTTAGGTTTGCCATACTCAGATTCTTTAGCTGATGGTCCTGTTATTCAGGCAGCAGCAGCTCGAGCACTGAGTAATAAAATAACTTTTATAGATATATTGGAGCGACTTCATAAAATTAGCTTGGAAATTTCGACTCCTATTGTTATTTTTTCATATTATAATTTAGTTTTGCGTCAAGGAGTAGAAAATTTTGTTGAAAAAATAGCTTTGTCTGGGGCTAAAGGTCTATTAGTGCCAGATTTACCTTTTGAAGAGTCTGAGAATTTGTTAAGATTGTGTACTTTGAATAAACTTGAGCTAATTTTACTTGTAGCCCCGACGAGCTCTACTGAAAGAATTGAAATGATAGCTCAAAAAGCTCAAGGGTGTTTATATATTGTTGCTGCGAATGGTGTCACAGGTCTAAAATCGAATTTTGATATTGAAGTTCAAGAGTTAATTGACAAAGTAAAAGATATTACTAAAAAACCTATTATTGTTGGTTTTGGGGTTTCTAATGCATCTCAAGCCGCTTTGATCAAATCTTGGGGGGTTTCAGGAGTTGTGCTAGGAAGTGCTTTTGTTAAACAACTAGAAGGATATTCAGAAAAAAAATCTTTATCTAATTTCCAAGCTTTTTGTAAAGAAATAAAATCAGCTCTGATTTAAGTTTGTTTTATTGTATTTACTTGTGCAATTTTTAGAATTTGATATAATGTCAGATAGTGAAGCCATACAAACTGTTAACTATTTTTTATTTGGATTATACATATGACAAAAAGTACTTTAAGAGGTACAAATTATAAGCGTATTAAAGTTTCTGGATTTAGGGCTAGAATGAGTACTCCCACGGGTCGTCGTGTTTTAAAGTTAAGAAGAAAAAGAGGTCGTGCTAAACTAAGTGTTTCTTCTTGATCCTATTTGTAGCGATTGCATTCCCTCTGCTATTCTTTATTGAAGAGGGAATAATTAAGTTTAGTTTTATTTTTACAATCCTTCCACAACAACTCCAAGAAAACTAGCTAATTCTATAGCTTCTGTTTCAATTTCTGATAAAGCTAATGGCTCATCAACTTGAGTTAGCGGTATTTCTCTATTATCTTTTGTGCATAAATATATTTCTCTTTTAGGATTGATTCCTTCTTTAATATACACTTTTATTGCTTGAATATTGTTAACTTTATAAGTCAACAATATTTGTCTTCCAGGAAAACTAGACCTAAAAATTGTTATGATTCCTTTTTGTTTATTGAATTCGTTATATCCAGATCCAACATCCCAAAATATTGTAAGCCATAAAAAAATCGATACGGTTATGCCCAGTGTTCCATAAAAAATCATTAAGATTCCTTGAGGAATAAAGACTAAATTTATACCATTAATAAATGGAAGTAGATTTTTATTGAAATAACTAGAAAGACCGCTGAGTAAAAAACCAATTCCTCCGATTAAAATCGTGCTTGCCCACCAATAGTTACTAATTCTTCTAGAACCAAGGATTTTTTTTATTTTAATTTGCGTTTCATCGTAATTTTTGTCTTTTATCTCGTCCATTTGTTTATTATGTAAAATATGTTTCAGTATTTTTTATAGAATAAGCGATCTTATGTTTAGATATTATACAACTAATTTAGTCTTTCAAGAGTGTACAATGCTAATTCTTTTAATCCTAAGAGATACTTATTGTTATTTTCTAAAGGATCTAAGCTAATTAAAGCCGCTTGGATATGTTCGCTAGCTAGATCTTTTGACTTTTGAATCCCTTTGCTATCTATGATATTGTCTAAGCATTTATCAACATCATCTTTGTATCCAAATTCTCTGTTTATATATTCTATGACGTTAGGATTTTCTGTAGCAGTAAAAAGTATAGGAGCAGTTAAATTACCATTTCTTAGATCTGCTCCTTGTGGTTTTCCTAATACTTTACTAGAACTGGTCACATCGAGAACGTCGTCAATAATTTGAAAAGCTAATCCTAGATGTTTACCATATAAATATAGACTATTGCAAATCTTTGGATCGGCTCCGGTTAGCATTCCTGTTCCTTGGCAACTAGCTGCTATTAAAGATGCTGTTTTATAAAATGACTTTTCAATATAATTTTCTATTGATACAGAAATATCAAAATGAGTTGAACCTTGCCGTACTTCTCCCTCTGCAAAATCAGTTATGACTTTAGAAATTATTTTTACAACGTTTAATTGTCCTAAATTGGCTAAATACCATGAAGATTGTGCAAATAAAAAATCTCCGGCTAGTATAGCAATTTTAGTGTTAAATGTACTGTGTACAGTTTTTATTCCTCTTCTTGTAGAACAATCGTCTAAAACATCATCGTGAACTAAGCTAGCAGTATGAATTATTTCTGTAATTTCTGCTAGTCTTCTGTGAGAATCGGATATATTTTCGTCGTTAACAGTAGTTTTTGAAGCTAAAAGTACTATAACTGGGCGTAATCGTTTGCCTCCTGCCCGAAATAGATGTTCGGCTGCTGCGTATAAAATAGGATGTTTAGCTCCAACCATATTTTTTAAATTGTTATTTAAAATTTTTAAATCTTCTTCGATCAAGTAAAAAAAAGAAGTGCTAGTTTTCATAGGCATTTTATATAATGTTTATTTAAGTATTTTTAATTTGAATTGTGTCGGTTACTTTAATTAACACTTTTTCTTTCTGTAGTCGGATTGTAGTCTAAAATAGTAATAATTAAGTATTTTATAATTAAAACTATGGTTAAAAGAGGATCTGTTGTTAGAATCTTGAGAAAAGAGTCTTATTGGTATCAAGAATTAGGTACTGTGTAATAATTTTATTATTTATGAGTTCTATTAAGGTGATATATAGTCAAAACGTTATGTTGAAGTGTTTATGTTACAATATCTTCGAAGTGGTTGGTCGTTGTGCTTTTGCAGTAATTCACCTAAACTAAAATCTTTTTTCGGATATTGATTAATTTACTGACTAATTTCCTAACAACATAAATAATTCAAATTGTACTTGTTTGATAATATTAGATATTGTAAAAACAGAAAAATTGTTTTTTGAATTTACAATTGTGATGAATATGGGGAAACGTTCCTTATAATTTCTTCAGAATAAGCTATATATAAACAATTTATTTGTATAGTTATGAAAGAAAGATTAACTTCGACTTAATCGATTCATTTAGCTACAGTTGATAAGAGTGGAATTCGCTATCCAGTTGTCGTTAGATTTGAGAAAGCTAATTATAGTAATGTGCTTACTAATAATTTTGCATTGGATGAATTGATAGAGGTTGCGAGTGGAAAGTAGTTTCTAGATACTTGTAAAAATAAAAGCAGGATTTAAATCATTATTATTTTAAATCCTGCTTTTATTTTTTTAGCTTCCTAGACTTGCCCAATCAACGTCTACGTTATCTAAAATTAAAGATGAGTTGTAGATTTGTAGTATGATTAGTAAAAATACAAAGAATAGTAGCATAAAAACTCCCATAATCGGTGTTGTCCCCCACCCTGGAGCTACTTTTCCGTATTCAGAATTAAGAGGACGTAAAATTTCTCCCAATCTAGTTCTTAATGTCATAATAATTTTTACTAATTTTTGAAATAAAGGTTTATATTTTTTACAATATTATTCATAATAATATTATAAAAGAAATTCATTTTATTACTTTTTAAGTTATGGAAACTGCAACAGTTCTTAGCATCTTTATTTCGAGTCTCCTGTTAGGAGTTACAGCCTATTCTATTTATGCTTCCTTTGGCCCAGCTTCAAGAAATTTGAGAGATCCTTTTGAAGAGCATGAAGATTAATTACAAAACAATATAAAACTTTACTATATGTTTATATCAATAACATGTAGTAAAGTTTTATATTGTTTTATATTTACTTCACGATTTTAGGAGGCTCTCTGAAAAACACAGCAAAGAATAGGATCATAAGAGTGCCTGTTAATAAAAATACATAGACTAATGTTTCCATTGCGTAATTGTCTCCAGTTGCAATAAATGACGTTTATTTAAATAATTTAATTGTGATATTGTACTATGTGACTATACAACACCTTGTTTCTTTGTAGTTCTATCACCTAGTTTTTGGAAAGCTCCAAATTCGACTTGTTCAGTTACTTCCGCACCGATTCCAGTAAATACATCTCTGAATAGTGTTCTTGAACCATGCCATAGATGACCAAAGAAAAATATTAAAGCAAAATTTGCATGTCCGAAAGTATACCAACCTCTAGGGCTACTACGAAATACACCGTCTGACTCTAGTGTTGTTCTATCAAATTCGAACACTTCTCCCAGTTGTGCTTTTCTGGCATATTTTTTTACACTAGGTGCATCTGAAAAGACTTGTCCGTCTAACTTTCCGCCATAAAAACTTGCTGTTACACCTACTTGTTCAATACTGTATTTTGATTCAGCACGTCTGAAAGGTATATCTGCTCTTATAATACCGTCTTTATCGACTAGAATCACAGGAAAGGTTTCAAAGAATGCAGGCATTCTTCTAACGGACAATTCTCTACCTTCTTTATCTTGGAAAATAGGATGTCCTAACCATGCTTCTGCTATACCATCACCTTTATTCATAGGACCAGCTCTGAATAAACCACCTTTTGCTGGATTATTTCCAATATAATCATAGAAAGCTAATTTGTCAGGGATACGTGACCAAGCTTCTGTGTTTGATAATCCTTCATTTACAGAAGTTTCAACTCGTCTTTCAATCTCTTGTTGAAAATATCCACTATCCCATTGATATCGAGTTGGCCCAAACAGTTCTAGTGGTGTAGTTGCTGATCCGTACCACATTGTTCCTGAGGTTACAAAGGCTGCGAAGAAAACAGCGGAGATACTACTTGATAATACAGTTTCAATATTCCCCATTCTTAATGCTCTATAAAGTCTTTGTGGTGGTCTAACACTCAGATGGAATACACCTGCCAAGATGCCAACTGTTCCAGCAGCTATATGATGAGATGCAATGCCTCCTGGATTAAATGGATTGAATCCTTCTGATCCCCAAGAAGGAGCGACTGGTTGCACTTTTCCAGTTACGCCGTAACCATCAGATACCCAAACACCAGGCCCAAATACTCCGGTTACGTGGAATGCACCAAAACCGAAACAAATTAGGCTTGCTAGTAATAAATGAATACCAAAAATTTTTGGTAAATCCAAAGCAGGTTCTCCAGTTCTAGGATCTCTAAATAGTTCTAAATCCCAGTAAGTCCAGTGCCAAATAGCAGCTAGAAATAAAAGACCAGATAAAACGATGTGGGTAAGCGCAACACCTTCGAAGCTCCAAAGACCAGGGTTTGAAACGCTTTCTCCAGTAATACTCCATCCCCCCCAAGAATCAGTTACTCCTAATCGAGCCATAAATGGCATTACAAACATGCCTTGGCGCCACATAGGATTTAAAACAGGATCAGATGGATCAAAGACTGCTAATTCATATAGAGCCATTGAACCAGCCCATCCTGATACTAGGGCTGTGTGCATTAAGTGCACAGCAATTAATCGACCTGGGTCGTTAAGAACAACTGTATGTACGCGATACCATGGTAGTCCCATTGACTACATGCCTCCTTTAATCTTATTGTTTGTTTGGCTTTCTTGCTTGTTTTATACGCTAAACGATTGTCCACATCCACATGTTTGTTGTGCATTTGGATTGCTAAATTTAAATCCTCCTCCTATTAGTGAGGATTCGTAGTCTAATGACATACCATATAAATATAATAGGCTTTTGCTATCACAAATTAAAAAAAAATCAGGATATTCTACAATCTCGTCTGATTGTTTAAGTTTTTTTTCTGTTTCTATGTTCATAAAATAAGACAATCCAGAGCATCCGCCTTGTTTGATTCCTATTCTTATTTTTATTTTATCATTATCTCTAGTGTTTTGTTCTAAGTTCGATAAGTTTTGTATTTCCTTCTGAGCTTTTTCTGTTATACTAATAATATTTTTGACTTCTTTCATTTTATCTCCAAAACTTCAAAATTTTGTTACAATTATTTTTTGGAGTTAATAACTCAACAGTTTGATGTTCTGTTCGGTTAATGAAACTATAAAAATTAAATAGTTAATTTATAGCTTTTTTTAATATTATATTACTATTTTATTAACGAAATATAAATTGTTACAGTATTTTTTATAGTTCTTCTTAATATTCTTAAATTAGCCTATTTTTGTTAATTTTGTGTATAAATTTATTGTGAATTGTAGAGATTTGTATTATTGCTGATTTCTATTATCATTTTACTGTTTTCCCACCTAAGAACCAGTTTTTAATATTGAATCAAATTAAACTTTTTTAATCTTACAAGACCAAATATTATATTTTTATTGTTTACGGTGGGAATTGAACCCACGTCCATCTTGAATATAGCAGCTTAATGTAATTGATTTATTAAACTAAGATAGCATTTCTTAACCTTATTAGGAGAATCTATGTAAGTTAAGTCTGCGATATTAATATGTAGACTCAATCATTATTGACATTGGTCTTTCACATCTAAAGGGGATAATTTTTTATCATTTAGTTTTATTTATTGTATTTGTTTTGTCTGTAAAATATATATTCAATAAAAGAAACAATATTGCATTATTAAACCATTTCTATGCTTTGATACGTTTTTAAGAACTTCTTTATTCTAAATGTAATATTTACTATCTGTCTAATATTTATTTTGAAAATATTTTTTACTACGACTTCCAGTTTAAGTATTGATAACATCTAATTTATATTTTTATTTGAGTCTATCTTTAGTTCTAGTAATATGATGTAATATTACTTATCTTTCATATACGAAAATATTGGAGACTGTCGAAAATTATTTAAGCTACAAGAGCTTTCCGAGAAAAGGATAATTTGCTAAAATTTCTTTTTGCATTAAAATCATAGAATTAATTTGCATTAAATATGACTTATTGAAGATAATTGTAGAATATTATCTTCTTAGTCTATTTTTCTATTGTGTTGATGATTATATAAAAGTTTACTTTTTCATATTGCTTTTTAGATGAAGCAATGTTTTTAATAAATTGAAATTTTTTGATATACTGCATATTTATTTTTCACCTATTTTCTAAGTAAATTATTGATTTTAATGTTTGTCTTAGAGTGATTGTTATAATTTTTTTACATTATACAGACTATATCAGAAATTTAAGTTCCGTTTATTTTTTTATACCAATATTGTTTTTTGCTTTTATTATTTTTTATTACTTTTTTGAAACAGCTGTTTTATTCAAGATGTAGAAGCCTAACAACCCCCAGCTTATAAGAGATCGATGAATACAATTCATCACCACTATCATATATTGTAATTCAAGATGTATTTTTATTCAATTTTTTTTAAAAAACGTATTTTAGCTTATGTACTGTCAACGCGATGACAAAAATTATTGATGCAATAACTACAATGCTTGGACCAGAAGGTAAATTATAATAATAGCTAATATACATGCCTACTATACTGGATGTAATACCAAGACCAGCACCTAAAGTCATAATTTGGTGTAATCGATCGACTAATAAATATGCAGAAGCAGCTGGGATAATTAGAAGAGCTAGAACCAATACCACACCAACTACCTTCATACTAGCAACTGTTGTTAATGTTATCAAAATCATTAAACTGAAGTTTAATTTTTTTACTGGAAGGCCTACTACTTTAGCTCCTATACTATCAAAAGTAAAAAATAACAGCTCTTTGTACAAGGTGATGGTAATTCCTAATACCAAGGTAAAAATTAATGATGTATTAATAAGATCTTCTATTGAAACACTAAGAATATTGCCAAATAAGAAATGATTAAGATCTATTTTGTTATTTTTTTGGATTAGGCTGATAAATATTATTCCTATTGCAAAAAAAGATGCAAAAACAATACCTATTGCAGTGTCTTCTTTTAGTGGAAGTTCGGTTTTTATCCAGGTTATAATAACAGTGCTTAAAATTGCAGCTGCTAATGCTCCTATAATCATTGGTATCCCTAAGCTAAATGCAATTGCAAGTCCAGGCATTACTGAATGGCTAATAGCATCACCAAGTAATGCAAGCCTTTGTACCATTAGATAACTTCCAACTACTGAGCAAAGCAGACCAATTAAAATTGCGATTAGAATTGATCTTTGCATAAAACTATATTGTAAAGGGTCCAATAAGACGTGAAGCATTTTTTATTCTCCATATGCATCATTTAAAAACTCTGATTGTAATACTTCTTTTGAATTTCCTGTTTTTATTATTGTTTTATTCATAAGAAGTAATTGGTCGAAATGTTTTGTTAAGTCGCTTAAGTCGTGATGAATGACAAATATTGTTTTATTTTCTTTGCATAAATTTTTTAATGTTTCAAAAATTATATTTTGTGTTGTATAATCAACTCCTGCAAGTGGTTCGTCTAGACAAAAGATTTCTGCTTCTTGTGCTAGTGCTTTTGCTAAAAAAACTCGTTGTTGTTGTCCACCTGATAATTCTCCAATACACTTGTTTTTTAAATCATATATACCTAAATGTTTTAAAGCTTCGGTGGCTAATTTGTAACTTCTTGGTGAAAATTGTTGCAACCAATTATTAGTATTGATTCTCCCCATCATTACAACATCCCAAACAGTTACTGGATAATCCCAATCAATTTGCGATTTTTGTGGTATATAGGCGATTTTTCTCTTTTGTTCATGAAGTGATTTTTTATTATAGAGAATTTGACCTTGAATACTGGGTATTATTCCGAGTAAAGCTTTGATCAATGTGCTTTTTCCTGCTCCATTAGGTCCGATTATTCCAATTAATTGACCGGATGTACAAGAAAAATTTATATCTCTTAAGATAGTTTTATTTTTATAATGTACTGTCAGATCTGAAACTTGAAAGACTATTTTGTTAGATAAAGTTGTTGTCATTTAGAAGTATATTTTAATAATCTCGATATGTGAGGAAAAACTAAAATTTTACTTATGTAATGGTAATCGTAAAATTATGTTCCTTATCATATTTAAATATATGATTAGGAACATTTGTTGTTTATAGCATCAGAATTATATTTTATTACGTGATGGACAGATTAAAGGATCTATTAGCTATTGATTTTTTGATTGATTCAACTAGTTTGATTTTGTTTTTTATTCCTTGCTCATTGCTGATTGCTGTTTTTACCCCAACACCACTTGCCCCATATAATATAGCGGATCTTGCATTATTATAACTTATTCCAGAAGCTGCAATTATTGGAACACTAACTAATTTAGACAAATTATATGTTGTTAATAAAGTAGAATGTGATTTGTCGAGCTGAAGGTTTGTTCTTGTATTAATTGTTGTATTGTTTATGGTACCTTCAGTTTGTATAAGATCGATGCCAATAAATTCCAAAAACTTTGCCAACTCTACTTGCTCTTTTAGAGATAATATATAAGGAAGAGTTGTGCATAATGTTATTTCTGGATAAGATTGTCTGATTTGTTTGCTTATATTTTTTATATCTTGTAGATTAAAATGCATAGAATGAGAATAAAAAGCGTCAAAATTGCCAATTTCTATTATCTTAACCCCCTTTTCTATGCAATTAAATATTTTGTCTGGAATAATGGAGGATATACATAGCGGAAGTGTTGTAAGCTGAGTGGCTAAGGAAATTATTTTGGTATCTGCAGCTATATCAATATAAGTAGCTTTACCTAGATCTGCAGCTACTATTGTTTCAGCTATTTCTTTTTCGTTAAAATTATTTATAAAAAGTCGATGATTTAAATATCTCTTTTTACAAGCTAGCCGTAATATTTTTGTATTAGATAGCTTTTTTTTCTAAATAGATTAATGTTACTATTAATTCATATTTACAAAGCTCTTTGAATTTACCTTGTAGACTATGCTACTTCTTTTTATATGTAAATAAAGAATCGATAATAAATTTTTTTCGTATTAAAAGACTTTATACTTTTTTATAAAAATAAAGATAGTGGTTGGTATAGTAGATTTAGTTATTTTTACTAATATATTAGTAAGTCTAGTAATGTTGATAATTTTGGAGCGAGAAAAATTAAACTGGCTATACAACAACCACTAATAATTTTTAAAACTTGTTGTTGATTTATATCTTTTATTAATTGTGAATGAATAGGCATTGTTGTATTATAAACTTTTGTATTACTTAGAATAGGGATTGTTTCCCTATTCTAAATAATTAATAAATTTGTTGAAATTAATATCCTAAACCTAGGCTTCGACTAGTTTCGCCTCCTAAGTATACTCTTACACTTAAGAAATCTGTTGGACATGCTGTTTCACATCTTTTGCATCCAATGCAATCTTCTGTTCTTGGGGCTGATGCAATTTGTCCAGCTTTGCAGCCATCCCAAGGTACCATCTCTAGAACATCACAAGGGCATGCTCTAACACATTGAGTACATCCAATACAAGTATCATAAACTTTTACACCATGAGCCATAAGATGGGTAAACTCCTAGTAATTAATTTTGAAGAATATTTTATATTATCAGAAAGTTATGCTTACCATAATTGTAATCGATTTTTAATTACTTTTCTATTATAGTTTACAACTTTGAGTAATAATTATTTAAATGTTCGAACAATTTTATTTTATCATTGTTTGATCTTTTTGAAAGTCTAAGCTGGTTCTTGGACTTTGGCTCTCTGATGGTGGTACTAATTGTAGAAATTTATTATGATAACTACCCCAATTTTTCAGTATATTTTGTGCATTTACACTATTCGTTTTTTCAGCATGTTTGGTTATTAAATTGTAAAGTTCCTCTTTACCTGATTTTGTAATAACTTTTTGTACTTTAACAATTTCTTTATTGATTTTTTCTGATAAATTGTCTTCTAATTCTAAGATATAAGCAATACCTCCTGTCATTCCAGCACCAATATTACGTCCAGCTTTTCCTAGAATAACAATAACGCCTCCCGTCATGTATTCGCAAGCATGGTCGCCTACACCTTCTACGACAGCAGTTGCTCGTGAGTTTCGTACTGCAAATCTTTCGCCAGCACAACCTTCTAGGAATAAAGATCCTCCGGTTGCTCCATATAAACAGGTATTTCCTACAATTGATTGTTGGGATGCGTTTACGTCGTTTTCATTAGGTGTTCTGATTACTATTTCTCCGCCATTCATACCCTTACCAACATAGTCGTTTGCTTCACCGATTAGATTGAGCTGCATACCTTCAATATTAAAAGCTCCAAAACTTTGACCAGCAGAACCATAAAAGTTTAAAACTAATTTTCCTTTAAAGCCTTGATTGCCGTATTTTTTAGCTATTCTTCCACTGATACGAGCACCAACAGTTCTATTGATTGTTGTAATCTTTAGTTGTTTTTCTATAAAAGAATGATTATCGATAGCATTTTGTATATCTTTTAAACTTAAAATATCATCGTCTAATACTGTTCCGTTTGAATGAACAGTTAAATCATCTTTAGATTTTAGTGGCTTATTTTCGGAATTTGTGTGTAAAATAGATTCTAAGCTAAGTTCTTTAGTTTTATGAACATTAAGATCATTTTTTATGCAAAGCAACTCTGTTTTTCCAATAATTTCATTTAGACTTCGGTAGCCCATTTCTGCTAGTGTCATTCTAACTTCTTGTGCCATAAACATAAAAAAGTTTACTAAGTTTTCTGCAACACCAGGGAAGCGTGCCCTTAAGTCTTCTCTTTGTGTAGCCACCCCAACAGGACAGCTATTAGTGTGACATATTCTAGCCATAATACAACCAGTAGCAATCATTGCTATTGTTCCAAATCCAAATTCTTCTCCCCCCATAATTGCTGCTGTAACTATGTCTTGACCGGTTCTTAACCCACCGTCTATTCTTAGTACAACTCTTTCTCGGAGATTGTTTTCAACAAGTGTTTTTTGCACTTCTGCTAGTCCTAATTCCCATGGAGACCCAGCATGTTTAATAGAACTAAGAGGAGATGCTCCGGTTCCACCTTCATGACCCGAAATTTGAATGATATCTGCATTACCTTTTGCTACTCCAGCAGCAATTGTGCCAATTCCGATTTCTGCTACTAATTTTACAGAAACTTTTGCTTTATGATTAATTTGATGTAAATCAAAAATAAGTTGAGATAAATCTTCAATGGAATAAATATCATGATGAGGAGGAGGAGATATTAGAGTTACTCCCGGTTTACATCCACGCAATGTGGCTATATACGGACTTACTTTTTTACCAGGAAGCTGTCCGCCTTCTCCAGGCTTTGCCCCTTGAGCAATTTTAATTTCTAATTGTTCTGCATTTACTAAATATTCAGGAGTTACACCAAATCTTCCTGAAGCAATCTGCTTAATTGCAGAGTTTAGTGAATCACCGTTTTCCAATCCTTTTAAATGTGGAAAGGTTTCCGATTGTCCATCTTGATTAACGTCTGACAAAGGAAAAAATCGTGTGATATCTTCCCCACCTTCTCCTGAATTAGATTTACCACCAATTCGATTCATTGCAATAGCTAATGTTTCATGTGTTTCTCTGGATAATGCTCCTAAGGACATACCACCTGTACAAAAACGAGACATGATATATTCAATACTTTCTACTTCATTGATATCAATAGGTTCACGTGAAGTTCTTAAACTAAAAACATCTCGAATACTGGTTAGTGGACGCTCTTGGACTAACTGCTTATATGTTTCATAGTAGTTGACTTTATAACCTCTTACAGCTTTGTGTAGTAACTTGGACATTTCTGGATTGTTGATATGATGTTCTCCACTAGGCCTATATTGCACAAAACCATAATTGATTAACTTTTTTCTTTTACTTTCTGAAAAAGCATTTAGATATGTATTAATAAATTCTTTTTCTAAATCATTTAAATTTAAACCTCCTATTTGTGAAGTTGTTCCACAAAATGCTGTTTCGACAATTTCTGATCCTAACCCTAAAATTTCAAAAATTTGAGCTCCTTGATAGCTTGATAGCAATGATATTCCCATCTTAGATAAAATTTTCAACAGACCAGCTTCTATTGCTTTCTTATAATTCTTTTGAACATCAAGAATAGTCAACTTATCAATTTTACCCTTGTCCATAAGACTTTGAGTTCTCGAACTGCCCCACCATTGTCTCGTTGTTTCTAATGCTAAATATGGACATACAGCGCTCGCTCCATAGCCTATTAGACATGCAAAATGGTGAGTATTCCAGCACTGAGCTGTTTCTATTATAATAGAGACATTTTGTCTTATTTTCTGTTTAATTAAATAATGGTGCAAAGTACCTACCATTAATAATGGAGGAATTGGAATCTTGTTTATATCAATTTCTTTTAATTTGTCGCTTAAAATGATAACAGAAACATTTTCTCTTACCTTATCTCCTATTTGACTACATATTTTGTTTAAGCTGTTAGTTAGATTTTCTTCTGATTTGTTAGTAGCGAAAGTTGGATAAACAGTTTCTGTTTGTAATGAAGAATTGTCAATTGATGTAAGATCCGCTTCAGTAATAAATGGAGATTCAATTTTGATAGTTGAGCAATTATTAGTTCCAGGATCTAATAAATTATCTTTTGGACCGATTTCCATTTCTAGAGACATTACCAATTTTTCTCTTAATGGATCTATTGCCGGATTTGTTACTTGTGCAAATCGTTGCTTGAAATAATCGTAAGTTAAATGATTGCTATTTGACTAATAGTAGATTGTAATTCTCTTTTCAAACCGTAAAAGCTTGTTTACAAGCGTACGGCTTTGTGGACATAGTATACTATGTAAAAATTTTATGTTTATTTTCTTGGAGTCTGTTAATATGAGACTTTTTTATATGTAATATAGAATTGTTAGTAGAAATTAGACTAATTATAATTATATAGTTTTATCTTATTTTTTGTTTTTTTAATATTAATATTTTTCAGTCATATTCTTTTTTATCTATATAACAGAATTTATACTAAAACTGCTAGTGGTATATCATCTCCCATGCAAAAAGTGGGTTCTTTTCCTTGGCTAGCCATATTTTCAATTACTAATTCGACATCTTCTGTCGAATAACCAAAAGCGCTTTGCCATTGAAAGATGTCTTGGTCTTTCATTGTTGTTTTATCAATGAAATGGCTAGGCTGTAACGTCATTCTAGAGTTGTCTAACCACTGTTTATAAGGCAAACGTTGAGCTACATCAGATTTAATGTTCCAATTATAAACAATTTTTTTATTTTCTAGATCAGCTAAAATCATTTGACCTGGACCTAAACGTCCTTTAGTTTTTATGTTTTGTGGTTTAATGTTAACAGCTCCTGATTCTGATGAAACTATGATTAAATCATCTTTTGTAATACAGTATCTTGCAGGTCTTAATCCATTACGATCTAGTGTAGCTCCTATTGTTTTGCCATTTGTAAAAGTGACTAAGGCAGGGCCATCCCATGGTTCAATCAGATGTGAATAATATTCATAGAAATCTGTAATTTCTTTTTTTGTTTTTAGTTCAGGTTGGTTTTTATAAGCCTCTGGAATTACTATCATGAGAGTTTCTTGGGGCGATCTTCCAGTATTAATTAAAAGTTCTACGGTTGCATCTAGATTGGCTGAGTCGCTATTAGCAATATTCGTTATTGGCTGTAAATCTTGAATTTTATTTTTCCAATATGGATGTTGCAAAAATGGTTCTCTAGTTTTCATCCAATTTAAGTTACCTAAGAGAGTGTTGATTTCTCCATTATGAGCTACAAATCTCATAGGCTGTGCTAATGGCCATTTTGGCATTGTATTTGTGCTAAATCTTCTGTGATAAACTACGAAAGAGCTTTCATAATTTGGATGGTATAGATCTTGGTAAAACTGACCTAATACACTAGAGCGCACCATTCCTTTATACACTATTGTTCTACATGATAAAGAGCAGATATAAAAATTTTCACATTCTGAAGCAAATAATTTAGAAATAGCTTTTTCTATTTTTTTTCTAGTTAAGTATAGATACCTTTCAAGTTCACTTTCGCTTACATTTAAAGATTCAATAAAAAATTGAGTGATAACTGGCTGGTTATTTCTAGCTTGAACTCCGAGAACCTCCGGATTTACTGGTACATTTCTCCATCCTAAAAAATTTAGACCTTCTGTCTTTATTACTTCTTCTAAAATTTTCTTTATTTCTTCCGTTTCTTGCTGTGGAAGAAATACCATTCCAACACCAAGTAAGCTATTTGTACTGACCTTCCATTGCTTCAGTTTAATATAAGCTTCAAATAGTTTTCTAGGAATAGCAGTTGTTATACCAGAGCCATCTCCAGAATCTCTATCTGCGCCACAAGCTCCTCTGTGTTCCATAGCAGTTAAAGCTTCTATAGCCTTCATGACTATTTTATGAGAAGCTTTATTGTTGATGTCCGCGATAAATCCGACTCCACATGCATCTTTTTCTTGTGTATGGGAAGCTATTTCAGCCTTTTTCTTACGTAAAGATTGAATTAATAATTTTCCGACGGAGTAACGATTGAGTTTAGTCATAAATAATATATATAATGTCTTTTATGCTGTATTTGAATTGTTCGTATAGCTGTTTAACTTAATTGTACTAATTTAAATAATCGCATATTTTTTCTTATTTTTTAACTTTATACAAGCCCCTAACCAGATTCGAACTGGTGGCTTCTTCCTTACCAAGGAAGTACTCTACCTCTGAGTTATAGGGGCTATCTTATTTTTTAGCATTGAAAATGTATTTGGGCCGAGTTGGATTTGAACCAACGTAGGCAAAAACCAGCGGATTTACAATCCGCCCCCTTTAACCACTCGGGCATCGACCCTTATTCTTTACATGTAATAAAGATATCACAAATTTTAACAAATAGCAATGTTTCATTTCTTTAGTCTATAATTATTTCTGGTTGTGTTATTTCGTCAACCATTTCTACAATTGCTCTAATTACTGGCTTTATTAATGGATCATCTACTATATCAATATCTTCATATTTGCGTCTTTTAGCTCTGTGAGCTACTTGAACTGTAATTTTATAACGACTATGTTCTGTATTTAGTAGTGCTTCAGTTTTGCACAACACATCACGGGAATTAATTTTATAATCGTTCATTTTTTATACCTTCATTTTGTAAAAAAATATACAGAATGGCTTGACTACAACTTATCTATTAAAGATAAGTTGTAGTTAGTTAGGCTAATTTTTAGCTTAATCCTGAACATGTATAGTCTAAGTATAGACCCATTTCTTGTCCAGCTTCTGGACCTACTAAGCTTGCAGTTACTTCTTTCATAGCTTGGATAGCCTGAATAGTTGCACCAATAGGAACTCCCAAAGAATTATAAGTTTCTTTTAAGCCGTTAAGAACTCGTTCGTCTAAAATAGAAGGATCGCCAGCAAGCATGCCATATGTTGCATATCTTAAGTAGTAGTCTAAATCTCTGATACATGCAGCATATCTGCGTGTTGTATACATATTACCGCCCGGACGTGTTATATCTGAATATAATAAGGATTTTGCTACTGATTCTTTGATGATAGTAGCCGCGTTTGCTGCTATAGTAGCTGCAGCACGTACTCTTAATTCACCAGTTTTAAAGTAACTTTTTAATTTTTCAACTGAACTATCGTCTAAGTACTTGCCTTGAACATCAGCTGCGTTGATTACAGAAGTAATTGCATCTTGCATAATTTTAGAATTTCCTTTTATAACTTTATTTGTATGCTAAAAAGAGTAGATTTTTTATATCAAATTATAAGTTTGAGTAAGCTATAGAGTTGATGCTATTGCATAGCACCTAATGTGTAGTCAAAATAAAATCCAGCTTCTGCAGAATCTTCTCCGGATAGAAAAGAACATGCCACAGCTTTCATACAATTTACCCCTTCTGCGACACCTGAAAGAGAAGTTCCTAGTGAATTGTACATTTCTTTTACGCCGACAAGACCTATTTCTTCAATTGGTGTTACGTCTCCTGCAACAATACCATATGTTACAAGTCTTAGATAATAATCCAGATCTCTTAAACAAGTTGCTGTCATTTCTTCGCCGTATGCATTTCCACCTGGAGAAACAACGTCAGGGCGTTTTTGAAATAATTGTTGTCCAGCTTGTTTTACAATCCGTTCACGATTATCTGTTAAAATTTGTGCTATTCTTAATCTTCTTTGACCTGAAAGGATAAAACTTTTGATTCTATCTAATTCCCCAGGACTAAGATATCGAGCTTCTGCATCTGCATTTACAATTGACTTAGTTACAATGCTCATTAATTAAACTCCTATTAAGCTTCATTAAGTATTGGTTTCAAATAGTGTAAGCAAATTAAATATAAAAAGTAATACTTTATTAATCTTACTTGTATGTAGTAATTATACAACAGTTTTACCTATTAAAGCTATTATTTTTACTGAGTACTAAAGCAACTTAGTTATTTTATTGGTTACCTTTTATAGCTTTAAAGCTAGGTACTATTACTGATTCATCTTGTTTTGTGAAATTATTGTACAGCTTTTCCGTATTAGGGAAATTTGATGCTGGTAAAGTTGGGAATCTTCTGTATGGTACTATTGTGTCTCCAAATAAAGTAGTGTATTCTTGACTATTTGTAAGTACTGTAATGAAACTACTCAACCCCTTAGAAGCTAGCATTTGATTGTAAAATCTGATTTCAGCCTGATTATTCGGCGCTCTTCCAAGAAAATGTTTTGTTCCTAGTTCTATGACTTTAGTATTTGGATAAGGTTGATAGAATTCTTTACTGTATAATGTAGAATATCCTAATTGCTGTATAAGTTCTTTAGTTGAGATTTTATCGTCTAAAAAGGCCGATTCTAAATCTACAAATTCATTACCCAGAGAGAATACATTTAAATCTCTTTCAAATATCTGTCTATAAGCAGCTTTTAGTATTTGTTCTTTTTCTTCAATAGAATTACTGTTTGTGGAATCAAAAGTGATTCTTTGACTTCTTAATTGAGTAACACCTTGTTGCGTTCTTTGAATTATATTATTTTCACTTCTAGTTTCTTTTATAGCGCCAAGTTCGATAAATCTATCAATACTTAAATTAGTTACCTTACCTGGAATTTGGCTAATAGTGCTTGGTCTAAATGTTCGCATAGCTAAGCCAGAAGGCGTGATATAACGTTCGTAAGGTACACCAGTATCTCCGAAACATTGTTCATATTCTGTACTATCCATAATTGCATCTACTACATCTGCATAAGTTTCCTTATATGAAATATCAAAGTATTTATCAATTTCTTGTCGACCATAAGTGGGTCTGCCAAGTAGTCTATTATGTAGATGTTCTATACCTTTGCACACATAAAGATTATTCCAATATAGTTTTCTGTAGGTTGCAGACTTAGCTAATATTTTTATGAATTCTTTTACGGAAATAGTATCACCTTGTAGTTGTTTTTCAAATTTAGTGAATAAATCTTTTTCAGCTTCGTACAGTGCTCTTCCAAATACTCGTAGGTAGCAGGCATTTACGATAGCTTCTCTATTGTTTTGTTCTTTGTCCAATTTAAAAATTTTAGGACCTAGTTCTTTTAAAGATAAGCTACGAGCTCCGGGATTACTCATTTGGTTGAAAATACCAGGACCTCTCCTAACGAGAATCCTACGAGTGTCTTTTCCAAAAAACGCAGGTCTGGATTTTGGATTCACAGTGTCGTTTGGAAAAATGGCACCAAATTGAATAGCAAGAGGATCATTACCTCTACCATAAGGATGTTGATCTGGTAGTTTTTGTGTATAATCACTAAACAAGGTTATAAATTGGGGAACTTTACGGAATGGAGCACTGTAGTTCAGTAAGTTTATTTGTACTCCCCAGTTACGACATTCTTGTGGATCTTCTCCAAGCTCTCTGAAATATGGAACTGTTTCTTCTCCAAAATAATCAGAGTATTCTTTTCCGTTAATTAAATTGTCTATTAATCCACTTAATCCTTGAGTACTTAATATGCCAAAATATTTTTGAAATTCTTCAAGCGAACTAGGTCCTCTTCCTAAAAAGTGTTTAAATGCTAGTTCTACTACTCGACTATTAACAAATGGCTCATAAAACTGTTTTCTATAAACTTCTGATTTACCAATTGATCTAACAAACTCTTTTGTTGATATTTGTCCGTTTTTAAGTTGAGACTCTAAATCTGAAAATAGAATACCATAAGCTCTTGTTATGTCTCTTTCAAAGACTTGTCTATAAGCAGCTTGCACTGTATTTTGTTTTTCTATAGCAGACAGACCGGGTTTCATAACGTATTTGGGAGTGCTAACACCAGCTTGTGCGTATATTTGAGGTAATTTTAACCCTTGAAGATCTTTTGAAGTCCGTTTTCTAACTTTATCTGTTAAAGAAGAAGCTTCAAATTCTGAAATTAGGACATTGAAGTATTCTCTCACTAAATTTTGTTCTTCGGAGTTTTCTGAAAATATTGTTAGCGCTGTTCGTCTCATTTCTCTTAGAGCAACAATTGCTGCTGCGCTAGAACATGCATTTTCTATAAGTTCTCTTAAACCTCTTATATTGACCGATAAAATATTTGTATCGCCAGCTATTATAGCGTATGTTAAATATCTTAAAAACCAATCAAGGTCTCGAACAGACTTTCGCATTCTAGTTTTTCCATAAGTGGAAACATTGATTGGTTTAAAACCTGGTGGGCTTGCATCTCCTGAACTGAATAAAGAACCAAATCCTTCTAAAATATTTGATTGAACATCTCCGGAAACACTTTCTGTTGTTTTTACATTATCATCTTGGATAGCTGCCTGAGGTCTTTCTAAGAACGATATTGCAGAACCACCTACAAATATTTTATCTGCAGCTCTAGACACAAGGACATTTGCATTTTTTGTTAAAATATTTGCGATCTCGAGTCTTTGCACACCAGAATTTAAAAAAAATTTTAGTTGGTTTAGCTCACCTGTTTGCAAAAATCTATCTTGTTGTTCAGCTTGTTTTATTGCAAGAATGGATGTAGTTTTATATAGCTGAGGTTTTACAAGAGGGCTTCCCCCGCTAGCTTGAACACTCATATTATTAGCTCCTTGATTTTTAATGCTTAATAAGCTTTTAACACATTGTCTCTAATTGTTATAGACATTTTAATTATAAGAATAAGTCTTATTTTTTAACTATCATGAATATTGATAAATTTTGTAACACTTCTTATGGAATTATTTACAAAAAATCTGTATTGCTATACAAGATGTGAAAGACCTTATTGTTTTACAATATATAGAAACAATTGTCAAATTTTGAAAACGATAGTGCTATGATTTTACTTATAAAAGGGTGTCAAACCTATTGTCCTAAAACAGAAAAATAATAGAGCTTTTATGGTTCTGTTATAGTGTTTATAACTTTTTTTTAATATTGTAGCGTGACTGAATATATATATAGTTTAAAAAAAATATAAAGTCTAGTCAGAAACGATGAAACATTATACTTATCTAAAATAATTACAGAGAAAGACATAGAAGTTTTTGAAAAGGATGATTTTTTAATTATCGATACTCATGGATTAAAAGTTGAGATTACATAGAATTTGTCTAATTATAGCGATATGTAATTAACTTCGACCAAATTTGATTTCTAAATTAGACATCTCACAAGATAGTTTGGCTCAGTATTTGAAAAAATTTTAAAAACACAAGTTTTTGCCGAAAGAAATATCTCAAAAACCTGTGTTTTTAAAATTTTTTTGTAAAGGAAGAAAATGGTTTAATTTAAATATGATCCTAAAATAAAAAATAGTTACAAACATACAAAACACTCACATCGAATAAAAGGGCAATGGATGTCAGTTTATATTGTGAAACGTTTTGTTCCAACTAAAATTTTAAATTTTGTTTCAACACATTATAAGTAAATTTTGATAGATATAAAGCTTATATGTGCTTACCTAAATAGTTGAGTAAGTTATCTTTTTGGAGAAAAATCCTTAGCCAAAGAAATAATTTTAAAAGCAATTTTTTTTCTTCTAATTCAGGCTTTTTTCTATAGTTTTAGAAATGGGTTTTGTATGTAACAAAAAAATACTGATTTTTTTGAAAGAAATAACTTATCTATCTTATAGATATGTGTTACATAAGATCAGTATAATTTTTTTTGGGTTGCCCGGGACTCGAACCCGGAGCAAATCGGTTAAAAGCCGAGTACTCTACCATTGAGTTAGCAACCCTAATTCATTCTAACTCCTCACTTATATATATCATAATCAGTCTGCAATATCAACTTATTACACTAAAAAAAATTGCTTTTTCTCTTAAATAGAGAAAAAGCAATTTTTTTTAGTGTAATTAAGAAAGAGCGTTAACTACGTAGTCTAAGTAAGCTACGTATTCAACAGCTGCTTGAGCTGACATATCGCGAGGAACACAAACTCTGTCGCGAGTGAAAGCCATAGCTGCTACGTAAGAAGAAGTAGGTAGGTTCAGAGTACGGTATACTTCACGAGCACCAGCAATTCCCCATTCGTCAAGAGGTCCTGTGCCACCAACAACTAAACAGTAGTTGATTAGACGCATGTAGTGATCAACGTCTCTGTAACATTTGTTAATTTTTTCTTGACTGTCACCAGCTTCCCCAGGATTTTTTAGGAAAGAGTATTTAGCGAAACAAGCGTCTCCACCTTCTTTAACAACAGCTTCATGTCCGCTAGCTAATTTTTCAGCAGCTTCTAATCTAGCAGCAGCTCTTTGGATGTTACCTTGAACAGATTCAAGATCAGAGCTTGATGGGAAACGGCCTGCAGCATCTGCAGCACTAACAACGGTAGTGATAACTGATTTCATGTTTTTGTCCTCAATGGATAAAGTGTTCTAAAGTACTATTTGCGTCGTACTTGCTAATGCGTATATGATTAGCTGATTCCTGCAGCAACTTTATCAAAGTAGCTTCCAGCTTCAGCAGCTAGAGAAGAGCAATCGCCATCAATGTAAGACATTTTACGTAAGCTAGCAGTGTTGTTGATGAAAGCTACAGATTCAGCTTTCATGATTCCTACAGCTCTTACAGAAGAGTTAGTTGGAACACCAAGAGCGATGTAAGTTTCTTTTAGACCGTTAAGACAACGATCATCTAGTACAGATGGATCACCTGAAAGAATAGCGTAAGAAACATAACGTAGAATGATTTCACCATCACGTAGACAAGCAGCCATACGACGATTAGTGTAGCAGTTGCCGCCTGGAGAGATAAGACCAGGGTTTTCACAGATCATACCAGAAACAGCATCAGAAACGATACAGCTTGCGTTTGAAACGATAGCGTTAACAGAATCTAATCTTTTGTTTCCATCAGTGATGAATTTTTTAAGAGCTGCTAGGTCGCTTCCACCTACGTATGCAGCTTTAGCGTCAGAATTAACTACTACTCTTGAAAATGCGTCAAGCATGGGTATACTCCCTGTATAAAAATAAGGACTTTATTGTTTCAACTGTAAAGTTGTTTTTACAGCCGATGTATTAGTATCGAAATAGAAGTTTAAAGCTTTAGCGCAAAAAAAAACCAAACAAAGCAATATTTCTTAACAATTTTTAGCTTAAAAATTTAGTTGAAAGTGATATTCTTCCTTGTTTAGTGTCGAGATGTATTATAGACACTATAATTTTAGTACCAATTTCAAAAATTTCTTCTAAATTGTCTATGTGTTTATTGGAAATTTCCGAAATATGTAATAAACCAGAAGCATTACCAATATCTACAAAAACACCATAGGGTTTTATATTAGTTACAACTCCGTTCACGATTTGTCCTACGTTAAATTTATCGTTGTACATTTTTAGTACAACTCTCTTATAACTAAGCATAAGATAACCAGAACTTTCATTAATTTCTAAAAATTTTAACGGTAGAAGATTTTTATTGTTTAGAATATTTTCATTTTCTTTTGAGAGTTTGCTATGAGAATTAGGCACGAATCCAGTAATTCCTTCTATATCAACTAACACCCCCCCCTTATTCTTCTTGCTTATTTTTCCAAACACAGTAATATCTTCTGAGTAAAGTTGCTTTATTCTTTCCCAAGATTGTATATTGTCAAGTTTTTTTATAGATACAATTATTCTGTTATTTGGAGCAACTTTAATGATAACAAACTCTCTAGTTTGATTAATATTATTTTCACTCCTATAGTTTTCCCAATCTACTATTTCATTTTTTGGCAGATAAGCACTATTTTCACTACCTATATTTATTAATAATCCATGCTTTTCTTTACTGAAAATGGTTCCCGCAATAATATCTCCTTCATTTAATGAATAATTATATTGTTGTAAGACTTCTTTTAATGAGTGTTTAGTAAATGCTTCAGGCGCTGAAAACTGATCTTTTTTTCCTGGTGTCATATTTTTTTCTTTTTAGCTAAGATTGAGAAGTTGCATAAATAAGTTTCTAATCATATATATATATATAATTAGAAACTTATTTATTAGTACATCACATTAAAATGTGTAAAAAGGCCAGTCAATATTAAAAACAATATAATCAAATGAACATTTTGCAATTGTCTTTCGAAAACTATGTGCACTGCTTTTGCAGACCATAGCTTAAAAAGGCTTCGATGTTTCTAAATTAGCCATTCTATTTTTTAATAGTTCCTTAATAATACAAATTTTACTTTATTGCTATACTGAAAAGTTGCTTATTTATACATTGTATTTGAAAATATCTATTCAAAGTTTAGCAGTTTGGATTTAAAAGTTAGAACTTAATTGTTACAAATTTTAATTTGTTGTGCAATAAAAAGATTAGTTTTTTAAAACTTTTCTGCATACTTTTTTATTATTTAAATTATAGTTTTCAAAACATGTATATTATATTAAAATCCATGTTATTTTCACGATTCTTTTTTTTATATTGCTGTCAGAAGTTAAGATTTGATTTGTAAACAGTAGATACATTCTTTATATCCCATGTAGAAACTATAAGGATATATTTCTATATATATAGCTTGATAAGTTATCATTTTTGACAATATGCCTAATGAGACATCAATTTTATTTAATAATATTAAGTGTAAAATTAGTAAATGATAGGATAAAATATATTTTTTCTTTATTGTGTTTAATAAAAATGCTGATATAATTTTTTTAAATTAAAAGATTGTTTTTTTTCCTTAATTTATTGTTTTTATTACACTAGAGATTATTCATTTGCAAACCAGCTCCTTCTGCCTTTGGATTTTGTACCAAAATAACTATAATCAAAAGAACAGATGTAGAATACCACATGACATTAAGAAATTGTGACATAAAAGAGAAAATATCAATTTAGTTTGTGGTTATAAAAAATGTAAAATCCTTTATTCACCTTGAATTCTTAGTAAAACAAAACCTAATGCTAAACCAATCATTGTTAAAACATTACAGATAATAGCAACTGTTATAATTTCGCTTCCCATTTTTGTTCTCCTAATGTATTTTTTTAAAACCCGTTTCTTGCCCAGACTACTAGTGCGATTGAAAAACTAAACACGGCCATTAAGCTAGCCCAACCTAAACTTAAAATATCCATTTATACCTTTATTATAAATATTTATATATTATAATATATATTTTGTCATATGAGGATTAAATGACTTTTTTTAAATGATATTTGTTAACATATAAGTATTTATTGATATTTTATTCAAATTAGTATTATAAAAATGGACAATTTAATTAATCAGCCATATAAATATGGTTTTACTACCAGTATAGAATCAGAATTTTTTCCTAAAGGAGTTGATGAAAATATTGTTAGAATGATTTCAGAAAAAAAAGACGAGCCGCAATTTATGCTTGATTTTCGTTTAAGAGCATTTAAGCAGTGGCAGAAAATGAAGCCGCCCAATTGGTCTAATGTTACATATCCTGAAATTGATTATGATAATATTTTGTACTATGCTTCACCTAAAAAAAAGAAACAAGTAGATAGTTTAGATGATTTAGATCCTGAGTTGGTGCGAACATTTAATAAATTAGGGATACCTTTAAATGAGCAAAAGAGACTGGGGAACGTTGCTGTTGACGTTATTTTTGATAGTGTGTCAATTGCAACAACATTTCAAGAAGAATTGGCAAGAGAAGGAGTTATTTTTTGTCCTATCTCAGAGGCTGTTCACAAATATCCTGATTTAATTGAAAAATACCTTGGAAGTGTTGTTCCTGTTGGGGATAATTATTTTGCAGCTTTGAATTCTGCCGTTTTTAGCGAAGGGTCATTTTGCTATATACCTAAAAATACGAAATGTCCTTTGGAATTATCTACGTATTTTCGAATTAATGATCAAGAAGCAGGTCAATTTGAAAGAACTTTAATTGTTGCAGAAGAAAATAGCTCTGTTAGTTATTTAGAAGGTTGTACAGCACCACAATACGATACGAATCAGCTTCATGCTGCAGTCGTTGAATTAGTTGCTGCTAATTCAGCAGATATTAAGTATTCTACAGTACAAAATTGGTATGCTGGAGATGAGCATGGTAATGGAGGAATTTATAATTTCGTGACTAAAAGAGGACTTTGCTCAGGAGAGAAGGCAAAAATTTCTTGGACTCAAGTAGAAACAGGTTCCGCTATCACTTGGAAGTATCCAAGCTGTATTCTTACTGGAAATAAATCTGTTGGAGAATTTTATTCCGTTGCCTTGACCAACAATTATCAACAAGCAGATACAGGTACTAAAATGGTACATATCGGTTCAAATACTAAAAGTACTATTATTTCAAAGGGTATTTCTGCAGGTAAATCTGAAAATAATTATAGAGGACTGGTAAAAATAGGTCCTAGGGCCTACAATTCCAGAAATTATTCTCAGTGTGATTCTTTGTTGATTGGTTCATTATCTACTGCTAATACATTTCCTTATATAAAGGTACAAAATTCTACTGCAAGAACAGAACATGAAGCATCAACTTCTCGTATAGGAGAAGAGCAGATTTTTTACTTTCTCCAACGAGGTATTGATATTGAAAAAGCTATTACTTTAATGATTAGCGGTTTTTGTAAAGATATTTTTACTAAATTGCCAATGGAATTTGCGGTTGAGGCAGATAAATTATTAAGTTTAAAACTAGAAGGAAGTGTTGGATGATTAATTCCCCCACTATTTTGTTAGATGTTAAAGATTTGAAAGCCACTGTTGATGATGTTATAATTCTGAATGAACTGGATTTAAAAATAAAGTCTGGAGAGATACATGCTATTATGGGACCAAATGGTTCTGGTAAAAGTAGTTTTTCTAAGGTGATAGCAGGGCATCCAGCATATTCTGTTATTAACGGTTCTGTTGTTTTTGATGGCAAAAATATTTTAGATTTAGAAGCTCATGATCGGTCCAGAGAAGGAATTTTTTTAGGTTTTCAATATCCAGTAGAAATACCCGGTGTAAGCAATGCTGATTTTTTGAGATTGTCATATAATGAAAAAAGAAAAAAAGAAGGACTTGAAGAATTAGATCCACTTCAATTTTTTGAATTAGTTTCTAGTAAGCTCGATATGATTGGTATGAGTCCCAATTTTTTGAGTAGGAATGTAAATGAAGGATTTTCAGGTGGAGAAAAAAAGAAAAATGAAATATTGCAGTTAGCTTTGTTAGATGCGAAACTCGCCATTTTAGACGAAACTGATTCTGGTTTAGATATTGACGCCTTGAAGATAATTGGAAAAAATATCAAACAATTGGCGACTAGTGATAATGCTATAGTTTTAATTACTCATTACCAGCGTCTTTTGGATTATATTACTCCAGACTTTATTCATGTCATGAAAAATGGAAAAATAGTTAAAACCGGTGGCCCAGAACTAGCACTTCAACTGGAAAAAGAAGGATATGAATCAGTGTAATAATTTTTTACGTATCACTTAGCTTGGGCGAATGACGGGACTCGAACCCGCGAATGGTGGAACCACAATCCACTGCCTTAACCACTGGGCCACACTCGCCATTTCAATTACCCCTTGATGATAACTTTTTTGGATCTAAAAGTCCACTTTTGTATTTGTAATTATATTGGATTGAAATTTTTTACAATTAGATTATGTTTAATTCTTCTACTAAAACAGTGTTGACTCCGAATTTACATCAATATTTTTTGCCTTTCACTTTTAAACAATTAATGCAGGAAATTAAGGCGCTCTTTCGAAGATTATTACTTCAGTCTTATAGACGTTCTTCTTTTCTTATAGCAGGGCTTCTTCAACCATTACTATGGCTTATTCTATTTGGAGGTTTGTTTGAGAAGTTTTTATTTCCAATTTTTTCTAACAAAACTATTTATTATGATGATTTTCTGAGCGCTGGAATTATAGTTTTTACTGCTTTTACGTCCTCATTAAACGCTGGGCTTCCTATAATGTTTGATCGTGAATTTGGCTTTTTTAATCGGCTTTTAGTTGCACCAATGACTTCTAGGCTTTCGATTGTAGTTGCATCATTTTATCATATTGTGTGTGTTACAGCAGTACAAATGTTTATCATTTTTGGTATTGCTATTTTAAAAAATAAAAATTACTACTCGATTAGCGTTTATGCGATCTTTTATTGTATTTTGATGCTTCTATTATTAATTTGTCTTGTGACTATTTTTAGTATTATTTTATCTTTTGTATTATCTGGACATATAGAATTGTTAGCATTGATATTATTAATTAATTTACCTATTTTATTTTCTAGTACAGCATTAGCCCCTTTTATTTTCATGCCATCTTGGCTTCAATTTATAGCTACTATAAATCCTTTGACTTATGCTATAGAAGCCTTAAGATACACTCTTGTATTTGAAAAATTTCTTGTCAAACAAAAGTTCATTGTTACCATTATTGGCCAATTGTCTGTTGCTGATATTATTGTATATTTTTTAGTACTAAATGTTTTATTGATTTTAGCAGCTAATTATTTTTTTCAGAAAAAGTTGGAATAGCTTTCTAGTAATTAGCTAGTTGAATTCATTATAAAAATTATGCTAAGGTATTATAAAAGACTACTTTTTCTATTTAGGCGAAGCGTCTTTTTGTTATTTTACACTTCTGTTCTTTATAATGTTTTAAGGAAATAATAAGATAATGAAACTTTCATGGAAACAAATACTACTATGGTCTTTGCCAATTGTAGTAGTTATATTTTTTATATGGCAAGGTTTTATAGTTCCTAGTAGTGGAGAAATTGGCAAGAATATTGCAAATTCCCGGATGACATATGGACGCTTTTTAGAATATTTGGATATGGGATGGGTCAAAAAGGTTGATTTGTATGATTCTGGTCATACTGCTATTGTCGAAGCTATGGGACCTGAATTGGGAAACAGAGTTCAAAGAATTCGTGTTGAGCTACCAGCCTCTGCACCTGATTTAGTTGCAAAACTTAAAGCTTTTAAAGTTGATTTTGATGCACATCCAGCCGGTAATTCTGTTGTACTTTGGAGTCTATTGGGTAATTTACTTTTTCCTTTGATCTTAGTAATAGGAATTGCCTTTTTATTTAGAAGATCAAACAATGCTCCAGGTGGCCCTGGTCAAGCTATGTCCTTTGGTAAATCAAAGGCTAACTTCCAAATGGAAGCTAAAACAGGAGTTGAGTTTGATGATGTTGCTGGAGTAGAAGAAGCTAAAGAAGAGTTCCAAGAAGTCGTAACATTTTTAAAAGAGCCTGAATGTTTTACCGCAGTTGGGGCTAGTATTCCTAAAGGTGTATTGTTAGTCGGTCCTCCTGGAACAGGAAAAACATTATTAGCTAAGGCTATAGCCGGAGAAGCTGGTGTTCCATTTTTTAGCATTTCTGGATCAGAATTTGTTGAGATGTTTGTTGGTGTTGGTGCTTCTAGGGTTAGAGACCTATTTAAAAAAGCAAAAGAAAATGCTCCCTGTATCGTTTTTATCGATGAAATAGATGCTGTTGGTCGTCAAAGAGGTACAGGCATAGGGGGAGGAAATGATGAAAGGGAACAGACCCTTAATCAACTTTTGACAGAGATGGATGGTTTCGAAGGAAATACTGGCATAATCGTGATAGCGGCAACTAATAGGGCTGACATCTTAGATTCTGCTTTATTAAGACCAGGACGTTTTGATCGTCAAGTGTCTGTTGATATTCCAGATTTTAAAGGTCGTTTATCGATACTTAACGTGCACTCAAGAAACAAGCAGATGAATTCTCAAGTATCTTTAGAAACTATCGCTAGGCGCACCCCTGGTTTTTCGGGGGCAGATCTTGCAAATTTAATGAACGAAGCAGCTATTCTAACAGCAAGACTTCGCAAAGAATCTATTAGTATGCAAGAAATTGATAAAGCAATTGATAGAGTAGTTGCAGGGATGGAAGGAGTACCTTTGCTAGATAGCAAAACTAAACGATTGATTGCATATCATGAAGTGGGCCATGCTATAGTTGGCACTCTACTCAAACATCATGATTCTGTACAAAAGGTAACATTAATTCCTAGAGGTCAGGCTCGTGGTTTAACTTGGTTTATGCCATCAGAGGACCAAACTTTAATTTCTAGAGCTCAGATATTAGCACGTATAGTTGGTGCGCTTGGAGGTAGGGCTGCAGAAGAAGTTGTCTTTGGAGATGCAGAAGTTACTACCGGTGCAGGCAATGATTTGCAACAAGTAACTTCAATGGCTAGGCAAATGGTTACAAGGTTTGGGATGTCAAGTATAGGTCCTTTATCCTTAGAAAGTCAAGGGGGAGATCCATTTTTAGGCAGAGCTATGAATACCAGTTCTGATTATTCTGATAGTGTAGCAACAAGTGTAGATGAACAGGTGAAACAAATTGTTGATGCGTGTCATGAACAAGCTATTAGCATTATTTTGAACAATCGTGTAGTAATAGACCGTTTAGTAGATTTGTTAATTGAAAAAGAAACAATTGATGGCCAAGAATTTAGAAATATAGTTGAGGAGTATTCATCGCTTCCAGAAACTGTTTCTTATGAATCATATTGTTAGTAAGATTCTAGTTTTTCAGAAAATGTTATTTTAAATTAATTATTGTTAACAGAAGATTTCGACAATCTTTTAGTTGTCTATAATGTATTCAAGGTAAATTAAAAACTTGCTTCGATGGCTGACATTTTTGAGTATTTTCGCTCATTTTTTTGTCATGTGTATGTTTAAGTGGCGAGCGTTTTTAGTTCCTTGTCTCATGAGAGGAGAATCTCAATGACAATAAGCTCAACAGAGCAAGAGGCAAAGAAAGTGAAGATTAGTGTTGATAAAGATCCTGTTGCTACATCTTTTGAGAGTTGGGCAAAACCTGGTCATTTTTCTCGTACACTTGCTAAAGGTCCAAAAACAACAACTTGGATCTGGAATCTTCATGCAGATGCTCATGACTTTGATGTATTTAGTGAAAGATAAAAACTAGTAGATGCAGTGGACACGGTTAAGTATTTGATGAATCAATAGCAACTTGTTTATTTTAAGTAATGTAAATTTAATTCATTATCAAAGAATTAAAAAGTATTTTATGAAGCCTAAATCCTATTACTCTCTAATTTTTATCCTCATTATATTAATTTAACGATAAAAATATTTAAAAATTGTCTAAATGGCAATAGTTTTAAGCCGAATGATAAGAAATTGTCTTTTTTGGTTTTTAATAGGATATCATTTTTCTATATATTAGTCACACTAGTTCTCTAGAAGAAGTTTCTAGAAAAATATTTAGCGCTCACTTTGGTCAATTATCTGTCATATTCCTTTGGATCAGCGGCATGCATTTCCATGGTGCCCGTTTTTCTAATTACACAGCTTGGTTAAGTAATCCAACAGCAATTAAGCCTAGTGCACAAGTTGTTTGGCCAATTGTTGGACAAGAAATCTTAAATGGTGATGTAGGAGGAGGTTTCCAAGGTGTTCAAGTAACCTCTGGATGGTTTCAAATGTGGCGTGCCTCAGGTATCACTAATGAAACTCAACTATATGCTACGGCTATAGGAGGTTTAGTAATGTCTGGTTTAATGTTATGGGCAGGTTGGTTTCATTATCACAAAGCTGCTCCTAAACTGGAATGGTTTCAAAATGTAGAATCAATGATGAACCATCATTTAGCAGGTCTATTAGGCTTAGGTTGTTTATCTTGGTCTGCTCACCAGATTCATATTTCTTTACCTATTAATAAATTGCTAGATGCTGGAGTTTCTCCTCAAGAAATTCCTTTGCCACATGAATTTATTTTGAATAAGCAATTACTAACAGAACTATACCCAAGCTTTTCAAAAGGAATAGTACCTTTCTTTACGTTAAATTGGAATGAATATTCTGATTTTTTAACTTTTAAAGGAGGATTAAATCCTATAACTGGTGGGTTATGGCTTAGCGATACAGCCCATCATCATTTAGCACTTGCTGTTCTATTTCTTGTTGCTGGTCATATGTATCGTACTAACTGGGGTATTGGACACAGCATGAAAGAAATTCTGGAAGCTCATAAAGGTCCTCTAACAGGTGAAGGCCACAAAGGACTATATGAAATTCTAACTACTTCATGGCATGCTCAACTAGCTATCAATTTAGCAATGATGGGATCATTAAGTATTATTGTTGCTCATCATATGTATGCAATGCCCCCTTATCCTTACATTGCTACAGATTATCCAACTCAATTATCTTTATTCACGCATCATGTATGGATTGGTGGATTTTGTATTGTAGGTGGTGCAGCACATGGAGCAATCTTTATGGTAAGAGATTACAATCCAAGTCAAAACTATAATAACTTATTGGATCGGATGATCAGACATCGTGATGCAATTATTTCTCATTTAAACTGGGTATGTATTTTCTTAGGATTCCATAGTTTTGGCTTATATATCCATAATGATACAATGAGAGCTCTAGGTAGATCTCAAGACATGTGTAAAATTTGTTGAATTTACTTTTATGAAAGTAAGAAAATTTGATTTGATAATCTTTATTCTAATATAATGTTCAATCAAAAAAGAGAAATTTCGTTGTTTACATTCTCTCTATTTACATCTTAAACAAATAGTATTGCACGATGGGTTTGTAAGCATCTATTTTATACTTTGCATGTAAGCGAATTTCTTTTAACATAACACTTATTTTTGAATAAAAAATCAAATTTTGCCTCAAAAAGTTGTGTGGCAAAGAACTACAAATAACAACTTGATACTGTATAACTAATTAATTTGTATTTATATGCAGTTGTTTCATTTTGATTGCTTTTAAGTAAAAGGACATTACCTCGTGATCCGAGAATCTGAAAATTTTGTATTTAAAGAAATTAGCAAAAATGTATCTAGTGCTCCGCTAATTGATTGGCATCTTTTACCATGGTTACAGATCGAAAAATTCGTTTTTTCTATTCAGTCACAAATTTATAAGGCAGCTCTTTGTAACTCTAAGGAAACAATCCATCAATTACAACTACTTCTCGTCAATTCTTATTCCGCAAAATTATTTGTCGTTAAAGAAGTTGTAGAATCTAAGTTTGTTAAACGAGGAAATAATGCGAATAACCATTTTAACACCTTAAATTCTTCGCAAAAAATATATTTGGCTCTAAGTGTGAAGGTTGATTCTTTGCAAGTTCCATTAGAGATAAAAAAAGATTTAGTACCTCTTTATGATTTTGCTTGTCAATCTTTATTATATTTATGTTTACAACCAGAATGGGAAGCGTATTCTAAAAATAAGGTTGGAAATCAATTGTTTGATCAAAATATTCATTCATTAATTCAATCAGTAGCCTACAACTTAAATTTATTAGAATTTACAAATAAGCTGTATGTTGGAATTGTTGTGATTGAGAGGGGAGCATTAGATATTAATTGGGTGCTGGATACTTTATCTACTGTAAAGCTTTTTAGTTCTTATATTAGTAGTGTTCTTAATAATCAAAAAGATGTACAAAATTTATTTCAAAACATAGATATTTCTCGTAGCCAACTAGAAAATAAGAATTTAAATGAACTCTTATCTCATGTTTTGTGTCTCAGTTATGAAGAAAGAGTTTTTAATAAAAATGATAAAAAATGCAGCTTATACTTCTATAGATATCAGAATAATATATTGATTTTTTCAAATAATTTAGAAGAAGTCTATAGTTTTTTAAGTAGAACCTGTAATTTCCTATTTCGAACGGGATTAACATATAATAAAAAGAAAACTCGTATTTTAACCAAGCAACAAACTTTTAGATTTATGGGATTTGAAATTATTCCAAAATTTTTAGTGATAAAGGACAAAGTATATAATCAAGCGTATCTAAATGCATCGAAAGAAGAAAAAAAACTTGTATTAGCTAAAGCTCGTTACATATTGAGAACCAAACATAAAGATGGTAAGACAAGAGCTAAAACTAATATGCCTCTTTCGAAAGCCATTGCTTTAATTAATCCTTTAGTAGTTAATTGGAGAAAATATTATAAAAACTTTATACCCAGGGCAACATTAGACAATTTAGATTGGCTTTTGAATGAGAAAATATACCGCTGGTATATTAAAAGGTTGAAGAAAAATCGAGTTACACATTGGAACAAAAAATGTATTCAGATTATTAAGAACAAAAAAAGGATAGCTCACGATAGTTACGTCTTAGAATTATTCAATGATTTAAACATTTAAAATAAATCAATTATCAATTAATGAAACAAAAAGCTATTTCCAATAAAAATCGGTTGCATAGTTTAAAAAAAGGGATTGTATTTATCAATCTACTTTAATTCTCAGACACTGCTATTCAATTACAGCCAGTGTTTGCTCAGTGGGTTCAAGGAGCTCATAGTGCAGCACCAGGCAATACAGCACCAAATGCATTGGCAAATGTAAGCTATGCTTTTGGAGGAGATGTTGTTGCTGTAGGCAATAAAGTGGCTATGATGCCAATTTCTTTGGGAACAGCAGACTTTATGGTCCATCATATTCATGCTTTCACAATTCATGTGACAGCATTGATTTTATTAAAAGGTGTACTATTTGCAAGAAATTCTAGATTAATTCCAGATAAAGCTAATTTAGGTTTCCGTTTCCCTTGTGATGGTCCTGGTAGAGGGGGAACTTGTCAAGTTTCTGGTTGGGACCATGTATTCTTAGGTCTATTCTGGATGTACAACTCACTTTCGATTGTTTTATTCCACTTTAGTTGGAAGATGCAATCTGATGTTTGGGGAAGTGTAACGTCTGCTGGATCAGTTTCCCATATCACAGGTGGTAATTTTGCGCAAAGTTCTATTACTATTAATGGTTGGTTGAGAGATTTCCTTTGGGCTCAGGCTTCTCAAGTTATTCAATCTTATGGTTCTGCTGTTTCTGCATATGGATTGATTTTCCTAGGGGCTCATTTTGTATGGGCGTTTAGTTTAATGTTCTTATTCAGTGGTCGTGGTTACTGGCAAGAATTGATTGAATCAATTGTTTGGGCTCACAATAAGTTGAAAGTAGCACCGAGTATTCAACCTCGTGCGTTAAGCATTACTCAAGGTCGTGCAGTTGGTGTTGCTCATTACTTAGTTGGAGGAATTGGAACTACTTGGGCATTCTTCTTAGCAAGAATAGTATCTGTAGGATAAAAAGAAACTAATAAGATTAAAAAAACAAAACTATGGCAACAAAATTTCCTAAATTTAGCCAGGCTTTGGCGCAAGATCCTGCTACTAGAAGGATTTGGTATGGTATAGCTACTGCTCATGATTTTGAAACTCATGATGGTATGACAGAAGAAAATCTATATCAAAAAATCTTTGCGTCTCATTTTGGCCATCTAGCTATTATATTTTTATGGACTTCAGGCAACTTATTTCACGTTGCTTGGCAAGGTAATTTCGAACAATGGATTTTAAATCCTACAAAAGTAAAACCAATTGCTCATGCTATTTGGGATCCACACTTTGGTCAATCTGCTTTAAAAGCATTTACTCGTGGTGGAGCTTCTTATCCAGTAGATATTTCATTTTCTGGAGTATATCACTGGTGGTATACAATTGGTATGAGAACTAATGCTGAACTTTACTCAGGAGCATTGTTTTTACTAGTTCTTTCGGCAATATTCCTATTTGGTGGTTGGTTACATTTACAGCCAAAATTTAGACCAGGTTTATCTTGGTTTAAAAATAATGAGTCTAGATTAAATCATCACTTATCAGGTCTGTTTGGCGTTAGTTCTATTGCTTGGACTGGTCACCTTGTGCATGTAGCAATACCTGCATCTAGAGGACAACATGTGGGTTGGGATAACTTTACTAAGACTCTACCTCATCCAGCTGGATTGGAACCTTTCTTCAGTGGTAATTGGGGAGCATATGCTGCTAATCCTGATACTGCTAATCATGCTTTCGGTACAACAAATGGTGCTGGAACCGCTATGTTGACCTTTGTAGGTGGCTTTCATCCTCAAAGTCAGTCTTTATGGTTAACTGATATCGCACACCATCACTTAGCTATTGGTGTAATTTTTGTAGTTGCTGGCCATATGTATCGTACTAATTGGGGTATTGGCCATAATATGAAAGAAATATTAGATGCTCATCGTCCTCCAGGAGGTCGACTGGGTGCTGGTCATAGAGGTCTTTTTGATACTATTACCAATTCTTTACATTTTCAACTAGGATTAGCTCTAGCTGGATTAGGTGTAACAACTTCTCTTGTTGCTCAGCATATGTATGCAATGCCTTCTTATGCTTTTATCGCAAAAGATTTTACCACTCAGGCTGCTTTATATACTCATCATCAGTATATTGCCGGTTTCCTTATGGTGGGTGCTTTTGCTCATGGTGCTATCTTCTTTGTCCGTGATTATGAACCAGAACAAAATAAAGGAAATGTATTGGCTCGTATGTTAGAGCATAAAGAAGCTATTATTTCACATTTAAGTTGGGTTAGTTTATTCTTAGGATTCCATACTTTAGGATTATATGTTCATAATGATGTTGTAACTGCATTTGGCAGTCCTGAAAAACAAATTCTTGTAGAACCTGTATTTGCACAATGGATTCAAGCAAGTTCTGGAAAGGCTCTGTACGGTTTCGACGTTCTTCTATCTTCACCTCAAAACGTAGCATCTTTTGCTTCAAGTAATGTATGGCTGCCAGGATGGTTGGAAGCATTAAATAGTGGTAAAAACTCTTTATTCTTACCTATTGGCCCTGGTGATTTCTTGGTTCACCACGCAATTGCCTTAGGACTACATACAACTACTTTAATTTTAGTTAAAGGTGCTTTAGATGCTAGAGGATCTAAGCTTATGCCAGACAAAAAAGACTTTGGATATAGCTTCCCTTGTGATGGTCCTGGCAGAGGAGGAACTTGTGATATTTCAGCTTGGGACGCCTTTTACTTAGCTGTTTTTTGGATGTTAAATACTATTGGTTGGGTAACATTCTACTGGCATTTTAAACATGTTTCTGTTTGGCAGGGTAATTCTGCTCAATTTAATGAATCTTCTACATATTTAATGGGTTGGTTCAGAGATTATTTATGGTTAAATTCTTCTCCATTAATTAATGGTTATAATCCTTATGGAATGAACGGTTTATCAGTATGGTCATGGATGTTCCTATTTGCTCACTTGATTTGGGCAACAGGCTTCATGTTCTTAATTTCTTGGAGAGGTTACTGGCAAGAGTTAATTGAAACATTAGCATGGGCTCATGAAAGAACTCCATTGGCCAATTTAGTGAAATGGAAAGATAAGCCAGTTGCTCTTTCTATTGTTCAAGCTAGATTAGTAGGTTTAACTCACTTTGCAGTTGGTTATGTTCTTACTTATGCTGCTTTTGTAATAGCGTCTACTTCAGGTAAATTTGGATAATTCGTTTTATTTTAATGGCTATATCACTTTGTGATATGTAATATATCCTAACACTACCATTACTGGTGTTTTTTCCAGTAATGGTATTTTTTTATAGATTATTTGTTAAGTTTGTTAATTAAACCATCAATTATATATTAATCTTGTTTATTCATGTATAATATGTTTAGAATTCCTTGTTAACAAAAAAAAATAAGATACGACTATTGAAAATTGCTTGACTATTTTAATAGTTCTAAAAATCTTTCAGTACTATTGATTTAAATTGATATATCCTTTTTATAGATTTATACATTAGCATTTTTATATCTATTGTTTATTAAATCTAATCCATTTTTTTTGGGAGATTGAATCATGTCTATTCCATTACTAAGTTACTCGTTATCGACTCAAAATCAAAGAGTTGACGGCTTCGAAGCTTTGCCGGGTGATGAACAGCCTATTGTTTATAGTACCGATAGTTTGCCTACAGCTTTTGAAATGGACCAAATTATTTGGGCTGCTTATAGACAAATATATTGCGAGCATCAAATTTTGAAAAGTTCAGCACAACCTTTTTTAGAATCTCAATTACGTTTTAATCAGATTAGCGTAAAAGAATTTATAGCTGGTTTATTGCTATCAGAACCTTTTTTAAAATTAAACTATGATGTTAATAATAACTATCGTTTTGTAGAAATGTGTGTTCAAAGAGTGTTAGGACGAGATGTTTATAATGAGCGAGAAAAACAAGCTTGGGCTGTAATTATTGGGAGTAAAGGTTTTGAATCATTTGTTACTATGTTGTTAGATAGTGATGAATATAATATGAATTTTGGAGATTCTACAGTGCCTTATCAGCGTAGACGTATTGTTGCTCAGCGAAGCAAAGGGCAAATACCGTTTAACCTAAAAACTCCACGTTATGGAAAAGAATTTCATGCCAAACTAGGTATGCCTCAGTATACTTGGCAAGGACCTATTCATTATTTCAGACCTCAAGAACAAAAACCTAAAGCTGGTGATCCTGCACTATTCTTAGGTATGTTAGAAGATTTGAATCCTGCATTAGTGTAATGATTGTTTAGTAAAAAAATTGATTCAAAATAATTTTATCTTGCTCCTTCTTATTTTCTAATATAAAGAGGGGCAAAATTTTATATTCTTATCTTGATTAGAAAATAAAAAGATGTAAGATTGTTTTTTATTTAATGGATTTTAAATTGGTATTGTGTATAGATAAAACGGTAGATGATAGTTAAGTTGTAATAATCATATCGTTTATTTTGGTTCTCTTATTTCCTCGTTATTTATAATGACTAAGTCTAGGATTAATTATAAACAATAATAATTCGAAAATTTATATTCTTTACAGTAACAATATGAATCTTAAAGCCTTTAAAATATTATTATTGCAAATATGTGTAGTTATTTGTGTTGTGAAATTAATATAAGGTTAATTGTCAATTTTTATAATTTTAAGTATTTTTATCTATAAAGTATAACAATGATCTATTTTTGACCAATCTGTTCTTTTATAGAAGAGAAATATGTTATTATAAGATGCCTCGTTGTAGCTTATTCAAAAAAATTGACTTTTGTTTCCAGTCTAAAGTATAATGCTTTCAAAATACAGAATACTGGCGGCCTTTCTTTCATACTTCTTGATTCAAGAGGCTTTTGCTTCGTTGCTTTTTCTTAGTACATGCAAAAGGCCACTGTTAATCTCCTATTTTTACAATATTATTTGATAGTCAATATTTTAAATATGGTAATTAAAAACAAATCGGCAATTAAACGAATTAAGGTAGCTGACAGAAATCGTATGCAGAATTTATTTTATAAATCTTCTGTGAAAACATTGATGAAAAAGTACTTTTCTTTGATAAAACAGGGCAAAGAGGACGTAGATAAAGATGTGCTTTCCACTTATATTTCTCAAATTTATAGTAAAATAGACAAGGCTACAAAAAAAGGCGTTTTTCACAAAAATACAGCGGCCCGAAAAAAATCTTTGATAGCTAGAACATTCAAAACTTTAGATTAATCTTCTGTTAGAATTAAGTCAAATTTGTTGAGTTGTAATTGACTAAATAGATCTTACATTTTATGATTATACTTGCTTTATTGCAAAGCCGTTTTCATAATTCATTGGCTTCGACTACCAAAGCACTTTTCTGCACAAAAAGAATATTAATATTATGGAATTTTTTTGTGCAGGTCTCATAAGACCAATATTTATCGGTTAAATAAATTTTTAAGTTTACCCCATTTATGTATTAAAGAATTATATGTAATTAAGTTAATCTCAAATGACTCTTTTGATAGGTGTCTCGATTAATCAGTTTAACAATTAGTTGACAACAATGGTTATCAAATTAATTTTTATAAGTTTTTTATATGTTTGACGCGTTTTAAAGAAAAAAATCAAGTCATAGTAAAATCTGTTCTATGAAAAATTTAGGCAGAGACAACTCTCAAGGAAATGAATGATTCACTTAAATAATATGCAAACTAATTCTAAACTTCCAGACTTAGTAGAAATTCAAAGAGCAAGTTTTCGTTGGTTTTTAGAAGATGGCTTGGGAGAAGTATTTGAATCTTTTCCTACTATTTCGGATCCTACCAATAGATTAGAACTCAAATTTTTTTCGAAAGAGTATAAAATAAAATTTCCAAAATATAGCGTTAGACAAGCCAAGCGCAGAGAAAGAACTTATAGTGCACAAATATATGTTCCTGTGAAACTTGTACGAAAAAGTGGTGACTTTTCTGAGAATTATACAATAAAACCTGTAACAGATATAGAAAGTTCAAAAAGAAATAAGAAATATCGTAAAAGATCTGTCTTTATTGGTGATTTGCCAATGATGACCAACAGAGGAACTTTTATTATATCTGGAACTGAACGTGTTATTGTTAACCAAATTGTACGTAGTCCTGGCATTTATTTTAAGCAAGAAATAGATTTGAAACAAAAACAAACTTATAGTGCAAGCCTTATTTCCAATAGAGGTTCGTGGCTTAAATTTGAAATTGATTCAAAAGGATTAGTTTATGTTCGCATCGACAAAACACATAAAATTGATGCTTATGTTTTTTTGAGAGCGATTGGTTTGACAATTAATGATATAAAAAAAGGTCTTAGTCAGTATCAATTTTTAATTCAAAGTTTGCAAGAATCTTCTGAGAAATTAGGAGAGTTTATTACAGAAGAAGAATCTTTACTACATGTTTACTCTAAATTAAGGCCTAATGAACCAGCTACCATATCAGTTGCTCAGCAAGTTTTATACTCTCGTTTTTTTGATCCCAAGCGTTATGATTTAGGTGAAGTTGGCCGTTATAAACTCAACCAAAAGCTTAAGCTCAATCTTCCTAAAAATTTTAGAGTTTTATCTCCTCAAGATATTTTAGCATCGGTTGATTATTTAATTAATTTAAGAGAACAAAATTTTGGTACGGTTGACGATATTGACCATCTTGGTAATCGTAGAATCCGGTCAGTGGGAGAACTTTTACAAAATCAAATTCGTGTAGGATTGAATAGGCTTGAAAGAATCGTCAGAGAGAGAATGATGATTTGTGAAATAGATTCTCTTAATTTATCTAGTCTTATTAATCCCAAGCCTTTGATAGCTGTTGTAAGAGAATTTTTTGGTTCAAGCCAATTGTCTCAATTTATGGATCAAACTAATCCTCTGGCGGAAATCACACATAAACGTCGTATTAGTGCACTAGGTCCTGGAGGGCTTAATAAAGACCGTGCTGGATTTGCTGTCAGAGATATACATCCTAGTCATTATGGCCGTATTTGTCCTATTGAAACTCCTGAAGGGCCGAATGCTGGGTTAATTGGCTCGTTAGCAAGTTGTGCTACAGTCAATAAATATGGTTTTATTGAAACTCCACTCTACAAAGTGGTGAATAAAAAAGTATTACATGATGAATGTTTTTACCTTACTGCTGATGAAGAGGATGAATATAAAATAGCTCCAGCTGATACTCCAGTTACTAGCAGCAATATAATAAAACAAGATATTATTTCTGTAAGATATCGCCAACAATTTACAACAACAAATTCAAATTTTGTAGATTTTATAGGTGTTTCTACTGTTCAAGTTATTTCAGCCGCAACTTCATTAATTCCCTTTTTAGAACATGATGATGCTAATAGGGCATTAATGGGGTCAAATATGCAACGTCAAGCAGTTCCATTATTGTATCCTGAACGTCCTATTGTTGGAACTGGTTTTGAATCGAAAGTAGCTAGAGATTCAGGTATGGTAGTGGTTAGTAGAACTGAAGGTTATGTTAACTATGTTTCTTCTAATAAAATAGGCATACAAGACTTACAAGGTAGGATTGTTCACTATAGATTACGTAAGTACTATCGTTCTAATCAAGATACTTGTATTAATCAGCGACCTATTGTCTGGCCAGCTGAAAAAGTTTGTATAGGTCAGGTTATTGCAGATGGAGCTTCTACTGATCGAGGTGAGATGGCTTTGGGCAGAAATGTTCTCATTGGTTATATGCCTTGGGAAGGTTTTAATTATGAGGATGCTTTTTTGATTAGTGAAAGACTAGTTTATGATGAGGTGTATACATCCATTCATATTGAAAAATATGAAGTTGAAGCTCGTCAAACTAAATTAGGACCAGAAGAAATAACATCGGATATTCCCAGTTTAAGTGAACATGCTACACGGCAATTAGATCGAACAGGAATTATTACAGTTGGATCTTGGGTCGAAGCTGGCGATATCTTAGTTGGAAAATTAACTCCGAAAGGAGAATCAGACCAACTTCCAGAAGGTAAGTTATTAAGAGCAATTTTTGGAGAAAAAGCTCGAGATGTAAAAGACACATCTTTGAGACTTCCTAATGCAGCAAAAGGAAGAATTGTGAGTGTACGTGTATTCACTCGACAAAGAGGAGATGAATTGCCCCCTGGTACTAATGCTGCTATTAGAATACATGTTGCTCAAAAAAGGAAAATACAAGTAGGTGATAAGATGGCAGGGCGCCATGGAAATAAGGGCATTATTTCTAGAATTTTACCTCGTCAAGATATGCCTTATCTCCCTGATGGTACACCTTTGGATATTGTTTTGAACCCTTTAGGCGTTCCTTCTCGAATGAATGTTGGTCAAGTCTTTGAATGTCTTTTAGGAATGGCCGGCCATTTTTTAGATAAAAGATTTAAAATGACGCCTTTTGATGAAATGTATGGACGTGAAGCTTCGAGGGCTATTGTTAATTTAAAATTGCAACACGCTGCAAGCTTAACCGGTATGAACTGGTTGTTTAATTCGTCTTCTCCTGGAAAAATCTATATTTTTGATGGCAGAACTGGTGAGCCTTTTGATAATCCTATAACTGTTGGCAAAGCATATATGTTGAAATTAGTGCATCTTGTTGATGACAAAATACACGCTAGATCTACAGGACCTTACTCATTAGTTACTCAACAGCCACTAGGAGGAAGAGCCCAACATGGAGGACAAAGATTAGGTGAGATGGAAGTATGGGCTTTAGAAGCTTTTGGAGCTGCTTATACTCTTCAAGAATTGCTTACAGTTAAATCTGATGATATGCATGGTAGGAATGAAGCATTAAATGCGATTGTCAAAGGAAAAGCAATTCCTAAGCCAGGCACACCCGAATCTTTTAAAGTATTAATACGAGAATTGCAATCGTTAGGGTTAGATATAGCCGCTCATAAAATTCATTTAGAGCGAACAGGAGAAAATAACGGTTCTGAAGTAGACTTAATGTTAAATAATAAAAATATTTCTATTCCGATACGTCCAAAATATGAACCGATTAGTTCGGATGAAGTAGAAACGAACCCTCACATATAGATAATTATTTATTGAATAAATAAAGTAATTAAACTAATTTGTTTTGAGATATTAATATTAATTTCAACTTACTAAAATATTTAATGAGTAGATTTGAACAACATTTTGATTATGTTAAGATCAGTTTAGCATCACCGGAAAAGATTCGAAAGTGGGGACAGAGAACATTACCTAACGGTCAAATAGTTGGAGAAATTACGAAACCAGAAACTATAAATTATAGAACCTTAAAACCGGAAATGGATGGTTTATTTTGCGAAAGAATTTTTGGTCCAGTAAAAGATTGGGAGTGTCATTGTGGTAAATATAAACGTTTCAGGTATAAAGGCGTTGTATGTGAAAGGTGTGGTGTTGAAGTCACTGAAATGAGAGTCCGTAGGCATCGAATGGCTTATATTGAATTATCTTCTCCTGTTACTCATGTTTGGTATCTTAAGGGTAGTATTAGTTATATTGGTTTAATACTGGATCTGGGAGCCAAGGAAGTTGAATCTATTGTTTATTTTCATTCTTATGTTGTTCTCAATACTGGAAGTTGTCCTGATATAGAATATAAACAGTTATTGGAACCTCATGATTGGAAGCAATTAGAAGATCGGCTTTATAGTGAATATAATTCTACTGCAGATGTTGAGGTTGGTATAGGTGCAGAAGCTATTAGTCGGCTATTAAAAGATTTAGATTTGTCTGCTATTGCAGAAAAGTTAAGAGATAAAGCTGCGAGCTCTAGTAATGATTTTGTTAAAAATAAAAATTTTAGCAAAGATATGAAAAAACTTAGGCTAGTCGAAAATTTTTTGTCGACAGGTGCAGATCCATCTTGGATGGTATTTTCTGTCATTCCAGTTATACCTCCTGATTTAAGACCTATGGTTCAATTAGACGGGGGACGATTTGCAACAGCTGATTTGAATGAGTTCTATCGTCGTATTATTAATCGCAATAATCGATTAGCCCGTCTTAAAACTATATTAGCTCCTGAAATAATTATTCGTAATGAAAAAAGAATGTTACAGGAGGCAGTTGATTCTTTGATGGACAATGGTCGCAGAGGAAGAACTGTTGTTGGTGCGAACAATAGACCACTTAAATCTTTATCTGATATTATTGAAGGAAAACAAGGACGTTTTCGACAAAATTTACTAGGGAAACGAGTTGATTATTCTGGAAGATCCGTTATTGTTGTTGGTCCACAATTAAAGTTACATCAATGTGGATTGCCTAAAGAAATGGCTTTAGAGCTTTTTCAGCCATTTGTAATTCATCGTCTTATATTGCAGGGCTTAGTTAATAATATTAAAGCTGCAAAAAAAATGATACAAAGAAATGAAACTGTTGTCTGGGATGTATTGGAAGAAGTAATTTATGGTCATCCTGTTCTGCTCAATAGAGCTCCTACCCTGCATAGATTAGGAATACAGGCTTTCGAACCTGTTTTAGTAGAAGGTCGTGCGATAAAGCTTCATCGTGTTTAATATATTTGTACTCTTTTATGATAGATTTTTTATTGGTTAAGGTAAAAATTGCATTATTTTTTTAAAACTACATTTTGTTACATTGTATGTTTCTGGATGGAAAACATCAAGTTCTAAATTAAGAATTGCGAATCAATATAAACCTAACACCTATTTAAATTGGAGTATGATTATAATTATTTTTGAATAATTCGTATTATGAGTTACAAGGGTAATAATAAGCAGTGTGTATTGAAAAGTACCTACACTGTTTTTTTTAAGAGAAAAAATCCTCTCTATAGAGACTTTAGTTTGTCCAGCATTCAATGCTGATTTTGATGGAGATCAGATGGCAGTACATATTCCTCTATCTTTGGAAGCTCAGGCAGAAGCAAGATTGTTAATGCTAGCACCTCATAATTTTTTATCTCCAGCAACAGGTCAACCAATTGTTTTACCTAGTCAGGATATGGTTTTGGGATGCTACTATTTAACTTCAGATAATCCCACTCAACAAAAGGGAGCTGGGCAATATTTTTCTGATTTGGAAGATGTTATTAGAGCTTATGAACAAAATAAAATAGACTTACATGCTTATGTTTGGGTTAGATTTTATGGATTGGTTTCTGACAATTCAGGCAAAGAACCACTGAGGACTATTAAGTTAGCTGATAACTCCACGTTAAAAATTTTTATGAATAAAAAAGTTAGGGAAAATGATAAAGGAGAATGTTTAGTTCAGTATATACGAACCACTTTAGGACGTGTAATTTTTAATAAAGCTGTTAGAGATTCTTTGCTTGCTTAGTTTTCTATGATTTTTATTGACTGGTTATTTTTGTATGCTAAAAAAGAAGTAATTTTAGGGGAGATACTTGATGGGCACTTACCTTGATAAGGATGACTCGAGTCCTAGCTTTTTAAATAAAATTGTTGATAAAAAAGAATTAAAGCAAATTACAGCTTGGGCTTTTAGGCAACACGGAATAGCTAAAGCTTCAGCTATGTCTGATCGTTTAAAAGAATTGGGTTTTTATTTTGCTACGAAAGCAGGAATTTCTTTAAGTTTAGAAGATTTGAGAATTCCTCCGATAAAAAATAGATTATTACAAAAAACTGTTTCTGAGATCGAATTAGCAGAAAATAGATATGCTAGAGGAGAAATTACAGCTGTTGAAAGGTTTCAGAAGGTAATAGACACTTGGAACAATGCTAGTGAATCATTAAAGAAAGAAGTTGTTAATTATTTTAAAAAATCAGATCCATTAAATTCTGTTTACATGATGGCTTTTTCTGGTGCTCGTGGCAATATTTCTCAAGTTCGCCAATTAGTGGGTATGCGAGGTTTAATGTCTGATCCTCAAGGTCAGATCATTGATCTTCCTATTGCAAGTAATTTTCGAGAGGGTTTGACTGTTACTGAACATTTTATTTCTTCTTATGGTGCTAGAAAAGGACTAGTTGACACAGCTTTACGTACAGCAGATTCTGGTTATTTAACTAGAAGATTGGTTGATGTAGCTCAAGATGTAATAGTAAGGGAGACTGATTGTCAAACTCATCAGGGAATTCTACTTTCAATTCCGTCAGATAAACAAGGTAATTTATCTTTCTTTGAAAGTTGTCTGTTAGGGAGAGTGCTAGCAGAAGACATTTTTGATAAAACTAATTTGAATAAAATAGCTTCTGCTAATCAAACTATTGATAATTCTATTTTAGAAAGTTTAGTTGATTTAGGATTAAATAGTATTTTAGTTAGGTCTCCTTTAACTTGTGAGTCTAGAATATCAATTTGTCAGCATTGTTATGGTTGGAATCTAGCCCATGGAGAGTTGGTTGATCTTGGTGAGGCTGTTGGTATTATTGCAGCTCAGTCTATTGGAGAACCAGGAACTCAATTAACAATGAGAACTTTTCATACAGGCGGAGTTTTTACCGGAGAACTTTCTAATCAAATTAAAGCTCCAAGCAACGGAACAGTACAATTATTATCTAATACAACTCTGCTTCCTACAAGAACAAAACATGGTGATAATGCAATGAAAACTGTTTCTCATTTTGATATTGCTTTAGAAAATGGTCAGAATGAGAAACAGAGTTTTACATTAAAGCCTAATTCTATATTATTTAAAAAGGATGGTGAATATGTAGAACAGGGAGATACTATAGCAGAGCTTCCCATTAAAAGTCAATTTGCTACGGAAAAAGCTCAAAAATATTTAATTTCTGATATTTCAGGGAAAATTTATTTTACAGATCTTGTAATAGAAGAAAGTAACTTAAATAATAATACAACTAGAACAGTAAAGAAAGAGGGATTAGTATGGATTTTATCAAGTCAAATTTATAGTATTCCAGATGCTGCTGAAATCATAGTTAGAAAACGACAATTAGTTCAGGCAGGTAGTATATTAGCTCAATTACAAGTGGTGAACAAATACTCTGGTTTAATTCGTCTTCCAAGAAAGCAAACTGAAAATACTGATAAAAAAGATATAGAAATAATCACTGATTCAATTCTCTTAAAAGATTCTAGAATATTTGTGTCAAGTGCTACTAACTCAGAACAAAGTTTTGTCTTAGAAACGGCTTTTCGTCAACGATTCACATTAAATGTTGATCCAGGCACAAAATTAAAGCATAATCAAATTATTGGATCTTTAGAGACAAATGTCTATACTACTGATACAGGAGGAATAGTTAAGTATTTAGATTTAGCAGTTGCTAAGAGAAAAATAGAAGACGATGGATATGATATTTTAGGTCCAGGATATTTATTATGGATTCCAGAAGAGACACATGAAATAGATCGGGATTCATCTTTGCTTTTAGTAGAGCACAATCAAGAAGTTAAAGCCGGAACTGAAATTTTTAAAAATATTATTTGTTCTAACTCTGGTGTTGTTAATGTTAAAAGAAAGGAAGATGTTATTCATGAAATTAGCATCAAGCCAGGAAAGCTTTATCTATTATCTGATCCTGCACTTTACAAAAGTAAGAGACACGGTTTTTTAAGACCAGGAGAAATTATAGAAGAAGACTTTGTTACTGATAAATTATTGTATTGGGAGTATATTTTTTCGAATAATAACCATTATTTATTATTAAGATCTGTTTCTATTTATACTGTTCCAGATATTATTCCTGGTCTAGAGCATGATTTTAGCATAATGTCTTCTGTGAATTTCAATCTGAGCATTACGAGAAGAATTTTGTTTAAAGATGGAGAAAAGGTTAAGTCTATTAAAGGAGTTGAACTAATAAAAACATATTTAATAGTTCAGATAGAAAATCCAGATCCTTTATTAGCAACTTCTATTGAATTTGTAAAAGATAAATATAAGCAGTCTATATTCAAGTTTCAAATTGTGATGTTAGAGACTCTTTCTGTTAAGCAAGAAGTGCCTGATAATTTTAGAGAAACAAATAAAATTACTCGGATCTTAGTTCAAGATAATCAATCGATACATGCACACTCTGTCGTAGCTAAAACTGAAATCTTGTGTGCTAGTACAGGTTTAATCGAAGAGATTTCAGGAGACTCATCAAAAAGTTCTAGAATTGGTGTCGTTACTGAATCAGACAAGATTAATATAAAATACAATTCTGAACAATTACTAGTAAGAAAGGGAGATTGGGTTGCCCAAGGTGATAATTTGACAACGAATATTGTATCAAGCTACTCTGGTTTTGTTTTAGATGTATACAATGATTATCTTGTTCTTCGGTTAGGGCGTCCTTATTTAGTTTCCTTAAATACAATACTTTATGTTAATAACAACGATCTTATTCACTATAATGAAGTTTTAGCTAGTCTTATTTTTGAAAGAACAAAGACAGGAGATATTGTTCAAGGTTTGCCTAGAATAGAAGAAATCTTAGAAGCAAGAAAAAAAACCGATGGACATTTCAATCCTCATAAGTTGCTAGAAAGCTTATTTTTTCGCTATTTACTAAGTGAAAATCTAAATTTATATGATTCTGCCAAATTAAGTTTTCAAAATTTACAATTGCTACTAGTAAATGAAATACAATTAGTCTATCAATCTCAAAATGTTGACATTGCAAATAAACATATTGAAGTTATTGTTAAACAAATGACTTCAAAAGTCAAAGTTGTTCATGGAGGAAATACGGGCTATTTACCAGGAGAATTAGTAGAACTAAATAAAATTAATATCATCAATAATACCATGAATGTTATGAATCGTAAGGAAGCTATCTACCAGCCAGTACTTCTTGGTATTACTAAAGCTTCACTTAATACAGACAGTTTTATTTCTGCTGCGAGTTTTCAGGAAACTACAAAAGTTCTTACAGAAGCAGCATTGAGTGGTAAATTTGATTGGCTAAAAGGTTTAAAAGAAAATGTTATAATAGGCCGTTTGATTCCAGCAGGAACAGGTTTTAATACGTATTATACAAATAAAAAACTTAATCAGAATATTACTGATTCAAAAAAAGTAACTTATTATGGTAGTGAAAAACCTTATGAGACAACTCAAACAGCAGATGATATAATTTTAGATGATCGTACAGCAAGAATCTATTCAGGTAACTCTGATATTGATCTTTCTACTCCTAATAATATGCTGTTTGATTCTTAGACTATAAAAACAATATCCTAACATTAAATCATTGATATTGTTTAAAGTGAAATGATAAGATTAAAAGTAAGACATTACTGAAAATATAATTTTAATAAGTATAGGAAATTTTTCTTATGGCAGTAGTTACTTTAGCAGATTTATTAGAAGCAGGCGTACATTTTGGCCATCAATCTCAAAGGTGGAATCCGAAAATGTTTCCTTATATTTATACTGAAAGAAACGGTATTCATATAATTGATTTAGGTTTTGTAAGATAGGAACACAAAGTCGTTTAGTTTTTATCTATGTAAATAAAACTAAGTATATTGCACAGATTTTAGTTAATAATCATTTACTTTCATAGCATATCAATATAATCACTATTAAATATCAATTATATTGCTTTTGAATTGTACTTGAAAGTTAAGGTCTAGTTCTTAGCTTTATTTAATTTCATATTGTAAATGCAATTGTCGAATTTACATTGTCATAAGAGATGTATTGTGTATGAATATGTTGCATTTTTTATGTTAAACATATTTTAAGCTATTTATAATAGTAGTTATGTTAATAGTTTTTAGAAAAGACTTTTGTGTCTATTTTGTTTCAAACAGCTCAATTACTAACAGAAGCTCATGCTTTTATTAAACAATCGGCCTCTGAAGGAAAAAAATTTTTATTTGTTGGAACTAAACGTCAGGCAGCTGGAATTATTGCGGAAGAAGCAAAACGCTGTAACTCTTTTTATGTTAATCAAAGATGGTTAGGAGGTATGCTTACCAATTGGGTTACTATTAAATCACGAGTTGAACGCTTAAAAACTTTAGAACGTAAAGAAGCAGCTGGAGATCTAGAAAAACTAGGAAAGAAAGAAGCTTCTATGCTACGTAAAGAACTAGAGAAATTGCGTAAACACCTGGGTGGTATTGAAAATATGAATAGTCTACCTGATGTCGTGATCATTGTTGACCAAAAAAAAGAAATAACAGCTATTCAAGAGTGTATAAAATTAGGGATACCTACAATTTGTATTTTAGATACAAATGCTAATCCTGACTTAGTTGAAATACCTATTCCAGCTAACGATGATGCGATACGATCATTAAAGCTGATTTTAGGAAAGCTCTCTGATGCCATTTGTGAAGGATATAATATATAAAGAATACTTATGAAATTATTTTCTATTTTTACAGGAAATAATAAAAAAAATCGATTTAATTATATCGAAAAATTATTTCTATAGTGTAATATGGACTATTCAAAAATATTTAAATTTAGGTAATATAATGGCATTCGATGTATCTGCGAAGATTGTTAAAGATTTACGAGATAAAACTGGAGCTGGAATGATGGATTGTAAAAAAGCTTTGCAATCTTCTGAAGGAAATGTAGAACAAGCTATCGAAGCTCTTCGCTTAAAAGGACTTGCTTCTGCTGATAAAAAATCTTCTAGAAAAGCTGCTGAAGGTTTAATAGACAGTTATATTCATACAGGAAGCAAAATTGGTGTTTTAGTTGAAGTGAATTGTGAAACTGATTTTGTTGCAAGACGAGAAGAATTCCAAGATTTAGTAAGAAATATCGCAATGCAAATAGCAGCTTGTCCAAATGTCGATTATATATCAACAGAAGAAATCCCAGACAGTCTTATAGAGTCTGAAAAACAGATTGAAAGTCAAAAGGATGATATAGCTAATAAACCAGATAATATTAAAGAAAAAATAGTTGAGGGAAGAATACAAAAACGATTAAAAGAACTATGTGCATAAACGAAAAACACTAAAAAGATGGATACGATTAGTTTTATTAATAACATAACCTTCTTAACACATAAGTTTTTATTGTAGTTTTTTCTTTTTTAGTATTTTATGGTTTTGTTTCAATACTAATCTAATTCTTTAGTGTTAAAATTTGTTTAAATTTTGAATTATAAAACATAATTATTAGCCATTAGTAAGCTTTATTGTTTTATAACTTTTATTATTATAGTTGATTAGAATATAAGCCACTTATGTGATGATACATTTTAGTTGGTTTTGTAAAAGAGATTTCTTCTACTTTTTTCATTGGCCGACCAATTCTTTATAAAAAACCAAGACATTACTATTGATGACCTTGTAAAACAACATATCGCTCTTCTAGGAGAAAATATTCAAATAGCTAGATTTCAAAGGTTTACATTAGGGGAAACATAATTTTTTATTCTATTACTAATTCTTAACTTGACTTTTTTATGTATTATTTATGTAGAAAACATGTATAATTTAGTTAAACCAAAGCAAATCGTTGCATAATTTGTACTAATCAATTTGCTCGATATAAAACTGGACTATAGTCAATTAATAAAAAAAATTTTCCAAGTTTAGTTATAAGTTTTTTCTTTACATTATAAGAAAATGAACATTAATATTTTGTTTTATTACGATTATAAGGCTATTGTTATATATAAATTGTATCAATGTTAGATTCAAGTAATTTGGATGTACTCAATCCATTTTGGTGTTTTTCTGAGGTTGAAGTTGGTGAACATTGGTATTGGTCTGTAGGCTCTCTTCAAGTACATGGCCAAGTATTGATTGTTTCCTGGATAGTTATTGCTTTGCTGTTAGGCTTAGCTGTGTTTGGAACTAGAAAAGTTCAACGCAGTCCTCAAGGTTGGCAAAATTTCATGGAATATGTCTTAGAATTTTTGTATTTTATAAAAAAAGAAGCTTGTTAACCTAAAGGGAAACATGCTCTCCTTATCAAGAATAAAAAAGATGTTAAAGTCGCTTTGTTGAACCGAGAAAAGGTTCAATTGATTATATTTGTAAAAATGATATTAAAGTAATATTGTTCTTTTTTAACCTTGAAAATGAGACAAGCTTGTTTTATTGTAATATAGCTTTTTTTAATGCTAAAGCGTCATAATGTGATACTGCTTATAAAATGATTAGTATAAACTTTGTATAAGCCACAAAAGCTACATGTACTGAAAAGCACTCGTGTAGTTTGGAAAATTTGATTTATTTTAAACAAGACATCTCTAAAAATCAAATAGGAGAACACGAATATAGGCCGTGGGTACCATATATTTCAACTCTATTTTTATTTATTTTTGTTTCTAACTGGGCAGGCGCATTAGTTCCATGGAAAATTATTGAAATACCACATGGAGAATTAGCTGCTCCAACTAATGATATAAACACAACAGTTTCGTTATCTTTAATGACTTCTTTTGCTTATTTTTATGCAGGATTAAGTCAAAAAGGAATAGGCTACTTTGCTAGGTATGTTGAACCGATTCCTGTTCTTTTACCTATCAATATTTTAGAAGATTTTACAAAACCTTTATCATTAAGCTTCCGATTATTTGGTAATATTTTAGCGGATGAGTTAGTTGTATCAGGTACCTTTGAATTTTTCATTTTACATCGATTTGTATACTGTTATTCTATTCAAATTTACAATAAATAGATAAATAGAGATTTGCTTTAATAAACATGAATATAGAATAGACTTTAACAATATTAATTTTGTAAGATGTTCTAATATCTTTGTCTCTAACAATTAATATTTCCTTAGTGGCATAGATTTTGTATTGAATATTAATTAATTTGAATAATACAAAATTATTTAACTGATAAATAACAAAAGCTGTTTACAATTTTAAATTGTTTGTACAGTTTATTAAGAACGATGGCTTAAGTCTCGATTCTACTTATTAACACTTCTTGTTCCTCTTATTATTCCTTTACCTGTAATGATGTTGGGTCTATTTGCAAGCTCTATACAAGCCTTGGTGTTTGCAACTTTATCAGCTGCTTATATTGCAGAAGCTATTGAAGGACATGGCGGTGCGAGTTAGAAAATAATTTTGACTATTATACTTAGTATTTGATATATTAGCAAATAATATTGATACTAAAATGTTTATACGGATATGAAAACTAGTGTTTTATTAATATTCACTTTATTAATGTCGCTTAATTAAATGTGCTTTCACTAGATAGAACTAAAATTAGATTTTTTCTAAATCCTAACATTAATATATAAAAATTATTATACTAACAATTATGTAAGCTAATTATAAATTATGAATATTAACATTGTTTAATAGTTATAAAGCTGCATGCATCTAAAGATGCTAGTGTAGTTTTACAAAAAAGTTATGAACTTTATTTTGATAATAAATAATTTATTTAGTTAGTTATATATATACTAAGTATGAGAGGAAAAACTTAATTATATTTTTCGAAATCTGTTAATCTTCTAGAAAAAAAATTCAAATTATCTTTAAAATATCATGAACACTATTATTGCTGCTGCTTCCGTTGTTGGTGCTGGTCTATCTGTTGGTCTTGCTGCTATTGGACCTGGTATCGGTCAAGGTACTGCTGCTGCTCAAGCAGTAGAAGGTATTGCTCGTCAACCTGAAGTTGAAGGTCGTATTCGTGGTACTTTACTATTAAGTTTAGCTGTTATGGAGTCCTTAACTATCTATGGTCTAGTAGTTGCTTTATCATTATTATTTGCGAATCCATTTAGCTAAAATTATAATTAGTGTCTAGCTTATTAAAATAGGCTAGACACATTCTTATAATTTTCTTTTGTAACAAACTAAAAATTTAGAACATGAAATACTTAACATTGTTATTAGCTGCGGAAGTTACAGAGGAAGCTAAAAAAGGAGCTTTGTTTGATTTTAATGCAACTCTTCCTTTGATGGTCTTGCAATTTCTAGTATTAATGACTCTACTAAACCTTATTTTTTATAAACCTATTGCTAAGGTTCTAGATGATAGAGAGGAATACGTTAGAAGTAGTTTGATAAAAGCTTCTGATAATTTATCGCAAGTTGATGAGCTAGCATCCAAATATGAGAAAAATCTTGCTGTTGCAAGAAAAAATGCTCAACAAATTATTAGTGAATCAAAGAAAGAGGCACAAGAACTTGTGAGCCTCAGATTGCAAGAAGCGCAAAAAGAAGCAGAAGCGTTAGTTTTATCTGCTTCAACTCAATTAAATGATCAAAAACAAAGCGCACTTCAAACTCTTGAGAGTCAGGTTGATGCTTTGAGCGATAAGATCAAAGCCAAGTTGCTACTTTCGCAGTAATTTGTCATAAAGCTTACTCTATTAAATTCAAATATAATGACTTATATATATATACATGAACATTACAGATAATCTTGTTCAAGCTTTCTTACTTGTTTCTGAGCATAGTTCTGAGACTGGTTTTGGTATTAATACTGATATTTTTGAAACAAATGTAATTAATATTGGAATACTACTTGGCATTGTAATTTATGCTGGAAAACCTTTTTTAACATCTGCTTTACGAGCTCGTCAAGATAAAGTGCTTGCATCGATACAAGAAGCCGAAGAAAAATTGCAACAATCTACTACAAGATTATTAGAAGCGCAAAAACAGTTGGAACAAACTCAGAGTATACTTGATTAAATTATTAAATAAAAAGTTGAATTTTCTTTTATTAAGATAAAAATTCCATGTTGTTCTATATGTATAAAGTCTAGTTATGAAAAAATGTAATAAAGTTTAATTTTGAGTAACCTTTGTTAAAAATCATAGTTTATGGATTAAATAAAAGTTCTTTTGGGATTAATAATAACTTTTTATTTTTAGAGATTAGAAAGCGTAAACGTTTTTTATATTTAAGCATATAAAAAATGATAATAAATTCATTATATCTATATTTAATTCTAATAATTTAATAAAGAAAATTTTTAAATAATAAGCAGAATAAGTTGTAAATTTTTCTTTCTGTTTTTATAGGGAGATTGAAGAATTCTACCGTTAATCAAATAATAATATTGCTTGTGCAACTCCAAGAACAATGTGTTCTAATAAGATAAAATGACTAATCAAGAAAACTAAGGTGGATTCTTTTAATTATTAATATGAGTAGACTTAAACTAGAATCATTCGAAGAAATTGACACCATGTTATTTAAATCTTATTTAAGTCATAGTGATATCTTATTTGTCTGAACTATTTTTAGTTAAATTTTTCTATTAAGAAGTGTGTTTTTAAAAAAACTTGCACTTTTTCTAAAAAGGATTGTTATATAATATTATCCTATTTTATCTGATTGGTTATTGATAATATCAAAACTGAAGCTGAAACTACTGCAAGCAAAGTAAAGCAATCTATCCTTGAGCAAGGAGAAATAGAAATTGAACGTTTAGCTGCATCTGGAAAAGCAAGTATTGTAACAGCAGAAAACCAAATTCGAAGACAGATACAGCAACAAATAGCTACATTAGCTTTAAAAAGAGTGCTGTTGCAATTGAAGGGCGAAATGACCCCAGATCTTCAAGTAAAAATTATTGACACCAATATACAACAACTAGAGGGCCAATTATGAGCAATAAAAGTATTGTAGCAAAAGTGTCTCAACCATATGCAGAAGCTCTATTAGAATCTACTAAAAATACTGGCTGCGTAAATTGATTTTAGTGATTATTTGTATATTTAGTTTTGATTTTGTTAAAGTTAAAATTAAATGAGAAAAAAAGATATGACAAACATTTTAATCAATATATTGTTTGTAAAACTACAGTATTATGTCAGAAATTTTGAAATCATAAAAAAATTTTGGATATAGATGTCTAACTCTTTTTGTTTGAAAATTAGTAGGATAATCAATTGAATTTGTATACATGCAGAATGAAAATAAAACTCGAAACATTTATAAATGGTAGGTATGTTCATTGATAAAAAAAACAAATTTTAATTTAATAAAGATTCTGATTTTAGAATATCTGAACTAAACCTATCTATAACTTCTATGATAAAAAATGTTCCCATTTGTTTATTTATAATGATTTTAAATTAAATTTTCAAAAAATATTATTGAATATGATCTTTTTTGATGCAAAGCTATGTATTTTGTAAAAAATTTGTATAGTTTTTACAAAGAGTAGAGCAGGTTAAAATTGCTTTCCGACTTATTCTTTCAGTAATCATTTTTTATATAAAAATATAAAGCTGTATGCTTGTAAATAAGCGTGCACAGTTTCTAAAAAGGGTTTGGTTAATTAGCTTTAATAAACCCTATTTTTTCCATTCAATCTTGTAATGATGATGCTAACATAGTTTTAGAAGCATTAAGGTCTTCAAAAGAACTTCAGTCTTCATTATCTAGTCCTCTTATCTTAAATGAGTCTAAGAAAAACATTATAAAAAGTGTTTTTAGAGAACAACTAGATGCTGGATTCGTATCTTTTTTAATGGTATTGGTTGATAGAAACAGGATTGGAATAGTAGAAACAATACTAGAAAAGTACTTAGAATTAGCTTATAAAGAATCTGCAGTAACTATAGCAAATGTTTCTACAGCAATTCCACTGAGTCCTGAACAACATGATTTGCTAACAAGTAAGTTAAAACAAATGACATCAGCGCAAGAAGTTAAACTTGTCATTACTATTGAACCTGAATTAATTGGAGGTTTTATTATCCAAATTGATTCAAAAGTAATAGACACTAGTTTAAAAGGACAATTGAAGCAAATGGCTTCTTGCTTAGAGAGTGATTGTTTTTTGAATTATAATTAGTATTTTGCTAGAATTGAAGTAATTTTCTTGATTTAGTTGTTATTTTTTAATTAAATTAATTGTGAAAAATACTATATAATCGAAGGTTTGCGTTATATTTTTTATTATCACTAAAAAAAATGTACGATTTTACTAATTTATAATGTCTCAAATACATTTGATTGTATTGGACGAAAGTAATCTATAAATAGTTATTATAAAATGGATTATTATAAATCTTTTTGATTCAAAAAGCTGTATAGATAGACAATATCTGTTTACAGTTTTGTTAAGGGGCATGTTGTAGAGCCAACTTTTTTATTTATTTCGTTGTCTAATTTTTTATAAAATTGAAATATAAGATGTGTAAAGTTTAGATAAATTTTTTGTTATTATTAAAGTTTTTTGCTAATAATTGATTCTGAGCAACTACAAAAAATCTTTAACAAAAATAGATAACTCATCTATAGCTAACAATGATGGCGAATCTAGTATAAATTTTTATATTTTGTTAAGCCAAAATCTAACGTCAGAGTTTTTGATTAATCTTTATCGAACTCTTTTTTCAGGAAAAAGTTGATTAGTTTTAAAAGGATCTGTTTGTAAAATAAAAAAATGTATTGTCAACGATGTTTTTAAATCTTTCATTTCTGAAGCTAAGCTGGATAAATTTAATGATTATCGTCCAGTTTTTTGAGGAAGAAATTTTTTCTTACCCTAGTCGTAGCAGCTCTATAATTTTTGTATGATTTAATTATAAGATATAGTGCTAAATAACAAATTTGAATCCTTTATAAATAAAATTACAACCGAGTATTGTCATGGTAAACATTAGACCCGATGAAATTAGTAGTATCATTCGGACCCAGATAGAAAAATATGATCAAGGACCTCAAGTAGCAAATGTTGGAACAGTTCTACAGGTAGGTGATGGTATTGCACGTGTTTATGGTTTAGAACAAGTTATGGCAGGTGAATTGCTAGAATTTGAAGATAAAACTGTAGGTATTGCTTTAAACTTAGAAAGTGATAATGTAGGCGTTGTTTTAATGGGAGATGGTAGAGATATTTTAGAAGGTAGTTCTGTAAAAGCTACTAATAAAATTGCTCAAATTCCTGTAGGAGAAGGTTACTTAGGAAGAGTAGTAGATGCTTTAGCTCGCCCTATCGATGGAAAAGGAGATCCTGATACATCAGACACGCGATTGATTGAATCTGGGGCTCCTGGTATCATTGGACGACAATCCGTATGTGAGCCTCTTCAAACCGGTATCACAGCAATTGACTCAATGATTCCTATTGGTAGAGGACAACGCGAATTAATTATTGGCGACAGACAAACAGGCAAATCATCAGTTGCAATTGATACAATTATCAATCAAAAAAGTGAAGACGTAATTTGTGTTTACGTAGCAATTGGTCAAAAAGCCTCTTCTGTTGCTCAAGTAGTGTCTTCATTAGAAGAAAAAGGTGCTTTAAGCTACACTATTATTGTTGCAGCAAATGCAGATGATCCAGCAACTCTACAATATATTGCTCCTTATACTGGTGCTGCTTTAGCAGAGTACTTTATGTACACAGGTCGTCCTACTTTAGTTATTTATGATGATCTTACTAAGCAAGCTCAGGCGTATAGACAAATGTCACTACTTTTACGTAGACCACCTGGACGTGAAGCTTATCCTGGTGATGTATTCTATCTGCATTCGAGATTATTGGAGAGAGCTGCTAAGCTAGATAAAAGTTTAGGGGGAGGTAGTATGACAGCTCTTCCTATTATTGAAACTCAAGCTGGTGATGTATCGGCTTATATTCCAACAAATGTTATTTCTATTACGGACGGTCAAATTTTCTTATCAGGTGATCTATTTAATGCGGGGATTAGACCAGCCATTAATGTTGGAATTTCTGTATCAAGAGTTGGTTCTGCTGCACAAATTAAAGCAATGAAAAAAGTTGCTGGGAAATTGAAATTAGAATTAGCTCAGTTTGCTGAGTTGGAAGCATTTTCGCAGTTTGCGTCTGATTTAGATAAGGCTACTCAAAATCAATTAGCGCGTGGCCAAAGATTAAGAGAGATCTTAAAACAACCACAAAACTCTCCAATTCCTGTTGAAGAACAAACAGCGATTATTTATACAGGAATTAATGGTTTTCTTGATAACATAAAAACTGATGAAGTTAAGAATTTTATTGACAATCTAAGGGAAGACTTGAAAAATTCTAAACCAGAATTTGGTGAAAGCATTAGAAACTCAAAAGCAATGAGTTCTGAAGCTGAGGAATTGTTGAAAAAAGCTATAGAAGACGTAAAACAAGGTTTTGAAACTGTTTAATAAATTTTCATTTAAAGTAGAAGAGTTTGTGTATCAATTCTTCTACTTTAAATTTAAAACTCAACCATTAACTTGACATATTTATATAAAAACTTTAATCTTTGAAAGAAAAAGCATCTATTGCCTAGAGGCCGAAGGCAGCGGACTCATAATCCGCCTTCTCGAAAGAGACATCGCTGGTTCGAATCCAGCTGGGTGCATTTATACCTCTAATTATTTTGTTTTTTAGGAGAAAGCATCATGATTATGTTTCTACCATCTTTTAATGGTTTTTGTTGAATTTCAGCAACTGTAAGTAGGTCATTTGACATACGATTTAATAGTTCTATTGCTAAATGCGAATGTTGAATTTCTCTTCCCCTAAAATTAACTGTTACTTTTACCTTATCTCCTGAATGTAAAAATTTGATAGCTTGGTTTACTCTGACCTTATAGTCATGTTCGTCTATCTTATATCGCATTTTTACTTCTTTTATATTAACAGTGTGCTGTTTCTTTTTAGCCTCTCGAGCTCTTTTTTCCTGTGTGAATTTATATTTACCATAATCTAAAATTCTGCATACAGGAGGAGTTGATTTATCACTAACTAAAACTTGGAATAGATTTGTATAATCTTTCCTTAGAAACTATGCAAAGTAAATCTTTATATTACTACGTAGCTTAATTTATCTTTTTTCAATGTCTTAAAAAAGAAAATTTATGTTTATCAATATTAGTTTTCTTTAATAATTGAATCATAAAATCATATAAGTTGAAGTTTTTTCGATATAGTTATTTTTAATTGAAGAGCAATCTTGATTTTTCATATTTCGAATTAATTTAATTTATACTGATATTGTATTGAAGATAAACTATCAACTAAACATTCTTGTTTTGTAATCTGCCTGTTAATTGTTTTTAACCAAGATCTAATCCTTCTTTTTCTGCAAGTAACATTGCTTCTTTGGGCGTGAAAATTCCCAATTGTTCTCCTTCTGTATCAATCAATCTTATTTTTGGAAATTTGATACGGTCATTGATTATTACTGAATCGCGAGTCGGTTTTCTATTATTATTAAACTTATCTAACACAGCCTATGTCATTGTAAAATTTTTATCATTTATTATGATATTTTTAATTATAATATTAAACAAGAGATTAAAACAACTATTTTGATATTAAGTCTCTCATGATTTGCTTATTTTTATAAAACTGAATTTCTTGAACCTATACTAAGAAAGTAGAAAAATCAAAAAAAGTAGTACCTTTTAAGAAAAAATACATAAAACAAAGCCTCACACCAGATCGACAGGGTGAGGCTAGAAACATGTTATCTATTTTAAGATTATGAATAATAAAAAGTCGATATGAATTTGCTCGATATAATATTATAAACAAATCAAGATGTCGAAGTTCTTGAAAAGGAAAACTTGCATATGATCTCTCTTCAAAAAAAAGACTTTTTAGAATCAAATAAACTAATTCTTTTACACGTATAGCTAACTCTTGTTATCTTTATAAAACCATTCACAAAACTGTTAAATTTCGGATATAATTATGGAAAATTATGTTTCTTTAATGTCTTATTTAACTTTAGAGTTCTGATTTTTTTTATATTAATTTTATTTCTTCTTCAAAAAACCAAACTCTTGTATGGTCTTTAAATTCTATCATAAGAAGTTTTAAATTTTGTGTCGTAAGTTTTAATGCTCTAACTAGACCTTGTTGTCCTAATTTTAGACTGATCTGTGGAGAACGTGTAGTGAGTAATTGAGAAACTACGACTGTTTGCCCTAATGATATTAGCTTTTTTTTTTGTTTTTTTTTCATTGATAGTTCGATTGTAAATAGGTAAAGCAAATAATGTTGATAACAGATGACCTGAGTAAGCTTCTGGAAAGCTTGCCTCCTTTTGTGAGAAAACCCTTGGAGCGACATCCTCAAAAAGAAAGCCTAATTGAAGTAGTCATGGATCTTGGTCGTCGTCCAGAAGCTAGATTTCCTAATCGCCCAGAATATTTATCTAATGAAATGATAACAGGTAATGATTTAAATTATTGCATTAAGCGGATTGGGAATTTTAGCGGAGATAATAGAGCTGGTATTGAAAGAACCTTGCATCGAATTAGTTGTGTCCGAAATAGAGATGGTAGTATCGTTGGGCTAACTTGTCGAGTTGGAAGAGCTATATTTGGTACAATTGTTTAATCTACAGTTTAGTCAAAGTGCCTTTTAAATTAAAGAATAAGATTAGAAATTAAAGAAATTAAGTTTTAGTTTTTTGGTTGTAAACATTCTAATATTCTTTTATATATATTGATGATTTTTTACTATTACAGTATTATCTAAATTCTTTTATGCAATTGGCTAATTCAATTCTGTAAAATAAATTGATATTTGGGTGAAAATAATGTTTATTTTTTTGTTTCTATATAAGATAGTTATAATAAACATAAAAGCAATATACTTTGAAAAAAGTTTTTATTGTTTGTTAAATAATTATAGTTTTTTTAAATTAAACTACTTGATTTACTAATATTATTCGAGATTTGTTGCAAACTGGAAAATCTTTATTATTGGTTGGAAAACCGGGAGTTGGCAAGACGACAGCAATTCGTGAGGTTGCAAGAGTATTGGCCAATGAAATGCAAAAAAGAGTTGTTATTATTGATACTTCTAATGAAATAGCTGGTGATGGAGATGTGCCACATTCTTCAATAGGTAGAGCTAGAAGAATGCAAGTATCAAAACCAGAATTTCAACATCATGTCATGATAGAAGCAGTAGAGAACCATATGCCTCAAGTAATTATAATTGATGAAATTGGCACAGAATTAGAAGCAGCAGCGGCTTGTACAATTGCCGAAAGAGGAGTACAGTTGGTTGGAACTGCACATGGAAATTGTTTGAACAGTTTAATAAAAAATCCTACTTTATCTGATTTAGTCGGAGGAATTGAATATGTGACATTAGGAGATGATGAGGCAAAGCGTAGAGGAACTCAAAAAAGTGTTTTGGAAAGGAGGACCACTCCTGTTTTTGATATTGCTATTGAAATTCACGAAAGATATTGTTGGATTATACATGAAAATGTTGAACAAACAGTTGACGGCATTTTGCAAGGTATTGATGTTCCGATTCAAAAACGAACATTTAACCCAATTGGACAAACAATAATTGATTATAGTAGCGATATCTCTCAACTAGATTTAAATATCAATACGAATTGGAAAAACTTAGAATTAAAATTAGACCAAAAACAACAATCGATTCTTTTTAAAAAAGAAAAAACTTTGTCCAATTTGCAGAATACTTTTAATTCAAATTTATATAAAAAAAATGTAGCGACTATTCAAACTATAAAGTCTCAAAAGTTAGCTATTTATTCTTATGGTATTCATACTAGACATGTCGAAAATATTGTATCTTTATTCAATTTGCCTATAGTGACTACCAGGAAGATTGAGAAAGCTAATTTCATATTAAGCGTCCGTTCACATATTAAACATAATACTCAAATTAGGCATATAGCCAAAATGAGAAAAATTGTTATTCAAACTGTGCGCTCAACGTCTATATTGCAGATCACTCGAGCATTATATTTTATTTTAGATTTCGAAGTGAAAAATTTAGATACAAATAAGTTAACGTTAATTACAACGAAAGCTGAAAGTTTGAATGAATTAGAAGTATTTGAAGAAGTTCGCTTAGCAATTGAAAAATTTGTTATACCACATAGAGTAACAGTGGAGTTGTTGCCACGTAATGTAAGCATGCGTCGATTGCAACATGAATTAATCCGTCACTATAAGTTGAAAGCTAGAACTCTTGGAGAAGAACCCGATAGAAAGCTTCGTATTTATCCTAATTAATAAAAAAATAATAGACTGAATTCTTGTTTACAATTAGTTTCAAAATATATGAATTAGATAGAACTTAAGATAAAATAAGTACATCGCATAAATATAATTAAATTGGAAAAGATCATGGTAGATTTTATTAAACCTTATTTTGTAGTTTTAGACGTGTATTGCTAAATCATATTTTTTGGGATAAATAATTAACTAATTGTTTATTATAAAAAGAGTAGGGTTCATATATTTTTAAGGTTGTTAAAAGCTGAAAAATTATATAAGGGTTTAAGAAGGAAGAATTTAATCTCTTTTTTGCAATACTCTTTTTAAAACAAAGAGTAAAAAAGATTTGTATAAAAGTTTGAAGGATTTTCAAATGCAAAGCAACATTTATTGAAAAATGATTGTGTTGTTTAGGAAAAAAAGGAATAAATACACGATATTTTTATTTCAGAATGACGATCCTTTTGTAGGTAACTGTAAACCATAAAGATATTAAATTAGCAAAATTTGATTATCTATATAAGCATTCCTTTATGTAAATGAGTATAAAAAATTTTATTATGCTATAAAAAAAGTATATTTAACTTGATCATTATTATTTGTGACATTTTATTGATTCAGTTATGTTAAATGTAAAAATAGCTTTTGTTACTTTTTAACAATTGGAATTGTTTTGTGTGAATCTGCAGGGTATTATTCGTATAACTATTTATATTTAATTTAAATTTTGCAGAAATTTATAAGTAAAAAATAAATTTTAAGCTTGTCAAAATGAAAATTATTCAATAAGCTTTGTTAGGGAGAGTTACAGAAGCTCAATCCTTGTTATCAACTCCGATTAGTACTTCAAGTTTTACGCAAAGATTATTAAGTAATTTACCAGCTTATAGAAGAGGACTATCCCCATTATTAAGAGGACTTGAAATTGGGATGGCTCATGGTTACTTTTTGGTAGGTCCTTTTGATAAACTAGGCCCTTTACGTAATACTGATGTTGGACTATTGGCTGGATTTTTGTCTGCCGTAGGTCTTATTATTATTTTGACAACTTGTTTATCTATGTATGGCACTGTTTCTTTTGAGAGTGATGACTCAAAAGATGCTTTACAAACAACAGAAGGCTGGGGGCAGTTTACTGCTGGTTTCTTTGTAGGCGCTGTAGGGGGGTCTGGTTTTGCTTACTTGTTATTAACAAACATTCCTGTATTAGTATAATTGTCATAATAAGCGATTGTGTTAAACAAAAAGAATTGGATTTAATTATTGTTTATGAAATTACACGACTATAATATCGATATTTAGTTAATACCTAAACATTAAACATAAGTTATGTAATAGACACGGTATCCATAAATAAAATAAACAATTATTTATTAAACAATATAACACCGACAATGTTAATAGTTTTTGTAAAAATTTAGCATTATCAAGTACAATAAATTTGACTTAAGCTTTATGCATTGCTCCAAAATGCTATTAAAGCTCTTAATAAAAGAACATCTAGTTCTATTTTAAAACAGACAGCTGGTCGCAGTTTATTTAGTTAAAATTAATGATTTGTTTAAGGTAAATAGCGGTAATTTCAGTGTCTGAATACTTTTGTTTAGATCATGAAATTACCTAATATTTCAGTCACAATATTCTGAATTGACAAAAAAAAAATGATAGACTACAATTTAAGGAATGGATTATTATTTTAAAGAAAGTATATTATGGCTAAAGCAAATATGTTACAAAGAGAAAAAAAGCGTAAAATTCTAAGCGCAAAATACAAAGAAAAACGCTTGACAATTAAAAAATTAATTAAACAAGCTGCTACTTTTGAACAAAAATTAGATCTCCAGCAAAAACTACAAAAACTACCAAAAGATAGTGCACAATCTAGAGTTCGTAATAGATGTTGGCTTACTGGACGTAGTCGTGGTTACTATAATGATTTTGGATTGTCAAGGCATGTTTTAAGAGAAATGGCTCATGAATGTCTATTACCAGGTGTAACTAAATCTAGTTGGTAGATTACTAGGTTGAAATTAGAAAACAACTTTCAACCTAAGATATAATCATTACAATTTTTTATATTTTTCCAAACTTCGTATATTATATATGTTAACTTTCATTTCCTCGTTAGTTAGATTAGTTTACTTTTTATTTCTGTAGCCTAGTTGCATAGTTCCAATTGAACAATTACTTTTAATAAAATAATATGGGTAAAGTATACGACTGGTTTGAGGAAAGGTTAGAGATTCAAGCTATTGCTGATGACATTACTAGCAAATATGTTCCACCACACGTAAACATTTTTTACTGTTTCGGAGGAATTGTTTTCACTTGCTTTATTATGCAAGTTGCTTCTGGTTTTGCAATGACTTTTTATTATCGTCCTACTGTAGCAGAAGCTTTTTCTTCTGTAGAGTACATCATGACTAATGTAAATCTAGGTTGGCTTATTAGATCTATCCATAGATGGTCTGCTAGCATGATGGTATTAACAATGATTTTACATAGTTTCCGAGTTTACCTTACCGGTGGATTTAAAAGACCTCGCGAGCTTACATGGGTGACAGGAGTACTTTTAGCTACACTAACTGTATCTTTTGGTGTTACAGGTTATTCTTTACCTTGGGACCAAGTTGGTTTTTGGGCTGTAAAAATCGTAACAGGTGTACCAGATGCAATTCCTGTAGTAGGCCCTAATATAGTTGAACTACTTAGAGGAGGAGTTAGTGTTGGACAAGGTACATTAACACGTTTTTACAGTTTACACACTTTTGTTTTACCTTTATTGACAGCTGTGGTAATGCTTGCTCATTTTCTAATGATCAGAAAACAAGGCATTTCAGGTCCTCTTTAAAGTCAGTAAGTGTTTAAAAATTGCTATGTCTAATAATTATTTAAGGAGAAATCGAATTATATGTCTATATTAAAAAAACCTGATCTTACGGATCCAAAATTGAGAGCAAAATTAGCTAAAGGAATGGGACATCATTACTATGGAGAGCCAGCTTGGCCAAATGACCTACTATATACTTTTCCAATTGTAATCTTAGGAACTATTGCTTGTCTTGTTGGATTAGCTGTACTTGAACCATCTTCGCTTGGAGAAAAAGCTGATCCTTTTGCTACTCCATTAGAAATACTTCCTGAGTGGTACTTGTTTCCAACTTTTAATATGCTAAGAGTTATCCCCAATAAATTACTTGGTATTTTGTCAATGGCTGCTGTGCCTGCAGGTTTATTAACTGTTCCTTTTATTGAAGGTGTTAATAAATTTCAAAATCCTTTTCGCCGTCCTGTTGCAACTACAGTATTTTTATTTGGTACTGTAGCAGCAATCTGGCTAGGTTTTGGTGCTACTATGCCTATTAATCAGGCAATTACATTAGGATTATTCTAATTTAAAATTGTTTGTTGTGAATAAATAAAAGCAATAGATTTTCCCTATATTTAAATAGGGAAAATCTATTGCTTTTATTTATTTAATAACAACCTTAGCTCCTGCGCCTTCTAACTGATTCTTCATATCTTCAGCATCATCTTTTGAAGTACCTTCTTTTAAGACTTTAGGTGCGGACTCTACAAGATCTTTTGCTTCTTTTAAACCAAGTCCAGTAATTCCTCTAACCACTTTTAAAATAGCAATCTTCTTATCTGCTGGTACTTCTTCTAATGAAACGTCAAATTCTGTTTTCTCTTCTACTTCTTCTGCTGGCCCCTCTCCTCCTGGAGCCATCATCACCATTCCCCCGGCAGATGCAGCTGATGCATCAACTTCAAAAACTTCTTCAATCTGTTTTACAAGCTCAGCTGCTTCAAGTAAGGTTAACCCCTTTAGTTCTTCAATAATTGTGTCGATTTTATTGCTCATTTTTCATAATTACTATTATTCAATAGCTTTCAAGTATAATAAACTGTTTTAAATTTAACTTATATTAAATTAATTAATATAATTGGGTCAGTATAACACGACAATACACATTGTTACAACTACTTATAATTTGATACTTCAATTTCAATTGAAGGACTCATTGTACTACAAATATAGAAACTTTTCCAATATTTACCTTTAGCCCCAGAAGGTTTGTTTTTATTAATTGAAGTTTCAATTGCTTCTAGGTTACCTAATAATTTATCTTCACTGAATTCCATTTTACCAAAAGGAACATGAACAATACCAGTTTTATCTATCCTATATTCTACTTTACCAGCTTTGAATTCTTCTATTGCTTGAGACAAATTGGGAGTTACAGTTCCAGCTTTAGGAGAAGGCATTAAACCCCGAGGTCCTAATACTCTTCCAAGTTTAGCTATAAGAGGCATTACATCAGGCGTAGCAATTAGTTTATCGAAGTCTAGTCTACCTTTTGATATTTCTTCAATCAATTCTTCTGAACCAGCTATATCAGCTCCGCTATTAAGAGCTTCCGTAACCTTTTCTCCCCTGGCAATTACAGCAACTTTTGTTATTTTCCCAGTTCCATTTGGAAGTAATACAGTTGCTCTCAATTGTTGATCTGCATATTTAGGTTCAAGGCCTAAAACAATATGTGCTTCTGCCGTTTCTGGGAACTTAGCATTGGCAACATCTTTTAAAATAGGAATAGCTTCAGATAATTTATAAGTCCTATCTTTTACTATTTGAGTGTTTAAGGTTTTTAACCTACGAGAAATTTTCCCCATAGTTTTCTTCTCCGAATATTTATATTACAAAAAATTATTTTCACTGTTAATTTTCTACTAAAATTCCCATGTTTCTAGCTGTTCCTTCTATAATTCTCATGGCAGCTGAAATATCTTTTGTATTAAGATCTGGGAGTTTTGTTTGAGCAATGCCTTCTAACTGAGCCTTAGTAACGGATCCAACTTTATTATTATTAGGTTCTTTAGATCCTTTTTCAATACCAGCAGCCTTAGCTAATAATACTGATGCTGGCGGAGTCTTTAAAACAAATGTAAAACTTCTATCTTCATAAACAGAAATTTCTACAGGTATGATAAGACCAGCTTTATCAGAAGTTCTTGCATTATACTCTTTGCAGAACATTACAATATTCACACCGTGTTGTCCTAATGCAGGACCTATTGGTGGTGCCGGATTTGCTTTACCGGCGGAAAGTGCTAGCTTGATAATAGCAACAACTTTTTTAGCCATAAGTTTTATTATATATATTTTTTCTTAATAACGAATTAATGATAGTCAAATTGTCCTCAACATATTTTACTTTCTCTGGTGTCTAATTTGTGTATATCTTATTTTATGAATGAAAGATAAGAAAATATTCATGCTAATTTTTTCTAAAGTAATCAATTATACTCTAAGACTACAAATGTGTTTTTCATAAAACTTAAATTAATTTAGCTAGTCAATACTGTAAAGAAGTTGATATAATTTTCTTATATAAATTTTTGATTACTACTTCAAACTGACTAACAGTAGAAATACTAAGAGCAAACCTGGTATTATAGTAAGATTTATATTAAAATAGGCTTATCTCTTTATTATTTGGAATATATGAGTAAATTGATTCACGACGACCTGACTAAAATTACAGTTAAGATCAATGGAGAACCTTTTAGCTGTACTTCACCGATATTTCTTAGTCAGCTTTTAGAATATTTGGATTTTAATCTTCAAACTATTATCGTTGAACATAATTCCAAAATTGTAAACAGGAATATGTTAGATATTGTACAAGTAGAAAATAAAGACAAGATAGAGATAGTGACTATTGTAGGTGGAGGATAGTTTTCTATTAATTAATTAAACTTTTGTTTTAAACGGGTTGCTTTTCCAGATAACGCTCTCAGATAATACAGTTTAGATCTCCTTACTTTAGAATGTCTAAGAATTGTAATTTGTTGTATCCGAGGAGAATGAAGTAGATACACTTTTTCAACTCCCACCCCTTGAAGAACTCTCCTTAATGTTATTGTAGTATTTAATCCAAAATTTTTTTTGCAAATTACTACTCCTTCAGAAAATTGAGTTCTCTGTTTATTCCCTTCTTGAATTAAGATACCAATTCTTACACTATCTCCAACAGAAATAACAGGCAGTTCTGGTTTTAGATGTTTAGATTCTATACTATTTATCAGCTCTCGTTTTGATTTTGATGAAAAATTCATATTGAAAGGATACCCTTAAAAACATTAAATTAATATGTGCATATTTATGCTCCCGAATAACTAAGCTACAAATGAAATCTTAATTTTACATATCGTGATTACACTCATCGAAATCTATTTTTTACTTCACAATATACAATAATATTTCCTAGTGTTATTTAGGTTACACACTATATTAATGTATAGTGATTTCAAAGTCAACTTTTAGGTAAAATGACGCTATTTTGATCAGAAAAACGAATTTTTATTTTATATGGTAGCAATAAAAAAAATAAACTATGAAGACTACAGAAACACGCAAGTATATTGTTTAATTTCTCAATTAAAAACCAAAGGAAAATTATATTCTTATATTATCTGCTTATCATGTATAAAATTTCACAATGGATTATATCTTATAAATCAAATTGAAAATTATATTACAAACATGAACAAAAATTCTAATATAGGTGGGATCTGCATGTTATATTATTTAACATTATTGTATATGAAACAAACTATTTTCTTTATTCTAGAAACTAGCTCCTCCAACATTAAAGGCTTGAGTCTTTATTACTATTACGGCTTTCAAGTAAATAATAAAAGATTAAACTATTATCCAGCTAATAATCTCAACTGTTTTTTAATGACTAATACAAAAATGTTTACACATAATTTTACACATCAACAAGTACTAATAAGTACATTTGAATAATTTATATATAATTTTTAAAACTAATTATGATCAGTCGCCTAAGAGGAACTTATGATATATTACCAGCAGATATTGACTACTGGCATTTTGTAGAAGAAAAAGCACGGGATTTGTTTGACAATGCCAATTATGCTGAAATGCGTACGCCAATAATAGAACAGAAAGAACTCTTTCAAAAAGGAGTCGGACAAAGTACTGATATTGTTAATAAAGAAATGTACAGCTTTCAAGATCAGGGAAAACGTAATCTAGTACTAAGACCAGAAGGAACAGCTGGGATCGCAAGAAGTTTTATTCAAAATAAATTGTATAACACAAAAAATATAAATAAAATTTGGTATAAAGGACCGATGTTTCGCTATGAGAGGCCTCAAAATGGTAGACAAAGACAATTTAATCAATTAGGAGTTGAATGTTTAGGTGTCAAAGACCCACAAATTGATGCAGAAGTAATTGCAATGGCTTATAATTTATTATTAAGTTTAAACATAGGAGATTTTAGATTAGAAATTAATAATATAGGCGATAGTTCTGCCAGACAGCTATATAGCAAGGAATTAACCCAATATTTGATTCCATATCAGTCACAATTAGATTCGGATTCTGTACAGAGATTGTCGACAAATCCCTTAAGAATTTTAGACAGTAAATCAGTACCAACCCAGAACCTGTTAATTAATGCACCTAATCTATTCGATTATATTAGCAGTAATTCTAAGCAACATTTTGAAACACTCTGCTGTTATCTTAATGCTTTAAAGATTCCTTATACTATAAATCATCGCCTTGTACGAGGTTTAGACTACTATAGCGATACTGCTTTTGAATTTAAAACCGACTTGCTAGGCGGGCAAGATACAATATGTGGTGGAGGACGTTATGATTCACTTATCACAAATCTAGATGGTCCCCACACTCCAGCAATTGGTTGGGCTATTGGTATAGAAAGGCTGCTAATACTTGTGAAAAAAAATTATAGTATTCCTAAAAAATCTTTAGATTTTTATATTATTTCAGATAACATCTTAAGATGTAAAATAGAGGCTATTGTTCTATTCAATCATCTTACAACTAAACATAACGTTAAAGTAGAAGTTGATATGACAGAAAGTACGATAAGAAAAAAAATTAAAAGAGCATATAAATCGAATTCTTATTATTGTCTTATAATAGGAGAAAATGAAGCTTCTAAAGGCAGAATAACAGTAAAAAACCTGATAAATAACGAAGAGAAATGCATGCATATGGATCACTTTTTGTATAAATCAGACCCATCAAGTTTTCAGTTTGAAAAAGTATAAAATATAAAGAAATGCCAGGAACCAGGCTTGAACTGGTGACACGAGGATTTTCAGTCCACTGCTCTACCAACTGAGCTATCCCGGCATAACAACACTATAGGTGAAAAAAATGATTCTGTCAAATAGATAGTAATGTTTGTGACAATAGCCATTTTCCTGGTTCTTCTACAAAGGATCCACATTCTATTACATCCCAGTCTAACATAGTAGTACAATTATTATTCAGTACATTAACTTTGATAATGGGGGATTGGGGAATAAAGTCGGGATTAATGTTAAGCTTTTTTTTCTGATGTTGTTTTTCAACAGAATAATAAGTCGAACAATTTGTGACATGGTAACAATTTATGCAAATGCACATTTTATTTTCCTTTCATCTTAAAAACAATAATTTTTTCACACTTAATCATGCATAATTTTATTGACAACTATCTTTTTTTATTTAAAGAATACTTTAATTATATTTTAACAATTAATATTATAAATATTAATATAAATACATTTATCGGAATATTTATCTTTGGATTCCTTACTAGCTTAAATCCATGTAGTATTTCTATTGTGCCAATTTATTTTACTTACACCAATAGTAAAGGTATGCTTAAGAGTAATAGTGCAAATTTACTGTTTATAACAGGTTATTTTGCCAATTTTATTACAATTGGAATTTTTATCATCTATTTTGCAAGAGTCTACAGAACAATTGTAGAAAACTTTGATCTTACATCAGGTATATTGTTGTCTTTCATAGGAGTAACTTTATTAAAAGTTCTACCAATGACAAGTTTATTAACAGAAAAAAATTTACCTAAAGCTTTAAAAATAAATGAATATATTAATACTTTTTTTATAGGGTTTACTTCAGGATTTTTAACATCCACTTGTAATATACCAATTTTAATTACACTTTTAACGTGGCTTAGTAGTCTAAACAATTCAATAATAAGCATGGTGCTAGCTATGACATATTTAGTTGGCTATAGTATGTCAATTATATTTGTATCCATTTTAAAAATTTTTTTAGATAAAATTGTAATGTTTAATCACATCATTTCATGGCTTACTTCTATTCTAGGAGCGATAACGTTATCAAGTGGAATATTTTCAATATGCCATTTTTTTAAACTATAAAAAAACATACTTAATTGTGTGCACTATATACTTATTTATCTATTCTATTGAATTCAACAAAAAAGTAGTGGACACACAATCTGATTTATTTAGAGCGCACTTCATGGAAAAATGGTTTGATTAAAGATTTTCCATTCATTTCTTTAGGTTGTGGTATTTTTAAAATTTCAAGAATAGTGGGAGCAATATCAGTTAGAGATCCTGTCTTCTTTAATTCAACGTTACCTCCATGACCATCAATTATATTTCGTTCTCCTTCAATTAGTATAAATGGAACAGTGTTCATTGTATGCGCTGTATGTGGTTTACCGTCAGTATTGTACATGGTTTCAGCATTTCCGTGATCTGCAGTAATTATTAAGGTACCATTAACTTTACTTACAGCTTCAATTACCTTACCAATGTGGATATCAACAATTTCCATTGCTTTTACAGTAGCATCAAAGTTTCCTGTATGCCCAAGCATATCAGGATTTGCATAATTGACCACAATTAAAGAATAACATTTTTGTTCAATTGCATTAATTAGACTACCTGTTATTTCAGTAGAAGCCATCTCAGGACTTAAATCATATGTTGGAACTTTTGGACTAGAAATCAATTCTCGATCTTCCCCTAGAAACGGCTCTTCAATGCCTCCATTAAGAAAATATGTAACATGAGCATATTTTTCAGTTTCAGAAATTCGAAATTGTCTTAAAGAATGTTTTGAAACAATTTCACCTAAAAAGTTATCAAGCTTAGTAGGGGGAAAAACAATCGGCATTATTAAAGATGATGCATACTGTGTAAAGGTAGCCAAATTCAATGATGAAATCAAATTTCTTTTAAAACCTTTAAAATTTGTTTTTACAAAAGATTGAAGCAACTGTCGCATTCGATCAGGACGATAATTGAAAAATATTACACCATCATCTTCAATGATATTATAATTTTCTATTTGCGTTGGTGGCAAAAATTCATCAGAAATTCCATCTTCATACAATTTATTAACTACATTTTTCACATTGTTAGAAGCTTTTATTGAATTGTTAGTTAGAATATTGTAGGCTAGTTCAGTTCTATTCCAACGACAATCTCTGTCCATAGCATAATATCGTCCCATTACGCTACATATAACCACGTTATTCATATCTTTGATGAAATTTTCGATTTGATCTACAAATTGCAAAGCCGAATATTGTCCAGTATCTCGACCATCTGCAATAAAATGAATACATACTTGTGATAAATTATATTTTTGAGTTAATTTAATTAAAGCAAATAAGTGATCAATGTGAGAATGTACTCCTCCGTCCGAACATAAACCAATAAGATGTAGTTTTTTTTGATTCGCTTCTAAATCGGTACAGATTTTTAACAATACTGGATTATAAAAAAAACTTCCATCTGCAATTGAATCAGAAATTCTTACTAATTCTTGACGAATAACTCGCCCTGCTCCTATGGTTGTATGGCCTACTTCAGAATTCCCAACTTGATCATCTGGTAGACCAACAGCTTTTCCAGATGCTTCTAAAAAAGTGGTTGGATAATTATTTAACAAACTATCCAAAATCGGAGTTTTCGCATTCATTACAGCATTACCAGAAGAATCTAAACTATATCCCCATCCATCTAAACAGAGTAGATTAAATAAATCCCTTTTTAAGCCAATACAAGTAGCTTTTACAACATATGGCGAAAAACTTCTAGTAAGAAAAGAAGTTGATTATAGAAAAATAGTATATTGAGATTATTAGGTGTAGGGGATTTAGATGTTTTGTTCAGGAAAATGATTATCATCAATTCAATCTTTTTTACCTTATTACCATTTTAAAATTATTTGGCATAGATATTCCTTTTTCATCTTATCCTTTTTTTTGTATTCAATCAAAACGCAGCATACTATTGTCTTTTCTATTCAATAATGATGAATTTGAAAATAAGCTTGCATAATATAATCTCAATAGCTAAATCGTAAAATGGTCAAAACTACTGGGTGAATTCCTTGTGTTGACATAAAAATATTAACTTGTAAATAAAGTATTCATTCAAACAATAAACGTAGCACTAAAAAATCTATGAAATAGGAGTTCAGTCTTGTTTACTAAACCCGATATTCAGCCTTCATTTTAACATATCCAAAGCTATATCTCCAAGATTTATCTTTTTTATATGTAAAGGTTTTGTCTTCTCCCCAGATAGGACTTGAACCTATGGCCAATCGGTTAACAGCCGATTGCTCTACCACTGAGCTACTGAGGAATAATTTATCTATGCAGGAAGAATAACAAAAAAAACAGAAACTTGCAACTACCAATACAAATTTTCTATATTGTAGAGAAATCAATTTAAGAATGTAGACAATTTAATAAAATCTTAGACTTTTATACGAAATACTGAAATAGTGAAACTAAACATGATAATTGCCTACGATAATATCTAATTATTCAAGTACATACTTTAATCTTACGAGATGTGATAAGATATATATTTCGCTAAAGTATATAATTAAAAAAAATTAACTTTTACTTGCTTTCAAATCAATTTCTGTTATTCTTATAAAAGAGCGGACGTGGTGGAATTGGTAGACACGCTAGATTTAGGTTCTAGTGAGGTATCCTCGTGAGAGTTCAAGTCTCTCCGTCCGCATATTAAACTATATTTAAAAAGGTGTATTCTTAACCATATGCTTAATTATATTGTCTATTATCATCATCTGTTTTAATACTTCTACTAAGTAAATTCGTGATTGAGCAGTATTCATTTTGTTAATTTTCTCGTTATATATTGCTAATTTAAATTCTTGTTCTAAGCTTAACTCATTTGAAAAATCCATATTTTATGTATTCCATGTTAAATTACATATATACTAAGCAAAAAAAATTAGATCCAGTGTTTGCAAATTCTACAAGTAGTAACAGCCCCAATCTAATTTCTTAAAACACAATCTGCTAACGCAATAGGATTTACAATAATAATTTTTTTCTTTTCAATAATAATGAAATCTTTTCTTAAAGCTTTAAGAGAACGAGTAACGGTAACCCTGGTTGTTCCTAAAGCTTCTGCAATATATAAATGAGATAAACTAAGCTTTATTATTATGCCAAATTCAGAAACAATACCAACTTGTTTAGCTAAAGTTAAGAAAAAAACCACTAATCGCTTTTTTATAGTATTCTGTATAAAAAGAAGAACTAAATGGTCAAGATATGAAAATTGTCTTTTCAATGTATCTATTTCTATCATAAATATCTGATTTTTAACAGTATTATCAACTAAATTATTATTTATAACTAAAATATAAGAAATCGTAAGGGCCTGTACTTTATGATAACAAATAGACTTGTTTGTTTTATAATGTAAAAGAGTATTAGAAGTACTTAAGGCAAAAATAAGCGATTTTTCAAAACTATATTTTTTTATACTGCTAAGAATTCCTTTAACATTAATCAAGATGAAGGGTGAATCTGTCAAATAAATAGTATCACCTTGTTTTAAGGTTAGGAATTCGAAATTTATTGAAGAATTTAATAATCGTTTGCGCCAATTGTCATGTACCTCGGGAATTATAGGGGGCATTATTTAGCTTAATAAAAAAGTTGTTAGGAGGGTTTATATGGTATCAATACAATTTGTTGATGGTCTAGATGAAGAAGTAGTTCCAGATATAAGTTTAACACGTTCTAGAGATGGTAGTACTGGTACAGCTACCTTTCGATTTGCTAACCCAAAAGTCTTAGAAAATGAATCAGAAGCTCAAGGTGATATCACTGGAATGTTTTTAGTTGATGAAGAAGGAAAACTAGTAACTCGAGATGTAAATGCAAGATTTGTAAATGGTAAACCGCAAGCAATAGAAGCAATTTATGTGATAAAAAGTCCAGATGATTGGGATCGCTTCATGCGTTTTATGGAAAGGTATTCAAAAGCTAATGACTTAACTTTTACCAAAGCTTAAGTTTTTCTTACTTCTATACTTATTTAAAAGTATAGAAGTGTTATTCATTCATATTCCGGTAAGTAGCAACTGCTGAAGGAGAGACACGATTGAGATAACGAAAAATCCAATATTTAAAAATTGTGTCCAAAATCACAGGAAAAGTTGAAATAAATAAAAAGATAAAATCTCTGCTTTCGGGTAGACCAAAATGACGTAGTATGGCTTCTAATATTACTTCCCATCCGTGAGGAGAATGAAAACCAACAAAAACATCTGTAAATAAGATAATTAAGAAAGCTTTTGCTGTATCGCTTAAACCATAAATAATTTCATCGATAAAAGATTTTAAAATTGCTAATTGCTTTTTTCCCCGAATAATTATAGTTACAAAGATTGCTGTAGAAAAAGTATCTGATAACACATTTTTTATAGAATTAGAACTTTCATAGGCATATTTCTGTGCTAACTGTATTGCTTTTGTCTTAATTTGTTCTTCAGCAAAATCATAAGAGATGTTATTAAGCTTGCCTATTAATATTTCAAAATGAATTTTTTCTTCAAACTGTTGTAATTCGGCAAAAGCGCGCTCCTCTTGAGATAAGTTGAGAAACATTTCTGGCTGGTAATGATTCCAATAATAATCAACACATGGTCCAAATAATAAAATTTTAGATAACTGATTAATTAATACTGGAGCCACAATCAATAATAATAAAAACTTAATTGAATTTAATGTTAGATATCGAGTTACTCGAAATTCTTCTAAAGCTTCCGTTTCAGCTGTGGGATCTAATTCTTTTTTTAATTTTTCAAAAGTTCTCGTAATAGATCTAGGTATTGGACCTAATTTTTCCAAAGTAGAACTATTAGCTTTTTTTAAATTCCAATATTTCATTTATATTTGAAGTAAAAAATTGAGCAATGTTTATTATTAAATCAGTTTTTTATACATTAGATGCAAAACCATAATTTGTAGTTACAAATATGAACTACAAATTATGTTAATTTATTTACTCGGAACGAACATCTGCATCAATAACATTGTCATCGTCTGATGTTTGTTTTTTAGAATCCGTTTCAGTAGGGTTCGAAGACTGAGAATAAACTTTTTGACCCAAGTCCATTAAACTTTTCTGTAGTGATTCTCCAAGAGATGACATCTCTGAGTAATCCTCTTCTTTTATTGCTTCCCGAAGTTTTTGAATCAAGTCTTCTACTGTCTTTTTATCATCAGAAGAAACTTTGTCTCCAAGCTCTTTTAGCTGTCTCTCAGATTGCAAACATAAAGAATCTGATTGATTTCTTAAATCAATCTTTTCACGCTTTTCTTTATCTAAAGACGAATTCTCTTCCGCTTCTTTTACCATTCTTTCTACTTCATCTTTCGGCAATGTAGAAGCACCTGTTATTGTAATAGATTGCTCTTTGCCACTGCCTTTGTCCTTTGCAGTAACAGCTAAAATACCATTAGCGTCAATATCAAAAGTTACTTCAATCTGAGGTACTCCCCGAGGGGCAGGCAAAATTCCATCTAGGCGAAAAGTTCCTAAACTTTTATTGTCTTTGGTAAGTTCTCTTTCACCTTGTAAAACATGTATCTCTACATTTGGTTGATTATCTACAGCAGTCGAAAATACTTCAAATTTTTTCGTAGGAACAGTTGTATTTCTAGGAATTACTTTTGTCATAACCCCGCCCAAAGTTTCTACTCCTAAAGATAAAGGAGTTACATCTAAAAGTAAAATATCTTTAACTTCTCCTGCTAAAACACCAGCTTGAACAGCCGCTCCAATTGCAACAACTTCATCTGGGTTAACACTTTCATTAGGTTCTTTGTTTAAAATTTCTTTGACTAAAGACTTAATAGCTGGTATACGAGTTGAACCTCCCACAAGCACAATTTCATCTAATTTTGTCAAAGATAATTTAGCATCCTTTAAAGCATTGTCAACAGGAACTTGACATCTTTTAATAAGCTGGGCACTTAATTCTTCAAATTTAGCTCTTGTAATTGTTCTTTCTAAATGTTTAGGCCCTGTCTCAGTGGCTGTTATAAAAGGTAGGTTAATATCTGTTTGAGTCAAGTTAGATAATTCGACCTTTGCTTTTTCAGCAGCTTCTGTCAGTCGCTGTAAAGCTTGTCGATCACTACTTAAATCTATATTCTCTGCTTCCTTAAACTCTTTTAAAAGCCAATCAACAATTTGTTTATCAAAATCATCTCCTCCTAATTGCGTATCTCCCGAAGTAGACAAAACTTCAAATACACCATCACCAACTTCTAATATAGAAACATCTTTAAACCTAAGACTATACTTGGCTTCCAAAACAAATCAAACTGAATCGTCAGTAATTTGCTTTTATAGAACTAAAGTAAAAAGAGTACAAAAACTATAGTCTTTCTTTCCAATATTGACTATCCTCATCATAGACAGATTTCTTATCTAGAACTTTGATATAATGCTTTCTTCGAATCCATTGTATTTTAGGTAAAAATTCCTGTGCTAGAGAACTAGTATCAGTTAATATCCAAGATGCATGGTAATATTTCTTCTGAAAATAGTAAGTAGTATTAGAAGGAAAATACTTCTGTTTTATCCAAGACTTACTTTTATTAGGATGTCTTCTTAATATAGCTGCTCTAAGTTGAGAAAACAACACTTTATCAATATTCAAAAAAGCTTGTTTAGAACCATAGGTTGCATAAGCATTTCCCCAATCTATAATCCTAGATCGCAAATGTTTAATTAAAATTTTTATCGGTCCTGATTTTAATGATTGAATTATTTCCCGGTTACCATGATTCAATAATTGAATTGCTTGCGTAGAAGGAACTATATTGAATAAGCTATTTTTATTTTTTGAATGACAATAGCCAATATAATAATTTAAAAAATTAAAACCATTGCGAATAAATTTAACATCAAAATGTCTTGAACTTAAACTCATGCCAGAATATTGTAGCCAAACTTGAATAATTTCAATAGACTGTTGTATACAGAATCTAGACTGTGACATTATAAGAAAATGCGGTCCATAACAAATAATGTTGGTCTTATTAAGTTGTGATGGATGTTTAATAATATTTGAATTTATTATTAAAAGCATTTCATTTAATGCTATATTGATTAACAAAGGCGCTAATATAACGCCTTTAGGAGTATCAAAGATATGTCTGTCGACACTTAATGATTGATAAACATATTCCTTAATTAACCCTTGTTCCAACCACTCTTGAATTTTTTTCTCAATAATTGGATGAGCATTAATCATTTTTAACAGTTTAAAATTATCCATTGTTAAAAATGATTTACATAAGTTGATATTAGCTATTACCTGCTCTTCATTGTGTAAATTCGTATATAATTCTTCTAAAGCATCATGATGACTGCGACCAGGTCTAAAACCATAAATATGATGAAAAAAATTAGCTTCCCACTGTGGCTCTAAAACCATCTTTACAATTACTTGTTTAGACAAGTCAACTAAAAGGGTAAATAGTAATTTCGCAGAAACATTTTTACTTTTAAAATTATTTTTTTGATCCCAAAGTATCAGCGAATCTATAGAAGAAATCTCAATTCTATTCGCCTCCAACAGCTGATTTTTAAAATAAGATATTGAAAAATTTCTAGAATTAATTTTTTTTTTTACATCTTGGTGATTTACAACAATATACAGGGATAATAAACGAACACTATAATCTTTTAGAAAAAGTTCTTGTAAACTATGGAGAATCCCCAATTCTTTATTCAACATTGCATTATATATAGCTGTTTGGAGCTTAAATACATGTTTACGAATATCATTCCAAGGCAAGTCTTTCCAAGACAGATCCTTTAAATTATCAAAAAAAAGATTAGTCATGTGTATTATAGTTAGCACTCTTTATAGTTTACATCTATTATTTATTAGTTTATTATGCACAGCATTTTTTAAACTCTAATAATCCAATTCAAATTATAATTCAGACAATAAAATAAAACTTATCTAATTGATTATCTTTCTTCATAATAGTCTAAGTCAATGCAATACTTGTTCTTTATTTAGTCATTTATCTAAAAAAACTTATATCATATAGCAATTGTTCATAAAAAAATACTATTATTTATTTAAGTGTAGACTTAACTCATTAAAAACAATCTTTTTTAGATTTGTACAAATGACAGAAGTAGAATAAAGTTCAAAAATGACAACATTAGTTCTCTTCTTTAAACTATAAAGATCCATTTATGGATATATAGCTTGATCAATGTAAACGCAGATTATCTATATATAACTTTAAAACAAGTTCTGATTAAATTATAATAACAATTCTTTTAATATATTCTTAGTTATAAATTTTACCTAAACTTTAAAATATATGCGGTACTAATTTATTAATTATCTAATTATTTAAAATTAACTTAAATATATATAAAAAAGAATTCTATATTAAACTAAAACTACCGCCACCTAAATCAAATACTAAAATTGTTTCGTTACTTTTTTTATCTAATCCATAAGATAGAGATGCTGCTGTTGAGTAAAATAGAATATTTAAAATCCTTTTTTCTAAACTATTCGAATTTATCAACAAATAAATAGCTTGATAAATGACAAAAAAGCCATTAATGAGCATATCGCTTCTAGACTACTCAATGAAATAAAATTAAGTATCTTATAAATTTTTTGAAAAAATGCAAAAATACCTTATTGTTTGGTATTATCTTCAAACAAAACAACTTCTTAAAAATAATGTGAGAAACATTACAAGTTAATGGAATTTTCTTATTTTTTATACTTGTTTGAATTAATAAAAAAATACAATAACATCTTTGCAATTTATTAACGCTCGTTAATAATACGTAATACATAGTAGACTTGCCTTTAAAAAGCAGTCTGCATAACCGAAAAAAATAATTTTTTATTATTAGGCTAAATGATTTTTATTCTTACAGCTTAGCTTTTCCTTTCAAATTTTTTACCTATACATTATCAATAAAATTGTCATGAGAATGTAAGTAAAGAAGAGTGTACTCTTTTTTATTTCCATTTGTATAAGCTATCATTTTTTTTCCATTTATGATCGCGGTCCAATTGCTAGCCCATTTCTGAGATTTATCAGATTTATATTTTTTAATTGCATAACGATAAATCATTTCGTTCAATGTACGATCTAATGTTTTTAGTACTGAATATGGTATTAAGTCTCCATAAAAAAGTGAAAAGTCTTTTATTAGAGGATTTAAACGATTAATAACATCATGCTGTGTCATTTGAGCATTCGCTCTCCATCTATTAAGCCGATCTTTATGATATAAACAATAGCGCATACGCAATAAATGTTTTTTAATATTCTTTTGTGTTGGTTTGATAATTAATTTAGTTAATCGAGTATTTGAAGACTCGTTCCTTCTATGACATCGAAAATTAAAACCTAAAAAATCGAAGCCTTCATGAATAGAATTGACCTTTAAAGATGGCAAATGTAAGTTTATACCAATAGAACTAAAAAATGATCTAATACTATTAATTGTCAGAGCAATGCATCTTAAATTCTTTGAAGGAAATATAACAACAAAATGACTGCTACATATGATTGCCACTGTTTCAGTTAATTTAGTCTGCGGAAGATTCCGTTTATAATTATCTAACTTAATTGACTGCCATAATATAGAATTTTCTAAACCATAAAAAACTAAATTGGCCAATAATAAAGCGATAGAATTATAAGAAAACCCTACTATATCAAAATATTGAAAATTTTTCCCTATTAACACTAAAGACGATGAAAATGAGGAGTTATCAATGATAGATAATAAGCCATTTTTCAGATTGTTATTATAAATACTTTTTTTTAAGACTAAAGAAAGATTTAACTGTTCAAAAAAGTTATTTAATCGTCCGACCAATACAAAGCTATTTTCATAAATGTTATTTTGACTAAGAAAACTACAAGTTTTTATTATTGCCTGATTCACTGCCAAAGTAGAAGAAAATCCATAAGAATTAGACTCTCCTCTAGCTTCCCACTCTGGTCTTAAAGCTAATAATAACAATTCCTGAATAGCTAGGTTGATTAAAGTATATTCCTTTGTCTCCAACAATTGATATAAGTAAGTTGTAAAAAAAAAATTAGTATTACTTACAAAAGAAAAATCATTATTAAAGTTAGGAAAACTCTTTCGATCTTGCGGATGTCGATTTAACATATGTCTTATTGCCAACAAACTTGCTTGTTGCGAAAAGATCAGCTTATTTTGGCAATAACGAATAGTTATACTGTCTCCAACACAAGCAGCTTGATAAATACGTTTTTGAAACTTCCTTACAAATTGAATAATCTCAGACCAAGAAAAATTACTTAATTCAACATAAACAGACAAATTAAATGAATTAATAGTCTCTATTTGATGTTTTGACATACAGATAAAACAGATTTTATAATGAGCAAAAAGAAAGGAAAAGCCTACCAGGGATGAATAATTACTATTGGAAAAATATCACTACATAAGACCAAAATTTAATTTATAAAAGTTAGGCTTAGACCAAAAATCACACCTGTAATGTCATTGCAGTTTAAATCGCAAACAAACCATTATTGATACCAAACATCAGGTTAAACATAATTCAAAAATTAATCATACCTTACTCTAAATTGAAAAAATCAAATTTTAACTTATCATACTTAAACCAGCTATTTGCCCAGCATTTTTTGTTGCTTGGCGTTGAGAATCATTAAAATAAGCAGGTACTGTAATTACAGCTTGGTCAACAGCTTCCCCTAAATACTTACTGGCATCATTAGCCAATTTTCTTAAAACTTGTGCAGAAATTTCTTCTGGTGCAAAATCTTTATCTAATGAAGGACAAGAAATTTTAATATTTCCTCCACCACCAGTAGTAACTTTATAAGGTACTTGCTTAAGTTCTTGTGCTATTTCTTCTGTTTTTCGACCAACAAACCGTTTAATCGAATAAAAGGTATTTTCTGGATTAATTACAGCTTGGCGCTTTGCAATCTGACCAACCAATAAATCTTTATTTTTCGTATAAGCTACGACAGACGGAGTGGTTCGCAAACCTTCAGCATTAGGAATAACTGTTGGTTTTCCCCCTTCCATTACTGCTACCACAGAATTAGTTGTAACATAACTAGTTTATGAAATACTGTTAGATAAACTACGCAAAAAATTTTCATTTTAAGTAGCTTACGCATGCTTTATGTATTAAAAGTTTATATGCTGTTAATTTAACTCACTGCTCCTTAATAATATGTTAAAAAGATTCAAGAATGTAGGTCTTTTCATTAAGCTTTCATATTTATTCAAGACTAGCATTTAGATCTTACTATTCTAAATCAACATAGCTTTTATTAAAACATAGACCTTATGCTTGTTTTGTTAAGAGTTAGCTTTTTGTACAAACAATAAGAATGATTTCCCTAAATCTATACCTACAATTTTTCCCATTTGATCAATAAACTCCTCAAAAATTATGACACGCTAGATAAATCTAGCTTATCTATAATCAATTACATATAAAATATATTTTCGTTAAGTCTTAAAAGTTAATAATGACCAATACAAACCATTGTGTCCTAATGCATAATTAATTGACAACGTTTTTTCAATGTCTTATTATATAGACTATGTTCGTGTTGCATTAATTTAAAGCAACAATACGAATTTTTATCATTATTCATCATGTAGCTCGTTCGCAATTAAAAATGCATTAACACTTAAGAATTCAGTATGTCTATTAGTATTGTTTAAGTTGAAAAATGATATTCATACTTTTATGAAATGTAGATTAGAAAGACATGGCAATAAAACATAACCAGTCGGTAATTTGAAGAATACTCAAAAAAAAACATTATTAAAGTTAAATGTAAAAACATATAAAAATGCCTAAATCTTATACTTGCTCATTATTGCTCAACAACTCATTTTATTAACATAAAATGAAAAAAAGAGAACAAATAGTATAAATTAGTAGGATTAAAACAAGTTATAGCATAATTATTTCATCAACTATAAATCAATTAATCATAATAGCCATTTGCTTTGAAAAAAGCATGCATGGTTAACAAAGAGACTTCATCAATGTCTATTTTATCTTGGCACAAAAGTAGGAATGACTCAAATTTTCGATGAAAATGGCTTAGTTATTCCTGTTACTATTATTCAGGCAGGTCCTTGCATGATCACTGAAGTAAAAAATGTAAAAAAACATGGATATTCAGCTGTCCAAATCGGTTTTTATGAAGTAAAAGAAAGAAAATTGAAAAAACCTAATCTTGGACATTTGAAAAAAAATGGCTGTCCTCCTTTCAAATACTTAACGGAAACAAGAATTGCCGACACGAGTAATTTAAGTTTAGGACAAACAATTTCCGTAGACAATCTTTCTGTGGGACAAAAAGTAAAAATTTCAGGAACTAGCATTGGAAAAGGATTTACTGGAAATCAAAAAAGACACAATTTTACTCGAGGTCCTATGTCACATGGATCAAAAAACCACAGACAGCCAGGATCTATAGGAGCAGGCACGACACCTGGTCGAGTAATACCTGGAAAAAAAATGGCTGGACAATTAGGCAACAAACAAATTAGTATTAAAAACTTACAAATTGTTCATATAGATGCTACAAATAATTTATTAGTATTAAAAGGTAGCGTTCCTGGAAAAGCTGGCAACCTACTAAAAATTTGTCCCTAGTAAAAGACAAAACAAATAAACTACAATACTAAAATTAAATGACAAGTACAGAAACAATTAATTATTCCGTATCAAATTGGAACAACGACGAAACTGGTAATCAAGCAATAACTTTAAATATTGCTAATGATACAGCCAAATATATTGTACATAGAGCCTTAGTAGCTCAACGATCCCACCAAAGACGTATAATAGCTTCGACAAAAATCAGAAGCGAGGTCAGGGGAGGTGGAAGAAAACCGTGGAAACAGAAAGGAACAGGACGAGCAAGAGCGGGTTCTAATAGATCACCTTTATGGAGAGGCGGAGGTGTTATTTTCGGCCCCAGAAATACGATTAACTACACAAAAAAAATTAATCATAAAGAAAATAGACTCGCGCTAAAAACAATATTGTTTAACAAAAGAGAGGTTACAAAAGTTGTAGAAAGCTTTGACGAACATTTCTCCTCATCCCCTAGTACTAAAACTTTATTAGAAGCATTAAAACGCTGGGGAGTTTCAACAAAAGAAAAAGTTTTGATTATTTGCAAAAACAAAACTGCTAATCTATATCTATCTGTAAGAAATTTAGAGAATGTCAATCTTGTATGCTATAACAGTTTAAATACTGTCGATCTTTTAAATGCGAAAAGTCTTATTATAACTTCAGATAGCCTACTTAGTATACAGGAACTATACAATGACAAATAATAACTCAAGAAATTTTATCGACTTGGTTAAGGTTTTATAAAGGCAATTCTATAGCTTAAACATAATAAAAGGTAACACTAAGCAATTTGTTTATTAACAATCAATTACAAACATCAACTGATAATAAGCTGACCTAAAAAGTCTCTTATCCTCTCTAACTAAATTCTTAACATTTATGAACATTGCAAATATAAAAGTTAACTATTCATTTAAGTATATTTATAAAATTTGCCTTAGTATGATGCAAATTAATATTAATTGCAATGATTCTGTTTTCAAAACTTCAATAAACAGAGATTATAAAAAAATAAACATTAGCTGTATAAGGAGAAATCATTTTTTACAGCTATAAAAAAAGATTTGTCTTGTACGATCTATTTGATTATCCAATTATTACAGATAAAAGTACAAAACTGATGGAAGAAAATCAATATAGTTTTGCTGTTGATGTAAAAACATCTAAAGATATCATAAAATCAAGTATTGAATCAATTTTTGACGTAAAAGTAATATCTGTTAATACTATTCGACCTCCACGAAAAAAACATAAAGTAGGAAGATTTTCAGGGCACCGCCCACAACATAAGAAAGCTATTGTAACATTAGCCGAGGGATGTTCTATAGAACTCTTTGTAGAATTTGTTTAAAAGAAATGGTAATTGTTACAACAGAGAAGAAGATTCAATCATAAAATAATTCAAGTCGAAACAATAATATAACTTGATATTGCAGGAAAGAGACAATATATCTAATTTTACTCCAACTATAATCTATACTTCTCTATTACTTTCACATTTCAATAGAAACAATTATCATAAAAGTTAAAAATTTAAGCTACCTATATAGAAATATATCTATGTAGTTTTTGAAAAGATATTATGTCTATTTATTCCCGAATCGTAAATAAAGAAATTCTCATCTCATTATAAAGAATAAAACTTATGGCCATTCGTTTATATAAAGCATATACTCCAGGAACTAGAAACAGAACCGTTTCAACTTTCTCTGAGGTAACAAAAAGTAAACCTGAAAAAACACTAATTACTAAGAACCATTCTCCTAGCGGTCATAATAATCGAGGAGTTATTACAATCAGACATCGCGGTGGAGGCCACAAGAAAAAATATCGCATCATCGATTTTAAACGGGATTTGCATGATATTCCTGGAAAGGTCGTAGCTTGTGAATATGATCCTAATCGCAATTCAAGAATTGCGTTACTCCATTATACAAATGGAGAAAAAAGATATATTCTATACCCTAGATCACTAAAAATAGGCTCTTTCGTAAATTCTGGACCGAACTGCAGTATTGAAATAGGTAATGCTTTGCCTCTTGATAAAATTCCGTTAGGCACTGCTGTTCACAATGTAGAACTAACTCCAAAAAAAGGTGGGCAAATAGTTAGATCCGCAGGAACCTACGCTCAAATCGTTGCAAAGGAAGGTCGTTTTGTCACACTTAAACTCCCCTCTGGAGAAGTCAGGCTAATAAAGAAAGAGTGTTATGCTAGTATTGGTCAAGTTGGAAACATAGATTTTAGCAACATTACTATAGGAAAAGCTGGACGCAATAGATGGTTAGGTAAACGTCCAACTGTAAGGGGAATCGTAATGAATCCAGTTGATCATCCTCATGGTGGAGGTGAAGGCAGATCTCCTAGAAATTAAAATAAATTTTTAAGCTTAATATAAAACAAGGTTACTTAACTCAAATAGCTGAGATCGAAACATAGGAGTTATCTTACAATATAAATGTTTTTTATAAAAACAATATAAAATAACCTAAATTTTTCAATAGGCATAGAAAGATAACGAATAATAAGATTCTATATTAGAAAAACTACACTCGTATGTGTAATATCTAAGCCATGTACAAGAAAAATTGTGCGTATGGCTTTTAAAAAGGAAATATATCCTAATTTATTTGGAAGAGCAAAACCAGTAACTCCATGGGGAAAACCAGCCCTTGGCATGAAAACGCGTAACAAAAAAAAATACAGCAATATGTATATTATTCGTAGAAGAAAATAAAGAAAAATTATAAAAAAATAGCACATGTCACGATCACTCAATAAAGGACCCTTTGTAGCAATAAGCCTGCTAAAAAAAATAGACAAACTAAATAAAGATGGAAAAACAGAAGTCTTAAAAACATGGTCTCGTTCTTCAACAATTATTCCATCGATGGTAGGACATACTATAGCTGTGTATAATGGTAGACAACACTTTCCTGTTTTTGTCTCTGATCAAATGGTTGGTCACAAATTAGGAGAATTCGTGCCTACAAGAACATTTAGGACTCATATAAAAGGTGATAAAAGAAGCCGACAATAACAATAAAATATGACAAAGACTACAACCTTAAAAGAAGTTAAAGCTATCGGTAAATATTTGAGAATGTCTCCAACGAAAGTAAGAAGAGTGTTGGACCAGATCCGAGGGCGCAATTATAAAGAAGCAGTTATGATTCTAGAATTTATGCCTTATCGTTGCTGTAATACAATACTAAAGTTAGTTAAATCAGCAGCGTCTAATGCAGAACATAATAATAATCTAAATAAAAAAGATTTGAGTTAAACTATTTATTCCAACACTATTTTTGTGACACTAGAAATAGGTTGAAGTTTTTCTAATTAATTTTTTTTAAATAAAATCAAAAAAACAAATCTCAAATGTCACAAATTAAAAGCTAACTGGAATGAATAAAAAAGAGAAAAATCTTATGAAATTGTTAGGAAAGACGATTAAGCCTAACATAAATTTACAAAAAGTATAAATTACTTTAGTAAAAAATAAGCTATACATATTTGAACATATTTTTATAGTTTTAAAAAAAAGATATGAATCTTATTTAATTAATAACAAAAGCATATGCTGACGAAGGGCCAGTTATGAAAAGATTTCAACCAAGGGCACAAGGTAGAGCCTTTCCTATCCACAAACCAACCTGTCACATATCAATTTTCGTTGGAACAAGAACTTAAAATTTATAAGGATGAATACATAATGGGACAGAAAACACACCCTTTAGGATTTCGTATTGGTATAACACAAACTCATAGGTCTGCTTGGTATGCCAATTCTGCTCAATATCCAGAATTTTTACAAGAAGATCATGTCATACGTTGTCAAGGTTAACTAGTAAAATCAATAACATAACTTCTGTTTTTTATATTAAAAAAGAATAAGCGCTAATCATTAAATTTTCAAACTATAAATAATGAAGAGTATCAATAAGATTTGAACGTAATTTAAACTTCATTAAATAAATATACAAAGAAGCCCAAGTTCTTAAATAATAATTTTACTGATTAATAATAGATAAGAAAAATTGAATCGAGAGCCAAGCGTAGCGAAAGTTACTTACTTGGTTTTATAAACGAGAATAAATATACAATTTCTCAATTTAATCATATATAGAAAAAAGGCTTAATACAGCTGGATTATCTAGAATTCAGATATACAGAAAAGTAGAACAATTAGAAGTGGAAATACATGCTCTTCGACCTGGAATTGTTGTAGGAAGACTTGGTGTTGGAATCGAAATTTTAAGGAGCGATTTAGAAAAACTACTTAATCAAAGAAAAAGAATTCGTTTAAACATAATCGAAGTAACAAATCCTGATACAGAAGCGGCTCTTTTATGTGAATTCATTACACAACAATTAGAAAAAAGAGTAGCCTATCGAAGAGCTGTTCGACAAGTAATTCAAAAAGCACAAAAAGCCAATGTAAAAGGAATCAAAATTCAAGTCTCAGGACGCCTAAATGGAGCAGAAATTGCTAGAAGCGAGTGGGTCCGAGAAGGAAGAGTGCCACTTCAAACTTTAAGGGCAGATATTGATTATTCATATAAAACTGCATTAACCACTTACGGTATTCTCGGAGTCAAAGTCTGGCTATTTAAAGGTGAAAAGAACGATTAATACAGTACCTTATTTATAAAATACAATATTAAAAAAATGCTTAGTCCTAAACGTACAAAATTTCGGAAACAACAAAGAGGTAGGCTTAGAGGAAAAGCGTGTCGCGGAAACACTATTGTATTTGGAGATTATGCCTTACAGGCAATGGAACCAGTTTGGTTAACCTCGCGACAAATAGAAGCAACAAGAAGAACTATTACTCGATATGTTAAACGTGGTGGAAAACTCTGGATCAGAGTGTTTCCAGATAAACCTGTTACAGCAAGAGCTGCAGAAACCAGAATGGGAGCAGGAAAAGGAGCACCTGAGTATTGGGTAGCCGTTGTGAAACCAGGACACATTATTTTTGAAATAACAGGCGTATCAGAAACTGTAGCTTCAGAAGCTATGAAGAAAGCGTCTTACAAACTCCCGATCAAAACAAAATTCATCACAAAAGAGAAAAACAGTAATGGTAAAATCAGCTATTAAAGAATACCGTTCATTAAGTTTAGAAGAAATAGAAGAAAAAATTATAGAAACAAAAAAAGAAATTTTTTCACTGAGATTGAAAAAAGCAACAAAACAACTGGAGCAAACCCATCTGTTTAAATATAACAAACACATCTTATGTCAATTAATTACAGTAGAGGCCGAATTAAAACAATAATAACTTCGATCCACATAAAAAAACATGGCAACTAAAGAACAAGTAGGTAAAGTTATCAGTAACAAAATGCATAAGACTATCGTCGTTGCAGTAGAAAATAGAATTCCTCACCCTAGATACAACAAAATTATAGTTAAAACAAAAAAATATAAAGCACATGATGAAAATAATGTTTCAAACATTGGAGATATAGTAAAAATTGCTGAAACAAAACCTTTAAGCAAAACAAAAACTTGGAAATTGCTAGATACATTAAGTAGAGCAAAAAAAAGTAATACAAATTTGGAAATAACTACGTAATGATTCAACCACAAAGCTATCTTAATGTTGCAGACAACAGTGGTGCTAGGAAATTAATGTGCATCAGGGTTTTGGGAAGCTCGAATCCTTCTTACGCCAGTATTGGTGATGTTATAATCGGAGTAGTAAAAGATGCTTCTCCAAATATGTTAATTAAACGTTCAGACGTTGTTCGAGCCGTTGTCGTAAGAACCAGAAAAACATTAAGAAGAAATGACGGAATTAGTATAAGATTTGATGATAATGCTGCTGTAATAATTAATCAAGAAAATAATCCAAGGGGAACACGGGTATTTGGCCCTATTGCTAGAGAATTAAGGGACAACAATTTTCTAAAAATAGTATCCCTTGCGCCTGAAGTAGTTTAAATCTTAGAAATTAAAATTAACAAAAAATGACTACACGAGTGAATAATTTAAAATTAAAGATAAAAAAAGTCTCAAAAAAATTAAAGGTGGGAACTAAAGTAACTATCATCTCTGGAAAACAAAAAGGAGAAGTAGGTGAAATCTTGAAAATATTTCGTAATCAAGGGACATTGATTGTACAAAATATTAATTGTAAGAAAAAACATCAAAAACCAACGCAAGAAGGCCAGTCAGGCGAAATTATAGAATTCGAAAAACCTATACACGCATCTAATGTAGCGCTGGTCAATTAAAATTAGTTAATTTTTCAGTTTTGCACACAACTAAAAATATCACAATACTAAACAAAAAATAAAGAAAATAATTTATGGAGACAGTATTATACGAACTTTATAAAAATAAAGTAGCCTACTCACTTAAAGAACGGTTTAAGTATGAAAATATGCACGAAATACCAAAATTAGTCAAAATTACAATTAATAGAGGACTAGGAGATGCGTCTCAAAATGCTAAAGCACTAGAAGCAAGTATTAATGAATTAACTTCTATTACTGGCCAAAAACCAGTGGTAACTTTAGCAAAAAAATCTATAGCCGGTTTTAAACTTAGGGAACAAGTTCCTGTTGGAATAATGGTGACTTTAAGAAAAGATAAAATGTATTCTTTTTTACAAAAACTAATTAATCTTTCATTACCTCGCATTAGAGACTTTAGAGGAATTAGCACTTCTGGTTTCGATGGGAGAGGTAATTTTAATATGGGATTAAAAGAACAGCTAATTTTTCCAGAAATTGAGTACGATCAAGTACAGCAGATTCGAGGATTTAACATTTCTGTAGTAACAACTGCACAAACCGATGAAGAAGCATTCGCATTATTGCAATCACTTGGGATGCCTTTTAGAACCAAATAGACAATATTATAGAATTACAAGGAGTCAGCAGTGGCAAATGATCGAATTGCCGATATGTTAACACGCATGCGAAATGCGAATTTGGCAAGACATCAAATTGTACAAATTCCAGCAACGAATGTTACACGAAATATCATAAAAGTTTGTATATATTGTTAAAACAAAATTAGTATTAAAATAAGAATATAGACATTGAATTTTCAAACAATATTTATGGTTACGTTAATAACAAAAATTAAAACTTTTTTACAACCTATTAAAGTCTTAAATTCTTATCTGACTATTTTGCCTTTACAATTTTTAGCAGATTATATATCTATTATTGATTAAGTAAGCTATGTGTAAAAAAATTTACTTTCATAGTTTTAAAAAAGAAATAAACATTTCTACTTTGATAAAAGAAGAAGGATTTATTGAGAATTTTGAAGAAATAGAAGAAGATTCAAGGTTCTATATTTTAGTGTCTTTAAAATATAAAGGAAAAAATCGCCACCCTGTGTTAACAGCATTGAAAAGAGTGAGTAAACCAGGCTTAAGAGTTTATGCTAACCATAAAGAAATACCTAGGGTCTTGGGTGGATTAGGAATAGCTGTGATTTCAACATCTAAAGGAATCATGACTGATAGAAATGCTCGCCATAATGGATTAGGTGGCGAAGTCTTATGCTATATATGGTAAAAAAACTGTTGGATTAAATATGTCTAGAATTGGAAAACAAATCATTATTGTACCGAAAAGTGTAAATGTTGATATTCAAGGCTCGAAGATAAAAGTAAAAGGACCAAAAGGCGAGCTTTCTCGAACCTGTGATCCTGAAATGGAATTATTATATGAAAATAATGAATTAAAAATTAATACAAAAGCAGATACAAAAAAAAACAATCAGTTACATGGTTTAACTAGAAGTTTAGTTTATAATATGGTTCATGGAGTATCTGAAGGTTTTTTAAAAGAACTCGAAATAAAGGGAGTGGGATACCGATCCCAAATGGAAGGAAAGAACCTTATCTTAAATGTTGGTTATAGTCATCCAGTTAAAATTGAACCTCCAGAAGGAATTGAAATTAAAGTTCAAAATAACACACAGATAACAGTCAATGGAATAGATAAAGAAGTTGTTGGTCAAATAGCCTCTAAAATAAGATCTATTAGAGAACCTGAACCTTATAAGGGCAAAGGTATTCGTTATAAAAACGAATATGTAATTAGAAAAGTAGGAAAGGCAGGGAAAGGAAAATAATCTAGCATGAAAATAAATAGAAAACAAAAAACAGCTAGCAAGCACAAGAGAATTCGTACAAAGATAAGAGGTCTAGAAACAAGACCAAGACTTGCAATTTTTAGATCTAACCAACATATTTATGCTCAAGTAATTGACGATATTAAACAAACCACTATAACTTCAAGTTCAACACAGGAACCTCAAATAAAACAAGCAATTTCGAATGGGAATAATTGCGAAGCTGCAAAAATAGTAGGGGAAGCTATTGCAGACAAAATGCTCAAATTAGGAATAACGAATATTGTATTTGATAGAGGTGGTAAGCGTATAGTAGTAAATTAATTACAATATTAATTAAAATGGGCAAGTAAACAAAAGGAATAGTTAAAATTGAAAGAGTTTAACTAAGCAACTAATTATATTTGCTTACAAATCTAACACTAACTTAAAGACTATTACTATCCCCAAAAATAAGTATTATAGTTAATTAAACTAAAACTGAGAATGAGCATCAAACTTTATTTGCTTAATGATAGAATCAATAAACAACAAGCTCAATAATAAAAAATTATCACGTTGAGTTTTGCAGAAAGATCAATTATGGATCGATTCTAATTATATCATGGAAGAGTGAAAGTATTAGCAGATGCTGTTAGGAATAAAGGTTTACAATTTTAATGCCTAATATATTATCTTTAATGAATAAATAAGAAAATGTCTACCATTAGTAAAAATAAAGAAAAAGATAGCGAATTAGAAAGAAAAGTTGTCCAAATACGACGCGTAACAAAAGTTGTAAAAGGTGGCAAAAAACTAAGTTTTCGTGCAGTTGTTATCATAGGTAATGAAAAAGGGCAGGTCGCTGTTGGAGTAGGAAAAGCTGGTGATGTAATGGGTGCTGTCAAAAAAGGTGTTGCCGACGGAAAAAAACACTTAGTTGATATTCCATTGACAAAAGCTAGTTCAATACCACATCGTATCAATGGTCGTGCTGGTGCAGCAAAGATTATGATGAGGCCTTCGGCTCCTGGAACCGGCGTTATTGCTGGAGGTTCTGTACGAACAGTATTAGAACTTGCTGGTGTTCAGAATATTTTAGCTAAGCAATTAGGCTCAAACAATCCTCTGAATAATGCACGAGCAACAATAGATGCTTTAAGCAATTTGAAAACCTTAACTTCCGCTTCAAAAGCCAGAGATCTTCCGATTGAACACTTTGTGCCACAATAAAAACTACAGTTAACAAAGTTTAATTACTATATTAAAATACACAATTTATATGCCTTACAACTAATATAAACAACAATACTTATAGTAAGGTATATAAACAATGATAGAGAACAAATAAATAAAATATTATGGCTACAACAGAAAGTATCCAACTTTTAAAAAATAAAATATACATTACCATAGCTTTTCTGGTTCTAGCAAGAATCGGAGTATTTATTCCAATCCCAGGTTTAGACCATACGACTTTTTATCAGAGTATGAAAGAAAATGGAACAATTAACTTTCTTAATATATTTTCAGGTGGAGGTTTTTCTACCTTAGGAATTTTTACACTAGGAATCAGCCCATATATAAATGCCAGTATTGTTATGCAATCATTGACAAAAGTATTACCTAACCTTAAAGAGCTTCAAGAAGAAGAAGGGATTAAAGGTCGGCAACAAATCACTCAAATTACAAGATATTTGTGTTTAGGATGGGCAATAGTTCAAGGATTCGCGATCGCCTTATGGATAAAGCCATATGTTTTCAACTGGAATTTAAATTTTATCATACAAACAACTTTAGCACTTACGACAGGCTCTATTATCGTCATGTGGATTGGAGAATCAATTACTGAAAAAGGGATTGGTAATGGAGCATCATTAATTATCTGCTTAAATATAGCTTCTGGTATGGCGAAAAACTTGGATTTAAGCTTAAATTCTGATCATTTGGCTTTAAATAATTCAAAAATTCTGGTGTTTTTTTTAACTTTTATCAGTATGTCAGCCGTGATTATACTTTTACAATCTGCAACAAGAAAAGTCGAACTTATATCAATCAAACAATTGGGGAAGGGAATGAATAAAAATAGTTATCTTCCACTAAACTTCAAATACCTTGGAGTTATGCCTTTAATTTTAGCATCAGCTGGAATTAATCTTATAACTTTTCAATTCGCGCGTTTTTTTTATAGTAATATCTTTTTTTATTATAGTTTGTATTATTTTCTCATTATCACCTTTAGTTTTTTTCAATCATCTATTGTCTTGGATCCTGCAGATATTTCTAAAAATTTAAAGAAAATGGAGACAAATATTCCTCGTATAAAGCCAGGTCGCCCTACAAAACAATATCTAAAAAATACTATTAATAAGCTAACATTCCTAGGTGCTAATTTATTATTTTGCACAGCTATCTTACCTTCTATAATCTCAAATGCTACAAATACCCCCGAGCTAAAAGGTTTAGGTGTAACAACACTATTCATACTAGTTAGTGTAACTATAGATACCGGCAAACAGATTAATACTTACTTTTTCTCAGATTCATATAAAAAACTTATGTAATCAAATAAACATTTACAACTCTAATCCTCAGGCTAATTACATACAAACATCCTAATTTGAATCGAAAATCATTAAAGTAAAAGATTTTAATCCATTTATTCAAAAATTACATATGAAAGTTAGACCTTCTGTTCGAAAAATGTGTGAAAAATGTAGAGTAATACGTAGACATGGAAAAGTAAGAATTATCTGTACAAATCCAAAACACAAACAACGCCAAGGATAAAAAGAGAGTACAGTAATCAGAGTAATAAAACTGGAGAAGCAGAAAAATGGCACGAATAGCTGGAGTTGATCTACCAAAAAATAAGCGGATCGAAATAGGATTAACTTATATTTATGGAATAGGAGTAACTCGTTCAAAGGAATTACTTGAAAAATGCAACATAGACAAAAATAAAAAAACTTTCGAACTGGATGATGCAGAAATTATTAAAATAAGAGAAATTCTTGAAAATCACTATGATATTGAAGGAGATCTAAGAAGAATGGAATCCTTAAATATAAAGCGATTATCTGATACAGGATGTTATCGGGGGAGAAGACATCGCCAAGGCTTACCAATGAGAGGACAAAGAACTAGAACAAATGCCAGAATAAGAAAAGGTGGTAAAAAAACAGTAGCTGGCAAGAAAAAAGCACCTAAAAAATAAATACTAAATAATTAAAGTAAGATGGCAAGACAGTTAAAAAAATCTACCGGTAGAAAAAATAAGCGTCATGTTATTAATGGTGTTGCCCATGTGAAATCGACATTCAACAATACTATTATAACAATAACCGACTTAAAGGGAGAAACTATCTCTTGGGCCTCAGCAGGTATGGGAGGATTCAAAGGAGCTAAAAAAGGAACACCATTCGCAGCTCAAACAGCTGCAGAAAGTGCAGCGAAGTCAGCAATGGATCAAGGAATGAAACAAGCTGAAGTAATTGTGACTGGGCCCGGAGCTGGAAGAGAAACTGCAATAAGAACCTTGCAGACAGCTGGACTTGAAATAACACTTATAAAGGATATTACAACGATTCCTCACAACGGTTGTAGACCACCAAAAAAAAGAAGAATTTAATTTTAAAGGATTTGTGAAATATGGCTCAATTTCAGATTGAATGCATAGAGTCAAAAAATAAAGGCCCTAGAGAACAATATGGCCAATTTGTTATAGAGCCTCTCAAACAGGGACAAGGTCTGACTATTGGCATAAAAGCGTGAAAAATCTTAATAAGATGAGAGAATTCATACACTTTTGAAAAAGATTTTCAAATTTTACACTTGATTCATTGCCAAATGTTTCAATAAGAAAATTGCTATCAAAGTCTAGTATTTTTTCATAATGTAATATCAAATTTTCACCCATGTCGAATCGCAATAAAAAGAATCATAAATTCTTCTATTAATATCTTCCTGTACTTAGATTTAAACTTAAAAGATAGTTGTCTTTAAAATAATTCAACATAAACTGTGCGCAAAACAATTTGCTCATACAGTTTTGTAAAGAGATATCCCTGAATCTACTTGACAATGCTTTAAGACGAACAATATTAGGTGAATTAGAAGGTACTGGTACTATAAAATGATCTTAGTTGTAAAATACAATTTGAATTTTTGACAATAATAGCAGTGAAAGCAACAAGTGCATACTATACATGGACGTATCATTGGGAAATCACAGTTCAAATTTTTAATGAGAAACAATATAGATTAAATATAAGCTACAAAATTATTAACAAGAAGTACCATATTAAATCTAATAATATCTAAACTTATTATCAATACTATATGAGACATTTTTTATGTTATAAAAAAAAAAGCTACTTATTAAATAAATAATCCGAGTAGTTTATAAAAAAGGTAATTTATATTATCAATTTGAACAATAGTCGCCGTGCGAATCGCAGGAATTAATCACGAGTTTTTAGATATCATTGCTTAAACTCAATGAAATTATATTTTCTCTTAGAAAATTCAAGAATCAAATATTAAATAAGGCTAAACTAAGTTAATTTTTAAATAAAAGATGAGGTTAATAATTACATTATACATTTTATGTACAGAATAATAAACGTCCTTTCTTGCCTAAGTTTATTTTTTATAAAGATTAAGTAATGAAGTACAAATCAAATGTATTAATGATATATTTCCAAACAAAGCTATCTGCAATGAAAGTTGCCCATATAGTTTTCAATAAGGTGTTCTGTAAATACATGCATCTATATTAATCGACCATACAAGGAATAAAAGAAGACGTTCTCGAAATACTGTTAAATTTAAAAGAAGTAGTATTAAAGAGTGACATAAAAAGTCCTCAAATCGGAAGAGTTCGTGTACAAGGTCCTATTATATTAACAGCAGGTATGTTTGAATTACCGTCTGAAGTTTCTCTAGTAGATCCTCGTGTTTTAATCTAGAAATTTGAAGTAAGATCCAACAAATTAACCTAAGGTTAGGTTAAACATAAATAATTCATCAAATTAGTGTACATTTCGATGAGGAATTTAAAGCTATTTAAATATAAAGATAATGAATAACTAACTCCTAAACATCTACAACAAATTTAAAGAAAAAATAATAAAAAAATTTTGCTTTTATTAAACCAAAAGCTGTACATATAGAAATATATATCTACAGTTTAACAATAGACATAACAAGTCTAATTTATCAGTATATTGCCACCATTTGCAATAATATATTATTTGAAATGGAGTTTCAGATAGAAAAAAGTTATGGATACCGTATAATGGAAAAGGGCTTTGACAACACCTGTTGAATTCTATACTATTAACAAAAATTTATATTTGACTTAACAAAAGAAGGTGTTATTTGAGAAAGTTAAATCTCTTTGGAGCAATCGAATATTTTATATTACATAAAAAAATAGTATAGTTATCTACTAAAACTGTAACTAATTAGATTAGATTAGATTGTAAATTTGTTCAACTTACCAAATTTTACTTTTAATAATTAAAGACATAATTATCAAATCAAGCTGTATAATAGTAAACTATTCCAAACAGTTTCGAAAAAGGGGAAAATTTCATTTTCCGACTTTGATCCATCGATTTTCTTAGAGTAGATGCCGTCTTCATGCCTGCCAAAAAAGTTAATTATTCTATACAAGAATCTAAAATAACATATGGAGACACCGTTCAAGATTCTTTGACCTTTGAAGTATGGACAAACGGTAGTTTATCACCACAAGAAGCAATAACACACAGCGCTAACATTCTTACCAATCTATTTAGCCCTTTAAAACACTTAAACTTAAAAGTAGCCACAAACGAGGATCCACAAGAAGAAAAAAAGATAAGTCAAGTTTTAATCGAAGAGCTCCATTTATCTGTCAGAGCATATAATTGTTTAAAAAGAGCTCAAATACATTCTGTTGCGTGATTCTTATTCTGCAAACTAATCAAAAATTATTTTATACAAAAAAATAAAGACAAAGGAAAAAATATTGAGATCCTAGTTGTTTTACAATAAAAAAGTATTAAGCTCAACACTTTTTACTATTAAAGAAATAACTTAAAAACAACACAAAATTTTTAACCTCCTTAATCTTTTAAAGTGTAAAATACAATAAGAAGTACTTGAAGAGAAAAATAAACACTTTCCATATTATTTTGCTCTTGATAATCAAAGACTATCGACATAAGCTCTATATACCGAAAATATTCTTAGAGTTTAAATAAAGAGAAAAAACATTTCTACTTTAACTGATCTTTTAGATTATTGATAAAATTGATCTTGTGCATAGCCTGTATATTGATAATGGGATAAGCTAACATCAGAAAGTTTTAAAGAAAAATTAATAATATATTTGATAGAGAAAATAACTAAATCCCAAAATAACTATGCAATACAAAATCTTTTATTCGATTTATATTCGATAATAAAAACTCTATAGATTTTATCTTAAAGAAAGAAGCTTTATAATGAGAAACTATTTGATAATGTTTATGAAGAGAGAAGATTTAAGAAAAATTTTCGACTCTAATCTCAAGAAGAACTTTTAGAAATTAAAAATTTTGGTCAAAAATCTGCAGATGAAGTTATCGAGGCTCTGCAAAAAAGGCTTGGAATAAGTTTACCCAAGGAAAAAGCAAGTAAAAATAATTAAAATAATCTGACTTTGACAATTAAACTTGAACAAAATATTAAACACTGCTTCATCATGAATAAAACAACCTTTCCGCAAATAAACCAAAATTCAACTTATAGCAATTGGTGTGTTATAGATGCTAAAAACCAACATTTAGGCCGATTAGCAACAGAAATCGCGAATCGTTTAAGAGGTAAAAATAAAAGCCTATACACACCTCATGCCAATACAGGAGATTTTGTAATCGTCATAAACGCTGATAAAATCACAGTAACAGGAAAAAAATTAATTCAAAAAAAATATTATCGTCATTCTGGTCGACCAGGAGGGATGAAAATAGAAACGTTGGAAAATTTACAAAAGAGGATGCCTACGAGAGTTTTAGAAAAAGCTATTAAAGGCATGTTGCCAAAAGGACCTTTAGGCAGAACATTATTTAAAAAACTGAAGGTATATGCAAGTGCTAATCATCCTCATGAAGCACAAAAACCAAAAGTGATCAATTTAGTTTAACAAAATAAGCATGGAAAATAATAAAATTATTTATTTAGGTACAGGTCGAAGAAAAACATCTGTTGCAAGAGTAATGCTTAAACCGGGCAATGGAAGTATAACTATTAATAATTCAATGGGAGAAAATTACTTACAAAACAATCCTATATATTTATACCAATCTAAACAACCACTGATCATCTTAGGTTTAGAAAATGAATACGACATAATCGTAAATACATTCGGTGGAGGATTAACAGGACAATCTGAAGCTATAAAATTAGGTGTGGCTAGAGCTCTATGCAAAATGAATATAGAATATAGGCCCATATTAAAATCTGAAGGATGTCTAAGTCGCGATGCTAGAGCAAAAGAAAGAAGAAAATATGGCTTAAGAAAAGCGCGTAAAGCCCCTCAATATTCAAAACGATAACAAAACAATCCATATAGCTAAGGATAACGAACATGCCTAAAAAAGACTTACATCCAGAATGGTACCCTGAAGCAAAAGTAGCCAATTATAAGAGCATCTAATAATTAATATAATCTATACTAACGAATTAGAAAAATATATCAAAAAACTAATCCATTTAGTAATTAAATAAATCATTCTACTTTATGAATTATTTTAAAAAATGAAAAAAGTTAATATATATTCGAAAGTTAACTAATTACTGACAACATCTTATAAGTGATAAATTATTTTAATGTAAAATAATTTATTGGATATTGATTCTCACAAAAACATGATGAGAAAAATAGAAAAAGGAGAATAACTAATTTCGACAAGCTGTAATAAGAAATATCTTTATCTACAGTTTGAAATTGTGGTTTTACTAACCAACAAAAATATTGTGATGGCAAACGAAGATATTAATAGTAAAGAAGGGTACTGATAAATATCGAAGCCATTTTGTTTTACATAAAAGAAATTAAACTCTGTCTCAATATATATTTAGCGTATATTAATTTCTTAAACAAATCTTCCAAAAAATCCTAAACTTTAATATAAATAAAAAGACGAGTTTAATCTGTCTTTAGAATCAATGACAAATTTTTAATACATTTATCGCCAATAATTGTTTTATTGATTATTTCATATTTTAAATTAAAATAATAAAGCTGTACTGATTCAATCATCATTGTACAGTTTGAAAAAGTGGTATACTCAATATCTACCAACTTACTTAGTAATGACTATCGGATCAACCAAGCCTGAATTAAATGTTGATATTTGGTCAGGGAATCATCCATTTTTTACTGGATCTCAAAAAATAATTGATACAGAAGGAAGAGTTGAAAGATTTATGAGAAAATATAATATGGACGAAGATACAAATCAATAAAGACTATTTTTTATTCACAATATTAATAATACATTATTTCTGAAATGCCAACCATACAACAATTAGTCGTTTAACAAAAGTGCTTGTCATATAAAATTCAATGTAAAGTAACAGGACTGATAACTTATCTAGTAATTGAGTATTCTGCTTGTATTCGATAAAAGGCTAATATTTAAAGAAACTCCTAAATGGTAACGTCTAACTTACTCGCTAAAGAATTTAATAAATTTAGATTGATAGTGATCAATAAATTATTGTATAATTCATGAAATATATTATTATATAATTGAAAAAGCTCTCTGTCTTTAAAAAGGCTCTGTGGGCTTATGAAGAGTGGAAAATAATTGGTAGGACAATCAAGTTCAATTATCCAACTCTTATCGTTCTGAACGTGTAAAGATCGTTAAAAAAACAAAATCACCTGCTCTAAAAAGTTGTCCACAACGTAGAGGTGTTTGTACAAGGGTATATACAACAACACCAAAAAAACCAAACTCAGCACTAAGAAAGGTCGCGAGAGTTAGATTGACATCTGGTTTCGAAGTAACTGCTTATATTCCTGGAATTGGACACAATATACAAGAACATTCTGTGGTTTTAATAAGAGGAGGGAGAGTTAAAGACTTAGAAAAATATAACTGAAAACAAATAAATTCTATACAGAGCAATAGTTATTACATTAATTAAAACTACAAACAAATTAATAAAATAAAATAAGGTAAGTCAATTAATAGAATCAATATGTCAAGAACTTAAACTCTCGAATATTTTTTGTTTTTTACCTATTAAGGATCATAATGATCTGAGCAAATTCTAAAAATTTTAGTGTGTAAACATAAATAAGCTTTCGATAAAAAAATTTATCCAGAAAGTTTTAGAAGAGAAAATTTATTATCATAGTTTTCTACTATTGTCCTGGTGTACGTTATCATATTGTTAGAGGAACCTTAGATGCCTCTGGTGTTAAAGACAGAGAAAGAAGTCGTTCTAAATATGGTACAAAAAAAACAAAAAATTAATTTTATAAAATATTATTATGTCTCGTCGCAACACAGCAAAAAAAAGACTTCCGGATGAAGATCCGATTTATAACAGTCGAGTAAAGTTGTTAAAGGTTCTAGACACCAATATTGACAAAAATAAGAAGAGTGGTTGAAGCAATATATTAATTTACATAAACAATATTATTCAAACAGGATTTTATTACGACTAAATCAAATTATATAGATACAACCTACATTCTTTTTCTCTTAATAAAGCTAAAATCTAATTACAATACTTTGAACGATGTTTATATACAATATTATTTATATACCATAAACATAAATAATCTAAAGCTATATGCATATAAATATGCTTTTATAGCTTATAGATAGATGAATCATCAATTTAAACATCAAATCTGTCTAGTTAGTATGCTTACAGTAAGAATTCTTCAACAAGGAAAAAAAAACCTAGCTAGAAAAATTATTTATCAAGCATTAGATATTATCAAAACGAAAACAGAATCCGACCCATTAGCATTATTAGAAAAAGCAATTAGAAATGCTACTCCTTTAGTCGAAGTAAAAGCAAGACGTGTTGGAGGATCTACTTATCAAGTTCCAATGGAAGTAAGAGCTTACAGGGGGACAAATTTAGCACTAAGATGGATCACTCGATTTTCAAGGGAAAGATCTGGAAAAACCATGGCATCTAAATTAGCTAATGAATTAATAGATGCATCAAATAATACTGGTAGCACAATAAGAAAAAGAGAAGAAACCCATCGTATGGCTGAAGCAAATAAAGCTTTTGCTCATTATAGATACTAAATTTTCTAATATTTATCGCCAAAAATAATTTTATACATATTTATTCAGATTAAGAGGTTGGATTATGGCACGCGCAAAATTTGAACGTAAAAAACCGCATGTAAATATAGGAACAATAGGACATGTGGATCATGGAAAAACTACATTAACAGCAGCAATTTCTGCAACACTATCACAAATGGGAGAAATTTCTTTAAAGAAATTTGATGAAATTGATGCAGCTCCAGAAGAAAAAGCTAGAGGAATTACAATCAATACCGCACATGTAGAATATGAAACAGAAAATAGACATTATGCACATGTAGATTGTCCTGGTCATGCCGACTATGTAAAAAACATGATTACAGGTGCTGCCCAAATGGATGGAGCAATATTAGTGGTTTCAGCAGCAGATGGACCTATGCCACAAACAAGAGAACATATCCTATTAGCAAAACAAGTAGGTGTTCCCAATATAGTCGTATTTTTAAACAAAGAAGATCAAGTTGACGATGAAGAACTGCTTGAATTAGTCGAATTAGAGGTAAGAGAATTACTATCTCAGTATGATTTTCCAGGTGACGACATTCCTTTGATTGCAGGATCAGCACTACTTGCATTAGAAACAATGAGTGGAAACATGGAAACAAAAAGAGGAGCGGATAAATGGGTAGACAAAATCCATGCTCTTATGGATGCGATCGATGACTATGTTCCAACACCAGAAAGAGACGTTGATAAAACTTTCTTAATGGCTGTAGAAGATGTATTTTCTATTACAGGTAGAGGTACCGTTGCAACTGGTCGAATTGAAAGAGGAATTATTAAAGTTGGAGATACAATCGAAATAGTTGGTTTAACAGATACTAGAAGTACCACTATTACTGGACTAGAAATGTTCCAAAAAACCTTAGACGAAGGTATGGCTGGAGATAATATAGGTATTCTTCTAAGAGGCATCGGAAAAGAAGATATTGAAAGAGGTATGGTGCTAGCTGAACCAGGCACAATCACACCTCATACTCAATTTGAAGCAGAAGTATATATTTTAACTAAAGAAGAAGGGGGGCGTCATACGCCTTTCTTTGCAGGATATCGTCCTCAATTTTATGTTAGAACAACAGATGTTACAGGTATTATCAAAGAATTTACTGCTGACGATGGAACTGTTGTAGAAATGGTAATGCCTGGTGATAGAATTAAAATGAAAGCAGAGTTAATTAATCCAATTGCAATTGAACAAGGAATGAGATTTGCAATAAGAGAAGGTGGACGTACTGTTGGCGCCGGAGTTGTAGCTCAAATCACGGAATAATAAACTCTATCTTCTAATTTTTAGAGATACAACAATATAGACACAAATTATGGACTATATTCACCAAATAAATGACAACACAAGATAAAAACAAAATTCGAATTCGCCTTCAGGCTTATGACCACATTTTATTAGATGCTTGTAAATAAAGAAGTAGTGTTGGTAATATTTGTACTTCCATTTTCTATTAATTAAAGGCCAGATATCAGTAAAATAACTGGTTCGGAGCATATATACAAATAATATAATGATAGTCTAATTAAAATATACCACACCCTGTATTGTATCGAATATCTAAGACTAATATAAATAAATAGAAATGAAAGAAACTATTCTCTAGTAATAGATAACTTACCGTAGAAATATGTAAAGATAAGCTTTATAATATCAATATATTGCATAAAGTTTGAGCAAGGGATTAACAATAATCTACTTAATCATGTGGAAAAATTATAGATACTGCAAGTAAAACTAGTGCTATACCAGCTGGGCCAATTGCATTACCGACTAAAAGAAAAATATATTGTGTCTTAAGATCACCACATGTGGATAAAGATTCTAGGGAACACTTTGAAATTAGATCTCACCGAAGACTCATCGATATTTATGAACCTTCATCACAAACAATAGATGCTTTAATGAAACTAAATCTGCCCTCTGGTGTAGATATAGAAGTTAAACTATAAAACATGCTCCTATACATCAAGCCTGTGTATAGGAGCATGTTTTATGATAACAAATCTAATATAAAGAATCTTCTAAATGAGTTTCAATTGTGCAATCTGAAGTGGCGTAAGTCACACACGTTAAACAAAAACCTTCTCCTGTTTGATCATCATCTAAAAAAGACTGATCGCTTTGATCAATTGTACCGCTAATCACCTTTCCAGCACACGTAGAACAAGCGCCTGCTCTACAAGAATAAGGCAAGTCAATCCCTTCTTCTTCAGCTACATCTAAGACAAATTCGTCTTCTGGACAATCAATAGTAACATCAATTCCCTCAGGCTCAGATACTAAATGAACTTTATATGCCATATTATCTCCTTTTTTTAACAAACTCTAGTTGAGTTTAAGCCAACTAAAAACATTTTATCATAACAGTAGAGAATCAAAAAAAAACTAAAATCAGTAGAAGAAAAAAAAGCTTTAACTAAAGAAAATACATGAAGAATATTGCTTATAAGTTTAAAAAGTTATCATTGCTAGAATACTTCAAGTTTTTTACTTCACAATACAAAATAATTAGTGTACAATAAAAATAGGTTTGTTTGGAGAGGTGGCAGAGTTGGTCGATTGCACCTGATTTGAAATCAGACGAGCTGTCAAAGGCTCCGCGGGTTCGAATCCCGCCCTCTCCTAAAATATTTATGCTGCTGCTGTTTTTAATAACTCTTCAATATACTTCACCACTTCATCCAAGGTAGAAATGTTTTCTGCTTCTTCATCTGGAATATCCACAGAAAACGCATCTTCAAGTGCCATAACTAATTCAACAGTATCTAACGAATCAGCTCCTAAATCATCAACAAAATTTGCTTTATCTGTTACATCAACTATATCAACACCAAGTTGTTCAGCAACAATTTCTTTAACTTTTGCATTAATTTCATCTTTTGTCATATTAAAATCCTAATCAGTATATTCACAATGTTATATTTTTTATGTTTTAAGTGCTTGAAAAACAGCACTCCAAATTAAAAGCTTTTCTATCGATAGTTAACATTAAACAATGATAATATACGAATTTATTTCGCTTTTAGAAAATTAATTAGGACAGAGCGTAAGCCGGGTTTTGTTCTTTTAAAATATTAACAATAATTGCAATATTCAAAAGGATGGTTATTTATCTGAAGTTAAAATTACTTATAACTTTTTGCACTTTTTAATCGTCATTTGAAGTAGTTACAATTAATCAACGAATTTGCTTACTGTTGGGGTTTACCTAGCAAACACTTCTCAGTATTACTGGTATGCTTTTAACTGAATAAGCAATAGCTTTTCTAAGAACATGGTAATCATATTTATACAAACAATGCTCATCAAGGCTGTCTTATAATAAAAAATGCCTTTATATCTATAATCTATTCATATTTATGCAGCCTTATAAATAAAATAACAATTTAGGCTAAGACTTAAGACGAAAAAAATCGTTTCAATGGAATGTTTCTTTACAATTGAGTGTTAAAAAAGCAGAAACAACATAATAGTTAAATCAATTCAAAACGTCTTGTATAAGATTTTACTTACTATTGAGCCTTATTGTCAATAAATATCCTATAATATAAAAAAATTATATGGTACATAATTTATGTTGCACACACCATTGCACCCTTACTAAAAAATAGCGGTATTTTTTTCTGTGGCACTAGCCTCACAATTACTTGCACAGGAGCTTATCCTGCAACAACATCTACTTATAAGCCCGGACTTTCCTCAGGACTTATACAATTCCTGCAACCATCTATGTCTATCCTAATAACCTATATTCTAAACGTAAGCTATTGTTTTTTACAAGTACTAGTAGAAAAAAGATCTTTTAAAACAAAAAAATACTAAAATAAATTTTTTACGCTCGGAAAACAGTTTTTTTATTCTTAACAAGATTTTTTTTACATCAAATGATAACCAAGACTTTTATATACATATTGAAGGCTTATACCAAGAGTGTATGGACAAAGAGTTTTTGAAAAATAAAAGAAATTATGAAAACAAATTCTATTACTCTTCTGTTTTCTTTTATAAAAATTCCATATATAAAAAGTAATTTTATAGAAATACACTTACTTCTATCTCAAATACTTAGTTAAAAAAAATTACTTAAATTATTGAACTCAATACACTTAACTATAGCGATATTTGTTTGCCCTTTAGAATCATAAACTTTTTGTATCGTATGGTTATATAAGTTCAGAAAAAAATGTTTATGTTCAAAACTTTCTACTAAAACTCTAATAATAATAAAATTGTTCTTCTTTTTTGTAATACTTTTTAACTATAGTTTAGTTTTATACATGCATATCTCTGTGCTATAGCACATAGTAACATTTTTTCCTTTCGTATTGTACTATAATCATGATATAAATCAGATAGGAAATTTATAGAACACAAATCAGCTCAAAGACAATAAACATTAAAGGGAAAAAACAAGTATATAAAAAAAGAGTCATAAAACAACATCAGAAAAATACGGGTTGCGATTGAAAGAAATGCTAGATGTATAATCTAATTATATTAAATATATGTATTTCTATACGTGAAAAAACGAAAAACGATTCCAAAAAGATCAAACTTTTTTTTTCTTTTTTCGAGCTTTTTTCAGCCGCGGCTTTTGTATAGGTTTCCACCCCGACTGGACAGCTACATCAACTTTTAATCCCCTAGAAAAAGTTTCAGTAGTTTTTAAAAATAAAAGTTCAACATCTATTTGATCACCTGAATCAGTAGCATAATTGGTTAATTTTACATTAAAAGGTCCTGTTAAAAATTTCCCAATATTCTGTAAATAGGAAAAATAATCAGAACTTTCCACATCGGTTGGTACACCACCAATAGAAAAACTAGAAGGCTTATTACTCTGAATACTTATCAAAGTGAAATAATAATTAGTTTTCTTTTTATTCTTTGGAACAAATGGTATTTGGCCTCTATATCCATCTAGACTGTATAAAGCTCTGGGATAACGTCTTGAATCAATTAGCCTTGAGAAGAACCGTTGTGTCTCAGTATGTTGTATTGGAATTAACATTTCAACAATATTTATTGATAAAACCTTTAACAACTCATCAGAATTTATAGTAGCCGTTGTAAAAGATTTAAAGCAAACTTCCATAGATTCAAATTTATTTAAATCTTTTTTTAAATCTCTATATTTAAATACGATAGTAAATATAGAGTCTTTATCTATTTGTAATATGAAAACTATTATTTACGTCTCTTCATCATTTAAAAAATTAAAACCTTTTTTATTTACTGTTTTTGTCTTTTTTTGTTCCAAAGACTTTACATCATAGTAACTTTGAATTTCTTTTCTTGATAAAATCACATGCATAATTTTATATGAAACATAAGAAAAAATAAAAAATAAAGTAATAAAAAAAATTAATATTAATATATTTTTTCTTTTTCTCATCACAGGAGTTAATGACTGTAGAGAATTTAATTCTTCAGAAACTTCAAAATGAATACTTAAATGAATTATAGATGAAAAATTCAGAAATCGTTTAAGTATTTTCTATACATATCAAAAAAATATTTACAATACCTTTAATCGAACTCTATTGACAATTGCGTAAAAATCATATATATCCATAAAAATAGTATATTTGATGAAATAAATTTTGCTCCGTTGCTCTATCACAAAATAAGAAGAGATATGAATTATGATAAGAATATCGCTCTGTTGTTGTATAAAGGGTAGGCAAACTTACCCTTCTAAAAAAAAACATAACAAAATGAGTAAGTGCGTTGCAGATACTAATAATTATATGATAATATAAATGATCAAAAAGGATTCTAACATAATTTTCAATTTTTCGACAACTAATCTGTTGAATAAGAAAAATTGTAAAGACAGTCTAGAAAAAAATAAAAATCTTTTTGTTTAACAATTAGATATAACAGATAAGCATAACTAATGGCAATAGCATTTAAATGATTATCGTTTTCGAAATCAACTTTTCCAACTCTATATTTATGCATTTTTTTCTTATAGTAAAAACGATATTTGCGAAAAAAACTAGACAGTAAACTATTTTCTTCTGTAAAATGTCTTCTAGAATCAAATAAATTTTTAAGTAGTATAATCCAGTGTTTTGAAGAGAAAAGTTCGAAAATCGCATAAGCAACAATAAATAAATCTGGAATAGTTAAAACATGAGATTTATATGAAAATCTCATGACATTAGAAAACCGAATAGTGACAAATAGAGACAAAATATTAGTTCTTTCTAACAGATCTTTTGAAGTAAAATATAGAGATTGAAAAAAGTCATCAATAAAGTCTGGATCCAAAATCTCCATAGTTAAAAGTAATAAATCCAGATTTTTCATAAAGCGGTTTTTATAGCTAGAACACAATATATCTTTTCCTCATTTATTAATAAAATAACAGGCTCAGTAGGATTCGAACCTACATTAGAGACTTAGAAGGTCCCTGTCCTAATCCCTTAGACGATGAGCCCCCAAAATCACAATGAAAAATGGGCAGTACTGGACTCGAACCAGTGGCCACCTGCTTGTAAGGCAGGCGCTCTACCAACTGAGCTAACTGCCCGTTCTATTTCTTCTCCGAAGAACAATCAATTTTCAGCTGTGGTAATGTTAACATATTTGATAGGAAAGATGACTTTTGTGTTTTTATTTTTAAAATCAATTTTTTAATCAAATGGTTTTTATCTATTTTTTTAGTATATAGATTTATTATCTAACTTAGTAAGGAGGAAATTTTTAAAAAATAGTTGTATTTTTTCTAAAATTGACACAATAATATAGTTAACAGATGCAAATGCATTTGGGAAGTATCCACATCTATCCTTTATTTTTAAACAAAACTATGACTGCTACTTTAGAAAGACGCGAAAGCGCAACTCTGTGGGAACGTTTCTGCTCTTGGATCACTAGTACTGAAAACCGTCTATACATTGGATGGTTCGGCGTTCTAATGATTCCGACTCTATTAACTGCCACTTCAGTATACATCATTGCATTCGTTGCTGCACCTCCTGTAGATATCGACGGAATCCGTGAACCAGTAGCTGGTTCTCTACTATACGGAAACAACATCATCTCTGGTGCTGTAATTCCTAGTTCAGCTGCTGTAGGTATCCACTTCTACCCAATCTGGGAAGCTGCTTCTCTAGATGAGTGGTTATACAATGGTGGACCTTACGAATTAATCGTTCTTCATTTCTTCCTAGGTATCTGCTGCTGGATGGGACGTGAGTGGGAATTCAGCTACCGTTTAGGTATGCGTCCTTGGATCGCTGTTGCTTTCTCTGCTCCTGTTGCTGCTGCAACTGCTGTTTTTGTAATCTACCCAATCGGTCAAGGTAGCTTCTCTGATGGTATGCCTCTAGGTATCTCTGGTACTTTCAACTTCATGCTTGTATTCCAAGCTGAACACAATATCCTAATGCATCCTTTCCACCAACTAGGTGTTGCTGGTGTATTTGGTGGTTCTTTATTCAGTGCTATGCACGGTTCACTAGTAACTTCTAGTTTAATTCGTGAAACTACTGAAAACGAATCTGCTAACAATGGTTACAAATTTGGACAAGAAGAAGAAACTTACAACATCGTAGCTGCTCATGGTTACTTTGGACGTCTGATCTTCCAATATGCAAGTTTTAACAACTCTCGCTCTCTACACTTCTTCCTAGGTCTATGGCCTGTTGTTGGAATCTGGTTAACTGCTATTTCTGTATGCACAATGGCTTTCAACTTAAACGGTTTCAACTTCAACCAATCAGTTGTTGACAGTCAAGGTCGTGTTATTAACACATGGGCTGACATCATCAACAGAGCAAACCTTGGTATGGAAGTTATGCACGAACGTAACGCACACAACTTCCCGTTAGATTTAGCTTCTGGCGAATCTTTACCAGTTGCATTAGTTGCTCCTGCAGTAAACGGATAATAATCTGTTAGATTTCGATGAATATCACATTGTTAAAAAAAGTATCAAAAGATGTAAATAGAAATATTTACATCTTTTGATACTTTTTTTTATGATTATTATTTTATAAGGTCGCAATTCTCATATTACTAAAAATAACCATTAAACACTGTAAAAAAAGAATTCCAAGCATTGGGGACATATCCATGCCAAGCACAACTGGTACAGTCCCACTAAAAAGACGAAGATAAGGATCTGTTAAACGACTTAGAGAAGAAAAGGGTTCATTATACCAATTAACAGTCGGAAACCAAGCTAAAGAAAGCTTAAGGAAGATCAAAAGTAAATAAATCTCAGCAAAATTTGTAATTGAAACGAAAACCAAATTCAGCGCATCAACAAAAAAGTTCATGTCATCCTATATAAAGGTAAAAAATAATTGCTTAAGTTTGTAAATATTCTAATAATTTTTGATATGGAACAAGCTCAGCTTTATCACCGATATCTTTAACGCAAGAAGTATAGATAACCAAGTTGGGATAAATCTTGCCTATATCTTGTAAAACATTCGGTGTACATAAAATAAAAATAATCCGCACAGAGTTTAAATCAACATTTTTATCCTTCATTAAGGATAATAAGGAAAGGATTTTATCAGAACTTAAGACGATAGAATCAAGTATCAAAAATTTAGAATAATTACAAAAGTTATTAAAAGCAGACATATCTTCTTCTGTAACTTTAAATGATGATGCTTCGCCTTGTGCACAAAAATTAACATGAAAAAACTGAATATTTGATGATAGTTTGCGTACACTTTCACTCATTACTAGTCCCGATTTAATTAATGGAAGAGCTAAAAAAGTCTCTTCAGAGTTAATTAATTGTGTCATAAGGGTCCCATCTAGATTTCTTGACGGCACATCTTTCAGGGTAATCCAATTTTTCATAGCTTCATAACAAAGCCAATATGCTAGTTCAGTAACACTATTGCGTACTAAAGTGGGTGGAATGTCAAGACTTTGAATCAAATTTATTAAGTGCTCTATAATTGGATGTTTAGGAACATATATTTTTAATTGCATCAGTACTTATTGTCACTTTATAAAGAATGTCACTACAGTTTATAATATTATAGCAATTTTAGACAATATTTATATAAATAACACCATTATAAATAGTAAAAATGAGTAAAAAAAACAAAGAAAAAAGCAATATTGGATTTACCAAAAGTTCGGAAATTTGGAATGGAAGAATAGCAATGGTTAGTTTTATAATCATAGTTATCACTGAAGTATTAACACAGCATCCCATATTAACTTTATTAAAAATCAGTTAAAGTAACAATAAAAAATTTACACTATTTTTGGGAAGACAATGCAATTTATTCAAAAATAGTGTACTCTTATTACAGCAGGGCTTGTAGCTCAGTGGACTAGAGCACGTGGCTACGAACCACGGTGTCGGGGGTTCGAATCCCTCCTTGCCCGTATGAAGAAGAAACAAAGTTTTAAGTAATTCAAACAAAAATAACAAGATATTTAAAATATATCATATAATATAGTTAGGCATAATGTAATTATAATATATTATGAAACAAGTTTTATTATCGAGAAACTGAATCAACTATAAATCATTTACGGACAAAAACAACAATATGGGTAATCTACTTTCTGGAATCAATTGGCAAGTTATAGCTCAACTAATTTCCTTAGGTGTAATAGTTCTATTAGGACCAGTTGTTATAGTTTTACTATCTTTTCGCAAAGGAAACCTTTAAATAATTACAAAGTTAGCTCCCCTATAATACAAAATTATTGTGTTTAATCTAGCACAGGGGGAGTCATATAAACTTATAAATTTTCTGTCCCTATGTGTTTAATCAAAACATCTTTTGGAATAGACTGATGGTCTCCAGCAAAATCATTATCTGGTGTTAAAAAAAGCATACAATGACACTCTTTACGCTCTCTCATGGGTACACAAGGACAATTCCAATAAGCTGCTGCTACTTCTGCAGCTTTGTCTTCATAATGACGGCAAGGACATAAAGGAGAACCGTATTCATCTTTATGCTTAGCAAGACCTTCAATCACAACTGAAGTTACACTTAAATCTGAGCAGAAAAAAGTACCAGTTGTTGTGCTATATTTTTCAGAGAACTGTCTCATCGCTTCTAAATTTGGTGATAGTGGATAATCATCTAGCATAATATAATCTTTTCTTTAATTAAATTTTTTAATATTGAACTAATATAAAATATTAGAAAAAGTTTACCTTTATTATTATAGATTGGAATGATTTTCTATTCTATTTAAAGTGAGTATCTCGCAAAAATCGATTTTTAAAGAGTTCACTATTTTCTTTAATTGTAACATTAAATAATCACTACTTTTAGCCTTTCTGTAACGAACAATAACCCGAGATATGTCACTAAGACCAATAAAACGAGAATTATGAGCCATTACAAATATCAACTTTTTATCTTGAAATAAACCTGGATGATAACGAACAAACCTTCGAATATACTTTCTTGACATTATGAATAAGTATCTTTATAATAACAATTATGCTTTAAAAATAAATTGCTTGCAATCTATTCGGGCATGTAGCTCAGTGGATAGAGTTTCAGATTCCGATTCTGAATGTCGGGGGTTCAAGTCCCTCCATGCTCGTGAAGACAAACAATTTAAGAGATGTTTTTAGGGCTAATCGACTTTAATAGAAGCATATAATTGTAGAGTATCATATTTTTGCTGGTAAAAGTATTTCTGAAAGGGTGGATGGCGGAATTGGTATACGCACCACACTCAAAATGTGGCGATTTTATCATGAGGGTTCAAGTCCCTCTCCACTCATAAGCGATAGTTAATCCATATTGACAACAATAACATTTTGTCTGCTAAACTTTTAGTATACATATCATACTTTTTCCTTTATGACTTTAATAATAATTGGAGCAACCGGAACTTTAGGACGGCAAATAGTCAGAGAAGCACTTAATGAAGGTTATCAAGTTAAATGCTTAGTAAGAAATATTAGAAAAGCTACTTTTCTTAAAGAATGGGGCGCAGAATTAATTTATGCGGATCTGAGTATCCCTGAAACTATTCCGCAGGCTTTATATGGAGCTAGTGCGATAATTGATGCTGCTACATCCAGACCATCTGATGAATATGGTAGTGAAGTAGTTGATTTGCAAGGAAAAAAAATTCTTATAGAGGCCTCAAAAGTAGCAAATGTGAAACGTTATATTTTCTTTTCTTTTATTAACAAAGAGTTTTACTCTAGCATACCACTAATTCAACAAAAAATAGAAATAGAAAACGAGTTGAAAAAAAGTGGTATAGCCTATACAATTTTTTACTTAGCTGGGTTCTTTCAAGGTTTAATTAATCAATATGCAATACCAATTTTAGAAAACAGATCAATCTGGCTTACTAAAGAATCTGCGCCAATAGGATATATGGATACACAAGATGTGGCAAAATTTACAATACGAAGCCTATCACTTGTATCAGCAGAAAAACAAGCTTTTTCTTTAGCTGGGCCTAAGACATGGACTTCTAAAGAAATCATAGCCTTATGTGAAAAACTAGGCGGAAAAAAAGCTAAGGTCACGCAAGTTTCAATTTCCATATTGAAACTTTTAAAAAATGTAACAAGATTGTTTCAATGGACATGGAATATTTCAGATAGGTTAGCATTTACTGAATTATTAACAAGTCAAAAAATTTTTTCAGCAGAAATGGACACTACTTATAAGCAGTTCAACATAGAAAAAGAAGATATAAACTCACTAGAAAAATACTTTCAGGAATATTTTGTGAAAGTATTAAAAAGAATTCAGCAAGTTAACTCTGGAAATAAACCAATTGATTCCAGTTTCTAAGTAGCAAATTAGAACCTTTTTCAAAAATACAATATAACAACTTTACCTAATAGAAAAATAAAAAGGGTAAGAAAAGATCTTAGAATATAATAAAATTACTATATGAAGCATACACTATCGGTATTAGTAGAAAACGAAGCTGGTGTTTTATCAAGAATTTCTGGATTATTTGCAAGAAGAAGCTTTAATATAGACAGTTTAGCGGTTGGGCTAGCTGAAACACCAGGAGTTTCTCGATTGACAATGGTTGTAAATGGAGATTATAGAACAATAGAACAACTTACAAAACAATTGTATAAACTCGTTAATATTATCAAAGTTTATGACGTAACCAATATCCCTGTTGTAGAAAGAGAGTTATTATTGATAAAAATTTATTTAGATGCAACAGAAAGAATGGAAGTAATTGAAATTGCTAAAATTTTCAGAGCAAATATTGTAGATATTGCACAAAACTCCATCATTTTAGAAGTTACTGGAGATCCTGGTAAAATTGCATCTTTCCAACTAGTACTGGGCAAATTTAACGTCGCTGAAATATCAAGAACTGGAAAAATATGTTTAACAAGAACATCTCAAATAAATTCCGAAACTGTAAAAGTCAATAACTAAGATAAATATTGTTAACAGCTAAAAAGAACTAATAAAATAAATAGAATATGTTATAATGTACTAGTCAAAATTTATTGACGTCTACATAAATAACACAAAAAGGTATGATATGGCTCGTTATAGAGGCCCTCGTTTGAAAATAACCAGAAGATTAGGAGATCTTCCTGGTCTAAGTAGAAAAGTAATAACTAGAAACTATCCACCTGGAGAACATGGTCAAAAACCAAAAAAACCGTCAGAGTACGCAGTAAGACTAAAAGAAAAACAAAAACTACGTTTTAATTATGGAGTAAATGAAAAACAACTTTTACGATACGTAAAAACAGCAAAAAGAGTAAAAGGTCCCACTGGACAAATTCTATTACAAATTCTAGAAATGAGACTAGACAATACAGTGTTTAGATTGGGATTAGCCCCCACTATTCCGGCAGCAAGACAATTGGTAAATCATGGTCATATCTATGTGAACTCCAACCGTGTCTCTATTTGTAGCTATCAATGTAAACCAGGAGATATTATTTCAGTTCACAACAAGCAAAAATCAAAAGAGCTTGTTCAAAAATACTTGTCATTTCCAGGATTAGCTAATATACCAAGCCATTTGGAAATAGATAAAAATACTTTAATTGGTAAGGTCAACGGATTTGTCGAAAGAGAGTGGGTTGCGTTACAACTTAATGAATTATTAGTAGTTGAATATTATTCACGTAAATAATTTCAACTACTTTATTTTACTACCAATCAGGCCTACCAGAAGTGGTCATCGACCAGAAAAAATATCTAGACCACAATTTCAATCGTTTGACTACAGGTATCAATTTGTAATTGTAATAATAGGATGTTATAGGAATCTTATTTCCGTGCCCATTTTTCATTGTAAAATCATATGCATCCTGACTAGGTACAATACGAAAATTTTTACATTGATTAGTCAATAAAGTTTCACAATCTAATAAGTAATCTTCTAAATTATAAACTTGGACTGTTGGTTCTTTAGGTAATTGCAACTCTGAATGCCTTGTGCAAAATTTTTCCCATGTCTTATATAAAGAATCTAAAGAAGTAAAGATCATTAATTTCTGCTTATTTTTAGAGCTTGTTTTATAGTTCAAATCAATTTTTATTTTTTTATCTTCATCTTGAATATTAATTGGTTCTATTATATAAATTGGAACACCTTGAAATTCATCTTTTTTTATAATTTGCGAAGGATGAATTGTTATATTTTTTTTATACTGGTATTTGTAAACAAGATCTCCAACTTCTTTTACATCGGGAATAAAACGAAATTGTAATCGAGGAGGAGATGTTCTATTCCATTTATAAGCTAAACCTAAATTAACAGGAAATACTTGTAAAGGACCGTAACGCCTAGCAGTTCTCGGTGATTTTTCTTTGACAGAATTAATATATTCACCAGCATCTTCTGGATTCAAAAACACAAAACCTTTTTTTATAGGTAAAGATAGCGCATCGGCTTCCCAAACAAACCAATCGAAAATAAAATAATAAATTTTATCAAGTGCATTGATAATATAATCTCCAGGAGGAATAGATAGAATAGGGTGATAAAAACTATTAACAGGAACAAAAGTAGGAGTGAATTTTAAACTGTTAACTAAATATCTATGATTGGCATTAAACCAATTTGGAGTTCTTCTATTTTTTTTTAAAATATTCCATCTTTCAAAAGAAGGTATGTTTACACTTTTTTTATGTTTATGATAATCTCCACCTACTAAAACTGAATGATCGAATCCTTGATGCGGAGCTTGCCCTGAATAAGAATTTTCAAAAGAATCAGAAGTGACTGAAGATCCAAATAATAATCTACCACTATTTAAATCATGTGCTATTCCTTTAAATTGTTCAGGAAATATTTCTCTACGTGTAATTGGAACAGTTTCTAAATTAAAAATATCTGATATAGGATCATTCCCCGAAGAAACAATTAATTGGTCCTGCCAGTTATCTTGAATAAATCTTTCAGTATTTGTACGATATCTACTGACAAAATAGACCAACTCCCTTAGATAGGATAAACGTTCATATCGAGTAAGGGTTTCAATTTCTTTTTGAGAGAAACTTTCTTTTTCTAGTTCCAAAATCTGACTTCTAAGTTTCGAAGACTTTTTTTTAACAGATAGAAACGTCAAATTTGGAGAAGAAAGAGGTTGTGTATATTCTCTAAAACTAGTTGTCATATTAGCCAATAAAAAACGGCTAAACAAGTTGGGAAAAAATACAATAAATAAAGTTGTGAGTGTGCTCATTCGTTTTTGTGCGTATTTCGTTAGAATAAAATTCGTGCACTACAAATTATAAAATATAGCCTCCAACAAATCAATACAAAAACAATTAATCAGGTAGATCGCTATTAATATATAAATAAATTCAAATCATATAAGTCTTTACCATTTATTAATTAACATACAAAACTATGGCACGTTCTCAAAGAAACGACAATTTTATAGACAAAACTTTTACTATTTTGGCGGATATTTTATTGAAATTTTTACCCGCTAGTAAAGAAGAAAAAGAAGCTTTTGCTTATTATAAAGATGGTATGTCTGCTCAATCAGAAGGAGAATACGCAGAGGCCTTGGAAAATTATTATGAAGCTTTAAAGCTTGAAGAAGATCCGTACGACAGGAGTTATATTTTGTACAACATCGGTTTAATCTATTCAAGTAATGGAGAATATATCAAAGCCTTAGAATACTATCATCAAGCCTTAGAACTAAATGCAAGGCTGCCACAGGCTTTAAATAATATCGCAGTAATTTATCACTACCAAGGTATTAAAGCTGCTGAGCAGTCCAACACAGAAATTACAAAAACTATGTTTGACAAGGCCGGAGAATATTGGCGCCAAGCAGTACGATTAGCACCTAACAATTATATCGAAGCTCAAAACTGGCTGAAAACTACAGGAAGAATGAATTAATAAATACTATAAAAGAATAATTTTACAAAAATCATGATATATTATTAGCAATGTTAGAAATAATAATTTTTAATATAATAAAAGTTAAAAACTATTTACAGATCAAAACTTTATTGAAATTTTGTCTATTGACTATTGTTACAAAAAACTATTCATTATGGTAAGTGCTACACAAAGTATTGGAACAGTTGTACAAATCATCGGTCCTGTATTAGACATCGAATTTCCTCCAGGACAGTTACCAAAAGTTTTTAATGCTGTTACTGTAAGTGGCGAAGACGGAACAATTACCTGTGAAGTTCAACAGTTACTAGGTGATAATAGAGTCCGTGCAGTAGCCATGAGCTCAACTGATGGTCTAAAAAGAGGAATAGAAGTAACAGACACTGGAGCTCCTATTACAGTACCAGTAGGCACACCTACCCTAGGGCGGATTTTTAATGTTCTTGGAGAGCCCGTAGATAATTTAGGCCCTGTAACAAGTAACGACTCTCTGCCTATTCACAGACCAGCACCTTTATTTACACAATTAGAAACTAAACCTTCTATTTTTGAAACTGGAATAAAAGTAGTTGATCTATTAGCTCCATATAGACGAGGTGGAAAAATTGGATTATTTGGAGGAGCTGGTGTAGGTAAAACCGTATTAATCATGGAGTTGATTAATAATATTGCAAAAGCACATGGTGGAGTATCTGTTTTCGGTGGTGTTGGAGAAAGAACTAGAGAAGGCAATGATCTTTATATGGAGATGAAAGAATCTAAAGTAATCGACGAAGACAATATTACTGATTCAAAAGTTGCTTTAGTATATGGACAAATGAATGAGCCACCAGGAGCTCGTATGAGAGTTGGGCTAACGGCTCTAACAATGGCTGAATACTTTAGAGACATCAATAAACAAGATGTTTTATTATTTATTGACAATATCTTCAGATTTGTGCAAGCTGGTTCAGAGGTTTCTGCTTTACTTGGAAGAATGCCATCAGCAGTAGGTTACCAGCCAACCCTTGCAACAGAAATGGGGGCGTTACAAGAAAGAATTACTTCAACTACAGAAGGATCCATAACATCGATTCAAGCTGTGTATGTACCAGCAGACGATCTAACAGATCCTGCTCCAGCAACAACTTTTGCACATTTAGATGCAACAACTGTATTGTCAAGAAACTTGGCTGCTAAAGGTATTTATCCAGCTGTAGACCCACTAGATTCAACATCAACAATGCTCCAACCTGGAATTGTAGGTCAAGAACATTATGCGATTGCCCAACAAGTAAAATCAACTCTACAAAGATATAAAGAGTTACAAGATATTATTGCCATTTTAGGTTTAGATGAATTGTCTGAAGAAGATAGAGCTACTGTAGCAAGAGCAAGAAAGATCGAAAGATTCTTGTCTCAACCGTTTTTCGTTGCTGAAGTTTTCACTGGTTCTCCTGGAAAGTATGTATCTTTAGCTGATTCAATCAAAGGCTTTCAAATGATTCTAGAAGGTGAGTTAGACGATTTACCTGAACAAGCTTTTTACTTAGTTGGAAATTTAGATGAAGCAATTGAAAAAGCTAATAGCATGAAGGAATAAACTGATTATGACTTTTAATATTCAAGTTATTGCGCCTGACAGAACCGTTTGGGATGCCACAGCCGAAGAGGTTATTTTACCAAGCAGTACTGGTCAATTAGGAATTTTAACAGGTCACGCTCCTCTTTTAACAGCCTTAGACATAGGAGTTATGAGAGTGAGAATTGACAAAGAATGGACGTCTATTGTTCTCATGGGTGGCTTTGCCGAAGTTGAAGACAACGAATTAACAATACTGGTTAACGGAGCAGAAGAAGCTTCTCAAATCAATCTAGAAGTTGCTCAAAAAAAATTAGATGCAGCACTTGAGGAATTAGAAAAGTCTAGTTCCGAAAAAGAAAAAATTGAAAATACACAAAACTTACGGAAAGCAAGAGCGAGAGTACAAGCAGCTACTGCTGTATCTATTTAACGCAAAAATAAAGAACTGGAAAAGCAAATTGCTTTTCCAGTTCTTTATTTTCATTTAAATCAATTTTATTGATTTAAATGAAAAGAAAATACCTAGTGATAACGCAAAAAATAACACCATGAAGAGAACATAACCTATAAACATGTAGTAAAACTCCATCAAATATAATAAAAAATAAATCTAAAACTAATCTATCCAACGTTGAAAAGTTAATTTAATAGCACCATCATTTTGCAAACTTTGATTAACTTTCTCGAATCCAGAAACAAGACCTTCTTTACTAATAGAATGATAAGCATAAGATTGTGCTAATCTTTCCAAGAAAGATTCTATAGACCAAGGTTGACGCCAAAACTGTGGATCTACTATTAATTCATATTCATGACCGTTCCAAGCAAATCCAAAACTATAATTATTGGTTTGTTGTATAACGATTTCTGCAAGACAAGTTTCTGAGTTATAACCAACTATTTCTTGATTCATTGAATCAAAATCTAAATCTAAATCGTTCAAAGATAACTTCAACATATCTAGATCTTTAATAATAGTCTTGATTTTAGAAAAATGAGACATAAAGGTTTTATTATTATAATCTGTATTTAGTATTTTTGCATATAATTGATAAGGCTTGCTAGTTAAAAAAAATAAACTTGTACACTAAAATAAACTCTTATAAATAGATTAATTAAACATTTACGTTGAGATTTTTACTGCTCATATAACATTATAATCGAAGCTAGAAATGTAAATAAGTATATTAAAAATAATTACATCAAATTCTACTTTAATTAGTATACTTAAGGAATAAAAATACTAATAAAAGTTCCCAAAAGATAGGAAAAAACATAGATTAAACTTTTTCCAAATAAATAAACAACATTCCTGCACTTTGGTAGTAACAAATCTTGCATCTCTAGCAGAAGAAGAACTGTAAGTTGAGGTCTAGATAAAAGACTCAGTTCATTCTGACGATCAGAATAAATACTTTTTCTAAATATCATAGACGAATCTAAAGTAAATAAAGAGTATTTATTTTCATAAATAAACTTAGGATTATAAATATAAAAATCCAATCCTTTAGATAAAAGCAAATTATTCTTAAAATTAACCAAATTTCTTTGAGATAAATAATGCGTATTACAAATATGATGTAGAGAAGTACGAATTAAAAAATTGTTACTGAGGTTTAAGATAGAATCAGTAACTATATGAGAAACTTTTATAACAAAGTGATCGAGCAACGCTAAAATATGCTCTTCTAACAATTCTTGAGATAAATTCAGTGATTTTTGACTTTGAAAAATTGAAGCATTGCCTGTATTAACATAATTAAGTATATGATTCCACACAACCAAATCACATAAGGAAAAATTCATTCCAAAACTTGATTCTACATAGAATTCGGGGATTGCGTCTAGATATATTCTTAAAAATTTTTCAATGGCTACCAATATTATTTCTTCCAAAATAACAAAAGCATTTTCAGAAGAAATTGCACCAGCCATTTCTATTTCTAATAAATTTACTATCTTATATTCTACGGTATTAGCAACAATTTTAAATAACAAAAGCCTGGAAGAATCTTTAAGACAATCTATTGCTAATGGAAATTTCGTAGAACTTTTAATATGATCATTAAAATTCAATTCTAATCTCACAAAAATAGTTGTAATGTGTTTTAAAAAATATTGTTTTTTTTTTCTAGAAAGAAATTGTTTATTTAATTTATTGTTCATTTCAAAAATGTTAAGTACACAACTTACAGTTTAATCGTTGCACTCAAATTTAACTAGTACTCACTCTTTCCCCTATCTTTTCTTATCTTATCAAATATAGTAATGATTGCATTAAATATAAATGGGGACGGAGGGACTTGAACCCTCACGGTCATTACAACCAACAGATTTTAAGTCTGTCGTGTCTACCATTCCACCACGTCCCCAGAACTCAGGCGGCACCCAGATTCGAACTGGGGGTAAAGGATTTGCAATCCTCTGCCTTACCACTTGGCCATACCGCCACTTCCTTGAATTATAATAACATAATAGACAAACAAAAGCTAGTAAGGGGACTTGAACCCTTAACCTACTGATTACAAATCAGTTGCTCTACCAATTGAGCTATACTAGCACTCTTACATTTGTGATGTTAACATAAATCGCATCATATTGTAAAATTCTTTTGACAATATGATGCGATTATAATTAGATTTTTATTTTAGCAATAATGTCTTAATAGCTTTGGTAGAAATTTTAACTTTCTCCCATTTTTTTAATTGATTATTCCAAATTCGTTTAGATTGCAAATTTACTTGTTGAAGTTTTTTACTTCTACGATGCGAATGAGAAACTGCATATCCATTATTAGCTTTTTTCTTAGTAATCGAACAAATTCGTGACATAATAAACTTCAATTTTTTTTATTTTAGATATTTCTCGATCGTACTTGCTAAAGTTGATTTAGGAACAGCTCCTATCACTGTATCAACTTTTTTGCCATTTTTAAAAATCATAAGCAACAGATAGAGAGCTAACTCTTCTAAATAAACTGTATAAAAACATTATGCTATTACAGCTTATATGAATTAACTAATTATAATTCACTTTTTTTAAGTTAACAATATAAAAACATATATATAAAAAATCACTACTATCTTCTACAAAATACATATAGAAAACTTTATATAAAAAATACAATATCAAATGTATAAGTATATCAAAATATGTTATATCCAACTTCATTAATAATCAATCTAATTAAATAAAAATAACTAGCAATGATAACATAATTTTAAAGATAAAAATCGATACTTTAATAAAGTATATTTTTTTACAGCTACGTTGGAATACTTCGAATACTATACTCAGTTACGACACTAGGATTTTCATCAGTATTAATTTTAAAAAATTAATAAATTATGACTTATTTTTCATAAACTAAACAAACAAATTTCTAAATATTTAGCTTTCTTGTTTCAATGCCCCTAAAAGAAATTTAAAATAATATTGTTTTGCTTTTTTCAGGAATAAATATTAAACATACAGAAAGTTAGGTTTTAGCAAAAAAAATATAGAGAATCATTTAAATAGTTGCCAATTATTTTCCAACAATTTACACTTATACCATATTTCAAGTAATCATTTAATATAAAAGTTCTTATTAATCTACAACAACTTTGATTGCATTTACATAATCTTTAGCAATTTCATCAACTACAGGGCCTACCATTCTATTGAGAATAAATTGTATTGTCAATTTTTCTATAAAAACCATACGGGATGAATACAATATCATATAGCTTTATACTAAATTAATTATTTCAAAAGTAATTTATTGTGCCTAAAGGCTAATCTAATACTTTATCTATAAATTCGTACATAGAAATGTTTTTATAATTAACTTACTTTAATTATCAACTTAATAATTAACTGAATACTTTTTTTCATCAGTATGCTAATTAATCTTGAATAATATTAATACAAAGATTTAATTTTTAGATTCTTAGTTTTTATTAGTCTAATTAAAGAAGTCTAATCTAAATTACCAAGGTCCACACCAAGATGCCCAAAAATCTACGAGAACAGGATAAATAAAGTAACATGTTATAGTTTATTTTTTTCTTAACCATACGAATAAGTTTGCTTATATATAGCTAAAAACAATTTTTTGATTCAGTAAATCTAAAAATTATTAAGAATATGACATCTTTCAATATTGTTATAAAATATATTCGAAGTAAATGATTATAGATATAAGATGTTTATTTCTATGCAAATGATAACTGCCACTTTCACTATAATGTAAAAATTAATTTTATTCACCTTTTAGTCTACTTTTTATAATTCAAAATAAACAACAAACATAATATAAATACAACAGAATTTTCGAGAACTTCTTCTTTGAAATTAGTTTAAAAGTATTTGTTAATCTTTATCAAACCACACATTTTTTTTAAAAAACATGGCTTTAAAATAGCAATAAAATTGTACTGCTACCTAGCGAAATACACTTCATGATTGTGAAAATAGAATTATTAATTATTAGATATCAAGAATATGAGACCAAATTCCTCTTTTTTTGTAAAAGTGAAAGACAACACTTACTTTAATCTATTAAACTTTAATATTATAAAGGATTTATTTTATTATTATTTTTTTAATCTTTTTCTTTACTTATATAAACAATAAATAGCATCATAATTAATAGCTCACTTCAACATCGTTAATAGAAATTGCAATAGACATATGAGATAAATAAAAATAACAAACTCCCTTGCTAAGAACAATATATCTTCAATTTAAAAGAAAACAAAATTATATAACTAAATTGTAATATTTACACCAATAAAAACCAAACATTAAAAAAACTTATAAGAGTTATAAATAATAGGGTGATTACTTGATCACAATATAATGATACATTGTTTACTAAGGTTAGAGTTATAGAAAAATTTCTAACAACTCTAGCAATGGATCGTATTTGCTTACAAAAGTAGACACAATCAAAATATAGTCTTTGATAAGGCAATAGCCTTAAAATAAAGGAGGAACACATGTCTCAATCCGTAGAAGAACGGACTAGGATTAAAAACGAACGTTACGAATCTGGTGTAATCCCATACGCAAAAATGGGTTACTGGGATGCTGATTATCCAGTTAAATCAACTGATGTACTAGCTCTATTCCGTATTACTCCACAACCAGGTGTTGACCCAGTTGAAGCTGCTGCTGCAGTTGCTGGTGAGTCTTCTACTGCAACTTGGACGGTTGTATGGACAGATCTATTAACAGCATGTGATTTATACCGTGCAAAAGCTTACAGAGTAGACCCTGTACCTAATTCTGATGACCAATTCTTTGCATATATTGCTTATGACATTGACTTATTCGAAGAAGGTTCTATCGCTAACCTTACTGCATCTATTATCGGTAACGTATTTGGTTTTAAAGCTGTTAAAGCTCTTCGTCTAGAAGATATGCGTTTACCAGTTGCTTACCTGAAAACATTCCAAGGTCCAGCAACAGGTGTAATTGTAGAACGTGAACGTATGAACAACTACGGTCGTCCTCTACTTGGTGCTACTGTTAAACCTAAGTTAGGTCTATCTGGTAAAAACTACGGACGAGTTCTATATGAAGGACTTAAAGGTGGTCTAGACTTCCTTAAGGACGATGAAAACATTAACTCTCAACCATTCATGCGTTGGAGAGAACGTTACCTATTCGCAATGGAAGGTGTAAACCGCTCTAGTGCTGCTACTGGTGAAACTAAAGGTCACTACCTAAACGTTACTGCTGGTACAATGGAAGACATGTATGAACGTGCTGAATTCTCTAAAGAAGTTGGTAGTATCATCTGCATGATCGACCTTGTAATTGGTTACACTGCTATTCAATCAATGGCAAAATGGGCTCGACAAAACGATATGATTCTTCACTTACACAGAGCAGGTAACTCTACTTACTCTCGTCAAAAAAATCACGGTATGAACTTCCGTGTAATTTGTAAGTGGATGCGTATGGCTGGTGTTGACCATATTCACGCTGGTACTGTTGTAGGGAAACTAGAAGGAGATCCTTTAATGATTAAAGGTTTCTACAATACTCTACTATGTACTAAAACTGACATTAACCTTCCAGAAGGTATTTTCTTCGACCAAGACTTTGCATCTCTACGTAAAGTTATGCCAGTAGCTTCTGGTGGTATCCACGCTGGTCAAATGCACCAATTAATTCATTACCTAGGTGATGACGTGGTTCTACAATTTGGTGGTGGTACAATTGGTCACCCAGACGGAATTCAAGCAGGTGCTACAGCTAACCGTGTTGCTCTAGAGTGCATGGTATTAGCTCGTAACGAAGGTCGTGACTACCTAAGTGAAGGACCTCAAATCTTAAGAGATGCTGCTAGAACTTGTGGTCCTCTACAAACAGCTTTAGATTTATGGAAAGATATTTCTTTCAACTACACTTCTACTGACACAGCTGACTTTGTACCGACTACAACAGCGAATATTTAATTACAAGTGGTCTTTTGACTACTTGTTCTAAATTTAGACAATATCGATTTTAGTATATAGGAGCACCGAATAGTGAGACTTACACAAGGAGCTTTTTCCTTCCTTCCTGACTTAACTGACGAACAAATTACAAGACAGATCCAATACGCAATCTCTAAAGGTTGGGCGATCAATATCGAATGGACTGATGATCCACACCCAAGAAACTCTTACTGGGAACTTTGGGGTCTACCTTTATTCGACATCAGAGATGCAGCTTCTGTTAAATATGAATTAGATTCTTGCCGTAAAGCAAAATCTGGGTACTATATCAAAGTTAACGCTTTTGACAACTCTAGAGGTGTTGAAAGTTGCTGCTTGTCTTTCATAGTTGACAGACCAAAAAGTGAACCAGGCTTCAAACTAGAGCGTCAAGAATGTTCTGGACGTCTAATTAGATACACTATCACTAGCTATGCCGTTGAAAACAACCCAGAATCAGAACGTTACTAAACAATCTGAAATTATACAACAATAGCAATATTCAAGAAAATACTCAATAGAGGCTACAATGGTCACTATTGAGTATTTTCTCTTTAAAATATCAATAAAATAAAATGAATAATCTAGAGAAATTTTCAACTGGAACTCTTGTAAATTTACAAGAAGAATATCAAAAAACACAGATTCAAGAAGTACTGGACCAACTAGATAGAGAGCTAATTGGCCTAGTTCCAGTAAAAACTAGAATCAAAGAAATTGCAGCATTATTACTAATTGATAGACTAAGAGAAAATCTTAATTTAGTTTCAGGAAGCCCTGGTCTTCACATGTCCTTCACAGGAAGTCCTGGGACTGGTAAAACAGCTGTCGCAACAAAAATGGCTCACATCCTACATAAATTAGGATATATTGAACAAGGTCATCTGCTAACAGTAACTCGAGACGATTTGGTAGGTCAATATATTGGCCATACTGCTCCAAAAACAAAAGAAGTCCTAAAACAAGCAATGGGAGGTGTTCTCTTCATTGACGAAGCATACTACTTATACAAGCCTGATAATGAACGAGATTATGGAGCAGAGGCAATCGAAATTCTATTACAGGTAATGGAAAACCAACGCCACGACTTAGTTGTGATATTCGCTGGCTATAAGGACAGAATGGACAAATTTTATGAATCTAATCCTGGCTTGTCGTCTAGGGTAGCTAATCACGTAGATTTTCCAGATTATACCCCATCAGAGCTGTTAACCATAGGAAAAATGATGCTTAAAGAACAGCAATATCGTTTCACAAGAGAAGCTGAAACAGTTCTGTTAGATTATGTTGAATTAAGAAAAGCTCAACCTCATTTTGCCAATGCAAGAAGTATAAGAAATGCCATCGATAGAGCAAGAATGAGACAAGCAAATAGAATGTTTTCTAATACCGGAAGAATATTAACAAAAGCAGATTTAGTAACCATCGAAGCAGAAGATATCCTAAGAAGCAGGTTGTTCAATTTTGTATAGAGAGATAACAACTTAATATTTTGTAAATTAATAAGTTTTTAAATTAGTGTATATTATATATAACATAATAGATAAAATAACTTTAATAGAACAAAATATATATAGCATTACCTTACTAGGTATCTAGTTTGTATACTTTTTTTCAATATTGCTTTCAAAAAGTTATAAGCAAAACCAAATTCTTATACTTACCATAAATTGATTGCAATAGTTAAATTATCCAAAAATCAAAGGAGATATAGTCTATGCTAGACGCATTCGCTAAAGTTGTTGCACAAGCAGATGCTAGAGGAGAATTTTTAAGCAATACTCAAATTGATGGGCTTGCTGCTATGGTAGCAGAAGGAAATAAAAGATTAGATGTAGTTAATAAAATCAACTCTAATGCTTCTGCTATAGTAACAAACTCTGCAAGAGCTTTATTTGCTGAACAGCCTCAACTAATTCAACCCGGTGGAAATGCTTATACCAGTAGAAGAATGGCTGCTTGTTTAAGAGATATGGAAATCGTATTAAGATACGTAAGTTATGCAATGGTTGCTGGCGATTCTAGTGTTCTTGATGACAGATGTCTAAATGGACTAAGAGAAACTTATCAAGCATTAGGCACTCCTGGCGCTTCTGTTGCAGTAGCTATAGATAAAATGAAAGATGCATCTGTCGCTATAACATATGATGGTGAAGGTATTACTTCTGGAGATTGTTCTGCTCTTGCTGCAGAACTTTCAAGCTACTTTGACAGAGCTGCTCAATCTGTTGTGTAAAGACCAATAAAAGCTCACTAAATAAGTTTACTTAAATTTTCAAAACAAGGAAGATGTATGAAGACTCCAATTACTGAAGCAATTGCTGTTGCTGATAGCCAAGGTCGTTTCCTTAGCAATACAGAATTACAAGCTGTAAATGGTCGATACCAAAGAGCTGCATCAAGCTTAGCTGCTGCAAAATCTTTAACTGGTAATGCACAAAGACTAATTACAGGTGCTGCACAAGCAGTATATAGCAAATATCCATTTACAACACAAATGCCAGGCCCTACATATGCATCTAGTGCTATTGGTAAAGCAAAATGTGCGAGAGACATCGGATATTATTTACGTATGACAACTTACTGTCTAGTTGTAGGCGGTACAGGCCCTATGGATGAATACTTAGTAGCAGGTCTTGAAGAAATTAATCGTAGTTTTGAACTATCTCCAAGCTGGTACGTAGAAGCATTACAAAATATTAAAGGTAGCCATAGTCTATCAGGCCAAGCTGCTGGTGATGCAAATACATATTTAGACTACGCAATTAACACTCTAAGTTAATAAAAGTGAAATTAATATCAATAAAGACTCTCAAAATATATTATGTATTTTGAGAGTCTTTGTTAGTACAAAATTATGATAGGAGAGGTGGCCGAGTGGTTGAAGGCGCAGCATTGGAAATGCTGTTTAAAAGCAATTTTAACGAGGGTTCGAATCCCTTCCTCTCCTTAAAAAAACTTAAGCAATTTCATCTTGTTCTATATAAATGAACAATAAAGCCATACTAATAGCTGGAAAAATAAGCCCAACAAGAGGTACTAATATAGAAGGTAAATAAAGAGCTGTCATAATCAGATTAAATTGTAAAATTTTTATAGTATTAATTTATAATTTTAGCATAAAGGTGATTAAGCAACTTAGGTCAATTTTCGACAAAATTGTAACATTTTTTTCAAATAAAATTCGATTTATAAATCAAACCAAAAAGTACTACCATTATAAAGTTCACTTCTAACATTAATACTACTTTGATGTTTTTTTATACAGTTTTTTACAATCGATAATCCTAACCCAGTTCCTCGTAAAGTATGAGTGGCATTTTCTATTCTTAAAAATCTTTCAAAAATAGAAGTTTGATTTAAAGTTTCAATACCAATACCGGAATCTGAAATTTCGATTCTTACTTTATTTAATTCATACAAAGAATCCTTAATAAAATAGGCTCTAAGAACAATCTGTTCATTATTGTGTGTAAACTTTAGTGCATTGCCAACAAGATTTAAAATAGATTGTAAAATTAAATCATAATTAGCATTAACTTTGTCCAAACCGGGTTCAATCTGAAAACTTAAATCTATATTTTTTTCCTTAACAGTTAGTTGATATGAACGCATAACTTGTTCTATCACTAAAAAAAGATCAAAAATTTCTAAAGGGTATTCACGATCAGACTCAAGACGAGATAAATCAAGAACATCATTTACAAGCCTAGTTAATCTTCTCGTTTCCTTATTAGCAATATCTAAAAATTCTAACTTTTCAACATCACTTAAAGAATCATTATACTCATATAATGTTTCCAAAAAAGATAAAATATTAAACAAAGGTGTTCTCAATTCATGCGATACATTACTAATAAATTGACCTTTTGTATTACTTAATTCTGTTTCTTTTGTAATATCTTGTATGGTCATAACAATACCTTTCACAGAACTTCTATTAGGAGTAATGACTAAGTTAAGCAAAATCCTAATAGTTTTTTTTGTCTGATTAGCAGATTTAATAGACAATTCTTGAGTTTTTAAGCATAATTCTGAATCTAATGGTACAGTCATTAAATTTTGTAGAAGTGGAAGTAGTTGTTTATTGATTTCAATAGGAAAACATTCTTCTATATTCTTTCCTTCAACAGAAATATGCTCTAAATCTAAAGCCTTAATTGCCGTTGGATTTATCAATATAATATATAAATCTGTATCAAGCAAAATTGCACCATCCGCAATTCTAGAAACAAGAATCTCCAATTTGGTTTTCTCTGCTGTAAGTTCTTCTAGGTTCTGTTCTCTATAATTTTGAAGCTTATTTGCCATGACATTAAAACTGTTAATAAGTTCTCCTAAGTCACCTTCAAAAGGCAAATCTATTCTTTTATAAAATTTACCGGCCGATATGTTTTTAACTCCCAACATCAATTCTTTGATGGGTTGCGTAATAGACAGAATATGTCATATTAACATTTCTAAAAACTATAAGAAAAAATTTCCTTAAATATAGCTTTATTTTTTATAGGGCATAGCTATAAAAATAGAAAACCTAGCCAATGTTAAAATTATTATTATATTTATTAATTAAAAAAGAACTTAGAATTTTTTACATTCTGAGGAATCCAATACATTATACTCCTAATATATAAAAGATGCCTAATAATCAACTCAGATACACTTTTTCAACTATTCTTAATATAGATTATTGGAATTACCAATAACATAAAATACAATATTTAACCACAAATAAGAGTATTGAAAGCTGCCCCAACCACTACTATAAGCCATATAGAGAAAAAAATTGTAATACTCAAATTTATAGTTAACCGCGAAGAATTAACTATAGTTGGGTTCGGATTTAAACCTAATATCAAAAAACCAATATTATGGTGATTGCTATATAAATCTAAAAAAATATTAGTGACTTCTGGTAAATTCTCTGATTGATTGAAATCATTAGATCGGTACAATAAACTTTTTCTCTGAAAAGTTTTAGGTAAAGAAATCGAACTCCCATCCCATAAAGTAAAACTATCAGATTTAAAAAAAGGAATACTATAATAGATCTCTCCCTCATCATCTAAATATATGATATATCTTATAGACGAAGTACTATTATAGAAGCCTTTTGACACATTTACAAGATTTTCATAAAGACCTTGTTCAATTAAAGGAATTACATTCGTTGTGAGTAAAAGTGTCAAATCCTGAACAAAATGTTTGTCAGTAATAGTAGTTTCCTGCTTAATACTATTCAAAGCCCAAAAGCTAAGACTACTCATAATAACAGAAACCAATAAAGTAGAAACAATCATTAATTGAGCTTGCAATGTTATTTGCGACCACTTTTGCATCGCTAACTTTATCATATTTTTTATATATAAGGATTATTTAAATTCAAGCAATTTGTATAGATAGCCACAATTGTATAATAATATAAAACAAACTCATATAAAATTTTTTTTAAACTCTAGACCTGGGGTGGGAGGATTCGAACCTGCGAATGGCGGAGTCAAAGTCCGCTGCCTTACCACTTGGCGACACCCCAATACTTAAAGACCTTAACATAAGACGATGATATACAAATCAAACTTATTTGTCAATCCTAATATATAAAAAGGCAAATAATAAACAAGTATTATCTCCTACTATAATAAAACCATAGAAGAAGCCATCATTATAGTTAAAAAGGAAGCTTATGTTCGAACGGTTTACCGAAAAAGCTATAAAAGTCATCATGCTAGCTCAAGAAGAGGCTAGACGATTGGGCCACAATTTTGTAGGCACAGAACAAATACTGTTAGGTCTGATAGGCGAAGGTACCGGTATCGCAGCTCAGGTACTAAAATCAATGAATGTTAATTTAAAAGATGCACGTATAGAAGTAGAAAAAATTATAGGAAGAGGCTCCGGTTTTGTCGCTGTAGAAATTCCTTTTACTCCAAGAGCAAAACGAGTTTTAGAATTATGTTTTTATTTTTTTATTAAAAAATCCTCAGTTTCACAATCTGAAGCAAGCACTATCAATAATGTATTTATTTAAAATAAGGTTTTGTATAGATAAAAGATAATTTTCAAAAAGGCTTATTGAAAATGTACAATTCGGTATGGCACGATCTGTAATAAAAAAATATTTTGCTTAATCTAATTATGATAAGTATATAGATAATGTAATTAATCAAAATTACATTAACTGTCAAAATGATAATAACACAGTTACAAGCTTTATAGTATCCAATTACTACCTAAAGTTTAGCAAATAGATCCATGTAAAAGATCAAATTTAATCCTTAGAAGAAGCTAGGCAACTTGGACACAATTACATTGGAACAGAACATTTATTAATGGGTCTTGTTCGTGAAGGAGAAGGTGTCGCAGCTAGAGTTCTCGAAAACTTAGGAGTAAATGTTTCTTCAATTAGAGCAGAAGTTATACAAATGCTTGGAGAAAATTCAGAATCTTCTGTAAGTAATAATGGTGGAGGACAAGCTCGAAGTAAAACACCAACACTAGAAGAATTTGGATCAAACTTAACACAACTTGCAGTAGAAGGTGTCTTAGATCCAGTTGTTGGGCGACAAAAAGAAATTGAGAGAGTCGTGCAAATTCTTGGAAGAAGAACTAAAAACAACCCTGTATTAATAGGAGAGCCTGGTGTTGGTAAAACAGCCATTGCAGAAGGTTTGGCTCAGAGAATTGTAACTAGAGATGTACCTCCAATTTTAGAAGATAAGCTTGTAGTAACCCTTGACGTTGGTTTATTGGTTGCTGGAACAAAATATCGTGGAGAGTTTGAGGAACGTCTAAAACGAATAATGGATGAAATCAAAGTAGCAAATAATGTCATTCTAGTTATAGATGAAGTACATACTTTAATTGGAGCCGGTGCTGCAGAAGGAGCTATCGATGCTGCAAATCTATTAAAACCTGCACTTGCGAGAGGAGAACTTCAATGTATCGGTGCAACTACTATAGAAGAATACCGTAAACATATTGAAAAAGATGCAGCATTAGAAAGAAGATTTCAACCCGTAATGGTAGGCGAGCCTTCAGTAGATGAGACAATAGAAATTTTATTTGGTTTACGTGATAGATATGAACAACACCACCAATTAAAAATTACAGATAATGCGCTTGCTGCTGCTGCAAAATACGCTGATCAATACATCTCAGATCGTTTTTTACCTGATAAGGCTATAGATTTAGTTGATGAAGCTGGGTCCAGAGTTCGCTTACTAAATTCTCAATTACCTCCAGCAGCTAGAGAATTAGATAAAGAATTAAGAAAAGTTTTAAAAATAAAAGATGAAGCTATTCGAGCTCAAAAGTATGAAAAAGCAGAACAATACCGAGTGCGAGAAATGGAAATCAAAGCTCAAATAGCCGCAATTGCACAAAGTAAGAAGACCGAACCAGTAAGGGATGTAGAAGACCCGATGGTCAATGAAGAGGATATTGCAGAAATTGTTGCTTCTTGGACAGGCATACCTGTCACAAAACTAACTAAAAGTGAAGCAGAGAAATTGCTTCATATGGAAGAAACACTTCACAGCAGAATTATTGGTCAAGAAGAAGCTGTTACAGCTGTTTCAAAAGCCATTAGAAGAGCTAGAGTTGGATTGAAAAGTCCAACACGTCCTATTGCTAGTTTTATCTTTTCTGGCCCCACAGGTGTTGGCAAAACAGAATTGACCAAAGCACTTGCATCATACTTCTTTGGATCTGAAGAAGCTATGATTAGATTAGATATGTCTGAATACATGGAGCGTCATACTGTTTCTAAAATTATTGGATCTCCTCCAGGATATGTTGGTTACAGCGAAGGCGGTTTTTTAACAGAGGCTGTAAGAAAAAGACCTTATACAGTAATTCTATTCGATGAAATAGAAAAAGCGCATCCTGATATATTTAATTTATTACTTCAAATTTTAGAAGATGGACGACTTACTGATGCAAAAGGTCGTACAGTCAACTTTAAAAATACATTGTTAATCATGACTTCTAATATAGGTTCAAAAGTTATTGAAAAAGGAGGAGGAGGCCTTGGTTTTGAATTGTCAGAAAACGCTGTCGAATCTCAATATGGAAAAATCAAACAACTCGTTAATGAAGAACTAAAGCAATATTTTCGACCAGAATTTTTAAATAGATTGGATGAAATTATTGTATTCCGTCAATTAAGTAAAGATGAAGTAAGAGAAATCGCAGAATTAATGCTTAAAGAAGTATTCGAAAGGTTGCTACAAAAAAATATACAAATAGATGTAACCGACAGATTTAAAAATAAATTAGTTGAAGATGGTTATAATCCTAGCTATGGAGCAAGACCGCTTCGAAGAGCTGTGATGCGTTTGCTAGAAGACAGTCTCGCTGAAGAAGTGCTATCTGAAAAAATACAAAATGGTGACAGTGCAGTTGTCGATATTGATGAAGAAGGCCAAGTAAAAGTACTATTAGGAAAACCTTTAGAAAAAGAAGAGCTTGTTCCTGCACTAAGCTAATCGAGAATGATTGATTGACCTCTCTAATCTTACAAACAAAATAAAGATTGGAGAGAGCTTTCTCCATGAACACCTCATAGTTAATTTTTTTACAAAAAAACCTATAACGATTGAGCGATTAGGTTAAAACTTTCTATGAAAAAGAATAAGGAAGTAGATATAAATTAGAATTCTCTTTCTTAATTAATTCAATTAACGTATTGTATAAATCTTAATAATTAAAACTTTCATTGGCTCTCGTAATGGTTATTTCATTAAAAATGATAAATTTATATTAGAATAAATTCAATTGTTCAAGTATCTCTATTCATTAATCATTTATAAGTTTTTTCAACATAGTCAAATCGTATTTACATTTTAGTTGTTTATATATATTCAAATTTTCAACATATATTGGTATAACATAGTTATAGCGGAGAATGGATTTGAACCACCGACCTTCGGGTTATGAGCCCGACGAGCTACCAGACTGCTCTACTCCGCGCATGACTTAATCTTAACACATATAACAATATGACAAAAGCTATTATTAATGTATTCTTATTACCTTGATTAGATTAAATTGATCCTGAGATTAACAATCCTATTTCCACTAATATTTTGATTAAAAAAACTATTATAGAAGCTTTTATTCTATTAATTAAAGGTAGGCAGACATTCATTGCAATTAATCGATCTTGAATTAACACATCTGTTGTTTTAACCCAAATTTGTCCATCATACCAACCTGATTCTTCGTAAAAAACTGTAGCACTTAGTAATCGTTTCGAAATATAAGACCAAGAAAAGTATAATCTTATAATAAGTAAAGAAGCAAAACAATCTGCAATAATAAAAATTGTTATGATTAATTCTGGATCTGAAGAGTAAAACAATTTACTTGGAAAAAATAACAAACTGATAAAAAAAGTAAAGGCAAAAGATAAGATAAGAAGAAATAAAAAATAAATCTTTACATCTTTAGCTGGTAAAGAAAAAAAATCAGATACTATTAAAGAATAGTATTCTTCTAATGGCTGCTGTTCAAGCGGAACTGGACAAGACTTTCTAGACAATACCATAATATAACACTATAAATAACAATTATTGGTAGCATATGTATCTTCTTTATCCATTTTAGTAAATAAAGAAGATATACTCATCGAAATCTATATGTATAAAAATCAATTAATCATAAGTAGCTTTATCAGTAAATTTAACTTCAACAGGGTTTAAATTTTTACCAATAGAATGAGAAATATTGCCTACTCCTTCTCTGCCTGGATTTACTTTTTCTGGAAAAACTCCATCTTTTGGATGTAAATACTGAACTTCCCCACTCGGAAAGATTCTATAAATTTTATAGTCACTAATTTTAAAATTATTACGTAGTTGAGTTCCAAGAGCTAAGCACTGTTCTTTACGAGCTAAATATAGCAAATTGTCACCTTGTCTCATTACAGCAGCACCGCCTGTTGGCATTTCAAAAATAACCTCTTTCTTTCCACTCCAAGTAATAGCATACTTTTCTTCTACTTCTGCAGCTCTTAACCATCCACCTGTGCTACCACCAAATGTTGGAGACGGCATTTGTAAGTTAATTGTCTCTGCCATTTCTAAATACTCCTTGATCTTGTATCTATGTTACTAAAGAATAATAGCAGAAAAAAACATATCTACTCAATACAAGAAAAAATCGTAAAATAGCTTTATATTCATTCTATATGTATTCAAAAAAAAGATATCCATTGAGTAATGGATATCTTTAATATATAGTTATAAGTTCATTTGAGACGCTTGAACTTTCTCAAATTGTTTTTTCTTCACTACTAAGAACGTTTGAGTCAACACAACCGAAAAGAAAAAGGCAATCAATAACTGAATTCTTATTGGATTTTGTAATACTATTTCTGTTTCTGCTTGACCAAAACCTCCTAAATTAGGATCTTTTGTTAACGGTTGTTCAGCAGTAATCTTTTGACCTTTACTCACAACCAACTCTAAACCAGCAGGAATTTTCTCTGTAAATTCTGAACCAACAGAAGTTGTTCCACTAATGGTATAACTACCATTTTCATTTTGGTCAATAGAAGAAATTCGACCAGTCGAAGAAGAGAGATAGACATTGTTGTTAGTTTTATCACCACTAGGGTAGACTTGTCCTCTTCCTCTATTTCCTCCGGCATATATTGGATATTTAATAAAATGTACATTCTTATCAGTAGCAGGATCTGGAGATAATATTGGAAATATTACTTCATTATGTTTAGTAGCAGGAATAGGCCCCACAACAAGAATATTATCGTTTTTAGCACTATATGGTTGTATATAAACCCCTTTTGTTTTTTGTTTTAACTCTTCGCTAAGCCTAGAAGTAGGAGCTAGCTTAAAACCTTCAGGTAACACTACAACAGCACCTAGATTTAAAGGACCTTTTTGACCACTTCCTATAATTTGTCTTAAATTAGTATCATAAGGAATTTTAACAGCAGCCTCGAATACCGTATTTGGCAACACTGATTTAGGAACTTCAATAGCAACAGGCTTTTGTGCTAAGTGGCAATTAGCACAAACAATTTTCCCAGTGGCTTCTCTAGGACTTTCGTAAGCTTGCTGAGCATATATAGGGAAAGCATTAGCTAGCTGGCCATTAGCAACTAAAGCAGCAGAGAACAAACACAGAATAGCAAAGAGGCTGTATATTTTTTTCACAATTTTAGTTAAATGCATAGTCTTCATCGTTAGGTAAATAATCGAACTATTAAATATAATGTCTCAAACTTTCACTCCAACAATAAGAGTTCGCAGTTTGAAATAAGTTATAATATTGGTATATTTAATAGAAAGTTCATAGAGAAGATGTTCTTAAAAATATGTTTAATAACAAGTAAGCCACCAGCTACGGCTCTAAACATACCTTAATTACTCTATTTTCTTCTTTTATACTATCATATTATATTGTCATTTTAATTTTTAATTACAAAAAATATATATAGAAATAGGTTATTATCTACTAAAATATTTTAACTGCAACTATAAAAATGGACGCAAGAATAAATTTTTTAGTAGTAAAAATCTCTTTAATAACACTAAAAAAACTAAAATGGAGAATTAATGAAAATCTCTTGGGAATGGTTAAACCAGTTTGTAGATCTAAAAGAGAAAAATATTGATCCAGAACAGTTATCTGATAAGCTAACGTTAGCTGGATGCGAAATAGAAGAAATAAACCATACTAATATTTGTGGCAAGGAAGACTACATTTTAGACATAACATCAACTCCAAACAGAAGCGATTTACTAGGAATGATAGGAATAGCTAAAGAAATTAGCACTATTATGAAACTAGATCAATGTCTAATTTCAGACATCGAAAATAATCTTATTTTATCAGAAAAAAATATAGAGGCAATTAATTATAAAAATCATTCAGATACCATCTCAATATCTAATAGTTCTTGTTTTATTAACAATCTATCTCCAAAACCAACTCCCCAATGGATAAAAAGTGCTTTATACGCTTCTGGTATAGATATACATGATGATATAAAAGATATTATGAATTATGTAATGGTAAAATGGGGGCACCCAATAGAAATTGTTGATACATCAAAATTCACCCCAATACATATAAAAGATATTCAATTTAAATATCACAACCCAATTAATGATACACACAAAACTGTCGTTACAAAATACAAAAACCAAACTGTTAGTTTAACTGGTGTTAAAATTGAAAATGATTATAAGGTCACAAATAAAACTACTTGCATTTGCCTTCAAAGTCTGGTAATTCCAAGAAAAATTATTCGGATTAATAGCAAATACTCCAATCTCAGAACAGAATCTTCAATAAGACACGAAAGAGGTTTGAATGAAGAAAACATGAAATTTGCCATTTTAGAAGCTATTTTATTGATAAAAAAGATTTATCCAGAAGCTTTGGTCGGTAAGATCTATAATAATATAATTAAAAAACAAGATTTATCAGATTCATACATCAAACTAGATCTAAAGAAAACAAAGAAAACCTTAGGAAAAATTGAAGCTAATGGTCATTTGAAAGACATAGGTATCGATGATGTCAAAAATATTTTATTGTCTTTAGGATGCTCTGTAATTGATTGCAACACGTTTTTCAAAGTAGCTGTTCCGTTTAATAGAAAAAATGATTTATATCGCGATATAGATTTGATCGAAGAAATCGCTAGAATTCAAGGCTTCAATAGCTTTAAAGCTAAACTTCCTGAATTCAAGTCTCTACAAACTATTTCAAAAAGAGATATAATTATCAAGGAAATTTCAAAAAAACTCAGATCTTTAGGATTTACAGAGGTTATACATTATTCTTTAGCACCTCAAAAAGTAAATGAAAGAATAAAACTAGAAAATCCTCTAATGAACGAATACAGCTGTCTAAGATCAAACTTAATCTTAAATTTAATTGAGTCTTTCAATAATAATATAAAAAAAGGCGCTAGTAATTTTGATACTTTCGAAATAGGACGAATTTTTTTTAAAGATAATAATCTTCAGTATTCCATTGAAAAAGAAATCCTTGGTGGAATTTTTGGTGGTAGGCTAATAAGGAATTCTTGGCAGTCTCCATTAAAAAATATGGATTGGTTTAAAGCAAAAGGTATCCTGGAATTATTACTTAACAATATTTCTACAGATATAGAGTGGAAAAATTATATTGATCCCCAATACAATGGATTGTTACACCCAGGAAGATCTGCAAGCATACACATATGTACGAAAAAAATGGGAACTTTTGGACAAATACATCCAAGAATAATAAATGAATATAATTTACCTAACTATATCTATTGTTTTGAAATTGATTTAGAATTAATTTTGAAATACATACTCAAGGAAAAAAACTATTCAAAAGAATTCACATCTTATTCTTTATTCCCAAGCATAACTAGGGATATTGCTATAATTACTCCAATTACAATCACAGTAGACTCTGTAATAAAAATAATAAAAAATGATAATTCTTCTGTATTAAAGCATGTCACACTTTTCGATGAGTATAAAGGAGGTAATATTGCCGAGGGATATAGAAGCATTGCTTTCCGATTAACTTATCAATCAAAATCAAAAACACTAACTAACGAGGAAGTCGACAAAATTCATACCAATATAAAGCAAGACTTAAAAGAAAAACTAAATGCAGAATTTAGATAAATTGTTACTGCTAATCTGAAATACTTCTAATAAATTGTAAAAATTAAATTATGGCAAAACAAATTTTATACCAAGATAATGCTAGGCAAGCTTTAGAAAAAGGAATGGATATATTAGCAGAAGCGGTATCTGTCACTCTGGGTCCTAAAGGTAGAAATGTTGTTCTAAGTCGAGACAACCGTGCTCCTCAAATTATTAACGATGGCGTATCCATTGCAAAAGAAATACAATTAAAAGACCACGTGGAAAATACGGGCGTGTCTCTAATTAGACAAGCGGCTTCTAAAACAAATGATGTTGCTGGAGATGGGACAACAACAGCAACAATACTTGCGCATGCAATGGTTAAACAGGGGTTGAAAAGCCTTGCTTCAGGTAGTAATCCTATAGCAATAAAAAGAGGAATAGAAAAAGCTTGCCTATTTGTTGTAAATCAAATTACAGAATATGCAAAGCCAGTAGAAAATTTAGAGGCAATTGCAAGTGTTGCGTCTATCTCTGCTGGCAATGATATACAAATAGGTGAAATGATAGCAGAAGCCATAAAAAAGGTGGGAAGAGACGGAATTATCTCTTTGGAGGAAGGAAAATCAACAAGGACCGAACTCGAAGTTACTGAAGGCATGAAAATAGACAAAGGTTTTATATCTCCTTACTTCGTAACAGATATGCAAAAAATGGAAGTAAACTTGGATAATCCTTTAATTTTGGTCACTGATAAAAAAATAACTTTAGTCCAAGAAGAATTAGTCCCTATTCTAGAAAAAATAACAAAAACTGGTCGCCCGCTACTCATTATCGCCGAAAATATAGAAAAGGAAGTATTGGCTACTATGATAGTTAATAAATTAAGAGGTATTTTGAATATAGTCGCAATTAGAGCGCCAGGTTTTGGAGAAAGACGAAAAGCCTTCTTAGAAGATATTGCTGTACTAACAAATGGTCAAGTTATTACAGAAGATTTAGGGATTAATTTTAACCAAATTGACTTAAAAATGATTGGAGCAGCTAGAAAAGTTACTGTATCAAAAGAATCAACTATAATTATAGCCGATGAAAATGAACATAATATTAAACTAAGATGTGAACAAATACGTCGTCAAATAGAAACAACTGATAGCAACTATGCTAAAGAAAATTTACAACAACGCTTAACAAAATTGGCCGGAGGTGTTGCTGTAATCAAAGTTGGAGCTGCAACTGAAGTAGAGATGAAAGATAGAAAATTACGCTTAGAAGATGCTATCAATGCTACTAGAGCAGCAATCGAAGAAGGTATTGTTCCTGGAGGGGGAGCAACATTAGCTCATATTAGTAAAGAACTAAACCAATGGGCAAAAAAAAGTTTAAAGGGAGATGAATTAATCGGGGGAAATATCATTACCAGGGCAATGACTGCTCCACTAAAGCGCATTGCAGAAAACGCTGGAGTAAACGGATCAGTAATTATAGAAAAGGTAATAACTAGCTCTTATAATACAGGCTATGATGCTTCTAAAAATATTTTGTGTAATATGTATGATAAAGGCATTATAGATCCTGCCAAAGTTACTCGATCTGCTATACAAAATGCTACTTCAATCGCAGGAATGTTTCTAACAACAGAATGCATAATCGTTGAAAAGTTGGAAACAGAATTGTAATCATTAACATTAAAAGAATATAAATCATGACACAAAAAAATATCTCTGTATTATTATTAAAAGATGTAGAAAAATTAGGAAATACAGGTTCTATTAATTCTGTAAAATTAGGTTATGCAAGAAATTTTTTAATACCTAAAGGCTTAGCATGTATTACAACACCAGCAATTGAAAAAGCTGTTAAAAGAGATTTGGCAAAAAAACAAGCTATTGAAGCAGAGAATATACAAAAATCCAAAGAACTAGCTAGTGTAATAGAAGATATAAAAACCTTTACCATAAAAAAGAAAGTTGGTAAAGATGGCCTAATCTTTGGAAGCGTAACCAATCAAGATGTAGCTAATTTTTTAGAATTAACCACTAAACAAGCCATAGATAAAAAAACTATTACAATTCCTACAATAAAAAAAGTAGGCGTTTATGAAGTTAATATTAAATTGAATACTTCTGTTAATGCTAACATAAATCTACAAGTTTTAGGAGAAGAAACTGAATAAATAGTCCAATTATTCAGTTTCTTGTACTCAATATAAATATTAATCTGTGTAATTGTCGAAAAATTAGTACAGTATTTTTTACTTTTTTAGTATCTGTTCTTTTAACTTACATTTTATGACTCAAATACTTAGTAGTATATATCTAATAATATTGTTAGCTTTTTTAAGTTTATTTTCCTATTATATTTCTAAAGAATTATTAAAAAATATTCAAGAAGAAAATGTTTTTAATGTCATAGAAACAATAAAAGTTGAAGATAAAGGAGATCTAGATCCATTATTACACTTAAGCTTAGCAAAAGTATATACCAATAGGTCTATAACGGATGCTGCTATTTATGAACTCAATTTTTTAATACAATCAAAAAATAAGTCGTACTCTAATACAGTAATATCAAATTTACATGTATTAATGGGACAAAACCTAGAAAAACTTCAAGACTATGATAGTGCTAAAAGATCTTATTCCAAAGCAATAGAAACTCTAAGCAACAATAAAGTAGCTATTGATAAGTTAAAAAAACTAAAGCTATAAGATATAAGATGAAGAAGTAAGCTGCTTATTTGCACAGCTGTTGTTAACAGTATATAGATCAAACCTGTCCGACTAGTCCTCATTCAATAGTTTACAAATAAAGAAAGCATGAATATTCACAACACAATAGGGCAGAAAATTACATTGCCCAATAATATTCTTGCCGAAAAAATGGTTTTAGCTGGTATGATAGGAAACTCCAACTTCTTGTATAAAACAGTTGGAGCAGTAGACCCAGAAATATTTTTTAATGAAAAACATAAAGCAATTTATATTTCAATCATAGACACGTATAAAAAAAAAGAAATGATTGACCTTCTGAGCATTATGGACCAGCTGACAAAAAATAATAAATCCGAATATATTGGAGAACTGCGTGAAATCGAGCAGCTAGGTCAAACACTAGTCAATAATGAAATTTTTGAAGAATATTTATACTTATTGATAGACAAATTTATAAGAAGATCTATAATAACTAGTATGTTGTCATTATTAGAAGTAGTTGCTAATGAAATGACCTCTGTAACAGTTGTCTTAAATAAGTTCGAAGAATTATTCTTAAACTTAAATCAAAAAAATTATATTTCAACCAAAGAAATACAACTAACATATTTACTTCCTTCTCTTGTACAAGGTATTGAAAAAAAATATCGCAATAGTTCTTTAAAAGATGGAGTTTGCTCAGGTTTCAATAACTTAGATGAAATAACTGAAGGCTTCCAGAAATCTGACCTTATTATAATTGCATCAAGACCAGGAATGGGTAAGACAGCTTTTGTTTTAAACATTGCAAGAAATATCACATTAGAAACTGGTCTAGGTTTAGTTTTTTTTAGTCTAGAAATGACAAGCGAACAACTTCTTTATCGTATTTTAGCAAGTAAAAGTAGAGTTTCTTTGTCTAATTTAAAAACAGGCAATCTAAAGAAAAATGACTGGATAGAAATAAAAAAAGCAGTTGTAGAACTTTCAAAAGCCAAACTTTACATCGATGATACTCCCAGAATTACAATATCTAAATTGAGAAGCAAGATTTATCAGTTATTACAGAATAATGAGAAATTACATTGCGTAATTATAGATTATCTTCAGCTTATTGAAAGCGAATCTAGTATACAAAATGAAAGTAGATACCAAGCACTCTCTTTAACAACCCGCTCTCTCAAAATTATGGCTAGAGAATTCAATCTACCAATAATTGTTTTATCTCAACTAAGTCGTAATGTTGAATCTCGAAGCAATAAAAGACCATTGCTGTCAGACCTAAGAGAAAGTGGATGTCTTTCGTATCAAAGCTACATAAATATAAATAAAAAAAATATACAAATAAAAGCTATTCCCTTTATCACATATAAATTTGCTTCTACAATAAACCAAACTAATAATATTGTTTTATCGTCAATAAAAAAAATTTACAATAGTCAAAACAAAATCGTTTACCAATTAGTAACCAAGAGTGGTTATTATTTAGAGGCTAGTGCAAACCATAGACTGTTAACAAAAAATGGATGGAAACATCTTAGTGTTACAAAAAAAGGGGAATATATAGCCTGTGTAAAAATGTATACAAAAAAAGCATCAATTACTTCTTTGACACGATCGGAATATTTAAAAAGAAAATATGACAGAATAGAATCTATTCATATTCATAAAAAAGCTGATTTATTCGATATAGAAATGCAAACAAGACATAATTTTATAGCAAACAAAATCGTAGTTCATAATTCAATAGAGCAAGACGCAGATGTTGTATGTATGCTATATAGACAGTCTTATTACAATAGTGAACAAAATATAGACGATATTGCTGAAATATCTATTTTGAAGCACAGAAATGGCCCTACTGGTACTATAGAATTAAAATTTCATTCGCAGTTTGCTGAATTTACGCAAGTATAACACGCCCTGAAGGACTTGAACCCTCGACACTAGGTTTTGGAAACCTACGTTCTACCAACTGAACTAAGGACGTATAGAAGCTGTATTGATTATATTATACCTCATATTTTTCAATCACTTTTCGATGTATGTTTATGTTAAAAACTTTTTTTCCTTTTTCTATCTCAAAATTTCTATCCATAAAACGTAAAACAAAAAAAATCGTATATACAGAACTCTCACATCGTATAAAATTCACAGGCTCTTTGATGATAGTAATAATCTACAAGCCAATGAATATTTATGTAATTATATTTTTTATACTCTTTCTACTATTAATATATAGAAAATTACATTCAACTAACTATATATTATACAAAGATTTATCAAATTATCTTATTCTAGTAAAATTTATTGTTTTAGTAGCAGTATTCACATTAGGAAAACAAAAAGCCGTAAAGATACATAATAACGAGATGTCTGTTAGTCTCAGTCCTAACATGCTAGTTAACTTAAAGAAACAATTCGTCATTTCAAAACAAAAAAATATCAATATATTGTTTAATAACTTAACTGAACAATTTATAAAATCAATATATCGTATAGAAATTGCTTCTATAATATCAATGATAGTTAGTAAACTATTATTTATGTCTATCAGGCCACATACTTTTATGTATTCATTGAAACACTCATTAATCGACATTTCAATGTATAGTGAACTAAATTTGATTTTTACGTTTGCTTCTCAAATCTATTTTTTAATTTCAGACCATACAACTAACATCTTTACAGCATTAAAAATCAAAACTTCTCATAATCAATGGATTAGTTTATTTTTCCACAATAAACTATTAGAATTCTTTTTTTTATATAGTATCAGAAAAAAACAACAACTTAAACAAGAAGTGATGATATCTGCTCAACTCAATAGTAATAAATCAACTAAAGCTATATACACAGAAGTCGAATTAAAACAATTGTTATATCATAGTAATAAATTTTTAGCAGCACTTCTAATTTTTATGAGTTTCTTTTTAATCTGTATATAAGACATAGAGTGAAAGTTTTTCCCATAATACTGCTAAAATTATAGCCATAATGAACAAACTATTCTTACTTCTAATGTTTATATTGAAAACTGTTTCTTTTCAGTCTTCAACTTTTTTCAATCCGCATATTCCGTTACAGTCTTACGATTACCATCAAGCACAAAAAACAAAACCGAAATACCAATTACAAAAAAAAATCATAGTTGTAGATAAAAGAAATCAACATTTAAATAAATTCATTCGTAATCTTTTTAACCTAGACTTTATAGAACAAAGTGACAAAGAAATTGGAAAGGAAGAAATTCACAATTTACTTACAAACATGAAAAAATCAGGATATTTTCATAAAATACATATTAAAAGTAAAATAATTAATAAGTTACAAACAATCATAATAGAATGTACGAGCATGCCTGAAATCACATCAATAATTATTCAAAACAATAAAGGTCTAATTATACCAGAAAAACTAATTGAAAAATTTTTTGATCGCCAACTTGGCTGTCCACAAAACTTTCAAATAATTAACGACGCTGTCAAAAAAATTTACAAATGGTATTATGATAAAGGCTATCAATGGGTCAATATCAAGGTAGTACAAGAAGAAAAAAATCCTAATATTATAATATTGAAAATTGCAGAAGGTGTCGTAGACTCCATACAATTCAAATTCAGTAATCAAATATCTAGACTTCTCTCTAAGAATAATTCTGATTTATTGCAACAACTAAGAGATTTTTTAAATATAAAAGAAAATTGTAGACTTAATTATTATGATATAGAAACAAGATTGACTGAATTAAAACAAAAACAAATTTTTGATACTTGTGATTATACTGTTTTACAGTCTGAAACAAAAGATGAAAAAATTGATTTGCTAATTTCGATCTACGAACTTCCAGATAAAACAACTCTTTTATTAGGACAAAATAATAGTTTTAATTCAGGAATTATCGAAAAAATCGAATCAAAAATCTTTAATTCTATCAATACTTTATTTAAAGAGTTCATCTACGTTCATTACCAAGTAGAAAGAGAAATTAACGAGCAGCAAAATCGTCCAATTAATATTAGAGAAGCCAGCTCTATTCCTATGTACAGCTACAATTCTCAAGCAATTATTAATAGAACAATGACAGAGCCCCTGTTTTTTTTCCCTAAAGATTTATATGAATGGTACGCAAAACCTCTTCATTTCATTAAATGTGGGAATTTAGCTCTTCATTACAATATTCAAAATATTGGTAAACAAAAAGAATTCATAAAAATGCGATTTAAGCTTCCTGCTGTTCACAAAAATTTTATATTAACTTATTGCAAACCATGGATTAATTTATATAAAAAACAAACTGGTTTGATACAAATTAAATTTTTTCGGCAATCCTTTTATTCCAAGCATAAAAAAATGAGCAATTTACTTAGTCAAATGTTTAATCATAGATTTATCTTTCTAGATTCTCTATCAACAATAAAAACATGTAAAAGTAAAATAAAGATACAGCTCAGTAATAATTGGGGATTAAAAGAAACTTTTAGACTAGAATCAATTGAGCATAATACAACGTCAATAAAAAAACGCACAGAAACTTCTTTTTCTACAAACTTAGAATACTTAAATAAACTTAATCTTTACCCATACTTGTTTAGCTATACAGATCCTCAACTAACTAATCATACATACTCAAAATTTATATCTATAGATACTAAATTAAGATATAAGTTTAATTACAATTATGATATAGATTGGCTAAAAACCGGTAATAACTTTATGGTTATTTCAAAATACTCAATACCATCTTACGATAGTGCTAAAAAAAAATTGGCCAATTATTATACAAAATTTTCTCAAAGAACAATTTTCAAATATATATTGTATCAAAATTTTGATTTTTCCAAACAAAAGCAAATATTCGACCGGCATTTCGCTTTTTTAGATGTAGAAATAGGTAATTTAATTGGCTCTTCAATGTTCTTTCCTTGGTTCGAAAAATTTGAACTCAGATTCCCTGATTATATACTAAACAATAACAATAGAATTCCTAATTTTCCAAAATCATTGTATCGAATTCGTTGTGAGTATCATTTAAATACTCCTAAAAATCATTCTTTATTTTTTTTCTTTAACTACATATATTCTAATGAAAGACCTGTATTTTATAGAACAAAAGATGCTTTAACAACACTTTCAAAAACAAATGGTAATTACAACAATAATGATAGGATAAATACAGGGATCGGGTACCAACTAAAGACATCTATTCATCGCCTACCTCCAATACGAATCGAATGCTCTATCGGACCCAAGTCTGAACCTATAATATATTTTAAGATTATAGAAGTTTTATCTAGCATCGCTGTACACAAAAAATATTAAATGTTACTAGATTCAGTTAAAAAATATTTTTCAACCCCATACATTAAAAAAATACCAATAAAATATAAAAGTAAAGCTGCCATAGACATTGCCAATTGAGTAACAGGGTCAGTGGACGGAGTTAATACTGCTCCAATAATAGTCGCTAAAACAAGTATATATCGCCAAATAGCAAACATCTGCGCACTAGAACAAATTTTTAATAAACCTAACACTACCTGAAGAATAGGGATCTGAAAAACTATACCAGTACTAATTAATAGCACTAATATAAAATCAAAATATTGTTCAAAAGACCACAATGGCTGAACTAAATCAGAACCATAGCTAATTAAGAAACTGAGTGCAGCAGGAATTAAAATAAAGTAAGAAAAAATAAGGCCTAATAAAAATAAAGAAATAGAAGATACAATCAATGGAATAATGATAAACCGTTCTTTTTTTGTAAGTCCAGGAGTAATAAACAAAATTAATTGATATACTAAAAATGGGCTAGAAAATATTAAGCCTAGGTAGAAAGCTATTTTCATTGTGGAAAAAAAATATTCACCTGGTCCAAGCTGCAAAAATTTTATGCCACTAGCTGGGAGTTGAAGAAAAGTAACAATCGGTTCAATATATAAAAAATTTATAAACGTAACTATAATAAAAATTATAATAGAAAACAAAACTCTTTGTCTTAACTCCTGAAAATGTTCAGCTATGGTCATTTGTGAATCATTATAAATTTCACTCATAATTATTATCCTAATAGGAAGTTCATAAAGTTTATTCTCCCTCTACACTTTTTAATAGATATAAAGGAAGATCGTAATAATACCTTATCCTGTTATTCCAAATCTTTACGATTAGGGTTTCGAGATGGATCATTTGAAAGAAAACCAAAAACAAACAAAGATATGAAAAATATCACTGTTGTGTATACGAAAATTTTTAATGTAAACATTGTTTAAATATCAATTTATAAGTTGTTAAAAGGTCTCTATTGTTAGTAAACTCAAGACCATTAATAATCATTCGAAAAGAATATAATAAGTACAAATCCGTCAATAGTCTAACTATTTTTATAATTAAATCTGAATGAATATATGTACAAAAATCTAAAAATAAGAGTAATTATAACCCTAATTGATTTCCTCTTCGAAATTGTAAATACGCCGCAACAAGTAAACCAGCCAAAGAAATAGGAATTAATCCTAAAATAATACCTGAATCAGATAGACACACATGTCTTCAAGATAAACTGTATAATCAAGATTACTTAAATACAGCTAAGAGTTTGGTTCTTAATACAAACAAACTAATTCACTCAAAATGATTAGTTATGCTAATAATACTAAATATAATATTTAAATTATCAACATTACTATGTTACAAACGTATCGTTGGTGAAGTTCTTCTTTTGAAAAAAATAAATTTTGAACAATACTCTGATTTCATATTAAACAATAACAAAATCAATTAAAGCGTTTAGATCACTATAAAAGCTATCAGCAAATAAGCAAGTCAAACTAGACTTGAAAAACTAGTTTGATACTTTTAAAAACATAGTTCAAACGACACTTTAATGATTAAAATTAATACATATAGATTAGATCGAATAATATATCTATTACTATATACAACCTTGTAGTGTAATATGAAATATCCTGACTAAAAGAGGTTCTACCATAATGTAATTAAAATATATATAATTTGTATTTTATAAAAAAATTGGACAACTTTAATAAATCTGCAAGTTATTCAGAATTCTTTAATGTTTCGCAAGAATAAACAAAGCACTCCATCTTACTTTATTTATAACTAAAAGCATACCATATTTTACCTTAACGAAAACCCACAGCTGCTTGCCACACAAAAGCCAATAATAAAAAGAAAACAGGAATTACAGGCAAGATATCAATTAAAGGTTTGAAAATTGCATAAGTCTCAGGCAATTTACTCAGTAACATTACAGTATCCATATTTCAACAATCCTTTTTTAAAATTTCGAGATCTTTTTTGTTTATAATAGTAAACAATATAGTTATCTTCTGCTTCGAATATTTTAGATTCTTTACAAAAAAATATTATCGCTACTAAAATCTAATTATATTATAAATCACTATCTATGTGTTTAATAATAGTAACTATCTTAAAGTTTAATTGATGATCTTTTTTTGCATGATATAATAATTGTATCAAGAAATAATAAAAATGTAACTTAAAATACAAAAAATAACTTATTATATCTAGATACTAGTTTGACAACCAAATGAGGAAAGATAATGTTAATAAACCTAGCACTACAACTACTTGTGTTAACCATTGTTATTATATCAACATTGTTAACTGTAGCTATACCAGTAATATTAGCTTCCCCAGGACAATGGGAACAATCAAAAAACTTGATTTATACAGGAGCTGGCTTATGGGCAGGATTAATTATTTTTACAGGAGTAATTAATTCGTTTGCAACGTAATAAAAAAACAATAAACCAAGTTGTATCAACATAAAACAATTTGGTTTATTGTTTGAAAAAATTGCAGATATTAGTTACTATTAGTTCATAACTATTTGCGGGTATAGTTTAGAGGTAAAACACCACCTTGCCAAGGTGGATTCACGGGTTCGATTCCCGTTACCCGCTCAGAAAATCAATGTTAGGTAAATAAAATGCCAAAATTGTTCAGGATTATCTTTCTATATACTGAACATAACAGATTTTATTTTCTTACGTCGTAACTTGACTTTTTTTTCAGCTCTATTCATAATATAGAAATAAGATTGAATAAATACGATCTATATTAAGCTCATCCTTAAGTAAAAAACTACTAGGTAATTCGTCGAATTATAATATTCAATTAAATTTTCTATTGTGCCATAATATGAAGAAAGTAAATTCTTTTCTTCAGTAGCTATATACAATAAAAAGCTACTAGCTTACATCATGCAAAAAACACTACAAACTTCGGGAGAATTCTTATATGACAAATAATATTAATAACAACATTAATCTAGACACAAACAATACTGAACTTTACAATTTTGATGAAGAAAGACCAGTAGGATGGTCTGCAGGATGTGTAGATGAGGCAATTTTTTATTATTTAGATTGCAATTATGTTAACATGTGCAATTTAGAAAATAATGAAAATACAGAAGAATCTTAAATAGATTAATAATATATCTTTATTTTTTCCAGTTTACACCAAAACTGGGAAAAATAAAAGATATAAACGTTATGCAACAAAGAATAATTTGCAATTCATTTTTTCCACATGATACTACGATTATTGTTATCAATAAGTTACAAAACAGTCTCCTTATCAAAAGTTATTTGATAAGTAAAATCCAGAGTTCTACAAGCTTTTTATGTTATACTAATGAAAATCCGAGTTTATGTAGCACTATACTCATTAAATAAGAATTTAAGAGAACAAGAATAATAATACTAATAACTTTATCTATATTTTTTCTCTTCAAAGCAAGGATACACGCCGATTAATTCGTATTTTAGTTTTTTCTTCTTTAGAAATCAAAAAAATAAGTTTTACGCTCAAAACAAAATGGTTCAAAAAAATCAAAAACAACATATTGATATCGCAACTTTCTTCAGAATGAATTTGGGTAATTGGCTAACCCAAAAGACTTCATATAATCCCAACTCCAAACAACATACAACAAGCACAAGTAAAACATATATTAACAAAACAAATAGTCAGAAAATAATGGCTAATAATGAAGTAAAAGATTTATTATTATTTAAAAACAACATTGAAGTCTATGATATAAATTCAGAACAAGAAAAGATAAAAACATATTCTACTATAATTTATATCAATGATGACAGCAAAACTGCAAAATCAAATGGAAAAATATATAAACTTTGTCACAATAGTAAAAATAAAATCATTCAAGGAAATTTTGAATTAGACAAAGGAGTTTTGAAAATTTTGACAAAAAAACAACAACTTTCTGTTGAAGAAACTATTTGGTTTATTAACAATAATTTAAAACTAAGCAAAACTATTGTTAAAAAAAATACTCATTGCATTCATATTTCATTTGCTTCAGATATCAAAATTAAATCAGAGAATTAAATAGTAACAACTACAACACAAAGATCTAATAAAAATTACAATTCATTTTATTATGTCAGCACATAATCAAGACCAAAGAGAGTTGGAAAAAATCATAGCATTACAGACTCCTATGATAATCAGACAAGCAGAAAAAAAAGACAATTCATTAATCAAATTGACGAATCCCCTGCTTATTAAAAAAGTTGACAATTCATTAGAAGAGGATAATTTTCAAATTAATGTTGGAATCAATCCTAGATCAGAAAAAAAATATAAATCAGTAGCAAAAACAGAGGACGAAAATGTAGAATCAAAAAAAAATAAACTTAAACAAAAAAGAAAAAATCGTACAAAAATATATTTAAATGAAGAAGAAACATTAAATGAAATCAAAGACGGTTATTACAAACTAGATAATAACCCTATTTTAAGTTTATCAATTGCAAGACCACCTAAACCGAATTCTATCATAGATAACAAGAAGACCCTAAAAAAAATAAGAAAAAATAATAACAATAAACCAAATAAAAGAAACGTAATTACAAAACAAATACAGTATATAGACCCACCTTCTGAGGTCCAATTAAACAATGCTATTTCTATACAAGGCTTAGCTGAATTAACCAAAATCTCTCATGAAGAAATCATCAAATTTTTATTTTTACAAGGAACTATTGTTAATATAAATCAAATAATAGACTTAGAAACTGCAACTTTAGTTCTAAACAACTTTGATATAAAAATCAATAATACGCCTGAAACAAAAAAACGAAATAGAAATACTACAGCAAATTCAACTAGTATAACTGACGAAAATATAAGCTTAAAACCTAGGCCTCCCATCGTGACAATTATGGGACATGTTGATCATGGCAAAACCACTCTTCTCGACGCTATCAAAAATAGTGATGACAAAGTTGTAGAAAACGAAGCCGGAGGAATTACTCAAACTATCGGAACTTATGAAATAACAGTCAATCATAAATCTGAAGAGAAAAATATTACCTTTTTGGATACACCTGGACATGAAGCTTTTATTGCAATGAGGGCAAGAGGTGCTAACCTTGCTGATATAGCAATATTAATCATTGCTGCCGATGACGGTATAAAACCTCAGACAGAAGAGGCTTTAAAGTATATACAAAAATCTGGATTAGCTATGATAATAGCTATTACAAAGATAGACAAAGAAGGCGCCAATATTGAAACTATCAAAGAAAACTTAACAAAATACGATATTACCCCTGAAGATTGGGGCGGAGAAACACCAGTAATTCCTATTAGTGCTATCTCAGGCAAAAATATTGACCAATTAATAGAAAATATTATATTATTAGCCGAGATCCAAGATTTAAAAGCAAATTATGATAAACCAGCAGAAGGAAGAGTAATAGAGTCTTATATTGATAAAGCCCAAGGTGCTATCGCAACAATACTAATAGAAGAAGGCAAGTTGAATATCGGAGATGTTGTCGTTTGTGGCAATATTTTTGGTAAAGTCAGAGCAATGATACATCCACAGCAACAAAAAATTAAAAGTTCTGGACCTTCTTCAATATTAAAAATCTCAGGTTTATCTAGTATTGCTGATATTGGTGAAAAGTTTTCTGTTTTTCAATCTGAAAAAGAAGCAAAAAAAGCAATAGCCTTACTAAAAGAAAATAACTCAAACGATTTTTATGAACATAAACGTAATAACTATGTTCCATTAGAATATGGCATCAATACAGCCAATAAAAATATACAAATTATACTTAAAACAGATACTCAAGGATCACTAGAAAGTCTTGTATACTCCATCAAAAGTATTCCACAAGATAAAATACAAATTGAGATGTTATCTGCTTCTTCGGGAGAAATCACAGAAAACGATGTAAATTTAGCAGCTTCAACAAACTCTATTATGATTGGTTTCAATATAGGTTCAACTCCTGGAGCTAAAAATGCTGCAACAAAATATAATTTAGAAATACAAAACTATAATGTCATATATGATTTAATAGAAGATTTACAAACAAAGATGATATCAATGTTAGAACCAACTTATTTAGAAAACGAGATTGGTTCTGGTGAAATTAAAGCAACCTTTAATCTATCCAAAGGAATAATAGCAGGGTGTTATGTTACTTCTGGGAAATTGAAAAAAGACAGTTTAATAAAGGTATATAAAGGTAAAGATGAAATCTACAAGGGAAACCTTGATTCTATTAAAAAAGTAAAAGAAGATGTAACTGAAATCGACGCAAAACAAGAGTGTGGCTTATTCGTAGAAGGTTTTCAACATTGGCAAAGTGGAAACATTGTAAAATCTTTTGAGTTAATAAAACAAAAACAAAAACTGTAATAAAAAATTCTTTACTTAAATAGATTAAATAAAGAATTAATTAATTTTAATTATATCTTGGCTAATAAAAGGTAAATAAGCAAGCATCCGTGCACGTTTAATCGCTTTAGCTGCTTTTTTTTGCTGTTTTGCAGTTAAACCTGTTAAACGCCTTGGTAAAATCTTACCTTGTTCTGTTACAAGTTTTTTAAGTAAATTAATGTCTTTATAGTCAATAGACTCGCTAGAATGAAGAAAAGAAGAACGTTTACGGTAGTTGTTCATAATAATTAATTAATATTATTCTTTATTTAAGTTCTTTAAAAATAGTATGCATATTACAATGTGGGCAGAACTTTCTAATCTCTAAACGATTAGTTGTATTTCTCCTGTTCTTAGTACTGGTATACCTAAAGCATCCCAAGCTACGTTTGTCTGCAGCAGAAACTGTTCTACATCGCGTACATTCTAATGTTATAATAATTCGAGCTCCTTTAGTTTTAGCCATTTATTCAGATATTTAAAATTTAATATTTACTAGTATGGAGTTAGAAATTCAGCATTCTATAAAATGCTAAATTAGAACTTAAAAAGCACTCCCACAATGATAATTATCACACAAATTAAAAAACTCGTCAAATCAAAAGATGAACGAGACTGACGGGATTCGAACCCGCAACTTCCGCCGTGACAGGGCGGTGCTCTAACCAGTTGAACTACAGTCCCAACAACAGAATTATAATCAATTATTAGAAAATATGTCAAGTAGCATCTTTTATCAAGGAGAGGAAGGGATTCGAACCCTCGGTACGGAAAAACCGCACAACAGATTAGCAATCTGCCGCCTTCAACCACTCGGCCACCTCTCCCAAATGATAAAATGATCCTAATTATTTGCAAAACTCTGGCTCAAGCGGGATTTGAACCTGCGACCTTGGGCTTATGAGTCCCCTGCTCTAACCTCTGAGCTACTGAGCCATCTGTATATGCAAAACAATCATAATAGATATAAAAAAGAAAGTCTACCCCAAGATCAAAATACTAACACAACAAAACATATATTTCTAATTCTACAATGCCTACTTTCTGGGACAATGTTCTTCAATTAGCTAGATTTTTTATTTCTTCTATGACAGGATTAGTTTTTATTATATTAAGTCCTTTCATTACTTTAAAGAGAAATCCCGTATTATTTAGTACTGTACTACTTATTTCTTTATTAATATTATTCTTCTTATTTCAAGTTTTACAAGAAATGTTAGGTATGACCTAAACTACATACTTTTATAATTATTAAACTTCATAAAATGCTATCAACAAATAAACAAGTAGAAGAGAAAACAGGAGCGTTTGCATTAATAGATAGTCTTGTCCGACATAATGTCAAACATATTTTCGGTTATCCAGGTGGCGCAATTCTACCAATTTATGATGAATTATACTCCTGGGAAACAGAAGGATTAATAAAACATATTTTGGTTAGACATGAACAGGCTGCTGCTCATGCCGCAGATGCATATTCTAGAACAACAGGAACTATTGGAGTATGTTTTGCGACATCTGGCCCTGGTGCTACAAACTTAGTTTCTGGAATAGCTACAGCTCAAATAGATTCTGTTCCATTAATTGCAATAACTGGACAAGTAGGAAGAGCATTTATTGGAACAGATGCTTTTCAAGAAGTGGATATTTTCGGAATAACACTTCCCATAGTAAAACACTCATATGTAGTCCGCGACCCAAGAGATATAAGTAGAATAGTAGCAGAAGCCTTTTATATAGCTAGACATGGAAGACCAGGTCCTGTTCTGATAGATTTTCCTAAAGACGTCGGTCTTGAAAAGTTTGCATACAGATTCGTAGAACCAAACAAAGTTCAATTACCTGGCTTCCGACCTTTAATTAATAGTAGTTTACAACAAATTAACTCTGCGGCTATGCTAATAAAAAAAGCGAGTCAACCCTTATTATATGTAGGTGGAGGAGCTGTTGTGTCAAATGCTCATTCAATAATTGCTGAACTGGTAAATAAATATCGTATACCAATAACAACAACTTTAATGGGAAAAGGAATCTTTGACGAAAACGATGAACTATCCTTAGGAATGTTGGGGATGCATGGTACTGCATATGCGAATTTTGCCGTAAGCGAATGTGACCTATTAATTGCATTAGGAGCCAGATTCGATGACAGAGTAACAGGTAAATTAGACGAATTTGCCTGTAATGCGCAAGTAATTCACGTAGATATTGATCCTGCTGAAATAGGTAAAAACAGAATACCTCAGATTGCTATTGTAGGCGATATCAAAACCGTATGTACAGAATTGATTAACGTTCTTGATGATTTAAATTCAGGAGAACCTCCAACTAGATGGTTGCAAAGAATACAAGATTGGAAGATCGAATATCCATTAATAATTCCAAGCAGTATGCAAGGTATATCTCCTCAAGAAACAATAAATTCTCTAAATAACTATACAAAAGAGGCTTATTTTACAACAGATGTCGGACAACATCAAATGTGGGCTGCACAATTTGTTAAAACATTGCCAAGAAGATGGGTTTCAAGTGCTGGTTTAGGAACAATGGGTTTTGGATTACCAGCGGCTATCGGAACGCAAGTCGCACATCCAAATTCAGAAGTTGTTTGCATTACAGGAGACGCTAGTTTCCAAATGAACTTACAAGAACTAGGTACAATTGCACAGTATAACCTCAATATAAAAATCATTGTAATAAACAACCACTGGCAAGGCATGGTTAGACAATGGCAAGAAGCTTTTTATAATGGACGTTATTCTCATTCTAATATGGAAAAAGGTGCACCTAACTTAGAAGTTTTAGCAAAAGCTTACAATATAAAATCTTTCCGGATAACACAAAGTAGTGAAATCGATCAAAAAATGGAAGAAATCATCAAACATAAAGGACCAGTTTTAGCAGATTTTCAAGTTATAGAAGAACAAAACTGCTATCCTATGGTTGCTCCAGGAAAAAGCAATGCAGAAATGATAGGTGCAAAATTTACAGCTCAAAAAGAGAAAACACAATATAAATAAGACATTAAATCACAATTTCCAAAATTGACTTTATCGTATGATAATTGTAAGATAAATTACTAACTAATTCAAAGATAAAAACAACCTTATATGATAAAAATTAGATTGAAAAGATTTGGACGCAAAAAACTAGCTAGTTATAGAATAATAGTAATAAAATCATCCGCTAGACGTGATGGAAGACCTGTCGAGGAAGTAGGTTTTTATAATCCAATGACTAAGGAAACCAGATTAAATACAAAAGCTATAGAAAAATGGCTCGGATATGGAGCTCAACCTACTTTAACAGTTAAGCACATGCTACTAAAAGCAAAAATCATATAAAGCAAACAACAACATTAATGGAGTGACAAAGTGTCGAAATTTACACTAAAAATTTTGTGGCTTGAAAATAATGTTGCTATTGCCATTGACCAAATCATCGGCAATAGCACAAGTCCCTTAACCTCTTATTTTTTTTGGCCAAGAAATGATGCATGGGAACAACTTAAATCAGAATTAGAGTCAAAACCATGGATTTCAGAAAGAGATAAGGTAGATTTATTAAATAAAACAACTGAAATAATAACTTATTGGCAAGAACAAGGAAAAAAACAACCTTTATCTAAAGTTCAGGCTCAATTTCCAGAACTGATCTTTGCCGGTAGTAACTAAAACTAGATTTATGTAAAATCATAACTAAAGGTGTAATAAAAAGTCATATCTAGAACAATGATAACTTTTCACTGTTTCTGTTACAATACACAAATAATTATTACAAGTTTTATAAAAATTATAGGCAACACATTATGCAAGAGATAACAACTTCCATAGTAAGCCCAAATATGCTCAACTTCAGCGATGAAATTATTTTAGAACTATTTGAGGATATGTTATTGGGACGATTCTTCGAAGACATGTGTGCGCAAATGTACTATAAGGGTAAAATGTTTGGATTTGTCCATTTATATAGTGGTCAAGAAGCCGTATCTAGTGGTATAGTCAAGGCACTAGAAGAATCCGATTACGTTTGTAGTACTTATAGAGACCACGTTCACGCTTTAAGCAAGGGTGTATCTGCTAGAGAAGTCATGGCAGAACTCTTTGGAAAAGAAACAGGCTGTAGTAAAGGCCGAGGTGGCTCTATGCATATTTTTTCACAACCCCATAATTTTTTGGGCGGCTTTGCTTTCATAGGAGAAGGTATTCCTATTGCGACAGGCGCAGCATTCCAAAGTCTTTATAAAAGACAAGTATTGAAACAAGCTGGTCCATACTCTGTTTCTGTTTCTTTTTTTGGAGATGGTACATCTAACAACGGACAGTTTTTCGAATGCTTAAACATGGCTGTTCTGTGGAAATTGCCTATGATTTTCGTAGTAGAAAATAATCAATGGGCTATTGGAATGGCACATCATAGAGCAACTTCTAGTCCAGAAATATATAAAAAGGCCAAAGCTTTTGGATTACCTGGTATAGAGGTTGACGGCATGGATGTATTAGCTGTAAGATCCGCAGCTATTGAAGCCATAAATCGTGCGAGAAAAGGGGAAGGGCCAACTTTAATTGAAGCTTTGACTTATAGATTTAGAGGACACTCGCTTGCTGATCCAGACGAATTACGTTCATCACAAGAAAAAGAGGCTTGGATAGCAAGAGACCCAATTAAAAATTTAGAATCATATATCATCGATAATAAAATAAGCACTGTAAGTAAATTAAATGATATTAAAAATAATGTAAAAGAAATTGTTGCAGATGCTGTAGAATTTGCAATTACTAGCCCTGAACCAAAAGTAGAAGAATTACATAAATATTTATTTGTTGACGAATAATTAAATATAAGATAAAGGATCCAAAAAAGACCATGCCTAAAATGTTCATGTTTGATGCACTAAGGTTAGCTACAGATGAAGAAATGGAAAAAGATAGTACAGTTTGCGTTATCGGTGAAGATGTCGGACATTACGGAGGTTCTTATAAAGTAACAAAAGATTTACATGCCAAATATGGTGATTTAAGAATTCTCGATACTCCTATTGCAGAAAACAGCTTTACTGGCTTAGGTTCTTTCAATTATCAATCTCTTGTTAATTAATAGTTATGGATAAAAACTATTACAATCATTAAAATGGCCTACTATAAAAGCATCATGAAATTTATATAATAAATCTAAGCTTTATAAATTAATTATAATGTTGAAGTAGGAACTGAATTATGGTGCTAAACATTGTCTGATGATAATTGCTAAAAAAGTTAATACAAAATAACTTTATAGATTCTGCAACGAGATAGATTGTAAGCAGAGATTTAAATTAGTAAAAAAGTTCTATTTTAAACTAATTAAGGCTTAAGCTATGTTTTATCAATATAAAGTACATAGCTTTATCAAAAGATATTAATCTATTTGAACAATTGGCGCAGCAATGACCGGTCTAAGACCAATAGTAGAGGGGATGAATATAAGTTTCTTACTCCTAGCATTTAATCAAATAGCTAATAATGCTGGTATGATGAGATACACTTCGGGTGGAAATTTTCAAATCCCAATGGTAATTAGAGGGCCTGGAGGAGTAGGAAGACAACTAGGAGCTGAGCATTCACAACGTTTAGAAGCATATTTTCATGCTATTCCTGGCTTAAAAATAGTAGCCTGTTCAACACCTTATAATGCAAAAGGGCTATTAAAATCTGCAATAAAAGATAACAACCCTGTAATCTTTTTCGAACATGTTCTTTTATATAATCTACAAGAAGATATTCCTCAAGAAGAATACTATCTGCCATTAGATAAAGCAGAAATTGTTCGACAAGGTAATGATGTTACAATATTAACATACTCAAGAATGAGGCACCATGTCGTTCAAGCTGTGAACACTGTAACAAAAGATGGTTATGACCCTGAAATTATAGATCTAATTTCATTAAAACCTTTTGATATGACAACAATAATAAACTCTATTAAAAAAACACATAGAGTTATTATCGTAGAAGAATGTATGAAAACTGGTGGTATTGGGGCTGAATTAATCGCAAGAATAAATGAAGATTGTTTCTATGAACTAGATTCAAAAATAATAAGATTATCTTCCCAAGATATTCCTACTCCTTACAATGGACAATTAGAACAAGCAACAGTTATTCATCCTCACCAAATCGTAAATGCAATAAAAGAAATAAAAATTAAGCAGACCATTTAAAGTAATATTAATTATTTCATAGCCAAATTACGTTTATATGGCTATGAAATAAAAAAATATCAATAACAAATTTCAACAACGTAGTATAGAAACTTATGCTAAACACCATTTTTAAATCTAATCATAAGAAAAAAATCGAAGAATACAGCAAGCTAGTCAATAGTATAAATCATTATCAAACATTCCTAAAAGATTTACCACAACAAGCTTTGAAAGATAAAACACAAGAAATGAAAGATAAGGTGGCAAATGGTACGAAATTAGATACTATTTTACCTGAAGCTTTTGCAATTGTAAAAGAGGCAATAAATAGAACTCTCCATTTACAAGTCTATGATGTACAGCTTATGGCAGGCATAGCTCTGCATCAAGGACAAATAGCAGAAATGAAGACTGGTGAAGGAAAAACTTTAGCCGCGGCATTGCCTGCTTATTTAAACTCATTATCTGGAAAAGGCGTCCATATTATTACAGTTAATGATTATTTAGCCAAAAGAGATTCTATCACAATCGGCCAAATATACAAGTATTTAGGCTTATCTACTGGTTTGATTCAAGAAAAAATGAGTCAAAAAACAAGACAAAATAATTACAAATGTGACATAACATATGTAACAAATAGCGAAGTAGCATTTGACTATTTACGTGATAATATGGCATTAGTAGCATCTGATATAGTTCATCGTCCTTTTTCCTACGCTATAGTTGATGAAGTTGATTCAATATTTATTGATGAAGCTCGCACACCTTTGATTATAGGTGGAGAAGCTGAATCTAGTAATAGCAAATATGAAAAAACATCGCAAATTGCCCAAAAACTATCAATCAATCACGACTATGAAGTTGATTATAAAAAAAAGATTATCACTTTAACAGAAGAAGGCATTAATCATATAGAAAAGTTATTAAAAATTACGAATATATACGACTTACAAGATCCTTGGGCGCCTTATATCATGAATAGCCTTAAAGCTAAAGAATTGTACCAAATAGGAACACATTATTTAGTAATTGAAGAACAGGTTGTTATAGTAGATGAATTTACAGGAAGGGTCAGTCAAGGTAGACGATGGAGCGAAGGTTTACATCAAGCAATAGAAGCCAAAGAAGGAGTTATAATTCAAAAAGAAATGCAAACTCTCGCTTCAATTACATATCAAAATTTTTTTTTACTATACCCTAAATTATCTGGAATGACTGGAACGGCCAAAACAGAAGAATATGAATTTGAAAAAATTTATAAAATGAATGTTACAGTTATTCCAACTAATAAAGAAATGATTCGCAAAGACTTACCTGATTTGCTATATAAAAATCAATACTCAAAATGGAAAGCTGTCGTACTAGAATGCAGAGAAATGTACTCACAAGGAAGACCAACGCTAATAGGGACAACAAGTATAAGTAATTCACAGCTAGTTTCTTATTTATTAAAAGAATGTAGTATTCCACACAATGTTTTAAATGCTAAACCTCAGAATGCAGTAAGAGAAGCGGAAATAATAGCACAAGCTGGAAGAAAAAAAGCTGTCACTATAGCAACGAACATGGCTGGACGAGGTACTGATATTATTTTAGGTGGTAACAGTATAGAACTAACTAAACAAACTGCCTCTACAATTTTAGAAAATATACGTATTCTTCAATCAATTCCAAATACAACGTCGTTAACAGCTATATTTAAAAATGATATAGAAAATTATGACATTATCAATAACAAGGAAGAAGATAGGCTAATTACATCTATTATAGATCATAAAAATTATAATTTATCTTCTATAGATATAAGAAATGAACTTGAAATAATACTAAAAAACAGAGAATCTGAAAAAAAACCTGTCCTTTCTTCTATACAACTATTTTTAGAAATAATATTAGTTCATTACGAAAAACAGCTCAAAATTGAAAAACAAGATGTAATAAAAACAGGAGGAGTTCATATAATCGGAACAGAACGCCATGATTCAAGAAGAATCGATAATCAGCTCAGAGGTAGATCAGGTAGACAAGGTGATCCAGGTTCTTCTCGTTTTTTTCTGAGTTTAGATGATAAACTTTTAAAAAATTTTGGTGGCAACAAGATAGTAAATGTTATGAATCAATTACAATTAGAAGATGACATACCTATTGAATCACGAATTTTAACTGGTTTTCTTGAAACAGCACAACAAAAAGTAGAATCCTATTATTATGACATCAGAAAACATGTCTTTGATTATGACCAAGTACTCAATGATCACAGAAAAGCTATTTATGGAGAAAGAAGAAGAATTCTCGAAACAAATAATTTGCGAAGCCATATTTTAGGCTACGCTGAGATTACCATAGCAGAATTAGTGGGCTATTATACAAAACAAAAAGACAATACAGTTAGTATCGATAATGAAGAAATTATCGATTCATTATGTAAGTTATTAAATATAAAAAATAGCTTCCATCATCAAGATTTAAAAAATTTAAGACCTGAAGAAATGGTCTCTTTATTTCAAGAGCAAATTTATATTAGTTATGATTTAAAAGAAGCATTTTTAGAGTCATTGCAACCAGGCCTAACAAGACAACTTGAAAAGTATACATTGTTAACACAAATAGATCAATGTTGGACAGAACATCTTCAAAAAATGAATTCTCTCCAGGAAATCATTTCTTGGAGAAGCTACGGCCAAAATGATCCACTAATTGAATATAAACGAGAAGCTTTTATATTATTTTGTAAATTACTTCAAACCATTTTTCAATCGGTTATATATATGATAATGAGAATAGAAGAACTTCAGTAATGTTGTATATTTGGTAAAATCAATGCTTAATAAACATATAAATGATAAATTAGTAATTAATGGAAGAAATTTTTCCTCACGAATTATGTTAGGTACTGGTAAATACAAAAATATAGAGGAAGCAAAAAGTAGCATCAGTGCTAGTGGATGTGAGATAGTTACAGTCGCAATTAGAAGAGCTCAAAACCATAAACTAAAAGGTAATGGTAATATAGTAGATGCTTTAAACTGGCAAAAACTTTGGCTTTTACCAAATACGGCGGGTTGTGAAACAGTAGATGAAGCTATAAGAATTGCAAAAATGGGAAGAGAAATAGTCCGTTATCTTGGCCAAGAAGAAAACAATTTTATAAAACTAGAGGTAATACCAGATGCCAAGTCGTTGCTTCCAGATCCACTTGGAACACTTAAAGCAGCAGAATATTTAGTAAAACATGGATTTACAGTTTTGCCATATATTAATGCAGATGTAATTTTGGCTAAACAACTTGAAGAATTGGGATGTGCTACTGTTATGCCTTTAGGATCCCCCATCGGTTCTGGTCAAGGCCTACAAAATTTGTTTAATATCGCAATGATCATAGATAGAGTGAAAATTCCAGTAATTGTAGATGCTGGGATAGGTACTGCAAGTGAAGCATGCAAAGCAATGGAGATAGGAGCTGATGCAGTATTAATGAATACAGCAATTGCCAAAGCAGAAAACTCCACTAAAATGGCCATAGCTATGAAACATGGCACTAAGGCAGGGAGAGAGGCTTTTCTAGCTGGAAGAATGAGTTCAAACAAAGGCCCTAAAGAAAGCTCTACTTTAGAACATATTTCTAAATAGAGCCTAAAAAATATATTTTTTCCATTCAAACATGTCTTCATCTTTTGATGTATAGTCTAATGCTTGAAAAAATGTTATTAAATAATTTGTATTTACAGAGTTTTTATCAAAAAAACAGTATTGAAAAATTATATCAGAATGATATTCTAAATAAAAAAAATAATAATATAGCAAAGAATTTTTTTCTAAGATAATATTGGAATATGGATTAATATAGAATGAATTTATTATCGAAAATATTGCTAAATAATCTTCAAAAAAGTTGAAGTTGGAGACAAAATAATGGACGTCTGTAACAAGTTGAAAATAACCAATGTTAATCAATCTTTCTTTAGAAAGCAAGCACTCCGATCTTATTGGAGGTGTATCTAAATAAAAAGCAAAAAAAAGTTTAGTAATTGAAATCATATTATCTATTTTTTTTCGTACAGAGCGGATAAGGGGACTCGAACCCCTGACATCAAGCTTGGAAGGCTGGCGTTCTACCACTGAACTACATCCGCCATTTTTTTTGCTAAAACATATGACCATATTATAATCATAAAAAAAATATATAGCAACCTGTCAATATATCAAAAAAAAAGACAAATATATATTACGATTTCTATAATTTGTATTAAATTCGAACAAAATATAATCTATACTTTAAGTTTATTAGAATGATTTTCTTTGGAAGCGCTAGATTAGTCAGAAATCAGTATATAATAATAAGAAAAGTAAGGATACAATTTTATATTGTTAAACAAGATTTGTACTAAATTCACTATGTATATCAATACAGATACAGTTGAAAAAAATCTTACCTAATTGACAAGTTTTCTTGCATAAAAAGCAAATGGAAAAATAATATAAAATATATTCCTACATTTTTACTTAATAATTTAAAGGAGATAATCAAATATGTCTGGAGGCTCAACAGGAGAACGCCCTTTTTCTGATATTATAACAAGCATTAGATATTGGATTATTCATAGTATTACCATTCCATCTTTATTTGTAGCTGGTTGGTTATTTGTTAGTACTGGACTAGCATATGACGTGTTTGGTACTCCAAGACCAAATGAGTACTTTACTCAAGATCGTCAGCAAGTTCCATTAGTTAACGACCGTTTCAGTGCAAAACAAGAACTGGAAGACTTAACAAAAGGACTATAATATAACTAAAAAGGAATTCAACATATGAGCAGAGGTAGTTCAAACCAAACAATTTCATACCCAATTTTCACATTCCGTTGGTTAGCCATCCATGCAATCGCAATCCCAACAGTGTTTTTTCTAGGTGCTATTACATCTATGCAATTTATCCAAAGATAAAAAAAGGAGAAAGTATCAATGAGTGGTCCGAACCCTAATAAACAACCAGTAGATTTAAATAGAACTTCATTATTTTGGGGATTATTGTTAATTTTTGTTTTAGCCGTTTTATTTTCTAGCTATTTCTTTAATTAGAAAATAAAAATTTATTTAAATTAAAATCAAAATAATCATATAAGGAGAAAACAATGAGCAGCACAGGAAGAGTTCCTTTATGGCTTGTAGCAACATTTGGAGGAATAGCAGTAATAACTCTACTAGGAATCTTTTTTTACGGTTCTTATTCTGGAGTAGGGTCTTCATTATAAGTAAATCATACATTTAAAAAATATAGACTAATTATTTTTTTAAACCTCGACACTAGAAGGTCTAAAAAAATAATTAGCTTAAAAACCAAGACCTTTCATCCCTGCTTTTAACCTTAATGCACAAATCTGATTTTCTTTAAGGATTTTCATAGCTGCAATAGAACGAGAATCGTGACTACAATAAATTAAAATATAATAACCGCTATTAATACTTGATCTCAAAAGTTCTATCGAAGCTTGATCACTAATTACAGTTAGGGGAATACTTCTAGCAGAAGTTAGATGAACTGATTGATATTCCTGGCTACTTCTGACATCAATTAAAAGACATTTTTTGTTACTCATATGAGATGGTAATTCTGACGATACTATATCTTGATAAGAAAATCTATTTTTTACTAATCCTGACTCTACTTCCTCAAATTCTAATAATTTCAAAGACTCTATCACAGATTGTCTACAAGATATCTTTTGTTTATTAATAGAGATTGTTTTAAATTTTACTTTAACAAAATCATATAACAATAGTTTTCCACTGATAATATTTCTTAAACCTAAAATAATCTTAAGAACTTCATTTGTCTGTAAACTACTAATGATAGCAGCAACTCCTCCCATAACACCTCCCTCACTACAAGAAAAGGCGACACTATCTTGAAGTCTATCATAGAGTAAATCTCTATAATTAGGACCTCCTCTATAATTGAACACAGAAACTTGTCCTTCTGTTCCAAAAATTGCACCATAAACAATAGGTTTATTTAACATAACAGAAATATCGCTTAGCAAATATCGTGTAGAAAAATTATCCGAAGCATCAAGTATTATATCGTAATCTGCAGCAATGGCAAGAGCATTCTGAGTATTAATTTTTGTTTCGAAAACCACAATACGGCAATTTGGATTAATTTTTTCTAACTGCAATTTTGCAGCATCACATTTTTTCTGTTGAACTAATTGTGTATTATATAGGATTTGCCTTTGCAAATTTGATAAACTAATAATGTCATAATCTACAATACCTAATTGTCCAATTCCAGCCGAAGCTAGATACATAGCTGCTAGACAACCTAAACCACCCAAACCTATTATTAAAATTTTAGATTTCTTTAGGCGGTATTGTCCATCTTTACCAACTTCTTCTAAAACAAGATGGCGGGAATATCTTTTATACTCGTCTACCGAAAGTTCAGTATTAATTGTAATAGGGTCTAACATTGTTCAATGTTTTTAATAAAATTAGAAAAGATATAAATACTCTTAAATAATCAAGAGCCTAATCAACAATTACATCACTTTGATTAAGCTCTTGATTGTTTAGAAAGAATAATATTAACTACCTAGTTTAAAAGCGTCAACAAATAGGCCATAAATAATACCAATTTTAATACTGTTAATAGTGTCAAAAAAAAACTTCAGAGAAAAAATATCATACCTATAAAAAGTAAAACCAATATAAGCTTTCTTAAATAAACTGTTAAAATCCTTTACCAAGATAAACAGCTTGAAAGATAAAAAGAATACTTCGTTCTTATTATTGATCTTTGTCTTAATTTAACAAAAATATCACGAGATTAAATCAAAGAAAACTCTTCATTAATTATTTAATATCATAGAAAACAGACTCTACTTGCACAAAGTAATTTATAAATCTGATGGTTTATAACAACAAAATTGAGGAAAATGATACTTTTGTGATATTAGTAAAAATCTAATTAAAGTCAAAACTACATTAACACATTAATCTACAATACTTTATCGACAAGCTTCTTTATCAAAAGAATATACTAACTTACTAATAAATTCAAATATTGCTACCAATAATCAGATTGAAAAACACGTTTTCATCTTTCCAAACTAATTATTTAATATTAACTAAAAATAGCTTTAAAACTAATCACATGAAGTAAATAAATAGCTCTTCAATATATAATCGAATCAAAAAATACAATATACCATACAGATAATAGTCAACTGTCTTAGTCATTATAAACCATAATTAAATACAAAAAAATGAAGTAGATATTTTTATAACTTATTGCATAATAAATAATTTATAATTTTGACATAACAGTTATAAATAAATACAATTATGGAAATTACTGTAATAAATACCTCCAGCAACAACTCCCCAATCTCCAGTCTGGGAAGGAAGTGTTGCAAGTACTGTTGCAAGAAAAAATCCAGCTAATAAACTAATTAAATTCGTTGTCAATCTTCCTAAGGGATACGAAAAACAGATAGCTATTAAAAGAGCTTCTCTAAAAGTCGTGCTAGCTTTTTTACAAAACACACGACTTATTAATGATCTTAATAAAAATAATCCAATACTGTTTCCAGTAGTTTTTATTATTTTAGAAATAGTAATCTTAGTTATGAGATTTTCAGAAAAAGACATCATCTCACTTAAATAAATAAAATAAAAAGCTAAGTAATATATCTAGATAGACTACAATCTCAGCATGTTTTTCATGGTCTAATAATAAAACAATTATACTAAGTAGTAGTCTATACTTTAACACAGATATAACAATAGCTTTTTTAATTTATGTCTTAACAACGCCATGAATAAAAGCTTATTAACAAATTTTGTAAATATAAAACTTTATTACGATTTAACATCAAGAGACCTTATCTAGAAATATTCTGTTCACTTAGAGCTCGGCACATATATACAAATGGTTCAATAACAAGAGCTTCTAAACTAGCGTTTTCAAGACTTAACTCTTGCAAAATGACATCTTTTAACAATTGAATACCTCTTACTGTTGGAGAGATCGGAACGGATAAAGAATTATAGGTATCACGTAATCCATCTAATACTCTTTCATTTAAAATATTTGTGTCACCAGCAATTATTGCATAACTAGCATATCTTAGATAATATTCTAAATCTCTAAGACACGCAGCATATCTTCTAGTTGTATATGAGTTTCCGCCTGGTCTCAATAATTCTGGTTGTTCACTATATAATTGCGCAGAGGCTTCTTTTACAATAAAAGAAGCCTTACTATTAATAAGTTCTGTAATTTGAATTCGTAACAAACCAGTTTGAAAATAAAGGGAAAGTTTATCTACAGCAAATTTATCTAAGTAACTTCCTTTAACGTCATAACGATTTACTATATTAGTAATAGCATCTTGCATTTGGATTATCTCCTTTCAGGGATCAATAAAATTGTATATTTTTTATCAACAATTAAAAATAGTTTAGTAAAAGTCTGAATAGAACCACTATTACTGATAGTATAAAGTATACAGCAAAAAATAGATTTTATGGATTATTTACAAAAAAATCACACATATTTATAAGACTAAAAATTATACATAAGATGATAAAGTAGCGATTCACTTAATAAAAAAACTTAAATAAAGAAATGTAAAAAAATGTATTAGAAAGGCCAAGATCTCCAAGCTTACTATTACCATAAAAATAAATAGAATTAGAGTTACAAAACATTGCGGTTTATTAAATATTTTATAATTGAAGAAATTGATGGTACAAACTACTGCTAAAATGCCAGCAAAAGAAACTTTGTTGACACCTCGTTTTTATACAACAGACTTCGAAGAAATGTCGACAATAGACATTTCTAATAACGAAGAAGAATTTGAAGCTATACTAGAAGAATTCCGTGTTGATTACAACAAGCAACACTTTATCCGAGATGAAGAATTTGATGCTTCATGGAATAACTTGGATCAAGATACAAGATCACTTTTTATTGAATTTTTAGAAAGATCCTGCACAGCTGAATTTTCAGGTTTCTTACTTTATAAAGAATTATCTAGGCGTTTAAAACATACAAGTCCAGTAATAGCAGAGTGTTTTCTTTTAATGTCAAGAGATGAAGCTAGACATGCTGGTTTTTTAAACAAGGCAATGAGTGATTTTAATTTATCACTTGATTTAGGTTTTCTAACGAAAAATCGCACCTATACCTTTTTCTCACCAAAATTTATTTTTTACGCAACATATCTGTCTGAAAAAATTGGATATTGGAGATACATAACAATTTATAGACATTTAGAGCAATATCCAGAACATAGAGTATATCCTATTTTCAAATTTTTTGAAAATTGGTGTCAAGATGAAAATAGACATGGCGACTTTTTTGCTGCATTACTAAAATCTAAACCAGAATTTTTAAATACATTGCAAGCCAAATTATGGTGTCGCTTTTTCTTATTAAGTGTTTTTGCAACTATGTATTTAAACGATTTTCAACGTTCTACTTTCTACGAATCTATTGGTCTTGATGCTAGACAATATGATATTCAGGTGATTAGAAAAACAAACGAAAGTGCTTCCAGAGTATTTCCAGTTGCATTAAATGTCGATCATCCAAACTTTTTTAAACTACTTGATGACTGTGCATATCAAAATAAAATGCTAATTAATATTGCAAGTGATTCAAATGGAATGAAACTTTTCAGAAAAATTCCTGCTTATACAAGTTTAGCTCTAAGCCTGGCAAAATTATATTTTCTTAAACCTCTAGATACACAAAGTACTTGGGGAACCATAAAATAGTCGAATATATTACAAAATAACTCTTTTTATAAAAAATGACTATACAATCTAACCAACAAGTTTCTTTAGTTGGGAAACAAGCTCCAGACTTCAACGGACAAGCTGTATTTGATCAAGAATTTCAAAATGTAAAATTATCTGATTACAAAGGAAAATATTTAGTTCTATGAAAAAAATACTGTAATAGTTAATCCATCCCCTAGCGTTAAACTTCGAAATTTAGCAACAAAAGAGACTTCTCTGAAAACTTATAAATAAACACATATTGTGAATAAAGTTAAATATATTAAAAACATAATCGCTTTTTTAATTTGTAAATACTAACTTTAATATAAATTTTATAACACTATTTAAACTGCTTAAAATATCAGTTTTCAGACAAAATATAAGTTTATCAACTTCATATGGAAGAATTCATCAGTAAAAAATATCAATCAACAATTGAAACAATTTCAGAACTTCAGAATTGTAAAAGCTGTGTAATATCATAAACATATATTGTTCACAGTTTAAAAAAGAGATGACAAATATTTTATCTACTTGACCAGTACTTAATTCTACTCATAACTTAATTTCCAACCTGATTTTTATTGATAGAAAATATCTGGTTATTACAAAAGAAGGACTTAAAACATAAGAATTTAAACTAGGATATACTATAGTAATACGAATTTGTTCTCTAAAATCTGATAGTTACTCTTGGTAACCATTTCATTTGTAGGACAAAAAAATGCATCTAATAATTGAGTTATATAACTTGTGCATTTTTTTAAGCTGTGTTAATAGGAATAATATCTTACAGCTTAAAAGAGAGATTTCTGCTCAAATCCACTCTATATCTTTTATCCTCTAAATTTTACATTTGTCTGTCCAACAGAAATAACATCATTTAGTGACGAATATCACAAATTTAAAGAATTAAATACAGAAATATTAGGAGTATCTGTCGACAGTGAATACGAAACTAGTTAAAAAAAGCATATACATAAGAAATATAAACATGGTTATTTCTAGAAACACATAAAAAACAATTAGCATAATTGTAGATATAATTGGGTATTCATTAAAAAAATAGCCTAAATTTTATTTAGTTGTAATTTTCTTTTAACTTGAATCAAGAAAATTATTAATTACTTTAAAATACTTAAAATATTTTATACTTAAGCTAACTATATAGAAATGTATTTGGATAGTTTTTAAAGATCAAAAAATACTTTATTCGCATTTAGCTTGGATACAAACAGAAAGAGAAAATGGTGGTCTAGGTGATCTAGAATATCCACTATTGTCAGACTTAACAAAGGAAATTAGTAAATCTTACCAAGTTCTAACTAATGACGGAGTAGCATTAAGAGGATTATTTATTATAGATAAAAATGGCTATATTCAGTATGTAAAAAACATAACGATAAAATAAAAGAACAAGGTTAAGGAATAAATGAATATATTGAAATATGCTTAATACTGACATTTACTTGTTTATGATTACATTGATAAAACCTAACTTCTATATCATATTTTATGCGTTATTAATAAGAATGATAAATTTTAAGCAATCTATTATATAATTCAAGGAAGCAATATTTTCTTTACAAAGCTATGTGTATATAAATATACTTTCATAGTTTTTTAAAAGTAATAAAACCTTTCAAAATTAATTAAAGTTTTTATTACTATTCAAATCTACTGTAAATAACTTAGAATTCGGACGTAGTGTTGAAGAAACTTTAAGGGTTTTACAAGCAATTCAATACATACAAAACAATCCAGACGAAGTATGTCCTGCTAATTGGAAGCCTGGTGATAAAACAATGATTAGCAATCCTGTAAAATCTAAAGAATACTTTCAAGCTATTTAATAGTAAATAATCTACGCACAATATAATAAAACATTTTTTATACATTATATTTTTATGAACAAGACATATGGCAACTGATTTAGCTAATCAATTACGTGAAGGAACAACTAAAGCACATAGTATGGCAGAAAATGTAACTTTCGTTAAGTCTTTCCTTAGTGGTGTTGTTGACAAAAATTCTTACAAAAAATTAGTAGCAAACTTATATTTCGTTTACTCTGCAATGGAAGAGGAAATGTTTAACAACAGAAAAGATGTGGCAATCAGCCCAATTTACTTTCCTGAATTAAATAGAAAAGAAAGTTTGGAAAACGATCTCGAATTTTATTATGGAAAAAATTGGATTAATGAAGTGGAAGCCTCACCAGCAACTCAAATCTACGTTGACCGTATTCATCAGATAGGCAAAACACAACCAGAACTATTAGTCGCACATGCTTATACTAGATATCTAGGTGATCTATCTGGCGGACAAATATTAAAAAAAATAGCACAAAGTGCAATGCAATTATCAACTTCAGAGGGTGTAGCTTTTTACAATTTTAAAGATATCAAGGATGAAAAAGAGTTTAAAAACCAATACAGATCTGCGATCAATTCTATACCATTGTCTCAAGCAACACAAGATGATATTATTTCAGAAGCTAATATTTCTTTCAATTTGAATATGAAAATATTCCAAGAATTAAATTCAAGCTTGATAAAAATCATGATTATGTTATTATTAAATACAATCAAAAGTTTTAGAAAATAACAACAACTAACGATAAAGAAGATGAAATAGCAAAACGATTTATTTTATCATTTCAAGAAGATATAGTATGCCCAAACTAAAAACTAGTAAGTCTATTTTAAAAAGATTTAAAATCACAAATAATAAGACAGTTGTACGAAAAAAAGCTGGCAAGAGTCACTTGCTTGAAAAAAAATCTGCTACTAAAAAACAAAAAAAATCGAAAAAAATTGTGGTGATAAGCAAACACAGTAAAAATATAATTACAACTATTCATCGCAAATAGTAAAAAAAGGACGCCTCTGTAAATGACAAAAGTAAAAAGGGGAAATGTTGCTCGGAAACGAAGAAAGAAAATTTTAAGTCTTGCAAAAGGTTTTAAAGGAACTCATTCTAAGCTGTTTAGGGTCGCTAATCAACAAGTGATGAAAGCCTTACGATATTCTTATGTAGGAAGAAAAAACAGAAAAAGACAATTTAGATCATTATGGATCACTAGAATTAATGCAGCATGCCGTAATAATGATACTAATTACAGCCTATTTATCAATAGCTTAAAAAAATCAAATATAGCTTTAAACCGAAAAATGCTTGCACAACTTGCAATCTTGGATCATACAACCTTTAACAAAATTTTGCAAGTTTAGATATTAATATAATAGACCTATAAAGCAAGACTAAAAAAGACCAGATAGAATAACATTTCTATCTGGTCTTTTTTATCGATTAGATTCTATCAGACACATTTCAACAGTATAGAGAACACAATAGAAAGGTAGCATTGGCATTGAGCTACTTTCCCAAGGGGCTACCCCCTTAGTATCATCGCCGCTATAACGTTTCACAACTGAGTTCGAAATGGTTCAGAGTGGTTCCATTATGCTATAAACACCAAAGCATATAAGCTATGAATTCATAACTTTGTTATCATTATCAAAAAAACAAGCCCTCGGTCTGTTAGTACATCTCAGCTCAATACATTACTGTACTTATACTTAATGCCTATAGAACGGCTAGTCTTGCCGTGACCTTAACTGTTTTAAACAGTGAGAGTACTCATCTTAAGGTAGGCTTCCCACTTAGATGCTTTCAGCGGTTATCCTTTCCATACTTGGCTACCCAGCGTTTACTGTTGGCACAATAACTGGTACACCAGAGGTATGTCTCTCCCGGTCCTCTCGTACTAAGGAGAAATCCTTTCAATACTCTAACGCCTACACCGGATATGGACCGAACTGTCTCACGACGTTCTGAACCCAGCTCGCGTACCGCTTTCATGGGCGAACAGCCCAACCCTTGGGACGTACTACCGCCCCAGGATGCGATGAGCCGACATCGAGGTGCCAAACCTCCCCGTCGATGTGAACTCTTGGGGAGATCAGCCTGTTATCCCTAGAGTAACTTTTATCCGTTGAGCGACGGCCCTTCCACTCGGAACCGTCGGATCACTAAGGCCGACTTTCGTCTCTGCTCGACTTGTAGGTCTCGCAGTCAAGCTCCCTTATGCCTTTACACTCTCTACAACTGATTTCCGACCAGTCTGAGGGAACCTTTGCACGCCTCCGTTACCTTTTAGGAGGCGACCGCCCCAGTCAAACTGCCCACCTGAAACTGTTCCTCAACCGGATAACGGTTAGAAGTTAGAATTCTAGCTTTCCTAGAGTGGTATCTCACTGATGGCTCCTGTACTCCCACAAGAATACAATCAAAGCCTCCCACCTATGCTGCGCAAGAAAAGCCCGAACCCAATCTCAAGCTACAGTAAAGCTTCATAGGGTCTTTCTGTCCAGGTGCAGGTAGTCCGCATCTTCACAGACATGTCTATTTCGCCGAGTCTCTCTCCGAGACAGTACCCAAATCGTTACGCCTTTCGTGCGGGTCGGAACTTACCCGACAAGGAATTTCGCTACCTTAGGACCGTTATAGTTACGGCCGCCGTTCACCGGGGCTTCAGTTACTAGCTTCGCAAAGAGCTAACCAATTTCTTTAACCTTCCGGCACTGGGCAGGCGTCAGCCCCCATACATTGTCTTACGACTTCGCGGAGACCTGTGTTTTTGGTAAACAGTCGCTTGGGTCTGGTTATTGCAACCCTTTGCAGGGCACCCCTTCTTCCGAAGTTACGGGGCTATTTTGCCGAGTTCCTTAGAGAGAGTTATCTCGCGCCCCTTAGTATACTCTACTTACCTACCTGTGTCGGTTTCAGGTACAGGCATTTGTTGCTTATGGTATTTCGAACTTTTCTTGGAAGTATGACATCAACTACTTCGGCACCTTAGTGCTTTGTACTCACGCCTTAGCTCAAAGTGTTTTCACCACTTCTCATCACCTTAAACGTTTAAACCGGTAACCAACATCCGGCTAGCCTAGCCTTCTCCGTCCTTCGGTACCAACAACAAATGGTACAGGAATATTAACCTGTTGTCCATCGACTACGCCTTTCGGCCTCGCCTTAGGTCCTGACTCACCCTCCGTGGACGAACCTTCCAGAGGAAACCTTAGGTTTTCGGGGCATTGGATTCTCACCAATGTTTTCGCTACTCAAGCCGACATTCTCACTTCTGCTTTGTCCACACCCACTTTCGTTAGCGCTTCAAACTTTAGCAGAACGCTCCCCTACCGATGTAAAAACATCCCACAGCTTCGGCAAATTACTTAGTCCCATACATTTTCGGCGCAGGATCACTTGACCAGTGAGCTATTACGCACTCTTTAAAGGGTTGCTGCTTCTAAGCAAACCTCCTGGTTGTTTATGCATTCCCACCTCCTTTAACACTTAGCAATTATTTAGGGGCCTTAACTGGTGGTCTGGGCTGTTTCCCTTTTGACAATGAAGCTTATCCCCCACTGTCTCACTGGTTGACTTATAACTTAGTATTCAGAGTTTGCCTTGATTTGGTACCGCTCTCGCAGCCCGCACCGAAACAGTGCTTTACCCCTAAGCCTAAACATCAACCGCTGCGCCTCAACGCATTTCGGGGAGAACCAGCTAGCTCCGAATTCGATTGGTATTTCACCCCTAGCCACAGCTCATCCGCTGATTTTTCAACATCAGTCGGTTCGGACCTCCACTCAGTGTTACCTAAGTTTCACCCTGGCCATGGCTAGATCATCCGGGTTCGGGTCTGTAAATAGTGACAAACGCTCTATTCAAGCTCGCTTTCACTGTGGCTTCAGTATTCTTTACTTTAACCTGCCACTACCTACAAGTCGCCGGCTCATTCTTCAACAGGCACGAGGTCAGACGTTAAGTCGTCCTTCCACTGCTTGTAAGCTTACGGTTTCATGTTCTATTTCACTCCCCTTCCGGGGTTCTTTTCACCTTTCCCTCACGGTACTATTTCGCTATCGGTTATTCAGGAATATTTAGCCTTACGAGGTGGTCCTCGCTGATTCACACGGGATTTCACGTGCCCCATGCTACTCGGGATACAGCTAAGTTTAAAAATGCTTTCGGTTACAAGGTTTTCACTTTCTATGACATCACATTCCAATGATTTCGCCTAGCACTCAGTAAGCTATATTGCTGTCCCAACAACCCCAGAAGATAAATCTGCTGGTTTAGGCTGTTCCCATTTCGCTCGCCGCTACTAAGGGAATCGCTTTTGCTTTCTCTTCCTCTAGCTACTAAGATGTTTCAATTCACTAGGTTCGCTCTTTCTTACCTATAGATTCAGTAAGAAGTATTAAAAGTTTCCTTATTCGGGAATCTCCGGATCATAATTTACTTCCAACTCCCCGAAGTGTTTCGTCGGTAGTCACGCCCTTCATCGCTTCTGAATACCAAGGTATCCACCGTAAGCCCTTATTCACTTGTATATTTTGATAAAATAACTAAAATTTCATAGCTTACTATTTATTCAAATGCTTAATTGAATAAATTATAAGTCGTGGAGACAAGGGGACTCGAACCCCTGACATCTGCCTTGCAAAGGCAGCGCTCTACCAACTGAGCTATGTCCCCATGCTGGGCCATTCTGGACTTGAACCAGAGACCTCACCCTTATCAGGGGTGCGCTCTAACCAGCTGAGCTAATAGCCCTTGCATAAATAAAAAGGAGGTGATCCAGCCGCACCTTCCAGTACGGCTACCTTGTTACGACTTCACCCCAGTCACTAGCCCTGCCTTAGGCGTCCTCCTCCAAAAGGTTAGAGTAACGACTTCGGGCGTGGCCAGCTTCCATGGTGTGACGGGCGGTGTGTACAAGGCCCGGGAACGGATTCACCGCCGTATAGCTGACCGGCGATTACTAGCGATTCCACCTTCACGCAGGCGAGTTGCAGCCTGCGATCCGAACTGAGATTAGGTTTACGAGATTAGCTCACTTTTGCAAGTTGGCGACTCTTTGTCCTAACCATTGTAGCACGTGTGTAGCCCAGAACATAAGGGGCATGCTGACTTGACGTCATCCTCACCTTCCTCCGGTTTGTCACCGGCAGTCTTTTTAAAGTGCCCAACTAAATGATGGCAACTAAAAACAAAGGGTTGCGCTCGTTGCGGGACTTAACCCAACATCTCACGACACGAGCTGACGACAGCCATGCACCACCTGTGTTCGCGTTCCCGAAGGCACTTTTTTCTTCAGAAAAATTCGCGACATGTCAAGTTCTGGTAAGGTTCTTCGCGTTGCATCGAATTAAACCACATGCTCCACCGCTTGTGCGGGCCCCCGTCAATTCCTTTGAGTTTCACTCTTTGCGAGCATACTCCCCAGGTGGGATACTTAACGCGTTAGCTACGACACTGCACGGATTGATACGCGCAACATCTAGTATCCATCGTTTACGGCTAGGACTACTGGGGTATCTAATCCCATTTGCTCCCCTAGCTTTCGTCTCTCAGTGTCAGTAATGGTCCAGTAGAGCGCTTTCGCCTCTGGTGTTCTTCCCAATATCTACGCATTTCACCGCTACACTGGGAATTCCCTCTACCCCTGCCACACTCTAGTTAAACAGTTTCCACTGCTGTTTTAGGGTTGAGCCCTAATCTTTAACAGCAGACTTATATAACCACCTACAGACGCTTTACACCCAGTGATTCCGGATAACGCTTGCATCCTCCGTATTACCGCGGCTGCTGGCACGGAGTTAGCCGATGCTTATTCCTTAAGTACCGTCAAAATTCTTTCTTAAGAAAAGAGGTTTACAACCCACGGGCCTTCTTCCCTCACGCGGTATTGCTCCGTCAGGCTTTCGCCCATTGCGGAAAATTCCCTACTGCTGCCTCCCGTAGGAGTCTGGGCCGTGTCTCAGTCCCAGTGTGGCTGATCATCCTCTAAGACCAACTACTGATCGTAGTCTTGGTAGGCTTTTACCCCACCAACAAACTAATCAGACGCAAGCTCCTCTTAAGGCGGATTACTCCATTTCACTTCTCAGCATATGGGGCATTAGCAATCGTTTCCAACTGTTGTTCCCCTCCTTAAGGCAGATTCTTACGCGTTACTCACCCGTCCGCCACTCAGATTTGCATCTGCGTTCGACTTGCATGTATAAAGCATACCGCCAGCGTTCATCCTGAGCCAGGATCAAACTCTCCATGGTATCCAGAAATTTGTTTAGTAGTTGAAAAACTCTAAAGTGTTAAATTTCAACTAATTCATAGTTGGAACTTTAACACTTTCATAAAAAATTGTCAAGTCCTATAATAAATTTGAGTCTTTATATAAATTGTCAATATATTTATGATACCCAGATTATCTCTTAAATAAAAAGCCAAAATAAGAGAATAATGGTATCATTTAGACTATAAAGACAACAAGACAAACTTATTTAATTCAATATGTACAAGATTATCGCGTACATTGGATCTGATCCTTGTGTCAATAGTGAGGAGCTAACCAATTGGAAAATCATGCAGAAAAGATATTAGTTGTAGATGACGAGGCTAGTATCAGAAGAATTTTAGAAACACGATTATCAATGATTGGATATGAAGTAATAACAGCAAAAAATGGTGAAGAAGCTTTAGTCTTATTTCATACGGAATATCCCAGTTTAGTAGTGTTAGATGTTATGATGCCCAAACTGGATGGTTACGGAGTTTGTCAGGAATTACGTAAAGAGTCTGATATACCTATTATAATGTTAACGGCTTTAGGAGATGTTTCTGATCGAATCACAGGGTTGGAATTAGGAGCCGATGATTATGTTGTAAAACCTTTTTCTCCTAAAGAGCTCGAAGCAAGAATACGTTCTGTCTTAAGAAGAACAGATAAAATCATTTCTAATTCAGGTATTCCTAACTCCGGAGTGATTAATGTTGGCTGTCTTAAAGTGGATACTAATAAGAAACAAGTTTATAGAAATAATGAAAGAGTCCGTCTGACCGGTATGGAATTTAGCTTATTGGAATTGTTGGTAAGTAAAGCTGGAGAAGCTTTCTCTAGGGCAGCTATCTTACAGCAAGTATGGGGATACACTCCTGAGAGACACGTCGATACTAGAGTGGTTGATGTTCATATATCAAGATTGAGAGCAAAATTAGAAGAAGATCCGAGTAACCCCGATCTAATTCTCACAGCAAGAGGTACTGGATATTTATTTCAGAGGATAGCAGAAATAGCTCATCCAGCAAATAAAAACAAAGAATACAAAAGTGGATAAAAAAAGATTTAAAATTGAGAAATCTGACTATAAGTATTATTTGAATATAATAAGATTAGTTTTAGAACTATAGAACACTTTTATATCTTGTTGTTTTTTAAGTTTAAAGACTATATATAGATAAAATTTTTTTAGCTTATTTTTCTTGATGCTTAATTATTTTGACTTTCAGCTTTCTATTTTTTAGCTAATTAAGGTTTTTTTTACTTTTTTCTGAAATTTCTTGAATTTCGTTTATTTCTCATTTTTGATGGAGAAAAAATTTTTTTTCGTATATAAAAAAAAAGATTCACTCTTCGTAAAAAACAAGTTTTTTTTTTTTTTTTTTTTACTTTTTAGTTATATAATTATTAAGTTGTTTTTCTATAAAAAATATTGAGATCTCTTTTATAAAAGTATACTATTTAAGTATGTTATAAAGGTTTTCATACTATTTAATATATGCATCATAATTTTTTTTAATTGTTTTTTAGTTTGAAAATATATTTAGTAATTTTTAAAAAAAAATTGTTTCGATAATATATTTATAACTTTAAAAACCTTTATAACATACTTAAATAGTATACTTTTATAAAAGAGATCTCAATATTTTTTATAGAAAAACAACTTAATAATTATATAACTAAAAAGTAAAAAAAAAAAAAAAAAACTTGTTTTTTACGAAGAGTGAATCTTTTTTTTTATATACGAAAAAAAATTTTTTCTCCATCAAAAATGAGAAATAAACGAAATTCAAGAAATTTCAGAAAAAAGTAAAAAAAACCTTAATTAGCTAAAAAATAGAAAGCTATTTATACTAGTAAATAGCTATTTTATATAGAATATTTAATTTTATTTGTTAATAAACTACCAAAAAAGTAAAATACGCTTTATAATAAGTAGTAACCGTAAAGAAAAGTAAAGTTCTTCTGTCTAATCAAATTAGAAGAACGATGACAATATTTACTTGTATAATAAATTTGGCTTTGGAGATTATTTATCATGACCATAGCACTAGGACAAGAAAAAACTAGAAGTAGTTTCGACCTTGTAGATGATTGGTTAAAAAGAGATCGATTCGTTTTTGTAGGATGGTCTGGCTTACTTTTATTTCCATGCGCATATCTTGCGTTAGGTGGTTGGCTGACTGGTACAACTTTTGTAACATCTTGGTATACTCATGGATTAGCAAGCTCTTATCTAGAAGGATGCAACTTCTTGACAGCAGCGGTTTCTACTCCTGCAAACAGCATGGGGCATTCTATACTATTCCTTTGGGGACCTGAAGCACAAGGTGATTTTACTAGATGGTTCCAAATTGGTGGACTATGGACATTTACAGCACTACATGGCTCTTTCGCACTAATTGGCTTTTGTCTACGTCAGTTCGAAATTGCAAGGCTAGTAGGAATCAGACCTTATAATGCTATTGCATTTTCTGGCCCGATTTCTGTATTTGTTTCTGTTTTCCTTATGTACCCTTTAGGTCAAGCAAGTTGGTTCTTTGCACCTAGTTTTGGTGTAGCTGCAATTTTTAGATTTTTGCTTTTCCTTCAAGGCTTTCATAATTGGACATTAAATCCGTTTCATATGATGGGTGTGGCTGGTATCTTAGGTGGTGCACTACTTTGTGCAATCCACGGAGCTACTGTTGAAAATACTATTTTCGAAGATGGAGATGCAGCTGATACATTTAGAGCATTTACTCCAACACAATCAGAAGAAACTTATTCAATGATTACTGCGAATAGATTTTGGTCTCAAATCTTTGGAGTAGCATTTTCTAATAAACGTTGGCTACATTTCTTCATGCTTTTCGTTCCTGTAACTGGAATGTGGACCAGCGCATTTGGAATTGTGGGATTAGCATTAAACTTAAGAGCTTACGATTTCGTTTCTCAAGAATTACGTGCTGCTGAAGATCCTGAATTCGAAACTTTTTACACAAAAAATATTTTATTAAACGAAGGTATTCGTTCTTGGATGGCTGCTCAAGATCAGCCTCACGAAAACTTCATTTTCCCAGAGGAGGTTTTACCACGTGGAAACGCCCTTTAATCCTAGTTTAGGAGCAGGTGGTAGAGATATTGAATCTACTGGTTTTGCTTGGTGGTCAGGTAATGCACGCTTGATTAATGTTTCAGGCAAGCTTTTAGGAGCTCACGTTGCTCATGCTGGTATAATGGTTTTTTGGACAGGAGCAATGACTCTTTTTGAGGTTGCCCACTTTATTCCAGAAAAACCTTTATACGAACAAGGTTTTATTTTACTCCCACATTTAGCTTCTTTAGGCTGGGGAGTTGGACCTGGAGGCGAAATAACTAACATATTCCCATACTTTGTAGTTGGTGTTGTTCATTTGGTATCATCTGCTGTCTTAGGATTTGGAGGAATTTACCATGCTTTAATTGGTCCTGATACGCTTGAAGAGTCATTTCCTTTCTTTGGTTATGACTGGAGAGATAAGAATAAAATGACAACAATTATTGGGATTCATTTAATTCTTTTAGGTATTGGAGCATTCCTACTAGTTATCAAGTCTTTATTTGTAGGTGGAGTTTACGATACATGGGCACCGGGTGGTGGCGATGTACGATTCATCACGAATCCGACTTTAAATCCTGTTATTATTTTTGGCTACCTACTTAAATCTCCATTTGGTGGTGATGGTTGGGTTTGTAGTGTGAATAATATGGAAGATTTAGTTGGTGGGCACATTTGGATAGGTGTAATTTGTATAGCAGGTGGAATATGGCATATTCTTACTAAACCTTTTGCTTGGGCTCGCCGTGCATTTGTTTGGTCTGGTGAGGCATATTTATCTTACAGTTTAGGTGCTTTATCCTTAATGGGTTTTATCGCCAGTCAATATGCTTGGTATAACAATACTGCTTACCCGAGTGAATTCTACGGTCCGACAGGTCCAGAAGCTTCTCAAGCTCAAGCTTTCACATTCCTTGTAAGAGATCAGCGTCTTGGGGCTAATGTAGCTTCTGCGCAAGGTCCGACTGGTTTGGGTAAATATCTTATGAGATCTCCGAGTGGTGAGGTTATCTTTGGTGGAGAAACAATGCGATTTTGGGATTTAAGAGCCCCTTGGCTAGAACCATTAAGAGGTCCAAATGGTTTAGACTTGAATAAAATCAAGAATGACATTCAACCATGGCAAGAGCGTAGAGCTGCAGAATATATGACTCATGCACCTCTAGGATCTTTAAACTCTGTTGGAGGAGTTGCAACAGAAATTAACTCGGTTAACTATGTTTCTCCTCGTTCTTGGCTTACTACTTCTCACTTCTTTCTAGCCTTTTTCTTGTTTGTTGGTCATTTATGGCACGCCGGTAGGGCAAGAGCTGCTGCTGCTGGTTTTGAAAAAGGTATTAATCGTGAGAATGAACCTGTTCTTTCTATGCGTCCTTTAGATTAACTAGATTAACATTGCAAAGATGCTTTACAATTATAAAGCATCTTTGTATATGATTAAATTAGTTACTTTATTAACTGTAGACTTTTACTGGAACTAAAAGTTAGGTTTATTGTAGTCTTATGTGAAGCTGACAATTAGTCTTTTATAACAGGAATTATTTTATGACTTCGACACTATCTAGTTTTATTAGCAGTTTATTTTTTGGTGGAATAATAGTAGTTCTGCCGATTACTGCTGCTTTAGTTCTTGTAAGTAGAACTGACAAAGTAATGCGTTCTTAATTTTTTCTTTTATATGCTCCAGATACCTTTGGAGCTATAAAAGTTTCGACAAATCGGGATGACAGGATTTGAACCTGCGACATTCTGCTCCCAAAGCAGACGCGCTACCAAGCTGCGCTACATCCCGTTAATGACAGATCCTTATCGGACAAATCATACAAAACTCTTTACATATTAGCATCTTTCCTCATAATTGTCTAGTATTTTCTATTTAGGATACCAAAACATTCCCTTAATACCATTTGGATCCGGTATAAAGCCCAAATTTTTATAAAACATAACAACTTCAGGATCTGCAAACAGAGTTATGGTACTGATTTCATGATACCTAAGTTTTTTTATTATTTCATACACTAGTATACTTCCTAAACCTTGTCCCTGGAGATCAGGATGAACAACAACGTCCCAAATTGTTGCGTTAAAGGCATAGTCTGAAGTTGCTCTTGCAAAACCAACTAAACACTTATTTCCATTTATATCTTGAAATAAAGATACGATTAAGAAACTATTTTTTATGGCTATTCTCACTTTTCGTAAAGGTCTGCGGATCCATCCAACAGAATCACATAGTTTTTCTAAATCATTTAGATCTATGTTCTTATCTGTGCTTAAATATATTTCTATTAATTCGTTTTTATATTGAATATTGTTGATAAGAACTAATTCTTTTGAATTTGTATTATCTACTTCTGATAATATTTTCGAGTTTTTAAAAAATAATGTCCAAAGAGTCATAAGAAGAATGAAATTAAAGTTAGTGAATCACATATATTAAATCGTATACATGCAGCTTACTTTTAACAAATAAGCTGCATGTTTTTCATAAAAACATGTATTGTGTTTTTAGTATATAGGAAGGAACAGAGCATCTGGAAAAAAGCGATTACTTAGAATAGACTATCAAAGTCTTTCTTCTCAAACTATAGGTAAGACGTTTTTCTTGTATAGCTTATATTGTTTGTACTGTATTAATTTTTGATTGTATTTCTTTAATACAGCTTCTTAATAAAGCTAGAATATGTAGTTATAAAATTATTTGATACGCATTAAATTGAATGTTTGTTTGATTGTTGTTACTATGAAATTTATAAAAAATATCAACAACCATTATTTCAAATACTTGTGGCGATCTTTTTATGATTTACATTTTATTCTATCGAGCTCCTACATTTCAATTATTAATCCTGCTGTAAAAGTCATCCATATTGTTGCAACAACAGGAGCTGTAGATAAATATTTTGTAATGTTATTCATAGTTAATTATTTTATATTTTAGTTTAATTATCGAGGAGAAACTGTTATTTCGTCAGCCGGAGCAAGTAAGTTTCCACTGCTAAATTCTTGCCAGGCAGCAAATGGCCAGATAAATCCTGATAACATAAATTGACTTGCTAAAGGTACGTCAATAATTATCTCTTTTTCAGTAGGGTTTTTTGCAGTACGAGTTGCTTTTAGGTAACTTCTTCCTGTCCAGCCTATCCAACCAGTAGTGTAAAGAAACATTAAACCAGGTAAAACAAACTCTCCAGCATGGCTCCAACGACCATCAGCTATTAAAAGTAAAGTAGATATTTTCTTATCTCTTTTTCACAACTATGCGATTAGTGTCAACGAAGTATAGTTGTTATTCATTCTTTAATTATTCTGAATTCTATATACATTTAAATATGTTTATAAAATGAATTATGTTTTTGTTTAATATATTACAATAAAATTCAGTTATCGTTAAGCAACCTCGTTTGCTTATTTAAGCTTTTTTATGATAACTTTTATATAAATAATTGTTATTTTATTTGGTGTAAACAAATGTTGTTTCATACTGAGGTAATCCATCATTTCCGCATAGCAGACCAGCTTTTCCGTATCTGTCAAATCTGTTTTTTGTTTTGCTGATTTGTTGTTCTAAAGCTAGTGCTGGAGGAGTATTAGGTTCATATTTTGCTAGTCTTCCTTCTAGTTTTTTAACACTATTGCTTAATCGTTTTTGAAATGCTGGTGATTCGCTACATAAAGTTTAGAGTAGATAAATGTTAACTCTCTTTTTAAACTATAAGAAGCAATTTCTTGCTGTAAAGCTCAAATTTATATTTTAAATTTTAATAAATATAAAATAGTATTTTATCTTCTATTAATTTCAATCAAGTCAGCTACTTTACTAAGGGATTAGTGTTGTTCTCTATTTTTTACTAATTCATTTCTGTCCAATAGTATTTAGATTTAAACATTGTGTTACTTGCCCTTTCTAAGTATTTTATTTAAAGTCCTTCCTTAATTGATTTTACTTAGACCTGCGACATCAGCGTTTGCATTTAATGGCATTGAAATACAAAAAATGCTAAGTGCAAAAAATAATGTAATAATTCTTTTCACCTATTTTCTCCTAGTAAAATTCTTCTTATATTTAAATTAGTTTAACGATGATGTTTGTCATTTGTAAAAATGAAAAATATAGACATACTTTTTGCAGCCTAATATTATAAAGTTATAATACTATAGAAACAAGTTTATTTTAGTTTTCTATGCATGAAAATTTACAATGTATTCTCCTTAATTATAATAATTATTATGGTTCATGTACTTTTTTGATTAAAAGTATAATCTCTGATAGTATTATACGTATACATTTTTATATGGATTAACTTTATGAGTTTGGTCAGTGATATTATTTTAAACTCTGATGATGAACTTCGGTATCCAACAATTGGTGAACTAGAGTCTTTTTTCTGCAATATATTTAATTTGAATTTTTGAAAATAATAGGTGTTTGACAAATAATATTAATATATTGTGTATTAGGTATTTTTAGTAATCTAATCGGATTATATAATAGCATTTATAACATTATGTTTTTGGAATATATTGAAAAGAATATGTAAAGCTAAAAGTAGCGATCTGATTTTGCATTTTGATGATCTTGTTATTAGTTATGATTCAATGTCCAAATTGTAAACAATTATCTTTTAATTGTTAAGCTATTGTATACGAAATTGTAACCACTAGCTTTTATAAGAGATTTTAAATCTACTTTAGTAAGTATTAGAAATTATCTTTCGACAGGTGAAAATCGGATCCGAGTAATAACCAGATTAAGAAACCAAGAAAAAGACATTATTGTACAGCTAAAAAACAAGAAAATGGCTATTTTACTTTACTCATAATATATTTAGATTTTAATATCATTGTAGTTAAAAAATATATATTCTTAAAATTGATAATTTGAGGTTTTTTAATTTATTAATGTTAAAATTTATCAAACATTTTCAATGATTTTTTAGTACAGTTTTTTATAGAAATGAAAGACTCTGATTTTTTAGATTTGAAAATTAACAGTACCTATATTCTAATTGAATTATGATTTAAATATAGTTGTAAGATACATAACAAAATTTTGTTTTCTGTATCTTTTTAAACAAAAAGTTAAATTCTTTTTAGTTAATAGAACTGCTAGCAAAAAGATTTTTCAATTACACCCAGAATATATTACTCCTGGAGGAAATGCTTCTGGTGCTCGTCAAAGATCTTTATGTTTAAGAGATTATGGTTGGTATTTAAGATTAATTACTTATGGAATTTTAGCTGGAGATAAATCTCCAATTGAAACTATTGGTATTGTTGGAGCAAGGGAAATGTATAATTCCTTAGGTGTTCCTATGATTGGAATGATCGATGCTATGAAGTGCTTAAAAGAGGCTGCATTAGATAGTTGTGAAAAAGAAGATGCTGTATTTATTGAACCATATTTTGATTTTATTATATTGGGAATGTCCTAAATTTAACGCCTTGTAATCTTATATTCATTAAGCTTTACCCTATTTGCACTAATTGCTTTTTGATGATATAATCATAAAAGTGCTCGGAAGTGTATAATTATAAATATAAATCTAACTTGTCAGAACTGGAAAGAAGCAGCAATAAGAATTTATTTATAAATGGTATACTTTCCGGGCCTTACTTATTTTATTATATTATTTAATCAGATTTCTCAGAATATACCATCTTGTTTTATAGTTGTATGTATAACTAATTTTTATCAAATTGGTTCAAATTTGTTTTGCTATTGGTTAATTCACTTATTGATATTTCATCATGACTATTAATTTTATAAAAGAAATAGAAATTCTTTTCAAATCCCATCAATCCATTATCTATGTAATAACGCAAGAAGAAATGAGGTTTGAATACACTTTTAAACAATTTATTGATTCCTATTATCCTTCTCAGAACTTGATGTATTGGGATTTTATAACTGGTTTTACCGGAAATCCTAATGACAATGGTAGAGCTTCGAAAAATCCTTTAAAAGCTTTAGAATTTATAGAACAATTGCCAACAGAAGGACCTTCTTTTTTTGTATTGAAAGATTTTAATATTTTTATAAATGATAATTCTATAAATAGAAAACTGCGCAATTTATATAAAACTTTAGGTTACTCTGGTAAAACAATTATTATATTGGCTTCAGAATTGAATGTGCCACAAGTTTTAACAGAAACAATTGCTTGCATAGAATTTCCATTACCTAATCCTTTAGAAATTCGACAAGAAATTGAACGTTTGTCTGAAATTTTTAAGAAGCCCATTGATTTGATGCTTATAGATAAACTTTCCGCATTATGTCAAGGCTTATCTCTTGACTGTATTCGAAAAGTTTTATTTAAATGTTTGTCATCATCAGAAGATTTGACTTTTAATGCGTATGATTTTGTCTTATATGAAAAGAAGCAAATTATACTTCAAACTCAAATATTAGAATTTTGTGAACAAGAAGTTACTATGAATGATATAGGAGGGCTCGATAATTTAAAAAATTGGTTAATTCTACGTTCTCGTTCTTTTTCTGAAGAGGCAACCTTATATGGTTTACCATCTCCTAAAGGCCTATTACTTGTAGGGATTCAGGGTACTGGTAAATCATTAGTTGCTAAGGCTATAGCAAGTGAATGGCAGTTGCCTTTATTGCGACTTGATATTGGTAATTTGTTTGCAGGTATTGTTGGTGAATCAGAAGCGAAAGTTCGAAAGATGATACAAATAGCTGAGTCTTTGTCTCCTTGTGTATTGTGGATTGACGAGATAGACAAAGCTTTTCGAGGCTTGCAATCAGGTTCTGATGGAGGAACCAGTAGTCGAGTTTTTGCAACTTTTATTACTTGGTTATCAGAAAAGACAACCCGTGTTTTTGTTGTGTCAACTGCTAATGATATATATTCTTTGCCAGCAGAATTATTACGAAAAGGTCGTTTTGATGAAATTTTCTTCTTATCTTTGCCTTCATCTAAGGAGAGAGAGTCTATTTTTAATGTTCATTTGAAAAAATTGCGTCCAACAACTTGGGATAGTTATGATATATCAATTCTTAGTAATTTAACTAAAGATTTTTCAGGAGCAGAAATTCAACAGAGTATTACAGAAGCGATGTATAAGGCATTTAGTGACAAAAGAGAGTTTTGTACCGCTGATATTATAAAGTCTATTGAAGAAATAGTACCGTTGGCTCATACTCATTCTGAAGCTTTACAGAGTATACAAAATTGGGCATCTACTGGTAAAATAAGGCCAGCATCTATAGTTTAGTTTTTTTATAATATAGTTATTATAAATAACTGCTTATTTATTCTATTATGACATTAAGGCTAATTACTTTAGAATTACATTTTTATTTTCTTTAAAACTTATGGAAAAAATATCGGATTATTTCCCTGCTTTATCTTTTTTGGGAGATAGTATTAGTGTCACAAAAAAAATTCAATTACTAGAAGAATTAGATATTGAGGATATAGAAATATTAAATGCATCTTACTCATTTTTAGAGCAGAAAGCATTGAATAATTCAAAAGAGTTTGATTGTATAGATGGGACTATCTATAAAATATTGTTAGAATCTGGAAACTCAGATATCGTTAAAAAGTTGAATATTCATTTTGCAGATGGACTAGTTGATTCCCATTCTAAGTTTTACATTTCTTATTTAGAGCTTCAAGATTTATTATTGAAAAATAATTTTCAAGAAGCTGATAGGCTTACTTCACAGCTATTGTGTCTTTTTGTTAATATAAAAAATCGAAGTTGGCTGTACTTTAGTGATGTAAAAAGAATACCTCAATCAGAATTAAAGATTTTAGATAATTTGTGGAAAACATATTCCAAAGGTAAATTTGGCTTTTCAGTTCAACGACAAATATGGCTTGGTAATAATCAAGATTGGAATTTGTTATGGGATAAAATAGGATGGCGCCAGAAAGAAGTCTTATGTAGATATCCTGAAGAATTTACTTGGGATCTTACAGCGCCTATAGGTCATTTACCTTTATCGAATCAGCTTAGAGGTATTCAAACTTTGAAAGCTTTATTTAATTTGAAAATATGGAATTAATCTTTATAACTGTATACTGCTGATCTAAGGAGTTATTGGTGATTTTAATAATTGATAACTATGATAGTTTTACTTATAATTTAGTTCAATACATTGGTGAGATGGGTTATGATCCATATGTTGTAAGAAATAATAAAATTGATCTCCAAGAAATTTTGGAACTAAACCCTTTAAAAATTATTATCTCTCCTGGTCCAGGATCACCCAATGAATCTGGTATTTCGTTAGAGGTTATTCGCAAGCTAGCAAGCTCTACTCCTATTTTGGGAGTTTGTTTAGGCCACCAAGCAATAGGGGATGTTTATGGTGCTAATGTTACAAAGGCTAGTTCATTAATGCATGGAAAAGTTTCTACTATTTACCATAATGGAAAGAGTAGATTGTTCAAAAATATTCCTAGTCCTTTTATTGCAACAAGATATCATAGTTTGATTATTGATAAAATGTCTTGTCCATCGCATCTTAGAATTACATCATTTACGTCAGATGGATTGATAATGTCTGTTGAGCATAAAGATATACCTAATATTTATGGGATACAATTTCATCCAGAAAGTATTTTAACTAAAGTAGGTAAAACGATTTTGAAGAATTTTTTGGAAATTACATAAATTTTTGATATATTGTCTTTGTTTTACTTTTGTGGTGAAAACTTCTCAGAAAAACATAGTTATATGTTTTACCATTATAAATATGACGTCTTTTGGTCAGACTAGAATATATTAAATAAAAATTATCCGCAATATTATGAATTTTATTCCTGCTTTGTTAGTACTAGAAGATGGTACTTACTATAAAGGTTGGTCGAATAGTAAATTATCAACTTCTATCGGAGAAGTAGTTTTTAACACTGGTATGACAGGATATCAAGAAATTATTACAGACCCCAGTTATTGTGGTCAGATAGTTGTCTTTACTTATCCAGAGATAGGAAATACAGGTGCTAATACTCAGGATATTGAATCAAAAAATATAAGTGTTAAGGGAATGGTTGCTAGAAATATTTCTCAAAGCTCTTATAGTTGGCGCCAGGAATCTTCTCTTAATTCTTACTTAGAAATGTATGGTGTTCCATCAATTTTTGGAATAGATACTCGTTCTCTTACAAAACATTTGAGAAAGTTTGGATCTATGAATGGTGGTATATTAGTTGGTTGATATATTGTTTTTTTAATACTGAAGAAATTATCAACAAAAAATAAAAAAGGCTTCGTTATTTTAATACTTAACAATTAATTATATATCTTAATTTTTAATTTGTTTAAAATTTCTGAAATTTCAAAAACAATTTATTACACTGTGGCAATATTTAGTTATTGATACTTTTAAATCAAACTTTAAGCTACATGGTAAGAAATTACCTTGTGTAGTTTTCTAAACAGAAACATGTTTCTTATTTTATTTCAAATGAAATTTTAGAACCTGAACACTTAGTTAAGCAAATTCAAAAACAGCCCAGTATGAAGGGGTTAAATCTATTAGAAGATAACACAACTAAAATCAGCTTTTCCTGGCAAAACAACTGTACTAACTCTTGGAATTATATCCAATCTGATTATAGAGTTAGTAAAAAATTTTTAAAAGTGTTAGTTCTTGACTTTGGTACAAAGTTTAATATTTTGCGCCAATTAGCTGAATATGGATGCAATGTTATTGTCCTACCTGCAAATGTTAAAATGGAAACCATTTTAAATTATAAGCCTGATGGAATTTTGTTATCAAATGGTCCTGGAGATCCTTCAGCAGCACAAGAAGCAATAGTGTTGGTTAATAAATTAATAAAAACCAATATACCTATTTTTGGTATTTGTATGGGACACCAAATATTAAGTAAAGCTTTATCTTTTTCAACTTCTAAATTAAAGTTTGGACATAGAGGATTAAATCATCCTACTGGTTTGTTACAAAAAGTGGAAATAACGAGTCAGAATCATGGTTTTGTTGTTGATTCTAATGAAGAAAATAAGGATCAACAAAATATTCAATTAACCCATTACAATTTGAATGATAAAACAATTGCTGGTTTGGCTCATAAACAATATCCACTATTTTCTGTACAATATCATCCAGAAGCTAGTCCTGGTCCCCATGATTCTGATTATTTATTCTATTACTTTATATGTTTAATGAAGCAATTTGTTTCTCTTTAGTAAAAATGTAAGGTTATTATATCTGACAATTTATTTTTTTAAAGAATTTGGATTACTAATAACCATTTTTTTAAATGTAAAAAAATCCTGAGAGCTCTGAGTTTTTCATTTCATATTCTTTTTACAGTTTTGGGTTAGTGAAAGACTCAGAGCTCTCAGGATTTTTGTGTAATACGTAATAAGTTATAGCTCAAAGACATATTGGGTAAATTTTATTAATGTACACTCAATAATTTTTTACTTATTATTTCTTGTTTATTTACTAATTGTTTATTAGGATAAAATTTATCTAGTAACTTATCATTTACTCCTAGCAATTTTGATTACAATTATACAAGGTCTGTCAGATTGAGATTTGACTATCTAGCTTTAATATATATTACCATGTGATAACAATGACCGACCAAGTAAAACCAGCTCCGAAACCAGCTACAATTATTTTATCTCCTCTATTTATTTTTCCTTCTGATACAGATTCATCTAAGGCTAATGGAATAGAAGCTGCTGAGGTATTTCCATAGTTTTTTAAGTTGCTAATAATTTTTGATTCAGGCAAGTCAAGCTTATTGGCAATAGCTATCAATATTCTTTCATTTGCTTGGTGCATTAATAACCAGTCTATATCACTTATATTTAATTTTGCCTCTTTTAGACAATGATTGATTGCATTTGGTAAGCGTGAAACTGCAAATTTATACACTTCACGACCATTCATTTCTATAAAATTATACTTTCTTCTGTACAGATTGAATTTTTTGTCAACGATATCTACTTTTGATTTTAAAACAAGTTGTTTATTTTGGTTGCCGTCTGTCTGTATTTTTGAGCTAAGGATAAAGTTTGTTTCATCTCTTTGTAAGATAACAGCACCAGCAGCGTCTCCAAACAAGATGCAAGTTGAGCGGTCTGACCAATCTACCCATTTAGATAATACATCCGCTCCTACTACTAAAATGGTTTTATAAATACCGTTATTAATAAATTGTGTTGCTGTTATTAAACCAATGGCAAAACCAGAACATGCTGCAGTTAAATCAAAAGCAGCAGCATTTATAGCTCCTATTTCATATTGTATCTCTCCTGCACTACCGAATAGGTCATCTGCTGTTGAAGATGCTAATATGATTAGATCTAAGCTTCTAACATCAATGTTATTTTTAGATAAAGCTTTATTCGCTGCTTCGCAAGCTAATTTTACAACACCTGTTGTAGAGTTCGTTATTCTGCGACTTTTTATTCCAGTTCGAGTTGTTATCCATTCATCAGATGTGTCGACTATTTTACTAATTTCTGTATTACTTAATGATTTTTCAGGTATAGCTGAGCTCACAGTAGAGGTTTTTCTCTGCATTTAACTATACGAGCAGTTTTTACTGCATATAGCTAGTTTTATTGATATTTAACAACTTTAAGTTTTACTTTCAAAAAAGTTTCTGTTATTTATAAATTTTTTCAAAACTTGGGCTGATTGATAAGACTAACATTCGAAAAATACTAAATCGTCAGACTAATTACATTATTATTTTTTAGTTGTCTTGAGTACTTTGCCTTATTTTGTATGATCATTCTTTAACTTAATTGCTTTTATTAAAATATTACGATTTAAGGTTTATATAAATTAATTTTAAATTAAAGTTCTATTATAAATTTAGTAAACTCGCACCTGTCGAAATGATCTTAGCTCCATGAATAGTTGTTGCTGTCATTATGATATTTAAAAAATTAATGATTTATCTATTATTTTTGTTTTAATAACTAAGTACATTGTTTATTTCATGTGTTTGCAACTTTTTAGGCTTTTTATAAAAATAGACCATTGTTGGTTATAAATAAAAAAAACAGTGGTACTAAGATTTTCTAGTACCACTGTTTGAAACTTTCGCATGTTAAATAGTGTTGACACTACCTAAAAAACTACCAGCCATTTTCAGCTTGTGATAGAACATAGCTTGCAACATCTTCAATGTCCACTTCTTGTAGTCTACCTCCAAAAGCAGGCATTGCATTTTTACCGTTTGTTACTTGGTATGTGATGGCTGATATACTATTCATTTCATTTGCTTGAAGAGCATCTGTTCTCAATGTTTTTTCTGGCATAATTACATTATTACCTCCAGCATGGCATGCAGAGCAGTTTGCAGAGAAAACTTGGGCTCCATGTTCAACATCACCTGCAATAGCATTATTTGCTATTGTAGATACTGTTAAAACTGTTAAAGAACTAAGTAAGTATAGATATTTTTTCAATTTTAAATTTCCTTTTTAATATGCAGTGTGATTGTTTAAACTAGCTTGACTTTAATAGAATTATATTAATTGAAGATAGATAACAACTATACCGTTTTTAATATGCATTACCTAATAAATTATAGCAAACTTTAAATTAATGTGATTAAATTATTTAAGAATATTAATTTTCATTATTTTAGAAAATGTATATTTAGTGTTTTATTAAATGTAATAAAATATGTATATAACTGATTTATTCTATAATGAAATCTGAAAATTTAATAGTAAATTTTTCCTCCACCCCACTTTTCTGAAACTACTTTAGGTTGTACAAGAATATGACCTGCAATTGCAAATAGATCTGTGTCGCTTAAACTACGCATTTTAGGAAAAATGTCTGCACTTTTTATACTTGGGTGGATTTCTGCAATTGATTCAACCCCATCGTAGCTTGTTGGGTTTTTCATATAATCTACTAATGCTTCTACGTTATTCCTTTGAGGTGTTGCTAAGCTTAAAGATTCTGGTTCTAAGCCTATATTAGGATTTGTTTTTGTGATACCGCCTGCGTGGCACTGAGCACATGTGTTGTTAAAGAGTCTTTTACCTCTCTTAACTTCTTCTGGAGTTAGAACAACAGTTGTTCCGGAACTATCTGTTATCACAGTACGAGTAGCTTCATCTAATTCTATTGCTTGGGCATTACTACATGCAATAAAAATGACCATTAAGCTTAGAATACTATTGTATAGCCAATAAATTTTTTTTGACATATATGTTAAAAATCCTGTCTGAGTGTACTAGTTTATATTTTGAGTAATTTCTTATTTAACGCTATTATTTTTGATTGATTGCTGAGAGTAAATATTTATTTAATTTCAGATATTTATTGTAAAAATAAATTCTAGTATGATTAATATTAATAAACTCTATATTTTTCTTACGAAAAAGAATTTTGATATGGTTTAATTTTCAACATATCAGTTTTTTTTTACTAAAAATTTTATTGATACAGTTCTGTTCCTAGTCTTATTGCCAATACACCAGAAACTAAAGCGATTAGTAAAGCGATGAAGATTTGACTATCGTTGATCATATTAAATTTTACCCCGATTTTTTTTATTTTTTTGATTTATTAATATTAAATTGTACCAGAAAAAAATTTTAAAACTATAACATTTGTCAATAAAATTTAACGAAAATAACAAAAGATTTAAATAATTCTTATAAATAAGTTCTAAAAAGGCTTGACAATTAATATTAAACATATTACATTACTAGTATATCTTTGTTGTAAAAACAAAAAAATTCTGGATACCATGGAGAGTTTGATCCTGGCTCAGGATGAACGCTGGCGGTATGCTTTATACATGCAAGTCGAACGCAGATGCAAATCTGAGTGGCGGACGGGTGAGTAACGCGTAAGAATCTGCCTTAAGGAGGGGAACAACAGTTGGAAACGATTGCTAATGCCCCATATGCTGAGAAGTGAAATGGAGTAATCCGCCTTAAGAGGAGCTTGCGTCTGATTAGTTTGTTGGTGGGGTAAAAGCCTACCAAGACTACGATCAGTAGTTGGTCTTAGAGGATGATCAGCCACACTGGGACTGAGACACGGCCCAGACTCCTACGGGAGGCAGCAGTAGGGAATTTTCCGCAATGGGCGAAAGCCTGACGGAGCAATACCGCGTGAGGGAAGAAGGCCCGTGGGTTGTAAACCTCTTTTCTTAAGAAAGAATTTTGACGGTACTTAAGGAATAAGCATCGGCTAACTCCGTGCCAGCAGCCGCGGTAATACGGAGGATGCAAGCGTTATCCGGAATCACTGGGTGTAAAGCGTCTGTAGGTGGTTATATAAGTCTGCTGTTAAAGATTAGGGCTCAACCCTAAAACAGCAGTGGAAACTGTTTAACTAGAGTGTGGCAGGGGTAGAGGGAATTCCCAGTGTAGCGGTGAAATGCGTAGATATTGGGAAGAACACCAGAGGCGAAAGCGCTCTACTGGACCATTACTGACACTGAGAGACGAAAGCTAGGGGAGCAAATGGGATTAGATACCCCAGTAGTCCTAGCCGTAAACGATGGATACTAGATGTTGCGCGTATCAATCCGTGCAGTGTCGTAGCTAACGCGTTAAGTATCCCACCTGGGGAGTATGCTCGCAAGAGTGAAACTCAAAGGAATTGACGGGGGCCCGCACAAGCGGTGGAGCATGTGGTTTAATTCGATGCAACGCGAAGAACCTTACCAGAACTTGACATGTCGCGAATTTTTCTGAGAAGAAAAAGTGCCTTCGGGAACGCGAACACAGGTGGTGCATGGCTGTCGTCAGCTCGTGTCGTGAGATGTTGGGTTAAGTCCCGCAACGAGCGCAACCCTTGTTTTTAGTTGCCATCATTTAGTTGGGCACTTTAAAAAGACTGCCGGTGACAAACCGGAGGAAGGTGAGGATGACGTCAAGTCAGCATGCCCCTTATGTTCTGGGCTACACACGTGCTACAATGGTTAGGACAAAGAGTCGCCAACTTGCAAAAGTGAGCTAATCTCGTAAACCTAATCTCAGTTCGGATCGCAGGCTGCAACTCGCCTGCGTGAAGGTGGAATCGCTAGTAATCGCCGGTCAGCTATACGGCGGTGAATCCGTTCCCGGGCCTTGTACACACCGCCCGTCACACCATGGAAGCTGGCCACGCCCGAAGTCGTTACTCTAACCTTTTGGAGGAGGACGCCTAAGGCAGGGCTAGTGACTGGGGTGAAGTCGTAACAAGGTAGCCGTACTGGAAGGTGCGGCTGGATCACCTCCTTTTAAGGAAAAATAATCATTTATCCTACTTTTTTGGTTCAACTTTATACGGACCATCCAGGGGACATAGCTCAGTTGGTAGAGCGCTGCCTTTGCAAGGCAGATGTCAGGGGTTCGAGTCCCCTTGTCTCCACGACTTATAATTTATTCAATTAAGCATTTGAATAAATAGTAAGCTATGAAATTTTAGTTATTTTATCAAAATATACAAGTGAATAAGGGCTTACGGTGGATACCTTGGTATTCAGAAGCGATGAAGGGCGTGACTACCGACGAAACACTTCGGGGAGTTGGAAGTAAATTATGATCCGGAGATTCCCGAATAAGGAAACTTTTAATACTTCTTACTGAATCTATAGGTAAGAAAGAGCGAACCTAGTGAATTGAAACATCTTAGTAGCTAGAGGAAGAGAAAGCAAAAGCGATTCCCTTAGTAGCGGCGAGCGAAATGGGAACAGCCTAAACCAGCAGATTTATCTTCTGGGGTTGTTGGGACAGCAATATAGCTTACTGAGTGCTAGGCGAAATCATTGGAATGTGATGTCATAGAAAGTGAAAACCTTGTAACCGAAAGCATTTTTAAACTTAGCTGTATCCCGAGTAGCATGGGGCACGTGAAATCCCGTGTGAATCAGCGAGGACCACCTCGTAAGGCTAAATATTCCTGAATAACCGATAGCGAAATAGTACCGTGAGGGAAAGGTGAAAAGAACCCCGGAAGGGGAGTGAAATAGAACATGAAACCGTAAGCTTACAAGCAGTGGAAGGACGACTTAACGTCTGACCTCGTGCCTGTTGAAGAATGAGCCGGCGACTTGTAGGTAGTGGCAGGTTAAAGTAAAGAATACTGAAGCCACAGTGAAAGCGAGCTTGAATAGAGCGTTTGTCACTATTTACAGACCCGAACCCGGATGATCTAGCCATGGCCAGGGTGAAACTTAGGTAACACTGAGTGGAGGTCCGAACCGACTGATGTTGAAAAATCAGCGGATGAGCTGTGGCTAGGGGTGAAATACCAATCGAATTCGGAGCTAGCTGGTTCTCCCCGAAATGCGTTGAGGCGCAGCGGTTGATGTTTAGGCTTAGGGGTAAAGCACTGTTTCGGTGCGGGCTGCGAGAGCGGTACCAAATCAAGGCAAACTCTGAATACTAAGTTATAAGTCAACCAGTGAGACAGTGGGGGATAAGCTTCATTGTCAAAAGGGAAACAGCCCAGACCACCAGTTAAGGCCCCTAAATAATTGCTAAGTGTTAAAGGAGGTGGGAATGCATAAACAACCAGGAGGTTTGCTTAGAAGCAGCAACCCTTTAAAGAGTGCGTAATAGCTCACTGGTCAAGTGATCCTGCGCCGAAAATGTATGGGACTAAGTAATTTGCCGAAGCTGTGGGATGTTTTTACATCGGTAGGGGAGCGTTCTGCTAAAGTTTGAAGCGCTAACGAAAGTGGGTGTGGACAAAGCAGAAGTGAGAATGTCGGCTTGAGTAGCGAAAACATTGGTGAGAATCCAATGCCCCGAAAACCTAAGGTTTCCTCTGGAAGGTTCGTCCACGGAGGGTGAGTCAGGACCTAAGGCGAGGCCGAAAGGCGTAGTCGATGGACAACAGGTTAATATTCCTGTACCATTTGTTGTTGGTACCGAAGGACGGAGAAGGCTAGGCTAGCCGGATGTTGGTTACCGGTTTAAACGTTTAAGGTGATGAGAAGTGGTGAAAACACTTTGAGCTAAGGCGTGAGTACAAAGCACTAAGGTGCCGAAGTAGTTGATGTCATACTTCCAAGAAAAGTTCGAAATACCATAAGCAACAAATGCCTGTACCTGAAACCGACACAGGTAGGTAAGTAGAGTATACTAAGGGGCGCGAGATAACTCTCTCTAAGGAACTCGGCAAAATAGCCCCGTAACTTCGGAAGAAGGGGTGCCCTGCAAAGGGTTGCAATAACCAGACCCAAGCGACTGTTTACCAAAAACACAGGTCTCCGCGAAGTCGTAAGACAATGTATGGGGGCTGACGCCTGCCCAGTGCCGGAAGGTTAAAGAAATTGGTTAGCTCTTTGCGAAGCTAGTAACTGAAGCCCCGGTGAACGGCGGCCGTAACTATAACGGTCCTAAGGTAGCGAAATTCCTTGTCGGGTAAGTTCCGACCCGCACGAAAGGCGTAACGATTTGGGTACTGTCTCGGAGAGAGACTCGGCGAAATAGACATGTCTGTGAAGATGCGGACTACCTGCACCTGGACAGAAAGACCCTATGAAGCTTTACTGTAGCTTGAGATTGGGTTCGGGCTTTTCTTGCGCAGCATAGGTGGGAGGCTTTGATTGTATTCTTGTGGGAGTACAGGAGCCATCAGTGAGATACCACTCTAGGAAAGCTAGAATTCTAACTTCTAACCGTTATCCGGTTGAGGAACAGTTTCAGGTGGGCAGTTTGACTGGGGCGGTCGCCTCCTAAAAGGTAACGGAGGCGTGCAAAGGTTCCCTCAGACTGGTCGGAAATCAGTTGTAGAGTGTAAAGGCATAAGGGAGCTTGACTGCGAGACCTACAAGTCGAGCAGAGACGAAAGTCGGCCTTAGTGATCCGACGGTTCCGAGTGGAAGGGCCGTCGCTCAACGGATAAAAGTTACTCTAGGGATAACAGGCTGATCTCCCCCAAGAGTTCACATCGACGGGGAGGTTTGGCACCTCGATGTCGGCTCATCGCATCCTGGGGCGGTAGTACGTCCCAAGGGTTGGGCTGTTCGCCCATGAAAGCGGTACGCGAGCTGGGTTCAGAACGTCGTGAGACAGTTCGGTCCATATCCGGTGTAGGCGTTAGAGTATTGAAAGGATTTCTCCTTAGTACGAGAGGACCGGGAGAGACATACCTCTGGTGTACCAGTTATTGTGCCAACAGTAAACGCTGGGTAGCCAAGTATGGAAAGGATAACCGCTGAAAGCATCTAAGTGGGAAGCCTACCTTAAGATGAGTACTCTCACTGTTTAAAACAGTTAAGGTCACGGCAAGACTAGCCGTTCTATAGGCATTAAGTATAAGTACAGTAATGTATTGAGCTGAGATGTACTAACAGACCGAGGGCTTGTTTTTTTGATAATGATAACAAAGTTATGAATTCATAGCTTATATGCTTTGGTGTTTATAGCATAATGGAACCACTCTGAACCATTTCGAACTCAGTTGTGAAACGTTATAGCGGCGATGATACTAAGGGGGTAGCCCCTTGGGAAAGTAGCTCAATGCCAATGCTACCTTTCTATTGTGTTCTCTATACTGTTGAAATGTGTCTGATAGAATC